AAAATGAATTTTTTGTTATAATATAATATATTAATATAAAAATATAACAAAAAATGTATTTCATTAATAAAAAAATGTACTAATCATTTGATTTTATATTTTAATACTATAAAATCAAAAAAATTAAAAATTTTAAAAATAAATATTATAATTTACATATATATATTTCAATGCTAATGGTTTAAAAAATATGCTTAAGATTATGTGATTTTAAAAATCTATTCTAAAATTATTGTATAATAATACAAATCATTATTTAACTTGCGCTCTGAAAGAAGCTTCGCGATGCATAACTTTTGTGCGCTCTCTTTCGCAAAGCGAAGAAGCGAAGAAGCAAAGCGAAGAAGCGAGCAAAAGTAAATTAAATAATTACCTTTTGCTTTGGTTCAGTGTACTTGCACAACTGAAAAGCCAACGCAAAGTTATTTTTTTTATTTTAATTACTAAAAAATTAAGTTTATTTTATGATTTTTTAATACAATTTAACCGCTTCGTGCACTCAAGCAAAAGTAAAAATTAAAATAAAAAATAAAATTTAATAGTGAAAATTTTAAATTTCAAATACATTAACTTACGCTCCTTCGCAGAGCAAAGAGGAAGCTCTGGGGCGCATAACTTTTGCGCGCTCTCGCTTCGGTGCTTCGGTGCGCTAGCGCGACCGAGCGAAGGAGCGAGCAAAAGTTAATCATTTATGTTTTTAATTTTATTTGACTAAAATAAAGTCTATTATTTTTTTTTTATTTTAGATTAGAAAATAACTCTGTTTTAAATCTTTCAAATTTAATGGAGGTATTTCACCGTGGAAACACTGTTTAATGGAACTCTAACAGTTGGAGGTCGTGACCAAGAATCAACAGGTTTTGCTTGGTGGGCAGGTAATGCTCGACTAATTAACCTTTCAGGAAAACTTTTAGGAGCTCACGTTGCACATGCTGGTTTAATTGTTTTCTGGGCTGGTGCTATGAACTTATTTGAAGTTGCACACTTTGTTCCAGAAAAACCAATGTATGAGCAAGGTTTAATCTTATTACCACACTTAGCTACTTTAGGTTATGGAGTTGGTCCTGGAGGTGAAGTAATTGATACATTTCCTTACTTTGTATCAGGTGTTTTACACTTAATTTCTTCAGCAGTTTTAGGTTTTGGAGGTGTTTATCACTCTCTAATTGGTCCTGAAACTTTAGAAGAATCATTCCCATTCTTTGGGTATGTATTTAAAGACAAAAACAAAATGACTAACATTTTAGGATATCACCTAATTATTTTAGGACTTGGTGCTTGGTTATTAGTATGGAAAGCTATGTACTTTGGTGGAGTTTATGATACATGGGCCCCTGGTGGTGGAGATGTACGTGTAATTACAAATCCAACAACAAGTGCTGGTATTATCTTTGGATACTTATTAAGATCTCCATTTGGTGGAGATGGATGGATTGTAAGTGTAGATAATATGGAAGATATTATTGGTGGTCACATTTGGATTGGTACTTTAGAAATCCTTGGTGGTTTATGGCATATTTATACAACACCATGGCCTTGGGCTCGTCGTGCTTTTGTTTGGTCTGGAGAAGCTTATTTATCTTACAGTTTAGGAGCAATTGCATTAATGGGATTCATTGCTTGTTGTATGTCTTGGTTTAACAATACTGCTTATCCAAGTGAATTTTATGGTCCTACAGGTCCAGAAGCATCTCAATCTCAAGCATTTACTTTCCTAGTTCGTGACCAACGTTTAGGAGCAAACGTTGCTTCTGCACAAGGTCCTACTGGTCTTGGTAAATATTTAATGCGTTCTCCAACTGGAGAAATCATCTTTGGAGGTGAAACAATGCGCTTCTGGGATTTCCGTGGGCCATGGTTAGAACCATTACGTGGTCCAAATGGTTTAGATTTAAACAAACTAAAAAATGATATTCAACCTTGGCAAGAACGCCGTGCAGCAGAATATATGACACATGCTCCTTTAGGTTCATTAAACTCAGTAGGAGGGGTAGCAACAGAAATTAATGCTGTTAACTTTGTATCACCTCGTAGTTGGTTAGCAACTTCTCACTTTGTTTTAGGTTTCTTCTTCTTTGTTGGACATTTATGGCATGCAGGAAGAGCTCGTGCAGCTGCAGCTGGTTTTGAAAAAGGAATTGACCGTTTAGATGAACCAGTTCTTTCAATGAGACCTTTAGACTAATTTATTATTATTATTGTTATAATGAAATTTTATTAATTTCACTTCCTTTTGCTTGCGCAAGTTCCTTCTTTTGCTTACGCAAAAGCTTTGCTTGCGCAAGTTGCTTGTAAACTTTGTTTACAAGTTTCATTAAATCTTTGATCTCTTCAATCTTTTGCTTGCGCTCCATAGGAAGCTTTGCATAACAAAGCTTCCTACGGAGCGCAAGTTGCTGAAGCCCCAATTGGTTGGCTTTGGGGAAGTGAAGAGATCAAAGTCAAAGAAAAAATAAATGTCAAATAAAAAGTTCATTATAACAATAATAAAAATTTTACTTTTGCTTGCACAAAATCATACTTGCGCAAGTTAAAATCTCAAAAATATAAATTTATTTATAATATACTACGCAAAACTTCTATAATTTTATTAACTTAATAAAATAAAAAAAACATTAAATATTTAAACTTTTTTATTTGTTTAGATTTTTAATCAAAGATTTAAAAGGATTACATCCTATAATAGGATGTAGTAATTGTTTAATTTATTAAAGAATTTACTTGCGCTCTCCTTCTCGCGCTAGCGCACCAAAGGAAGCAGAGCGAATGAGCGCAAGTTAAAAACTGAAAGAATGATTTAATATTTTTAGTTTTTAATTTATTAAAAACTAAAAGACTATATTTTTATTTTTAATTAAAAAATAACTAAAAATAAAATGTCTCTTTTACTTTAGCTTGCGCAAAAGCTATGCATCTTCGCTTCGCGAAGGAGCGAAGCGCAAGTTAAATCTTTGAGTTTGCTTTTTCAATTAAAAAAAGCCTTTGCTCTTTTGCTCCTTCAGAGCGCATCAGTTCGGTTGTGTGAGCGCTCTTTCGTTGAGCGAAGGAGCGCAAAAACGATGCAAAGAAGTCAATTGATAAAGCGCGCACAGAGCGAACACCAAGCTGAAGAAGAGCAAAAAAAGTCAATCTTTTAATTCTCTTTGCTGTGCTTTGCGCAAGTGGGCAAAGACGAAAACAACAATACTTTTATTTATTTTCTTTTGCATCTTCGCTTCTTCGCTTTGCGAAGAAGAAGCGAAGCGCAAGTTAAAATAAATAAATAAATTTCTTTTATTACAAAGAGAAAACAAAAAATAAAAATTAAATAATAAAAATAAATAAGATTTATAATAACTTTTAAATCTTGCAATTTTTTTCATAATTTAGTTACTTTTTCTAATCTCTTGCTTCGCTCCGCGATGCAAAGCTTTTGCGCAAGCAAAAGTAAGAATTAAAATTTGTAACAAAAAATATTAAAAATTTCAAAAAAAATCTAATAAATTCTTTGATCTTTTAAATCAAATATATTTTGTTTTGCTTCTTTCTTCTTTTGCTCGCTCCTTCGCCTTTTGCTCGCTCCTTCGCTTTGCGAGAGCGCGCAAAAGCTATGCATCGCGAAGCTTCCTCTTAGCTTTGCAAAGAGCGCAAGAGAAAGCGCGCGAAAGCTATGCATTGCGGAGCAAAGCACAAGTTGCTCCTTGCACTTCGCTTCGCGATGCAAAAGGAAGTAAAGAGGAATCAAAGATATTTTCTTTGGAGAAGCTGAAAAAGACAGAATAAAATCACTTTTGCTAAAGTAACACAAAGCAAAGATAAATTTTTTTTTTTGAAATAATTAAGAAAACTCAGTTAAAAAACATATAAAAAAAAAATGACTCGAGTAAAACGCGGAAATGTGTCTAGAAAAAGACACAAAAAAGTTTTAAAAATGACAAAAGGCTTTCGTGGGGCAGCTTCTTTATTATTTCGTACTGCAAATCAACAAAATATGAAAGCGTTACGTTATTCATATGTTGGCAGACGTAAAAAGAAGAGAGATTTTCGTCGCCTTTGGATTGCACGTGTAAATGCAGCAACTCGCCGTTACGGAATGAATTATAGTGAATTTATGAATAATCTTAAAAATTCTACAATTCAATTAAATCGAAAAGTTTTAGCACAATTATCAATTTGTGATCCAGAAGCTTTTTTACAAATTATTTTAAAAATTCAAAAAGTTTAAATAACTTTTGCTCGCTCCTTCGCTCGGTCGTGCGCTCGGCTCTGCCGAAGCACCGAAGCGAGAGCGCGCAAAAGCTATGCATCTTCGCTTTGCGAAGGAGCGAAGCGCAAGTTACTTTTTAAACTTTTGCTTTTGCTCCAGAGCAAAAGCTATGCATCTTCCTCCGGAGGAGCACCCACTGCGCTCCACGAAGAAGCACAAGTTAAATTAATGATTTAATACTTTTTATTATTCTATTATTGTTCTAGTAAGAGAAGCCTTGAGATTTAAAAAAATCAACCAAGGTTTTGAAGCCGAGATTCCAAATAAATATTAAAAAAAATCTTAGGTTAACAAAAACGCACATCTAAATCAAAAAAAAATATTCGAAAAAATGTATGGAAACAAAAAGTTATGGCAAAAGCAAATCAAGCTTTATTTTTAGCAAAATACATTTTAGAAACAGATTCTTCTATTCAAAATACTTCTGTTTCAGCAGAACAAAGTGATTCAAGCAAAAATACATAAGTTTGTTTTATTTTCAAATGCAATTAAAAATAAGTTATATATAACTTATTTTTAATTGCGTTTGAAAATAAATCAATTAAAACATTAAATAGATAATTTAGCATTTTAAGTTTATACAAAAAAATATATATATATATACACATATTTTTTTTTTTTTTATTATATGTAAAGATTTAATTATTTTTCATAATAAAAGAATAAATAATTAAATTTTTAAAATCAATCCATTTATTATGTGTTGTTTTTCACTGCATCACATAAAATGTGAAAAAGCAAAGAAGCAAACTTATGTTAACTTGTAAATAAAATTTACAAGCAAAAGAAAGAAAAAAGAAAGAAAAAAATAGAATTATTATAAATTTTTGTTATAATAAATAACATTATTTACTATAATATTTAGAAAAAAATCATAAATTTATCTCAGAAAAAAAAATCATAAACTTGCGCTCCTTCGCTTCGCGACAGGAAGCTTCGCGATGCAAAGCTTTTGCTCTTGCGCTCCTTCGCTCCTTCGCGAAGCGAAGACAGGAAGCTTCGCGATGCATAGCTTTTGCGCAAGCAAAAGCCGGAGGAAAAGCGAAAGTTAGAAAAAAAATAAAAATATAATTTTTTTTATGCAAACAAATTACAAACAACGTTTTACTAATGAAAACAATAATGGAAGAAAACAATCTTCAAAAATCAAAATTGAAGATATTTTTTCATTAAAAATTAATGCTTTAGGTCCAAAAAAAATTGGATTAGTTGAGTTAAATAATGGTTTAACTCTTCTAATACCAAATACAAATTTAGGTGATATTGTAAAAGTGAAACTTGAAAAAATTTTTTCTATTCCTTCAAAAAATCAAAAAGTAAAATTTATACCAAAATATGCATTAGGAAGTGTTGTACAAGTTTTAAAGAAAACAAACATGTCAACAACAACAGAAGTAGAAATTGGTAAAATTTTAGATTTAACTATTAAAAGAAAAGGTCCTAAAAATTCTGGATTAGTACCTATTTCAGATAATTTTACAATTATTGTGCCTAATACAAAAGTTGGTGATACAGTTAAAGTTGAAATTACAAAAATAAAACCTACATATGCATTTGGAAAAATTGTTTTAACTAAAAATGAAAAATCAAAAATCTCTTCGAGAAGTCAATCTATGATTGACGCAAATATCAGTTTTGCTGAAGCAAGCAAAAGAAGGAAAAAAAATGAAAAGACTTATAAATTAACAAAAAATAAAACATACAATATCTTAATCCCCTCAAATGCAAAATCTGTAGCAAACTTTTTTGTTTTCAAATTAACTCGCGCAAGCGAAGCTTTTGCGCAAGCAAAAGATGGAAATTTATTATTTGTTAAAAAAAGTTTAGGAATTCAATCTGGAGATTCTGCAAAAATTCTTATTATTAGAACGCGTGAAAAATTTGCAATTGCAAAAATTTTAAAACTAAACCCAATTTCTAATTTTAGAAAAGACTTAATTGTAAAAAATGAAATTAAAAAAATGGTTGAATCAGGAATTCACTATGGGGAAAGAGCAATTCGTTGCAATGCAAATATGCGTTCTTATATTTGGTTAAGAAAAAAAGGAAGAAATAAAAATCGTCCATTTTTAAAACGTGGGCGTCATGTTATCAACCTTTTAAAAACAAGATTATGTTTAAAAAAAGCTTTTATTCAATTGGCAAAATATGCTTATTTAGGTCAAACTTTTTTATTTGTAGGTACTAAAAAACCTGCAGCATCTCTAATTGCTCGAACAGCTGTTTTAAGTCAAACAGCTTTTTTTGTGAATTCAAGATGGTTAGGTGGAATGCTAACAAATTGGAAAACAATTTTAAAATCAATTTCACAAATTCGTCCAATTTTAAAAGAAAAACAAAAAGTTATTCATAACTTATTAGAAAAAAGACAAAAGATTAAAGAACGTCTTTTTAATAAAGTTAATATGTTAAGAAAAAAAAGCCGTAAATTAATGATTAAAGGAAAAAAATTAATTCAACAACTTCAAAAAAATCCAAATTATTTTATTCAAAAAAGTCAACAACTTATGAAATTAAAAAGATTGTTTTTAATTCAATCAAAAAATTTAATGGAAAATTATTCAAATATTTTTATTAAACAAGAAAAAATTTTAAATGTAACTAAACTTTTAAAAGAAAAAGAAAATAAATTAATGCAACAAAAAATTTATTTAAAAAATATGATGCAAAATGATAAAAATACATTAATTTCATTTAAAAAATTATTTTTAATTGGTCAAGAACTAATGAAATTAAAACAACAAACAAATGAAAGTGGAACTGTTTTGTGGGCAGTTTCTTATGAAAAATTTAATCAAATTTTGAATGTTCGTTCGCTTCGTGTCGGCTCTGCCGAAGCGAGCGAAGGAGCAAAGGAACAAGAAAATTCAATTCAAACAAATTCCATTGTACCTAGTCCTTCTGCAGAAATTTTATATAAAATTCTTTCAACAATGAAAATTAAATTAGATCCTTTAGAAATGTCATATAATAAAATTTCAAATAAACAAATGAATAAATCAAAATCTGCAAGTTCTGATAATAAGAACACATCCAATAATCTAATTATTAGCAAATTATTAGATAAATTTACTTTATATCTTCCTTTTATAAAAAATTATATGAATTTATTAATTCAACGTTTACAAAATTGTAATTTTATTTATGAAAAATTTAATCAAGATCTTCAACAAATTCGTGAAAAACTTAATGAGTTTTCAAAATTAACAAACAATATTCAAAAAGTAACAAATAATATTCAATCTCAATTTTTACAACAAATCTTTTTATTTAACAAATTAAATAAAAAACTTCGTCTATTATCATCTGAACAAAGACTATTGAAGTTTTTACCAAAATTAAGATTTTTACCTACTACAAAAAATAAAATGTATGAAAGAGTTGAATTATTAATGAAAAAATTTGTAGATCCAAGAATGAATTATCCTATGGATCAAATTTATGATCAGAAATTAAGATTAACTTCTAAAAAAATTGCAGCAACTCGTAAACAAAAATGGCAACGTCTTGAAAAATATTTTGGTGGTGTAACACAAATGTCTAAAATGAGCAAAGCACAAATTTCAAATAATGTTGCAATTATTGTTGGTCAGCAAGAAGAAATGAATGCTGTTCATGAATGCAAAAAATTAGGTATTAAAATGTTTACTATTATTGATACAAATTGTAATCCAAAATTATCTGATCATGTAATTCCAGCAAATGATGATTCTCGTACATCAATTCAATATATTTTAGGACAAATGTTAACTTATATTCGTTTTGCACAAAAATTACGTCGTAAAGTTGCTTTAAAAAAATCTTTATTATTCCTATAAATTCAAAATATAATAAAAAAAATATCAAATTATTTTGATATTTTTTTTATTAATAATTTAATTAGTCTTTATAATAAATATCTTCATGAAATTAAACAGAAGAATATAAAATTCTATTATAAAGACTAATTAAATATACTTGCGCTTCGCTTCGCGATGCAAAGCTTTTGCGCAAGCAAAAGTATAACAAATTTTTAAAATATAAATATATAATTTAAAATTAGAAAAATTAAAGATTTTTAAAAATAAAAAAATTCAAGATTATAGTTTTTTTATTTAAAAAAATAAAAGTTTTAATTTTATATTTAAAAATTTATTTTTTTAAAACTTTTAACTGAAAATTTTTATGATATATTATTAAGTAATAAATTTCTATGATTAATTTTTAAAATTTTTATTAATAATAAAATAATGAGTAACGAACAATCATTCAATGATGAAAAAAATACATCATTTAATCTTAAAAATAAACAACGTAAACAAAAAAAACTTGTTGATATGGAAGGTATTGTGACACAAAACTTATCAAATGGAAAATTTCGTCTTAAATTAGAAAATGGCGTTGAAGTTATTGGACATTTATCAGGAAAAATTCGCCAAAATCGCATTAAAATTGTTGTTGGAGATAAAGTTACTGTTGAATTAAGCCCATATGACTTAACTAAAGGTAGAATTACTTATAGACATCGTTAATAATTTAAAGATTTTGACTTTTGATTCTTTAAGTTTTTAATTTACTTTTGCTTGCTCCACCGTTTCTTCACTCCGGTCCGGTCCGGAGGAAGCGAAGCGAAGAAGCTCCGCGAGCGAAGGAGCGAGCAAAAGGAAAAGAAAAAGTCAAAGAGATTTTTATTTATTATAGATATATCATCTTATAATGATAATTTTCTTTATTAAAATTAATAATCTATTTAGACTTCAAAGTTTAAATAGATTATTAATATAATAATATTTATCAGATCTTTTTTGGTTTAAAATTTAATGCTGAAACCAAAACAAATCAAATGTAATTATTTTTTAACATAAATTCATATATTTTTTTTTTATTATATTTAAATGTAGTTTTGTTTTTAAAATTTATACTATCTTCTTAACTTTAAACTTCTTAACTTTAAATAAAATTTAAAGTTAAATAATTACTTCTTTGACTTTTGCTCGCCTCCTTCGGCTTTTGCTTGCGCAAAAGCTATGCATCTTCGCATGCGGAGCGCAGCGAAGGAGCGAAGCGCAAGAGAAAGCGCGCAAAAGCTATGCATCGTGTAGCTTCCTCCGGAGCAAGAGGAAAAGCAAAAGTCAAAATATTAAAACTAAAATAATAAATTTTTTTTTTATAAAAAAATAAAAAAGATAGATATTAATTTTTTTTAATTAAAAACAAAAATAAAATTTTTAAAAATAATTTTTTAACTTCTTATTGTTTTTTTTTCTTTCTTTATGGATCTTTTAATTAATTTATATTCTATTTGTTAATTTTTTGTTTTACAAATGTTTAAACTCTTTGATTTTTTTTTTAATTTGCTCCCTCCTCGCGCTAGCGCACCGAAGGAAGCTTCTCCTTCTTCACTTTGCAAAGGAGCGAAGAGGAAGATGTATAGCTTTTGCGCGCTTTCTTCTTCTCTGTAGGAAGCTCCTTCGCTCCGGTCCGGAGGAAGCGAAGAAACGGAGGAGAGAGCAAAAGTAAATTAAAGAATTACTTTCACTTCTGCGCTCGCGAAGCAAAGAACCAAAGCAAAGAAGTGAACAATTTAATACAAAAATTATAATAGAAAGTAACACTGCAAAAGTAAAGTCTTTTGCAGTTTTAATTCAACACTTTGCACTTATTTCTCTACAAAGTAGCACAGGTTAAGAATAAGTCATTCTGAATTTTTAATCTCTTCAAATCAGTTAGGCAAAGTCAATCTACGACTTTTGCTTTTCCTCCGGCTTTTGCTTGTGCAAAAGCTATGCATCGCGTAGCGAAGCGCAAGAGCAAAAGCTTTGCATCTTCGCATGCGGGTCTTCGCTCCTTCGCGGAGCGAAGAACGCGCTAGCGCACCGAAGCAGCGAAGAAGCTTCCTGTCTTCGCTTCGCGAAGGAGCGAAGGAGCGCAAGTTGACGAAGTGCATCTTCGCTCCTTTGCTCCTTCTTCTTCGCTTTGCGAAGGAGCAACGCGCTAGCGCTCACCTTCGGACCGCAAAGCGAAGGAGCGAAGATCCGCATGCAAAGATGCACTAGCACATCAAGCCGAAGATGTGAAGAAGAAAAAGAAAAACGAAAAAAACAAGAAAAAAGTTAAAAAGTTCAAAACAAAGAAATGAAGTAAAAAAAAATCAATTAATTTTTTTATGGGATTACCTTGGTATCGTGTTCACACAGTAGTTATTAATGACCCAGGTCGATTAATTTCAGTACACTTAATGCACACAGCATTAGTAGCTGGTTGGGCTGGATCAATGACACTTTTTGAAATTGCTGTTTTTGATCCATCTGACCCTGTTTTAAACCCAATGTGGCGTCAAGGGATGTTTGTTTTACCTTTTATGACACGTTTAGGTATTACTCAATCTTGGGGTGGTTGGACAATTAGTGGAGAAACAGCAACAAACCCTGGAATTTGGAGTTATGAAGGTGTTGCAGCTTCACACATTATTTTATCAGGTTTATTATTCTTAGCTTCAGTATGGCACTGGACATACTGGGATTTAGAATTGTTCCGTGATCCTAGAACTGGGAAAACAGCTTTAGACCTTCCAAAAATTTTTGGAATCCATTTATTCTTATCAGGTCTTTTATGTTTTGGTTTTGGAGCTTTCCACGTTACTGGATTATTTGGGCCTGGTATTTGGGTTTCAGATCCTTATGGTCTAACAGGAAGTGTTCAACCTGTTGCTCCTTCTTGGGGAGCTGATGGTTTTGATCCTTTCAACCCAGGTGGTATTGCAGCACACCATATTGCAGCTGGAATTTTAGGTGTATTAGCAGGTTTATTTCACCTTTGTGTACGCCCTTCTATTCGTCTATATTTTGGTTTATCTATGGGTAGTATTGAAACAGTACTTTCAAGTAGTATTGCTGCAGTTTTCTGGGCAGCTTTCGTAGTTGCTGGAACAATGTGGTATGGATCAGCGGCAACTCCAATTGAATTATTTGGTCCAACTCGTTATCAATGGGACCAAGGATTCTTCCAACAAGAAATTCAAAAACGAGTTCAAACTAGTTTTGCTTCAGGGGCTTCTCTATCAGAAGCTTGGTCTAAAATTCCAGAAAAATTAGCTTTCTATGATTATATTGGAAATAACCCAGCAAAAGGTGGTTTATTCCGTACAGGAGCTATGAACAGTGGAGATGGAATCGCAGTAGGATGGTTAGGTCATGCTGTTTTCAAAGATCAAGAAGGACGTGAACTATTTGTTCGTCGTATGCCTACTTTCTTTGAAACTTTCCCTGTTATTTTATTAGATAAAGATGGTGTTGTGCGTGCAGACGTACCTTTCCGTCGTGCTGAATCAAAATATAGTATTGAACAAGTAGGAGTTTCTGTAACTTTCTATGGAGGAGAATTAGATGGTTTAACATTCAGTGATCCAGCTACTGTTAAAAAATATGCTCGTAAAGCTCAATTAGGAGAAATTTTTGAATTTGATCGTTCAACTTTACAATCTGATGGAGTTTTTCGTAGTAGCCCACGTGGTTGGTTTACTTTTGGTCACGTATGTTTTGCTTTATTATTCTTCTTTGGTCATATTTGGCATGGAGCTCGTACAATTTTCCGTGACGTATTTGCTGGTATTGACGATGATTTAAACGAAAGTTTAGAATTTGGAAAATACAAAAAACTTGGGGATACAAGTTCTGTTCGTGAAGCTTTCTAATTTAGAAAATTTCTATATTTTTAGTTTTTAAAAAATTAAAAACTAAAAATATTAAATCTTTAAGTTTTTAATTTACTTTTGCTTTGGTTCGGTGCTTCGGCAGAGCCGAGCGCTTCAGTCGCGCGCTCGGCTCTGCCGAAGCACCGAACCAAAGCAAAAGCGCGCAAAAGCTATGCATCGCAAAGCGAAGCGCATGGAGTGGTTAAAAACTTAAATATTTAATTAATACTTTTTCTTAATATAAAAATAAAGAAATAATACAAAAAATATATCTTTCTTGTATTATTTCTTTATTTTTATAATTTCTTGCAAATTTGTTTTGCTTTAAATTTTATTTTTATTCTTTCTTTCTTTCTTTCTTTCTTCATTTCACTTTTTCACTTTGTCAATCTTTGACTTTTGCTCGCTCCTTCGCTTCTTCGCATGCGGAGCGCAGCGAAAGAGAGCGCGCAAGTTGACGAAGACGAACAACTTCATGGCATCGGTCGCGCTAGAACACCAAAGCAGAGTGCAGCAAATCGAAGTGATATTTTGGATTGCAAAAAATTTTTGATCTTGAATAATCTTTAATTTAAAACTGCAAACAATCTTAAATTGATAAAGTAATTATTTAATTTACTTTTGCTCACCTCCTTTCTTCTTCGTCTTGCTCCTTTGCATGCGGGTCTTCGCTCCTTCGCTTTGCGGTCCGAAGGTGAGCGCTAGCGCGTCGCTCCTTCGCAAAGTGAAGAAGAAGCAGCGAAAGAGCGAAAGAAGAAGAAAGCGTGCAAAAGCGAAGTGAAGTCAATGACAAAAATCAAAGATTCAGAAAGAAAAAGTAGAAATAATTAATTTTTATGCAACTTGCTCAAGCAAAAGTAAAAATTTTAGTTTTTAAAAATTGAAAGTAAAAAATAAAGGGGGGAAACCCAAAATTTTTAAATATTAGAAAGAAATTTATTTATATTAATTTTTAACTTTAGAAGAAGAAAAAAAAAATTACAAACTTTTGCTTTTCTTCGCTTTGCGAACCGGAGGAAAAGCTATGCATCTTCGCTTCTTCTTCGCTTCTTCTTCGCTTCTTCGCGAAGCGAAGAAGAAGCGAAGAAGGAGCGAAGGAGTGCAAGTAATTAAAAATGTAATTTTTTCCCTTTTTAGCTTTTAAATAAGTTAAAAAAAAATTATTCTAAAATTTTTTTTTTAACTTTTAAAGTTTTAGAAGAATATTTTAAAACTTTATTATTAAATCTAAAATTTTTTAGATATTAATTTATATTAAGTTGGGTCTGGATTTTATCCAAACAAATGAATTTAATAAATAATATTTGAAGCAAGCACAAAGCAAAAACTTCAAAATTCAAAGTGTTATTGGTTAATTTTAAAATGAAGATATATATTTTTTTGACTTTTGCGCAAGTAAAAGTCAAAATATTAAATCAATGATTTAATACTTTGTCTAAAACCTTTAACTTTATTAAATTTGCATAAATTGCTCCTTTCTACTTGAATATTAGAAATTACATTAAATTTTATGGAAGCTTTAGTTTATACATTTTTATTAATTGGTACATTAGGAATTATCTTTTTCGCTATTTTCTTTAGAGAACCTCCACGTATGGTAAAATAATTTAACTTGCGCTTCGCTCGGTGCGCTAGCACGACCGAAGCGATGCAAAAGTAATTTTAATATTTATTTTTGTTTGATTTTTGTTTTAAAACATAGTAAAAAAAAAAAAGAATTTGTTATTTTTTGGAATATGGGTGTTTCTTTATAATCAAAGATTACAAAAGAATAAACTTCAAACAATAATTATCTTACTTTTGCTTGTAACTTGCGCTTCGCTCCTTTGCTATGCGAAGATGCATAGCTTTTGCGCAAGCAAAAGACAAAGTTTACAAGTTGAAATAAAAAAAGATTAATTAGAAATAATAGTCCTAAAATTTAGGACTATTATTTCTAATTAATCTTCATGTTCTTCAAATGGATCTCTAAGTTTTTTAGACGGAGGTCCAAAACTAACATAAACAGAATACCCTGTAGCACTTAATAATAGAAACCATAAAAAAAAGGTAAAGAAAAAAGCAGGACTATCCATATTTTATACAAAACACATTTGACTTTTATTCTCCAATAAATATATTATGACAGAAAGTAAAAAAAAATTCAAATTAATTTTTAAAATGGCAACAGGAACTACTTCTAAAGCAAAATCAAGCTCTGCAGATCAAGAGCCAGGAATCGTAACACCTTTAGGAACTTTATTAAGACCTCTTAACTCAGAAGCAGGTAAAGTTTTACCAGGATGGGGAACTACTGTATTAATGGGTGTTTTTATTGCACTTTTTGCAGTATTTTTATTAATCATCTTAGAAATCTATAATAGTTCTCTTGTATTAGAAGATGTAACTATGAGTTGGGAAACTTTAGCATCTTAATAAAATCATAAAAATATAACCGTTCCACTCTTTCTCCGAAGGAGCAAAGTAAACAAAATTTACAAGCTTCTCTGGAGGAAAAAGCATAGCTTTTACGCGCTCTCGCTTCGGTGCTTCGGCAGAGCCGAGCGCGCAACCGAGCGAAGAAGCGTGCAAAAGAAGAATGAGTTTTTCTTCTTTTTTAAAAGATGTTTTTTTTAATTTTACAAAATTAAATTTTTTATTTTTTTTTAATAAAAGTATTAAATTGTTGATATTGTCATTATTTAACTTGTGCTTCGCTTTTTCGCGAAGCGAAGCGCTAGCGCGACCGAAGCGATGCAAAGCTTTTGCGCAAGCAAAAGTAAATTAAATAATTACTGCGTCATTTTTTAACTTGTGCTTCACTTGGTGCGCTCCTCCGTAGGAAGGCGTGCAGCCTTCCTACGGAGCGATGCATAGCTTTTGCGCAAGCAAAAGTAAATTAAAGAATTACTGCATCAACTTGTGCAAGCAAAGCTTTTGCGCAAGCAAAAGTCCAAGATTGACACAAATATTTTGATAAGATCTTTGATCTCTTTTGCTTCAGTTTGGCGAAGCTGAAGAGCCTTCGTTCTGCATGCAAAAAAGCAAAGTCAAATAAATTCTTTTTATTAATTTATTTTGAATAATTTTAAATAACAGAAGATTAAAAAAAACCAATCTTTAAAAAAAAATTTAGAAAAAATTTTAGAAATAGATTAAACTGTTTGATGTAAAACAGCCTTTTTTTCAAAAAAAATCATAATTATTTCATAATGAAATTATGAAATTTTTATTTTATTATTTAACTTGCGCTCCTTCGCGAAGCGAAGACAGGAAGCTTCGCGATGCAAAGCTTTTGCGCGCTCTCGCTTTGGTGCGCTAGCGCGACCGAGCGAAGGAGCGAGCAAAAGTAAATTAAATAATTATTTGGTCAACTTCTTCATTTTTTTCTAAATTTAAATTTTTTTGAATATCTAATCTTTTAAGATTTTTGCTTCTTTTTTCACTTTCTTTGCTTTTGGAATTTTTTTTTTGACTCTTTGATCTTTCTTTCTGAATCAAAAATTCAGAATAATCTTTGATTAAAAAAAAGATTCTTTAACTTTAAATTTCATATTTGTTTCTTCACTGCGCTTAACATAAGTACACAAAGAAATCTTAAATTAACACAATCAAAAATTCTTTTTGTTTTTAACTAGCACTTTGCTTTGTGCGCTTCTTGGGAGCATGGTCTACCTTCGGAGTGATGCATAGCTTTTGCGCAAGCAAAAGTCGAAGAAGCGAGCAAAAGTAAATTAAAAACAAAAAGAATAAATTCCAAAAGAAAGCAAAAATATAATGCAAAAAAATAAAAGATTAAAAAATAATAAAGAATTAGAAAAAGAAAGAAGCTAACTTGTAAACAAAGTTTACAAGCAACTTGCACTTCGTTTGGTTGCGCTCCTTCATAGGAAGGAGCGCAACTAAAGCGATGCATAGTTTTTGCGCGCTTTCGCTTTGGTCGCGCTAGCGCTTCGCTTCTTCTTCGCTTTGCGAAGAAGCGAAGAAAGAGCGAAGAAGCGAGCAAAAGAAGAAGGAAGTTTAAATATTAAAATAAAATTGAATATAAAATTAAAAAGTTTGAGTCAGAGTGAATTCTTGAATCCTTTTTAATTTTTGGGTTTTTTTTATTTTAACCTTTTAATGGTTTTAATATAGTCATAAACAATTTCTCTTTTTTTACTATGGAATCTATGTCTTTAATTCTTGCAAAATTACCAGAAGCTTATGCACCTTTTGAAGCAATTGTAAATGTATTACCAATTATTCCTCTTTTCTTCTTATTATTAGCTTTTGTTTGGCAAGCATCTGTAAGTTTTAGATAAACAACTTGCGCAAGCATAGCTTTTGCACAAGCGAAAGTAAGTAATTATTTAAGTTTTTAACCACCCTGCTCATGTAGCAAAGTAAATAAAATTTACAAGCAACTTGCACTTTGCTTCGCGATGCATAGCTTTTGTGCACGCGAAGAAAGCAAAAGAAGTAAATTATAAATTTAAATAATAAATTCACTTATGTTATCTTTTAATATATATATTTGATGAAATATATATTATTTTTTCATCAAATATATATATTATTTTTCAACTTAAATATAAATTTATTCTTTAACTTTAAATAAAATTTAAAGTTAAATAACTTGCGCTTTGCTTGGTGCGCTCATCCGTAGGAAGGAGCGCACCCTTCCTTCGGAGCGATACATAGCTTTTGCGCAAGTTAAATTGTTAATAAAAGAATTATTTTGTCCTTATTAAAAATAATAAATTCAAATATTATATATATATATATTTTCATATAAATATAATTTTTCAATTATTGCTTTTTATATATATATATATATATTAAAAAATACCCATGATTCATAGAATCTAGGTTTTACTTCTTAAAGGGTACGGAGAATAACAATTTTTTTTTATATAATCAATATGACAGCTATTTTAGCTAAAAATGATGCTTCTAGCCTTTGGGCTCGTTTTTGTGAGTGGATTACTTCAACTGAAAACCGTATCTATGTAGGATGGTTTGGTGTTTTAATGATCCCTACATTATTAACAGCTACTTCTGTGTTTATCATCGCTTTCATCGCTGCACCGCCAGTAGATATCGATGGTATCCGTGAACCAGTTTCTGGATCTTTATTATACGGAAACAACATCATCTCTGGTGCTGTTGTTCCTACATCTAACGCTATTGGTCTTCACTTCTACCCTATTTGGGAAGCTGCTTCTTTAGATGAGTGGTTATACAACGGTGGTCCTTACCAACTAATTGTATGTCACTTCTTCTTAGGAATCTGCTGCTACATGGGTCGTGAATGGGAACTTTCTTACCGTTTAGGTATGCGTCCTTGGATTGCTGTTGCTTACTCAGCTCCAGTTGCTGCTGCTACTGCAGTATTCATCATCTACCCTATTGGACAAGGTTCTTTCTCAGACGGTATGCCTTTAGGAATTTCAGGAACTTTCAACTTCATGATCGTATTCCAAGCTGAACACAACATCCTTATGCACCCTTTCCACATGTTAGGTGTAGCTGGTGTATTCGGTGGTTCATTATTCTCAGCTATGCACGGTTCATTAGTTACTTCATCTTTAATCCGTGAAACAACTGAAAACGAATCTGCTAACGCTGGATATAAATTTGGTCAAGAAGAAGAAACTTACAACATTGTAGCTGCTCACGGTTACTTTGGTCGTTTAATCTTCCAATACGCATCATTCAACAACTCTCGTTCATTACACTTCTTCTTAGCTGCTTGGCCAGTTGTAGGAATTTGGTTTACTGCTTTAGGTATTTCAACTATGGCTTTCAACTTAAACGGTTTCAACTTCAACCAATCAGTTATTGATTCTCAAGGTCGTGTTTTAAACACTTGGGCAGACATCATCAACCGTGCTAACTTAGGTATGGAAGTAATGCACGAAAGAAACGCACATAACTTCCCTCTTGACTTAGCGTCAGTTGAAGCTCCTTCAATCAACGCTTAATTTTTAAATTTAAGAGATACCAATAATCTTTATTGATATCTCTTAAATTTAAAATTTTTTATTGAATTAAGAGATACCAATAATTTTTATTGGTATCTCTTAATTCAATATTTTTTTTGAAAAAATATTTGAACTTTTGTTGAATTCAAAACTCAAATAATAAAACTTAATAAAAAAAGTTTAAGATCTTTATCTATTATATTTAAAATATAAATATATATTTTTAAAATTGACATCTTAATTTACATTTTATAGAAAAATTTATATTTATATTATTTTGTAGTTAATCTTTTAATAATTAAAAGAGTTATTAACTACAAAATAATATAAATATAAAAATTATTATTTTGAATAATAACTTTTAAAAAATAACTTTTGCTCGCTCCTTCGCTTCTTCGCATGCGGGTCTTCGCTCCTTCGCTGCTTCGGTGCGCTAGCGCTACCGACCCGCATGCGAAGAACGCGCTAGCGCACCGAAGCAGCGAAAGAGAGCGCGCAAAAGATATACATCTTCCTCCAGAGAAGCTTATTTCTGTCAGGAGTAAGCAAGTTAAAAATTAATTACTTTCTATAAAAACGAGAGAAAATAAAAATAAGGTCAATTTCTTTTAATGAACCTTTTATATTATATGTGTAAACAAAAAAATCTAATAACTCTCGGTTTTGATTAAAATATAAAGATGTTTTATTAAATGCATCATATATCATATGATGATATATTTCATAATAAAAAGTATTTTCAAAATTTAACCAATAATTCCAAGAATTCGCATTTAAGAACCAACGTCTTACACGTGGATTATAATGTTGATCTGCATCTGGGAAATCTAACATTGAATCTGTTTTATTTGAAATTTTTGAATAAGAAAGAATAGATTTTGATTGTTTTAAACCAAGTTTTTCATAAGATGGTTTATTATTAGAAAAAATATCAGATAAAAGTTTTTTATTTTCTTTTTTATTCTTATAATTATCTGAATAAGATTGTATATACATTGTACGCCAATCAATATCACTTAAATAAGTAACTTCTACATTATGTTCAGCTAATTGTCCATTCCACCATTGATTAATTAGTGAAAAACGATGTCTAAGATTAAGTCTATTTTTATAATAAGAATGACTTGAACTTAATTTAAGAAGATTTGAATCTTTATTATAAGAAAATTCTTTAAAAGAACTTTCAAATGATGTTAATCGATTTTCAAAAAGTTGAGATTTAAAAGATTCTAAAACAGGTTTATTATATAATCTTTTTAAAAAGCGTTGTTTTTGATGCATTTGCATTTTTTCATAAATAGAAAATCCAGATTTTTGTTGAAAATCACGTTCAATTCTTTTAAAATTTTCATATTTTTTAGATGGCATTAAAAGAGATGAAGCTGGAGGACTTGGAGGTTCTCTTAAACTAGATTGATTTGGATTATCAAAAGAAAGCATTTTAGTAATAATTAAATTTTTATTATATAAAAAACGTTTTTGAAGAATTGAAAAAATTAATGAAGTAGCAAAATGCCAAGATTTGTATCTTATCATATGGTCCATAATAGAAAAATTTAATTTTTGTGCTTCTTTCTTCTTTTGCTTGCGCAAAAGCTTTGCTTGCGCTCGCGGAGCGAGTTGCTTGTGCTCCTCCGTAGGAGGAAGCTTTGCATCACGTGTCGGCTCCGCCGAAGAAGCAAGTTGCTCTTCTTTTGCTTGCGTGAAAGCTATGCCTCGCATATCGGCTCCGCCGAAGGAGTAAGTTGCTTTTGTTTTATTTAAAGAATCATATAAATTGCGTTGATTTTTACTAACTAAAAATTCTGCAATTTTTCCACCTAGAAGTTTCATGATAAACATTTTAAATGTGTTTAATGATGAATAAAGTGTATGGTATACAAATGGAGAAGATTGTTCTAAAAGTAAAGACTTATTATAAAGAGAAAAATAAGTTTGATCTTTTAAGAAATCTGACGAAATAAGAAGATTTCCTATTTGGAAATAACCAAATGATATTTGAGAATAAATTTTTCTAAAATTTTTGTGCGTTTTCTTCTTCTTTCGCTGCTCGCGGAGCGAAGGCGAAGGAACAACAAAAAAGCTCTGAAAAGCTTGACTTGGATGTATAATTGGGCTTTTAACACAATTATAATTAACATTACAAGTTAATTTTGTTTTGCTAATAATATTTGAAATTTGTGCAAAATTAAAATTTTCGGTTAAAATACCATATTCAAATCGATCAAAAGTTTCTTTAGATACTTTTTTTTGTAATATTTCTTGATTGAAATGCATTTGAAAAAGACTCCATCTATTCATTAAATTAGGGAGTAAAGGTAAAGATATTGTTTCATCAAAACGTCCAGGTCTTCTTAAAGCAGGGTCTAAAATGGAAGGTACATGTGTTGTTGCAAAAACAACAAAACCTCTATTTGAACGAACACCATCAATAATAACTAATAAATCTGTAATCATATCTTTATTATAAGAAAAATTACGAAGTGTCATATCCGCTAAAATTGCAACTTTTACACGAATTGAATCATTTTTAGATGTAATTATATTTTCAGCAACAAATGAATTCCATGAAATTTGTTTAACAACTTTTTTTGGTTTTAATTTTCTTTGTTCTTTCATCATTAAAATAGTAAAAGGTGATGTTGCAGGAGGTGCAAAGAAATTTTCTGATGCAATCTGTAATCTACTAATATTAAAAGATTGTGAAACATTTAAAGATTTGTTTTTATCATGAGATTGGTCAAACATTTTATTTTCAATTGTGTTATGTAGTGAAGGAAGAGAAATAGGATATTTCTTGGTCGCGGAGCGAAGTGTTGGTTTTGTATTATTTAAAAATGTTTTAAAAGAATATAAATCTTTATTATAAAGATTTGTAGGAATTAACATTGAAAAATCTCCTTTATAAGGTCTTCTAAAATCATTAATTGAATGTCTACTTGATTGATAAATCATTTGATTTTTTTCACTTTCTTCATCTTGTTCAAAACCAAAAATTGAAAACTCTTTTTCATATGAATTTTCATCATCTGAAATAAGCATTGGTCTTCTTTCTCCAATAACATGAAGATCTTCCATTAAAAAGAAACATGGAGTTTGTAATACAATTGATTCAAAAACATCTCTTAATAATTTCATTCCAACAGCAACCCCTCTGTGAATGGATGCATATCGATTCGCATTATCAATCATCATTTTCATTTCAGATTCTCCAGCAAGAGCTTGAATAATTAAACTTCCATAACTTCCTCCAGATTGAAAATCAAATGAACTTTTATTGGAATGTAAAAAATTGGAAGAAATAGCAGCTCTTAAAGGAAGATCAGATACATGTGAATTAACTATTAAAAGATTTTTAGAAACTTTATTTGAAAAAAGTCCAGAATAAATTTCACACATAATTGATCCAAGTGTATATTGAATAGGTTCATAACTATTAATAAAATGAACATATAATAAAGATTTTGGTGGAGATATATCTAAAAATAAATCAGTATCTTTTAAATTAAAAGTAACATATTGATTACTTGACCAACTTTTTGTTTTATAAAAATTTTTTAATACATTCTTACTTTTGCTTGCGTAAAAGCTATGCTTGCGCTCTTTCGCTGCTCTTTCGCGAAGCGAAGGAGCGAAGGCTTCGCCGAACCGCATGCGAAGGAGCGAGTTGCTCTTAAACTTTGTTTGCGCTTTTGCTGCTTCGGCAAAGCCGACACGCATGCGAAGCAGCGAGTTATTGTCAAAAGAATTCAAAACAGAAAAATTAATAAAAGCTGGATCTTGTATTAATCGTTCAATTAATTTTTCTTGTTCTTCTTTCAAACTAGTTAAAGATGGTATATTAATATTATATTGTTCAGCAGCTCTAATTAAAATGTCTGCCCAAATATCCCAAAAAATCTTTCCTTTTTGTTGTCGAACAATTAAATCAATATCTGGTTTTAACATAGAATCAATAAATAAATGGAAAAAATTCCATAAACGGCGTTGTATAAAAAACCCTAAAATATTTGAAATAGAAAAAGAGAACATTGAAGTACCTAATGTTTTTTCTATACTTAAAATGTCATTATTATAATTATGAAATTGTATTTGTTTTCCATTAAATCCACTTAATCCAAAAGAATTCATAATATTATAAATATTTGTAGAATTTTGGAATTCTACAAAACCTAAAATTCGAGTATTACGGAAAAATTTTTGAAAAGAATACCAAAAATACATATCAAAAGTTTCTGGTATAAAACTTGAAGGATCAGAAGACCATTCAATTAGAAAAATTTGAGCAATCCATTGAATCATCAATTCTGCTGGTTTCTCTAAAAATTTATAAATAATTAATAAAAAACTTTCAAATAAATCAATTATTTTTAATAAAAGTTGATAACTTGATTCAAATATTCCAATACTTAAACGTACAAAACCATATGATAAATATAAGACAAAAAGAGCAAAATAAGTTTGAATATTCTTAAAAGACATAAATCTTTTATATAATTCTGTTATATTATTTTTTTTAATATCATATAAAAGAATTTTTAAATCTGAGTTTTGGTATAAATTTTTTTTTGATTTTGTTTTACTTTCATTTGGAATCTGTGATTTGAAATAAAGAATTTTATTTAATATTTTTTTTGTATAAAAATATTCAAGAATATTATATGAAAAAGAATAAATAAAAGGTGTTTGACTTGTAACATAAGTTGTAAAAGATTTACTGAAATTTATAAAACTCAAATCTTTTTTCTTTGTTTCATTATAAGATTTTAAATCTTTATTATATATTTTTGGATATTTTAATGCACTTACGTCAATCTTAGATGGTTTATCATAAAAATGCATACTTTTTAATGTTAAATCTGACATTTGGTTTAATGTAGGAAAATAAAAATATTTTTTATTTTTTAAATTTTTATAAAATGATATTTTATATAAAAAATAATAAGAAAAAAATTGTTTTTTTTGCTTTTGCTCTTTTTCTTGGGCAGAGCCAACGCAAAGGAGTGAGTAAACTTTGTTTATGCGCGGGTCGTCTTTGCCAAAGAATTTATTATTTTTATTAATTTTGCCTAAAATATTTGAATATTTTAAATTATAAAAATTTGTTTTTTCTTTCTTTTTTTCTTTCTTTTTTTCTTTCTTTTTTTCTTTCTTTTCAGTTTTTATAATATTTTGATTTTTCAATTCAGAAAAAACAAATTTCTTTGTTTCTTTTTCAAAGTCTAAAATATTAATATATGAAAGAAGTTTGTAAGTTTTTTCATATAAAGAATTATAAGTTTTAAAAGTTTCTGTTTTATATTTTTTTAATAAATCATAAATTGAATAAAGTATTATAAAATAACTATTAGAAATTTTATAAAAAAGTAATATTTGAAATTTTAATAATCCTCTTAATTCTGGAATTCGTATAAAAGAAAATAAAATAGATAAATGAAACAAAATTGAAAAAATTAAAATATTATAAACAATTAATTTATTTGTTTTAGTTTGTTGTGTTATTGAAATTTTTAGTGTTTCTTTCTTCTTTTGCTCGCTTTGCACGCGCTCCTCCGGAGGAGCGGAACGAAAAGGAAGCTTTGCTTGCACTCGCAGAGCGGGTTGCTCTTTCGCTTGCGGAGCGAAGGCAGAGCCAAGCGCGCAAACCGAAGCATGTGAAGGAGCGAGTTTATTATAAGATTCAGAAAAGAAGATTAAACTTGTATAACTGTCATTAAACATATTTTTGCTTGCTTCACTCGTGGAGTGATGCAAAGAACTTGTTTGCAAGTTTAAATTCAAAGGAATTTGAAAATTTTTACTAGACCACCAGAAATAAGAAGATGGTTTTAATAGGCGAGGTTTTGCTATATTTATGAAAAGTGAATCTTTTTTATTTTTAAGAGTATATGAAAATACAAAATTTTTTGTTTTTAGCGCTTTGCTTCTTTGTGTTTGCTTCATAAAAGAAGCAAAAGTTAAATTTTTTTTAGTATTTAATTTTAAATTCAAAATTTTTGATTTTAAAAGACATATATAATAATTATAAGACATATTATTCTTTTTATTTTGGTTCGTCAATCTTTGACTTTTGCTTGCGCAAACGCTTTGCTTGCGCTTTTTTGCTGCTCGCGGAGCGAAGGCAAAGCCGACACGCATGCGAAGGAGCGAGTTGACTTTTGCTTGCGTGAAATTATTTGAATATTTTTGTTTCAAGATTTTTGATCCTGAATGTTCTTTGATTTCAAAAGCAAGAGGTTTTTGTTGAAATAAAGACATTAAAACAAGTTTTCTTTGTGCTGTTTGTAATTTTTTAATTGTAGAAAAATTCACATGATCCTTCGCTTCTTCGCTGCGCTCCGCATGCGAAGAAGCGAAGGAGCGAGCAAAAGTTGTATTTAAGTTTTTTAAATTTGATGACAAAGAGTGAGAAAAAATATCTTTTAGATATAAATTATCTTTAACTTTTACTAAATTCATTAAAAATTTTTTTGTTTGATTTGACTTTAATTGTTCACGGAATTTGGTTTGTTCCCACAAATTACGAATTTGATTTTTTTCTTTAAATGTAAATATATTGGTTTTATTAAAAGCCCATAAAGCTCTTAAAGTTCCACTTGATCCATAAGGTTTAATTGAAGCAGAATTTTTAGAAAAAGTATTTGACAAAATTACAAAAGGAGAAACTGAAGAAAGATTTGGTTTGAAATTATAAGATAAGCGATACCAAAAATTTTTCTTATTAAATGTTTTCAATTCTCTTGCTCCGCGAGAAGAAAGTAAGTATTTCCAAGCAATAAATTTATAGCTTTTTGGTTTTAGTTGTCCTTCTAAATTCATATTAAATTTAACATTTTTTAAAATTTCTGAAAAACGTTCAAATTCAATACGATTATATTCAGCAATTTTATTTGTGTTTTCTTGAAACAATAAATTGGATAAATAAAATGCATGCTGGTTATCAAAAGAATTTTTGAAATCTGTATAAAAAGGTAACATTGTAAATTTAAAAGAATAAAAATCATATGAAAAAAAACCAAATATTTTATATAAAAAAGTATTAATATTTGAAATATTATTTGTTTTTTCAACCTGTTTCATAAAAGAGAAATTCTTTTGTATGCGGTTCATATAAGGTGTTAAATTTGAACGTAACCAATAAGATTTCCAACATAATGGTTGAAATTCTGCTAAAATACGACTAGAAACCTTATAATATTCTTTATTTTGAAAAACAGGAAAATGAGGAAAAAAATAAATTTTTTTCAAAGAAATTTTTTCAAATAGAGGAGTATCTTGTATAAAATTTCCCCATTTTTGTTTATTATTTCTATAAATTTTATTTTTTAATTTTTGATTTTTTAAAAAAAAATTAGAAAGATTTATTATCTTTTCATTCTTCTTTTGCTCGCTTCTTCGGCGAAGCCAACCCGCATGCGAAGGAGCGAGTTGCTCACTTTGTTTAATAGCATAAGAACTTGCTTTGACTTTTTTTCTATAATCGAATTTTTTATAAGAATGTCTACAGTTAAGAAATTTTTTATAAAGACTGTAACGCAACCAAACAGGACGTGGATAAAAACGTTTTCTTTTTTTTCTACGACGTGTTTCAAGTTTCAATTTTTTTCGACGACGTCTTTTTTGTAAAGATTTTTCTTTTTCAAAACGTTGTTTTAATGGCTCTTTTTTATTCAAATACATATTATATGATGAAATATTTATATTTTGACTTGCTTCTTCTTCTTTCGCTGCTTCGGCAAAGTCGACACGCATGCGAAAGTAATAACTTTTCTTTATTTTTAATTCTGAAAGAAATACAAAACCAATTCTTCGTAAAATACGATTTAATGAAATGTTATTTTTATAATTTTTTTCTTTTTTTTCAACTCTTCCTTTTTCTTGCTTCACACGGTTTAGCAAAGCTTTTAATCCTTTGCTTTGCTCTTTTGCTTTGGTTCTTTTGCATCTTTGCATGCGGTCTTTCCTTTTGCACGCTTCTTCGCTTCTTCGCTTCGTGAAAGAGAGTGCGCAAAAGCTATGCTTGCGCAAGGCGGAGCGAAGGAGTGAAGGCTTTGCCGAAGCAGCAACATTTTTATTTGAATTAATCGATAATAAATTTCTCATTCTTTTTTTTAATTTTTTCTTCACTTTGTGTTCTTTCTTCTTTTGCTCGCTTCTTCGCTTCGCGAGAGCACGCTCCAAAGGAAGCTTTGCTTGCGCAAGTTGATTGTAAACTTTGTTTACGCATGGGTCTTTGCTTCTTTGCATGGGGTCTTTTGCTGCTTCGGCGAAGCCGACCTGCATGCGAAGGAGCGAAGGCTTTGCCGAAGCAGCGAAAGAGCGCTTGCGCGAACCGAAGAGTTGTGGATTTACATTTTCATAAGAAAATTTATAAGATAATAAAGAACGAAATATTTTTTCTTTCTTTTGCCCTTTCGCAAAGCTACCGAGTGAGTAAATATTATTTACGCATGGGTTGGTGCTTCGGCGGAGCCGAGTGCGCGAACCAAAGAGTTTATTTTTTTTCTTTATTAATTTTTTTCTTGCTTTTACAAGTAAACTTTGTTTACGTGCAGAGTGAGTATGATTTTTTACAAATTTTATATTATTAAAATTTGTTTCTAAAAAACTTGTTTTTTTAGTTAAATCATTAGAGAAAATTTTATAAAGATTATCTATTAAAGAATATAATTTGCTATAAAAATTATTTATACTTTTGCTTGCGCAAAAGCTATGCTTGCGCAAGTTAAAAGATATTTGTTTTAAATATAAAATAAAATTTATAGTATTTTTTTCTTTATTTTTTAGTATTTTAGATTGTTCTTCTTCACTTCGCAACTGCGCATCAGCGAAGTTGATGCGCCATCTTTGATTGTCTCCTTCAGCAAAGTGCAAGATTTTAGATTGACTTTTCTGAATTTTTGATATTGATTTGAGCATAAATTTACCTAAAACTTTTTTATTTTTTTTACTTGCTCCGTGCGCTTTGGCTGCTCGCGGAGCGAAGGCAAAGCCGACACGCATGCGAAGAAGCGAGCAAAAATTTTTATTAATATAATTTTCTTTTGAATTAATGTTATAAGAATATAAATGATAATTGTATAACAAGTTTTGTTTTTTATTATAAAGAAATTTATTTTTAAGAATATTAAAATTATAAAAAAGATCACTAGTTATAATTGAATTTTTTAATTTTATTGGATTTAAATTTGATGTTGCTTCAGTTCGTGCAAGCGCTTGCTTTGGTGACGCTGTGCTTCGCTCCGTGATATCTTCAATTGATGCAGCAAAGGCTTTGCCGAAAATCTGATGAAATGCAAAAAAAGAAGAATCTTTGGAATTTCTTCTTAAAAGTTTCTCAATTTTAGCAAATTTATTAAAAAATTCTTGGCTGTTTCTTTCATTATGTGTTTGCTTCTTTAAATGAACTTTATTTTTTTTTTCTTTTGTTTTAATATTTTGTTGTAACTTTTTACTATTTACTTGCTTCTGCGGCTGCACCAACATGTGATGCATCACTTTTGCTTTGGTTTGCGCTTCGTTGGAACCAAAGATGTGAAGAACCGAAGTGCCAAAAAATCTGTCATTTTTAAAAAATTTTGAAGAATAAGATCGTTTATTATTATTTAAATTTAACTTGCTTCGCTCTGCGATGCATAGCTTTTGCTCAAGCAAAAGTAAGTTTAAAGATTTTTTCCAATAATTTAAAACAGATAATTCATAAATATAATTTTTTATATTATTTTCTTTAATAGAAGGTATTCTACTTTTCATTTTTTTAAACTTTTTTAAAATATTATTTGTATTTTTTAAATTTGAATTTAATAAAAAAAGAAACTTTAAATTATTCTTGCTTCTTTTGCTTGCTTCTTCGCATGCGTGTCGGCTTTGCCTTCGCTCCGCGAGCAGCGAAAGCGCGCAAAAACTATGCTTGAGCAAGTTTCTTCCAAACTTTGTTTGCGTTCTTCTTATTTCGCTTGCAGAGCGAGGCGAAGAAGCAAGGAGCGAGTAATTTTGTTGTGTATTAAGAATAAAATTTTTTTTAAATCTTTTTGAAAATAACAATTTATCTAAATCAAATTTTAATTTCTCCGTTATTTTTTTAATAATAATATGATTTTCTTTAAGTTTATTGTTGTTTTGGATTTTTAAAAAATTTGATTCTGACAAATTTTTATTTTTTTGAGAACTCTTTAATATAGAGAAATTAAATAAAAGTTTTGATTGAGTTATATTTTTATTTATAAAATAACTTTGATTTTTTAACTTGTCTAAAGAATAAATTGATATTATATTTTTAAAATTTTTATTATTAGTTTCTTTTAATAGAAAATTCTTAATTGCATTATCTAATAATATTTTTGCTTTTTCATAAGAACGTATAGGATGATCATGCAAAATCTCTTTCTTCTTTTGCTCGCTTCTTCGCTTCTTCGCTTCTTCGCATGCGGAGCGCAGCGAAAGAAAGAGAGCGCACTCCGAAGGAAGCTTTGCTTGTGCTCGCGGAGCGAGTTGCTTGTAAACTTTGTTTACGCTAGGGTTGGTTTTGCTGAAGAGTTGTTTTTTATTGATAGGTTTTATAGAAAAAGTGTTAGGTATTTTAATTATTGAAAACAATGTATTTTTTTTTATTTTATTTTTTTGAGTCTTTGACTTATAATTTTCTTCTTTCTTACTTTTATTGCTCGCTTCTTCGCTTCTTTGTATGCGGTCTTTCCTTTTGCTTGCGCAAAAGCTATGCTTGCGCAAGGCGGAGCGAAGGGGCGAAGACTTCGCCGAAGCAGCGAAAGAAAGCGCGCAAAAGCTATGCTTGCGTAAGTTGCTTGCAAACTTTGTTTGCAAGTTATTATTTAATTTTTTATAATACATTGAAATTGGTAATAACTTTTTTGGACTTTTTTTATATATTTCTCTTATATTAGATGTTAAAGTTGGAACAATATTTGTTAAATTTTGATTATTATTGAAAAAAAAGGAACCAATTTCAATTGGTGCAGTTTTAGACCATAAAAAAGAATTTAAAAGCATATAATTTTTATCATATACTTGATAGTTTTTAATAAATGATTTCACAGGTTGATTTGGATTATTATTTAACTTTGAAAGTTTTTGTTCAAGTTCGCATTTTGCCATGAAATAATATTCATATAAATCATTTGGATTGCTTTCTTGCTTCTTTTGCTCGCTTCTTCGCTTCTTTGCTTCTTCGCTTCGCGAAAGAAAGAGAGCGTGCTCCGAAGGAGGCAAAGCGACTGCATCGTCAACTCGCTCCTTCGCTTCGCGAAAGAGCGCAAGCAAAGCTTTTGCGCGCTCTCTTTCGCCGCGCTCCGCATGCGAAGAAGCGAAGGAGCGAGCAAAAGTCAAAAATTGACTTTGCTCCGCATGCGAAGCAAGTTTTTTTTTGTATTGCTCTTGTTGAATAGGAAAACTAAATGAGGATTCCACAGATTTAGAAATTTGGTTTAAATTATATTTTTCATTTTTTTTATTAATTAAAATATTATTATTATTATTGATATTGGTTTTATCAGAATAAAGAAAACTTTTATTGAAATCTATTATTTCAAATAAATTTGAATTTTTATTCCAAGTTAATCCAACAAAACCGATTAAAGGAAAAATCCAATATTGCATAAAAATTTTTTTTTGTGGGAAAAAAGATCCTGGATTTAATTGGAAATATTTTATTAAAAAATGCTTACTTTTGCTTACAAATTTTGTTTGCAAGTTAGAATCTTCATTAAAAGAAAGAACCCTATCATTTTTAATATTGCTAAATTGTGAAGATGAGTTTAAATCTTTTATTCGAATTTTTTCCAATTGTAAATTTTTAGTATTATTTTTATTATCTAAATTCTCAATTCTCCAATTTAAGAAATCATAAATTAAATTTTCCAATAAAACATATTTTTTAGAAAATTTTTTACGTTTTTTTTTATTTAATAACAAAATAAAATTTTTCAAAATTTTTGTTCTCTTGAACAAAAATAAAAAATAAAAGTTGATATATTTAATATTTTTAGTTTTTAACTTGCATTCCTTCGCAAAGCAAAGAGGAAGATGCATAGCTTTTGCTCCGGCTTTTGCTTGCGCAAGAGGAAAAGCAAAAGTAAATTAAAATCTTAAAGAAATTTCTTTTGCTGTTTCTTTGCGGAGCGACACGCTATCTCGACCAACCCGCGTCATCAATTGTAGATGTCTTTGCTGTGCTCCGCATGCGAAGGAGCAAAGTTAATTTTATTTACAAGTTATAAAACTTTAAATTATAAAAATTTAAATAAATTTTTAAATTAATTAAAAAGTCTTAAATACATAATTCTTTCTTTAAGTTTTTAATTAATTAAAAACTTAAATAATAAATTCTTCTTTTGCTTGTGCAAAAGTTATGTTTGCACAAGTTGCTTGTAAACAAAGTTTACAAGTTAAAATTTCATTAAATTATTATTTTATTGCTTTAAATCAAGATGTTTCTTTCTTTTGAAGTTTATTTGGAATCATAGATTCCAAAGTATCTTGGATCTCTTTGCTGTTTTGCTTAGCTTCTTTGAATTTTCACATCTTTTGCAATCAAAAATTGCAAACTATCTTTGCAATCATCTTTGTCTTTGTCAATCAAAGATTGACGAAATAATTATTTAATTTACTTTTGCTCACTCCTTCGACTTTTGCTTTTCCTCCGGCTTTTGCTCGCTCCGCGCGCGCAAAAGCTATGCATCTTCGCTCCGCGAAGGAGCGAAGCGCAAGAGCAAAAGCTATGCATCTTTGCTCCGCGAAGGAGCTTCCTGTCTTCGCTTCTTTTTCGCAAAGCGAAGAAGCGAAGAAGGAGCGAAGGAGCGCAAGAGAAAGTGCAAAAGGTATGCATCTTCCTCTTTGCTCCTTTGCTGCTTCTCCTCGCGCGCTCGGTGCTTCGGCAGAGCCGAGTGCGCAACCGAAGCACCGCATGCAAAGAAGGAGATGCTTCCTCTTTGTTCCTCCGAAGGAAGCTGCGTTCTCGTTTGGACCGGAAGAAATGTGAAGAAGAGCGCGCGCTTCGGTTGCGCGCTCGGCTCTGCCGAAGCACCGAGCGGTTAAAATAAATTAAATAATAAAATTAATAAAAAAAAAAAAAATTTATATAATTATTAGAAATTATTATATAAAAAAAGAAATCAACCCTAACTGCTTCATATAAGAAAAATTAATTAGAATAAAGAGATTAATTTTTCTTAAAATTTTTATAGATTCTTTTCTTTTGTTGTGCTTCTTCAATGCTTTGATTGTGCAAAGAAATTGATTGAATCAAGAATTGCACATGTGCATTAAAAGCACAACAAAAAAAATCTAGAATACAATTTTAAGCCTACTATCGGAGTTGAACCGATAACCTTCGGTTTACAAAACCGATACTCTACCGATTGAGTTAAGCAGGCTAATTTTTTAATTAAAATGCTTAATATAATAAAAAAAAATTTATATATATATATTTTAATATTATTATTATATTTTAAAAAGGAAAAAAAAAAAAGTCAAGAATATAAAAAGAAAAACAATTGAAACAAAATTTCAATTGTTTTTCTTTTTATGATTAAAATATAAATATAATAATTTAAGGTTTATTTTATTCATTTTTTGATTTGAACTTTTTTATTAAAAAATAAAAATATATGTACTTTATGTTGTCAATTCAATTGAAATATAAAGATTTCTAAATTTCAAATATTCTTTTGCTGTGCTCCTTTACTTCATCCAAAGAAGAAGTAAAGGAACACACAGAAATCATTTTTGCTTTGTAAATTTATGTTTTCTGAATTTTTATTATTCTTTATTTCATTTACTCTGGGAAGACACAACATATTTTATAATCTTTGATTGCAGTTTTTCTTTGCTTTTTGTCATAGGGGTGACGGAGCTTCTTTGCGCGTGGAGCAAAGGAGTTAAGAAGAAAGTAATTATTTAATTTACTTTTACTCTTCCTCTGGACCAAAGGAAGCGCTTCTTCTTCGCTTCTTCGCAAAGCAAAGAAGAAGCGAAGGAGCAAGCAAGGAAGTTTTCTCTTTGCTCTGCGAAGAGCGCAAGTTAAATAATGACGATAATAAAAAATTCTTTAATTTTTTAACCACCGAAGAAAGCGTAAACTTTGTTTACAACCAACTTGGATTAAGAGATTAAGAAAAAATAAAAGCACAGCAAATTAAAGTAAAAGAACAGATGGATCGGTTGCTTTAATTTGCTGTGCTTTGTTATTTAAAAATGCATCAAGAAATGAACTTGCGCTCTTGCGCTCCGGAGGAAGCTCCTTTGCTGCTTCCTCCGGACCGCATGCGAAGATGCATAGCTTTTGCGCGCTCTCTTTCGCGAAGCGAAGAAGCGAAGGAGCGAGCAAAAGCTGGAGGAAAAGCAAAAGTAAATAAAATTTAGAATTACAATTGATAGGAATTCATAAACCCAGTCCCTGCTGGAATTAAATTACCAACTAAAAGATTTTCTTTTAAACCTTTAAGATAATCTTTTTTCTTTGATAAGGATGCTTTGGCTAATATTTTTGTAGTTTGTTGAAAACTAGCTGCAGATAAAAAACTTTCAACTTCTAATGAAGCTCTTGTTATTCCTAAAACAATTGGTTCATAACGAATTTTTACCATTAAAAATTTATTAACACTTTCAACAATTTCTAAATCAACTAATTCACCAGGAAAAAAGCCTGTTTGACCTCCATGAATAATTTGAACTTTAGAAGTCATTTGTTTTACAATAACTTCTAAGTGCTTTTCTGCAATACTAACGCCTTGAGATCTATAAACTCTTTGGACTCCATCAACAATAATTTGTTGTATTTTTAAGAAACTTTGAGCAACAGCTTGTTCTAAAGGTAATTTTGTACGATAACGTTCAAAAATGGCTTTTTGTAAAACAGGCAAACTATAAAGAAAAAAGCGCCCATTCTGTGTTGTTCGTGCTTCCAAATATTGTTCAACTTTTGGAATACCTTGCACAATATCTCCTGTTGTTAAAGTTTCAAAAGGTAAAGTAATAACAGGTGCATTTCTATATACATAGTCTCCTTGTTGTACATGTAAAATCCCTTTTGGTGAAATTAAAAATGGTTGAGCATAACGTAAAGTTATTTTTTTTGAACTTAAATGAATGATTTGTCCTGTTTGATCAATTTTTTGATCAAAAGAAATATTATCTCCTCTTAATAAAAATTTTCCTAAATAAAGATTTGAAACTTTATTATCTGAAACTTTTCCTATTGATAATCCTTTTAATTTATAAATTTTATTTTGATATTTAGTTACAAAATTTAAAATATTATATTTTTTTTTCTTATGAATACTTAAATATGTATTTAAATGCACATTTAAAGTATTAAGTGTAGAAGTCTTTAGTTTATCAAATAATTTTTTTTGAGTTTGTTGTTTAATATTTTTAGTAAATAAATTGTTGTAATTTGAATACAATGTTGAAAAAAAACGAAGGTATTCATTTATATCCATTTTTTTATTTTGTTGAATATATTTTGTCATTTTTGCATTTGAATTCAAATCAAGTGATATACTAAACATATCTTTTTTTGTTAAAAAAATATAATGTTTTATATCTAATTTTTTATGTGTTAAATCAGTTTCAGCAGATTGATTCCACCATTTATTATTGTTATTTTGTGTTAATAATTCACCTTCAAAAGGACTTAATAAATTAGTAGTTGCATAAACTTGATTTGCTAATATTTTATTATAAGCTTTATAAAGTAAAAAAGAATTTTTGATACAAGGAAAAGCAAATGAAAAAGATTGCATATTCATTGTATGTTGATTTACAATACCTGATTGTTTATAATTCAGAATTGAATTTTTAAAATTTTGAAATTTAATATTATTAGTAAAAAAATTCTTATAATATGAATTTGGAAAAAGACAGTTTTTAATGTTTTGAATTTTTTTATTTGAAGATAATAAACTGTTTGCTAAGTAGTCATCTTTTCTAGTTAAAGACCATTCAATAAATGGGAATGGATATAAATAAAATAATGCAAAAAAAGAATTTAAATTTGCTTTGCTTGTTTGTTTTGCCAATCTAAAAACATTCCTATTATATGATTCAGAAAAGATATGAGTTTGTTTTACAAAGCGAACTTGAAGATTGTCTTCTTTGGCTTTGCCGACGCGTGAGATTTTAGATTGATGAAAAAAAGCAGCAAAAGAATTCAAATTTATTGAAGAGATTTTATTTCTATCAAACCAATTATAGTATGTATCAACAGCAAAATTTGGAACAGTTTTTGAAATCCATAGTTTTCGAAGCACATTTTTTTTCATTAAATAATAAAACATTTGACTTAAATTTGTTTCTTTTTTTTGCTTGCAAACAAAGTTTGCAAGTTTAGAAATTGAATAATTTCTTTTTAAAAAATGTAAGTTTTGTTTTTTTATTATATTTGAATAAGATGGTTTTAAAATTATAGTAGGAATATTAAATCCAAAATCCAAATTATATGATGTTGTGTTTTTTAATTCAAGTGAAAATGAATGTATTTTATATGCTGAATAAAAAATATTTGAAAAATAATAAGGTTTATTATACATTGAATATTTTTTCATATAAAAGCTAACTTTTTTATCATAAGATTGTTTTTTTAATTTTATAGATGTTTTATTATAAAGAGTTATAAAACTTTTGTTATTTTTCATTTTATTTAAAATCTTGGCTTTTATATTATTTTTTAATTTTTTCTTTATAATAATTTCTTTCTTATTATAAGAACGCTCTTTAATTGTTCTATATTTTGAATGAATCAATGACGAAGTAATTCTTTGATTATCAAAAAATGAATTTAATTTTCTATTTTGAGATACTTGGCGAATTTGAAAATCAACAGATGGAAATTTTGACAGACTTTTTTTATGACAATTTTGAAGATTTAATAAATTTGAATGATAGTCTTTATAAAATAAAATTGAATAATTATTATAAGAATTTTTTTGGTTATTAGAAATTTCTTGTTTAAAAATTTGAGGATTTGGTAAAATTTTATGTTGAATTGGACGCAACAATAAAGCAAGATTATTTGTTTTTATTTCATGTTTGTTTTTTTGTATGCTTTTGTGCGCGCGGATTGAGGAGTGCGTTGACTTTGCTGAAGAATATTCAGCAAATGAAATTGAAATATTTTCATTTTTTTTATTAAAAAGCATTGTTGATACAAATCCATCAAAAAATCGACAATTATTGTTTGTATAAAGTTTACTAATGTTTATTTTATTATTTTTTAATTTTCTTCTTTTGCTGCGCGCTGCTTCGCCAATCGTAGATGTTGCGGGGCTAAGGCAAAGACAATCTTGAATACCAAAAAAAGAAGAGTGTGGTAATAAAGTTACATTTTCAATATAAATTTTATTTTGTTCAAAACAAATATCATGAATAACCTTTTTTCCTTCATTGACAAATGTTTGATGCAGAAATTTAAAAGAAAGAAAATTTTTTATTTTTAATTTTTCATTGGATTTTAAAAAATTGTTGTTTAATACTGAAAAATCCCCTTTACTTTGTGAATTTAAAGAAATGAATTCATTCTTATTTATAAAATTTTGACTTTTGCTTGTGCAAAAGCTATGCTTGCGCTCTTTCGCGAAGCGAAGGAGCGAGTTATAAGAATCAATTAAAAAATAAACCCAGCCTGGTTTTTTAATTCTTTCCACTTGAGAAGTTGAAATAAAAGGTTTATATTTCATTTTGACTTTTGCTTGCGCTCCGAAGGAAGCTATGCTTGTGCAAGATGCTTTTTTTTGCTTTTGCTTGCTTTGCTTTGCTTCAGTTTGCACATTGCCAATCTGTGCACTGTTACTGTTGTTTACAAGTTTTATTTTATCATTTAAAAGATTTGAATCTTTAAAAGATTTTTTGTGTAATATGAATGGTATACAACTAAAAAAGTCCAATTGATTTTTCAATTGTGCAATAAAAGGTTTTTCTTCAATTTTTTTATTTGATAAAATTTTATTAAAATCATAATATTTATAAAAATTACTACATTTAATATTTTTAATATTTTGATTTTTTTCGATTTTTTGATTTTTTTGTTTTTTTAAAATTTTTTTAAAAATATTTGAACTCATTTTATTTCTGATATTAAGGTTCATATTATAAGATGCTTTCTTTATTTTAATAGAAGAAATAAAATTTTTGTGTTTTTTATTGTTTTGTGGATAAATTGTTTTTTTATCAAATTTTTTAGAAATTAAAAAATTATTTTTTAAATTGTTATTATAAAGACAAGATATTAAAAATTCTTTTTCTTGCTTTTTTTTGTCAATCTTCTTTTGACTTTTCTTACTTTCGCTTGCACAAAAGCTATACTTGTGCTTCGGCAAAGCTGAGCGAAGCGCGTTATAAGATTCAGTTTGCTTTGCATTGTCAAAGTGAACTGAAGTCAGATCTTCAAGTTTGTTTTGTGAACCAAATACTCTGTCTTCATTTATTAAAATTTCCCCAAAATTCTCATTTTTAAGCTTTGTTTCTTTTGCTTGCTCTGTGCGCGCAAAAGCTTTGCTTGCGCTCTTTCGCTGCTCGCGGAGCGAAGGCAAAGCCGACACGCATGCGAAGGAGCGAGTTGATTTTTTATTTGGAGTTTGAGTATAAATCCTTGTTAAACCTGAAACTTCCGAATACAAAAATTTTTTAAACCCTTGACGATTTGATAAATAAAATTTTGGAGATAATTGAGTTCCAAATTTGTGTTCTTTAATATTCAAAATATTAAATTTAGAATTCTCTTGGGGTATATAATAAAAATCCTGTTTATAAACTGAAAACTTGGAAAATTTTGTAATGTAATTAAAAAAAGGTGTTTTTATTTTTAAGACATCTTCAATTTCTTTAAATGTAGATTGATTAAAACAAAACAATTTTTTTAAATATTTTTTTGTTACAAATATTTTTAATTTTTGATTTAAAGTTAAATCATAACGAAATTTTAAATTAGAAGATTTTTTTCCATATTTTTCATATAGAATTTTTTTTTTGGAATCAAAAATTCTAAACTCCAAACTTGCTTTCATTCTTTTATTCACTGCGCTGTGTTCTTCATGTTTTGTACTTTGCTCTTTCACTTCAGTTTGTACATCATTAATTTTTGACTTTTGCTTGCGCAAAAGCTTTGCTTGCGCTCTTTCGCGAAGCGAAGGAGCAAAAGCTATGCATCGCGGAGCGAAGCAAGAAGAATAATCATTAATATATAGAAAATTTTTATTTTTCATATTTTGTGAAAGTTTATTTGTATATTTGTTGCAATTGAAGATTTCTTTTTTATTATATTTTTTAAATAAACCATTAAGATGAATCCATCTTTTTTTTTGAACAAAATAATAATTATTTATATAAAAATCTGGATTTTCTCTGTATATTTTATTATAAGTTTTAATATCTTTTCCAATTGTTCTTTCATTAATAAGAAAATTTCTTGACCAAATATAAATACCATTTGAAATTGTTTGAGAATCTGAAGGAAACCAACGAAATGCAATATTTGAAAAAGGACTAAAATTAAGTGTATTTCCTAATGAAAGTTTTTGAAAATTTTTGCCTGGATCATTTATAGTTGAAGAACTAATAGGTGCATTGTAAGAATTTGTTAATGGAAAATAACTTAAAATAAGATCAGATTTTATTTTAGATTTTAAACTACTTGCTTCTTCTCTCGGCTCTGCCTCGTTTGGAGTGCCAACACGCGATGCATAACTTTTGTGAACTTTCTTCTTTGCGAATTGAGGAGGCAAGCAAAAGTTACTATAATTCTTACTTTCGCTTGCACAAAAGCTATGCTTGCGCAAGTTATTTATTGAAAAAATATAACCAAATTTTTTAAAAGAAATTTTATTTATAGGCAGAGTTAAAATTGGTTTTCTTTTATAAAAACCATTAAGTTTTCTACTATTTATATTTTTTGTTTCTTTTGCTTGCGCAAAAGCTTTGCTTGCGCTCTTTCGCTGCTCGCGGAGCGAAGGCAAAGCCGACACGCATGCGAAGGAGCGAGTTGCTTTTTTTTCTGCGCTTTGCTTCTTCACTTCTTTTGCACTTTCACTTTGTCGAAGCTTTTGCATCTTCAACTTCAGCGAAGTGCTTAGATTCGCATTGTTTTCGTCAATCTTTGGCTTTTGCTTGCGCAAAAGCTTTGCTTGCGCAAGTTGACAATTTGCAGATGTCGCGGAGCGCAGAAGCTGAGTGAAGGAGTGTAAGCCAAATAGTGAACGTGTAGCGGAAGAATTCTGTTGCAAGTTTATTCTTTTTTTGTGAATCTTATTTTTTTCGCCAATCTTAGAATTTGCTTGCTCTTTTGCTCGTGGAGCAAGGCAAAGAAGCAAAGGCTTCACTGATGTGAAGGCTTTGTCTTTGCTACGTGAGTGAAGACAATGATCAAAGATCCTGAAAGAAAGAATGGAATAATTTTTTATATCAGTTTTTTTAACTTTTTTAAAATTGTAGATTTTATATAAAGAATCTTCTAATTCTGGAAGTGTTGAAAAAATTCTTTTTTTTATTGTTTTCTTTTTAAGAAAGTTTGGTATTGAATTTTTTAAAATAAATGGATTCATTAGTTTTTTTACATTTTTTTGTTTTGTTGTATTTAAATCATAAAGTAAAGATTTTAATTTTTTCTTTTTTTTTGTAACTGAAGATTTCAAAGTTTTTTTCATATAATAAGAAAGAAAATGAATTCGATTAATTTTTTTAAAAAGAAAAAATTGAATAAATGTCCGAAATGGATAAAAATACAGACTATTTGGTTTATTTTTTAATAAAACTGTTAAAGGTACCATATTTGTAGTCTTTTGTTTTTTATTATATAAAAATATTTTTTTTGCAATTTTTTTCTTTTTTTGTTTTTCTATAATTGATTTTTTTAAATCATCTTCAATTTTTTTAATATTATGAATATTTTCTATACCAACTAACTTTAAATCATAAAAAGAATTTTCTTTTATATTTTTATTATATGAATTAATTTTAGAATATGACATATTTTTTAAATTTCTTAAAAAATTATTTTTAATAATTTTTTCAAACTGAAATTGATTCATTTTTTGCTTTTGCTCTTTCGCTCCAAAAGAAGGTTGCACGCTCGGCTCCTCGCTTCTTTGCTCGCGGGTCGGCTTTGCCGAAGAAGCGAAAGAAGAAGCACCAACGCGAAGGAGCGAGTAAACTTTGTTTACACGCAGGTCTTTGCTTTTTCGCTCCGTGAAAGAGTGCTTGCGCAAACCAAAGAGTTTTATTTTTTTTAATTGTAAAGAATCATCTATTTTGAAAAATCGTGCATTTTTATTATTATAAAATTTGGAAAAATTAATCTTTGATTTTGAAAATATTTCAAAATTTTGTTGTACTTCATTATTTAATGAAGTTTTCTTATTTAAGAATTTGATAATATCAAATGGAGTGTTCATTAAAAAGAAATAAGAAAGTTTTTTTGCTTTTGCTCTTTTGCCGCGCTCCGCATTTGAAGGAGCAAGTAAACTTTGTTTATGTTCTTCTTCTTTTGCTGCTCGCGGAGCGAAGGCAAAGCCGACACGCATGCGAAGAAGCGAGGAGCGAGTTGTTTTTTTATTGTTAGGATTAACACTATTATCTTTTTTAAAATTTATATAAAAATAATATAAAAATTTTTGATTTAAAAACAAAACAAGTTTATTTTTAAATCCTTTTATATAAAAGTTTTTAGGTATTTTATTAAAAAAAATTGCTTTTTCTCTGTTAAGATTAAAATTGTCTATATTAATATTTAAAATATTTTCTTTTTGTTGCAATTTTTTGTATTTTTTATTTGTTCTGTTATGTAAGTTTTGAATTGAAGATTCCAAAAGCAAAGAAGAATTGAATGTTGAATTTATAATTCTTTTTTTATAAAAAAAGTCTCTGTTTCTTGTTAAAGAAAATCTTTTAATACCTTTAAAAATCAAATTCTTATTTTTTTGTTTTTTTAAAGGTATATCTAAAAAACAAGAGTTTAAATTATGCCAATAAATTTTTTGAAAAGTTGTATTTCTATTAAAAAAATCGCCATTTATTCCAAAAGAATTCAATCCTAACGGATCATAATAAATTTTACCTGATAAAATCCAAATTTTAGACCAGTCAATTGCTTTTAAAACTATATCTTCAAATAGTTTTTCATTTTGTTGTTCTAATAAATCAATTTGAGAAAAAGAAATTTCCCCCTCCAATTCTGCAAAAACAGTTTGTTCTGCATTCCCTCTTTGAGCCTGTTGTTGAGCAATGCTTGAAAATTGAGCTACAATTTGTTTTTTAAAAACTTGTTGTTTATTACGAGCAAATAAAATTGCATAAGCTGGTATTGTATAAAACTCAGATTTTAAAAGTTTATTTACATTTTCTTGTAATAAAAAGTCTTTTTCTTTAATAAAAAAAGAGCCTTGGGCTTTTGTTAAAAAACTAATATCTCCTTGAGGAGTTCGAATACAAGTTCCTGGTATTGTATCTAAATATTCAACATAACCATCATAAGGTGCAATAATTTGATTTGTTAATCCACCTGAGAATACACCTCCTGTATGAAATGTCCTCATGGTTAATTGAGTTCCTGGTTCTCCAATAGATTGGGCTGCAATAACTCCAACAGCTTCTCCAAGAGATACCAATTTAGAAGAAGATAAGCTCCAACCATAGCAAAGTTGACAAACTAATTTGCGAGTTTCACAAGTTAATGGGGAACGAACAAAAGCTTTTTTTGTTATTTTAGCAATTGATGCTGCTAATGCAGATGAAATCTCTTGATTTCGATAAGCTTTCTTAAAAGTAACAGTAGATTGTTTATTATCATCAATCTTTGAGTTTGTGTGCTTTGGCGAAGCCTTTGCTCCTGCGCATGCAGAGCGCAGCGAAAGAGTACTGCGAAAGTCAATCTTTGAATTTGCATCATCTTCGTTTCGGCGAAGACGATAATCTTCAATATCATTAGCTAAAACACGTCCTATTAAACGATTTTGAAAAGAATAAATTGTTTTTACACCTTCTTTCATATCAAATAAAAAAATACCTCTTGTTGTACCACAATCGAATTGAGAAATCATCACATGTTGTGCAACATCAACTAATCGGCGAGTTAAATAACCAGCTGTAGCCGTGCGAAGAGCCGTATCTACAATACCTTTTCTAGCACCATAAGTTGAAATAATGTATTCTGTTAATGTTAAACCTTCACGAAAATTACTTTGAATAGGAAAATCAATAATATTTCCTTGAGGGTCTGACATTAAACCTCTCATACCCACTAATTGTCGAACTTGAGATATATTTCCACGTGCTCCAGAAAATGCCATCATATAAACAGGGTTAAATAAATCTGTTGTTTCAAAATTTCGAATAACTTCTTGCTTTAAAAATTCACTTGTTTGATTCCATACATCAATTAATTGTTGGAGCCTTTCAACTCCTGTTATTTGTCCTTTTTTATATTTTTCTATTCCTTTAAATATCTTTGATTCAGCTTGATTTATCAAATCAAATTTTTGAGATGGAATTTTTAAATCATCAATCCCCAAAGAAACACCTGCTTTTGTTGCATAACCAAATCCTAAATTTTTTAGTTGTTCTAATAATTCTATAGTTTTGTATTCTCCATAAGTGTTTAAAAACCATAAAACAAAACTTTTTAAACGCCCTTTATCAAATGCACAATTCCAAAAAATATTAAAATTATCTATAGATGTATTTGTACTTTTAATAAAAAATTTTTTTTTTTGATTCTTTGATGTTTCTTTCTGTTTAATTTTATGAGAACAATCATAGATTCCAAATAAACTGTAAACTGAAAGTACATTTGTTGATAAAAGTTTTCTTTTTTTAATATAATTAAGTTTATTTGTTTTGTTGCTTAGTAATTTATTTTTTTTTATTAAAAAAATTAATTTTTGCATTTTTAAAAAAATTAAAATCAAAAAATCAATTGTTTTTTAACTATTGATTTCTTATTAAAAAATTTATTTAATTTTTTTATTTATTTCTTTTATTTACTTTTGCTTTTCCTCTTGCGCTCTTCTTCGCTTCTTCGCTTTGCGAAGAAGCGAAGAAGAGCGCAAGAGGAAGCTCTCCTTCGGTGCGCTAGCGCGAGGAGGGAGCTAGCTCCTACGGAGAGGAGGAAGATGCATAGCTTTTGCGCGCTCTCTTTCTTTGCTCTGCGAAGAAGCGAAGAAGCGTGCAAAAGCCAGAGCAAAAGCTATGCATCACAAAGCTTCCTTTGGTCCAGAGGAAGCAAGTTAAATCTTTGTATTAAATTTTTGATATTGTCAATTTTTGAATTGCTAATCAAAGATGCGAAGAAGACAAAAATATTTTGATTAAATTGTTGATCATTGTCTATGCACCAAACTACAGTAAAAAAGACGAGCCAAAGAACATTCTAAGATTGACAAAGTGAAGCAAAGTCAAAGATATTTTGTTTTGCTTCTGCAATCTAAGATTGACAAAGTAATTATTTGTTTTATTGTGTAAATCAAATAATTACTTTGTCATTATTTAATTTACTTTTGCTCTTCCTCCGGACCAAAGGAAGTGCTTCGTTCCTTTTGCTTGCGCAAAAGCTATGCATCTTCGCTTCGCGAAGGAGCGAAGCGCTCCGAAGGAGGCAAAGCAAGGAAGGCACGCAAATTAAATAATGATCAGAAAAAATAATAAATAAAATAATAAATTCTGTTTTTTCTTATAATCCAATACTCTTAAAAAATAAAGAGTTTTAAAAAAAATATTTTATATATTTTTGTCTTTTAGTTTAGAAAATAAGAAATTAAAAAATAGATATATTCTATATCTGTGAATGTATTTTACAGAATAGAATATATCTATTCTATTCTAATATATATATCAGAATAGATAAAACTTTGTGATTTTAGAAAATAAAAAAAATAATTTTTATGCTTCTTTGCCTGTGCTCCTTCACTTCACGAAAGCGCACTTCTTTCAGGATCTTTCATCATTCGTTTTTTATTTTAGAAGTAGAAGCTTCCTCTGCGCTACTTCGCAAAGTGAAGAAGGAGCGCAAATTAAATAATGACGCAGTAATTCTTTGATAAAATCAAAGAATGATGAAAATCTTTTATTATTCTGAATCTAAAATTCAAAAAGAAAGAATGATCTACGATCCCAAATCTCTTAAATTGACAACTGCAAATGCAAAAAAAAAAATAGTGCACTCAAGCCAATTTAAACATTCTTACTTATTATATGAACTTTTATTGTAAAAACAAACATAACCCGAATTTTTTTTTGCTGCGTGAACACAGCAAAGAAGTAACGAAGCAACTTGCTTCTTCGGTGCTTCGGTGCGCTAGCGCGACCGAGCGCGCAACCGACACGCGATGCATAGCTTTTGCGCGCTCTCGCTTCGGTGCTTCGGTGCTTCGGTGCGCTAGCGCGACCGAGCGCGCGACCGAGCGCGCGGCCGAGCGAAGGAGCGAGCAAAAGAGAAACACTAAAAATTATTTTTAATTTTGTTTATTTTGTATAACCTTTATAAATCCACACTTTTACACCAATAATACCATAAATGGTATAAGCTGTTTTATAACAATAATCAATATTTGCACGTAAAGTTTGTAAAGGTACTCGACCAGAACGAACCCATTCAGAGCGTGCAATTTCTGCTCCATTTAAACGACCTGAAACTTGAATTTTTACTCCTTTTACTTTTGATGTTTTCATAAGATCTTCTTTAGCTTTTTTAATAACTCTACGGAAAGCTTTTCTTTTCTCTAAATCATCCACAATTGAATCAGCTACAAAAGAAGCTTTTGTTTCTAAATTTTGTGGTTTTACAGAATAAAATTTAAAGGAAATTTTTGGAGTTAATTCAAGATTCATAAGATATGTTGTTTTAAGTTTTTGTAATTGTTCAAAAAAGATTTCCTGGAAAGTTTTTTGTAATTCATTTTTTCTATTAATTTGTTTAATAGTTTGTAAAACTTTATTTTTTACAACATCACGGCGTCTTTCTTCATTATTATAATTTTCATTTAAATGAATACCAAATAAGAAATTTGCTTGTTGTTTAGTAAATTTACGAATTTTTCGTAAATTTTTACGAGAATCTGAAAGAGTTGCTAAATAAAGAGAAATATTTTGAGTTCTATGTTGTTTTACTTTTTCTTGTAAAAAATCAATAAATTTTACTTTTAATGACTCATTTTTAATATCTGCAAATTTTTTTCTTAATGCAATTTCTGTTAAAGAAAGTAAATTTTTTTGTTGTTTTTGAAGATCAAGATTGTTTAATGCAGTTAATTTTGAATTTTTTTGGTTTTTTAATTGTTTATTTACTTGTTGAATATAGTTTCTTAATGATTTAATAAAACGAATTCTTTGAAAATAAGCAAAAGTTTTTGTTTTTGATAAAGTTCCTAAAACTAAATATTCTTGACGTAAATTTTCAAATTTTTTTAATGCTTGTTTTTGTAAAGACTTTAATAATTTAATTAAAACAAAAGTTTTTTGTGTTTTAATTTTTTGAAGTCTAATAAGACTCCATTTTTTTTGGTAACCTACTGGAGCTTCTTTCAAAAAGCCATTTTTTTGAATTTGTTGTAGTTTATGATTTTTTAAAAACTTATTCCAATAATTCATTTCACTTTTTAATGCATTAATAAATTTTCGATTTGTTTGAGCTACAAATAAATCTACAAATCTTGTCATTTTATTTGATTGAACAGCCCCATATTTTTTTACAATTGTATTGTATGTTTTTTTAGAATCAAAAGAAATCTCTTTTTTATTTTTAGTTTTACGTAAATTTTTATTAAAAGAATTTTTATCTCTTCTAAAATTTTTTGAATTTGAAAAATTTCTAGTATTAAATTCTTTAATAGAAGATTTCTTTGTTGAAATTTTAAATTCTGTTTTTTTAAATTTTCTAGAAATTTTTTTTCCTTCTTTTAATAAATAAATATTTTTTAAAAAGCGTTCTTGGAAAAATTTTAAAGCATTTTTACGTTTTTGAAAATTTTTTACTTTATATGATTTTTTAATATTAATATTTGAAGTTTCTTTATTTTCAATATCAGAACTTGTTGTTGGTAAATTATTAATTAATGAATTCATTTCTTTTGCTTTTAAACTTGCTTGTTCTAATAGAACTTGATTTTTTAAAACATTATGAATTAGCTGTGGTTGAACTTGCAATTTTTCAACAGCAGACTTAAACATTTCACAATTTTGAGCATGAATTTGAATACCAATTTCATAAGGAATAAAGCCACGTTCAATTTTAATATGTGAAATTTTAGGAACAACTTGAGAACGATTTGATTGTTTTTCTACAATTTCTGGTAATACTTTAAATAAAGTTTGACGTAAAAAACGATCTTCTAATACAGTTTGAGCATATTGATGCTTATGAAATCTAGCAAACCATTGATTTTGGTGTTTTTTTGTAATCCCTACACGGAATCCTAAAGGATTAATTTTTTGACCCATAAAATGAAATAAAAAATTTCAGTATAAAAATCAAATTTCATTATTATTATTTTAATCTTGTTGAAATTGCCTATTATTCTTTTTTCCTTAAAAAAAGAATAAAGTTTGAAAATACTTTCTCTTCCTTTTTTTGTTTTTTAACTTCTTCTTTATTTGTATTCTTTTTTTTGCTGTGTGTTAAACAAAAAAATTTGTCTTCTTTTATCCTTCACAGAACGCAAAAGCAAAGAAGAAATTAATTATTTAATTTACTTTTGCTTGCACACTATGCATCTTCCTCCTTCGCTTCTTCGCTCTCCTTCTCTCCTCCGCGGAGCGAGGAGCTAGCGCGTCGCTCCTTTGCGAAGCGAAGAAGTGCGCGCGCGAAGCGGTTAAATAATGACGATTTGTAGATAGTTTGCAATTAAAGATTGCAAAAGATGCGATTCTTTTTTTTAATTAATTAAAATTAAAATTGATCAAATTAAAGTATAATTAAAAATTATAAAAATTAAAAGATAAAGATTAGGAAAATACAAATTCAAATAAAATTTAAAATAGAAAAAAATAAAATTTAAATAACTGAGTTTAAGAACTTTTATTAAAAACTAAACTAAGTTTTAAAAATGTAAAAACTTTTGAAAAAATGACTTCATAAATTTTGCTCATAAACTAACAGATATAAAAGATCTTTTTTATTTACAAGCTTAAAAATATTTAAAACAATTTCTTATTGTTTTTATTTAATTTATTAAAATAAATTAAAGGAAGTATTATTTCAAATTTTATATACAAAAAGAAATAAAAGTTCACATATAAATTATATTTTTTAAATTATATTATTTAAAAAGAATATTAAAATTTGAGTGTGAAGCTAGAAAAATTTTAGTATATTTCTAAATTTTATATGAAATTTTTAATAAAAAAATTTTTGTTTAAAAAAACCGTATTTAATCATTAAATATGATATCAAAAAAATTTGATACAAAAAAGTATTAAAAATATATAAGAAATTTAAAAAACAAACTTCTTTAATTTTTATTTTTTCCAAATTTTTTATTATTCTTTCTTCTTTCTAAATCTTATTATCAGAATAATCTAAGATCCTGAAAGAACAATCATCTATGAGTTTATTCAGAATTTATGATTCTGAAATATCTATTGTCTTTGCACTCTTTCATACATAGAGTGAAGGCTTTGACAAAGCAAATAAATCTAAGATTGTAAAACAAAACAACTTTTATTTCAAATAATCAAATAGTTAAATAAAGAATAATTTTATATTATTAATATAAAATTATTTTTTATTTAACTATGTGCATTTTATTTTGTAAAATTAAAATTTTTAAGTGTTTTTTGACGTTTTAAAGGGCGAGTCACCAATTCTAAAATTTGGCGTGCATTTGAAAACCCATGAATTTGAGAAAAAGTGAATTCAACAGACCATTTTGTTGTAATTCCGCGAGCTTCCAATGGATTTGCGTGAGCCATTCCAGTAATAACTAAATCAGGTTGTAATTCACGAATTCTTTGAATTTGGTAATAATTATCTGGTTTTTCAATAATACGAGGAATTGGTACATTCATTTCTAAACATGTTTTTTCAAGAAATTCAAGTTCAGATGCTTGAAAGCGTCTATCCATATAAGGAATTCCAATTTCATAAACAATCATACCACAACGTATTAAAAATCTTGCTAATGAAACTTCTAATAAATTATCTCCCATAAAAAAAACAGATTTACCACGAATTAATTGTAAATCATTTTCTAAACTTTGCCAAATTTTTTGTTCACGTTCTTCTAAACCTTGAGGTGCTATATTAAAAACAGAACAAATTTTTTCAATCCATGCACGTGTTCCATCAGGACCTATTGGAAAAGGTGCACCAATTAATTGACATTTTCGTCGTCTCATTAAAGTTGTTGCTGTTCGACTTAAAAAAGGATTAATTCCACAAACATATACATTTTTTCCTAAAGCAGGCAGATTTACATAATGTTGAGAAGGAAGCCAACCAGAAATTTCAATTCCTTGTCTATTTAATTCTAAATTTAATTCTGTTGCTACTGTGTTGGGTACAGAACCAAATAAAACAAGAGGTGTAACTTGTGCTTGCTGACTTTTGTTTTCTTCATTACGTAACTCATTTAATGAAAATTCAGGACAACGTTGAGCCATTGCAGATAAAACAGTATCTTCCCCTTGAGTAAAAGCATAATCTAAACCATTTGCACGTGCTACTACAATTGGAATTCCAATTTCACGTTCTAATCGTGGAGCCATTCCTTCTAAGTCCATTTTTATAATTTCTGTAGTACATGTACCAATCCATACGATAACACTTGGATTTCGGTCTTGTTTAATTTGTAAACATAAACGTTTTAATTCTTTATAATCATTTAATTGAGCAGAAATATCACTTTCTTCTAATTCTGCCATTGCGTAACGTGGTTCAGCAAAAATCATTACTCCTAAAGCATTTTGTAAAAAATAACCACAAGTTTTTGTTCCAATAACTAAAAAAAAGCTATCTTCAATTTTTTGATATAACCAAGAAACACAACTAATTGGACAAAAGGTATGATAATTACCTGTTTCACATTCAAATACTAAACTTTTTGTTTCTAAATTATTAGAACTAACAATAGATTGAGACATATAAAATGAAATATATTTAAAAATTAAAAATTTAATATATTTTTGGTTCTTACTTTTGCTTGCGCTCTGTAGGAAGCTATGCATCTTCCTCTGTGCTCCTTCTTCTTCGCTCCATGAAGAAGTGAAGTGCAAGTAAAAATTTAACTTTAATTTTATTTTATTTTCTTTGCTTTCTTTCTGTGCTTTTTGTTTTTTTTGATTGCCTGCTTCTTCAGTTGTGCTTGCACTCTTTATGCGGAGCATAAGGAGCGCTAGCACAACTGAAAAAGCGCTACAACCATCTTTAATTGTCTGCGCTGCATGAGATCTTTAAAATTTATTTTTTTATTTTAGTATTTTAACTTGTGCTCCAAAGAAAGCGCCTCCGGAGGAAGAAGCATAGCTTTTGCGCGCTCTCGCAAAGCGAAGGAGCGAGCAAAAGTCAAAAAAGTGAGCAAAAGTTATTTAAGTTTTTAATAAGTTAAAACCTTAAATAAATAAAAAATTACTTTATTTAAATATTTATTAAAATAAATCAAATAAAATTGAACAAATCAAAAACAAATAATGACAAGTGCAAAAAAAAAATAAAATAAAAAGATCTATTATTTTTAATAATTTTAAAGTTTATATATAAGTCCCTGATTATTTCTTTAACTAATAAAGAAAAATAAAAAAACATTCTAAAATACAATCTACAAATTTTTATAATAATTATTTGTTATTCTATCTTTTTGAATACAATATTAAAAATTTTTTTTTCTTTTCTGAATCTTTGATCTTGCTTTCTGTGCATCAATTTGCAAATGCTCATGGAGCAAAGGCAAAGCTGATGCGCAGTTAAGGAGCAAAGACAATTTTTATTTATACTAAACTTTAGATTATTGTTGCATTCTTTAAGTTTTTAACCGCTCCTTCGACTTTTGCTCGCCTCCTTCAGAGAAAGCGCGTAAAAGCTATTCATCTTCCTCTGTGCATTTCCTCCAGAGGAAATGCACAGAAGGAGCGCAAGTAAATTCATTTAGACTAAATAAGCCAGCAAAAGAAAAAATTACAATCAAAGATTATTTTGAATAATAGATTTCAAAAGTATTAGACCATTGATATTGTCATTATTTAATAATAAAATTTAATAAATTAAATAATTACTTTACTTCTTCGCTCCTTCGCTCCGCGAAGACAAACTTGCGCTTCAGCCACGCAAACGCACCAAACCGAAGGAGCGAAGTGCAAGCAAAAGTCAAAGATTGATGCAAATATTTTTATTAAATCAACAACTTCTTTGCTCCTTCACACGCTTGCGCAAAGCGCATTGTGGCGAATGAACAAAAAATGAAACAAAGAAAATAAAAGAACTATAAAGATTTAAAAAGTTAGATTATAATTTAGAGCAAAATAAAAGCAAATAAATATATATATATATAGTATTTATTTTTCTATAAATAAAATGTTAAACATATAAAATAAAAATACATGTTTAACATTTTATCTATAGAAAAATAAAAAGAATTTTTTTGTTAATTAAAAAATGACAAATGCTATTGAAAACTCCAATAAATGTTTTCAATTAAAAATTTTTTTTGAGTATGAAAAGTAATTAAGTATTTCTTTATTTTAACTTTTGCTTGCGCAAAAGCTATGCATTGCGAAGCAAAGCGCAAGTAAAAAATTTAAATAAACAAATAAAGCAAAAAAAACTTTTTTTTTGCATTTCTTCGATTTATTAGAAAAAGACCCAAACTTATTACTTTTTCCATTTTTAAAAACTTAATTCATAATTAAGTTTTTAAAATCACCCTGTTTAAGGAAAGATACAAAAGTCTAGCACCAGTAAAAATTTACATAATTAATAAAGTGTCTTAGTTAGTTAACCTAAATCGTTTTTATTTTTAATTGATAAAAGTGATTCGGCTTCAAAACTGTAGGAGATTTTTTTAAATCTAACAGCTTCATTTAGAATTCTTAATAAATGTATTTATTATTTAACTTTTTTTTCTTCTTTTGCTTTGTCAATCTAAAATGTCTTCTTTGGCTTTGCCAAAGAAGTAAATAGGAACATATGAAGCAGCACAAAAACACACAAAAGAAAATCTAAGATTGTGAACATTAAAGATTGCAAATACCAAATTTGCTTCAGCAATCTTAGATTGCAAAAGAATAAATATAAAATTTAAAGTTAAATAATATTTTAATAATATAATTATATATTAATATAACATAAAAATTTTTTTTAATTAATTATTTAATAATTAATAATTTATTAATTAATTATTAATAAATTAATAGTATTAAATAAGCAATAACGTCAATCAAAGATAGCAAAGAGCGTAAAAGCGCAGAAAATAAAAGAAGTAATAATTTGATTGATTAAATCAAATTATTACTTCTTTTATTTTATATGTATTTTTTTTTTAATAAAATTTAAAGTTAAAGTATTAAATCATATAATAGGACAAAGTAATAGATTCAATCAAATTATTTAACAAATTATTTAATAAATAAATAATAAATTCATCTAAAATAGATGTTTAAATTTTTCAAAGATATGTTAAGGTAATCTTATTAAATTCTCAACTTTTTTAAAAAAACCTGCTTGATTTAAACGATATAATCCAATATCTAAACATAAAGCTTGAAGTTCACATACTAAAACTTTAAAAGATTCTGGAGTCCCAATATAAATTTCTTTATGTAAAAGAATATTTGACCATAAAGTCATACGTCCTGTAATATCATCTGATTTAATTGTTAACATTTCTAATAATGTAAAAGCAGCTCCATAACCTTCTAATGCCCACACTTCCATTTCTCCTAACCTCTGTCCTCCATATTTTGAACGTCCTCTTAATGGTTGTTGAGTTACCAATGAATAAGGTCCTGTTGATCTAGCATGAATTTTATCATCAACTAAATGAACTAATTTAAACATATAAGAAATACCAATAGTTACAGCTTGATCAAATGGTTCACCAGTGCGCCCATCAAAAAGTTTGATTTTTCCAGGATAAATTGGATTAAAAATCCATTTTTTTTTTGTTTTTAATCTTGCTTCATATAATTTTGAAAAAACAAAACTTCTTGATGCTTGAGCCCCATAAATTTCATCAAAAGGTGTTATACGAAAATATTCTTTTAAATATTTTGAAGCAAAACCTAAAAGGCATTCATAAATTTGACCAACATTCATACGGGATGGTACCCCTAAAGGATTTAAAACCATATCTAAAGGAGTTCCATCTGGTAAAAAAGGCATATCTTGTCTTGGCAAAATTTGAGAAACAATTCCTTTATTTCCATGACGTCCTGCCATTTTATCACCAACTTGAATTTTTCTTTTTTCTGCTAAATAAATTTTTACATATTCAGGTTTTTTTAAAATATTTTTTGTCTTTGTGCGCGGTTTGACTTCACCAAAGAAGCCAATCTTTGAATTGTCAATTTTTGAATTGCCAATCTTTGACTTTTGCTTGCGCAAAAGCTTTGCTTGCGCTCTTTCGCTGCGCTCCGCATGCGAAGGAGCGAGTTGACGAAGACGAAGATTAATGGCTTTGCCTTCGCTGCGTGAGCGAAGAATTTTTATATCAATAACTTTTGCTTTTAGACCTTTTGGAGCTCGAAGAGAACTATCTTTAACAGATTCTAGCTCCTTTTCTAAAATTGTATATAATAATTTTTGATATGGAGATTTAAATTTTTTTTGAATGGGAGTTGTTTTTCCTACCAAAATTGTACCTTCTTGAACAAATGTACCAATACGAATAATACCTCTGTTATCTAAATAAGATATTTCTTTTTGTGAAATATCTGGAATTCGATTTGTAATTTCTTCTAAACCATACTTTGTTTTTCGTGTTTCTGTTTCATAACTTTCAATATGAATTGATGTATAAAGATCTTCAAAAACTAATCTTTCACTTATTAAAATAGCATCTTCATAATTATAACCTTCCCAAGGCATATAAGCGATTAATAAATTTTGACCTAATGAAAGCTCTCCAGCTTGGCTAGACGCTGCATCTGCCAACAAATCTCCTTCTTGGATCCAGTCACCTTCAAAAACCATTGGACGTTGTACTAAACATGTGTCTTGATTTGAACGTTGAAATTTTTGCAATGAATATTTAATTACTTGAGAAATAATATTATATTTTTACAAATTGTTACTAAATTGTATTAAAACTTAATAAATAATATCTTTAATATTTTCTTAAAATAAAAAAAACTTTTCCTTCTTTTGCTCACTCCTCCTTTGCAGAGCAAAGAACAAGAAAGCTCGCAAAAGCTATGCATCTTCCTCCTTCTTCGCTTTGCGAAGAAGCGAGGAAGCTTCCTTTTTGCTCCTTTGCTGCGCTCCTCTGAAGGAAATCCGAAGAAGGAGCGAAAGTTGCATTGGTCACTTCTTTGCTTCATCTTCATCGAAGCCTTCCCTCCATAAGAAGCAAACTTTGTTTACAAGTTTCACTTTGCTGCTTTGCTTTTTTGTATTCACTTTTTTGTATTCACATAGCTAATCAAAAAGAATCAAACATGCACTTTCATTATTTTGCTGTAAGTTTGCTTTTCAAAAGCATGTAAAGCACAAAATTTTTACTTTAACTTTAAAAGAAAGAATTGTTGCTTATATTGCTACACTTCTTTCTTTAAGGATGAAAGAATGTTCTTTCTTCACTTCAGTTTGGCAAAGCCTTCACTCCTCTTCGTCAATTGTAGATAGTTTGCAATCTTTGATTGCAAAAAATGTGAAAAAGCATATATACTAAGAGCTTAAACAAAGGATTTAATGAAAAACAAAATAATTGTTGTTGATTTCAAAAAATTAAAGATTAAAATTTGCAGTAAAAATTTTTTTTTTAATAGAAAATATATATAAATATAAATATAAGATTATACAAATTTAGATTTTTATAAAAACAAATAATTAGTATTTATTTGTTGAGATCTATTTTTTTATTATTTGATGCTTTTAAAAATAAAGTTAATAAATTTATTTTTAAGTAAATAATACTTAAGTCAAAAAATAAAAAAATATTTAAAAATTAAAAAAAAAATTAAAACACTTTTTCTATATTTAATCTTAAATATAAAGATTAAATATAGATTTAAATTAAAAAAAATAATAACTTGTTTAATTTTTTTTGGAATCTTTTTTTTGTCAATTTTAAATTAAAGCTAACAAAATGTTTTTTTTTTTCAGGATCTTTTTTTCTTTCAGCATCAAAGACCTTAAACAATTGTAGATTGTTTTTTCTTTCTTTTGCAATTTTTAATTGTAAATAATTTAAGATCCTGAAAAATCTAAGGTTGTTTCCAATCTTAGATTTTTCTGAATTTTAGATTCAGAAAGAAGAACTTGAAAATCCTGAAAAATAAAAAAACTCCAAATATAACATTTAAAGTAAAATAATTGCTTCTGTTTGTTATTTGTTTTTTTTTGCATTTGCAAAGCGTTTTTGGTATTAAAGATTGTCTTTTTTTCTTTTGGAATCTTCAATTCCAAATTTCTTTCTTTTACAATATTAGATGTCTTTGCTTCTTCGCATGCTTGCATACACTTCTTTGTGGTTGGATCAGTGTCACCTTCTCTACACTCGCTTATTGGCTTCTCTGAGCTAAAGCGCTATCTCAACAAAGCAACGTAATGCAGCAAAGACATCTAAGATTGTTGAAAAACTTGTTTGCTTTGGTTTGGTGCTTCGTTGTGTTTATGCTTCTTTGATGCGCTTGTGCGATCAAAGCGCTGGCGCAACGGAGCCAATGTAAAGACTGAAGAGCTGAGTGAAAAAAAAAGAAATAAATAATAAATTCCTTCGCGGAGCGAAGCATATTAATTTGTATATAAAAGAATTTTTGATCCACTAACATACAAAACATAACCACTTTTTGCTGTAACTAAAGCATGTCCTGAATCAGATACTGAGCGAGCTTCTAAACCTGTTCCAATGAAAGGTCTTTGCGATCGTACCAAAGGTACAGCTTGACGCTGCATATTTGATCCCATTAAAGCACGGTTAGCATCATCATGTTCTAAAAAAGGAATTAAAGCTGTTGCAATAGAAATCATTTGAACAGGTGAAATACCAATAAATGATACATAACGTCGAAAAGTAGGAATGAAATCTTTTCCAATTCGAACAGGTATTTTTTGTTTTGGTAAAAAATTTATATTTGAAATATTTAAATCTGGTGTTGCAATTTTAAAAAATTCTTCTTTTTCAGCAGAAAGATAAATTCTTCCTGAATTTTTTTGAACTTGACCTTTATAAAGGCTATAAAAAGGGGTTTCAATAAAGCCTTTATTATTAACACGAGCATAAGTTGTTAATGAGTTAACTAATCCAGTATTTTTTCCTTCAGGTGTCTCAATAGGACAAATACGCCCATAGTGTGATGAATGGATTCCACGCACTGCCAATGTTGCTGTATCTCTTGAAACACCCCCAGGACCTAAAGAACTAAGTCGTCTTTTATGTGTCATTTCAGATAAAGGATTAATTTGATCCATAAATTGAGATAAAGGATGAGTACCAAAAAATTCTTTTAATGCTCCATTTACAAATTTTGGTTGAATAATAGAATTTAAAGCCAAAAATTTTAGATTTAAATCATTTTTTTGATTATATTTTAAGTCTTTTTTTTCACTTCTTTTGCTATACTTTGTATTTTCTTTTAGAATGGAAGGAGATGTGAATGAACGCAAAGATAAATTTTTTTTTGAAATTGCAGATTCTTTATTATATGTAGATATCACATTTTTTAAAAAATTTTTATCATTATTTAATTTATATCTTATTGCTTTTTCTAAACGCATTAATCCAATTCCAAATTGAACTTGAATAAGATCACCTGAACAACGTACACGACGATTTTTTAAATGATCAATATCATCGATTTCATAAAGTCCCTTTTCTACTTTCATCAAATAATCAGTTGCAGATAATAAATCTTGAGCTGTTAATGTTGTTTGTTGAGAAGAAAGATTTAATGAAAGTTTTTGATTAATAGAGAGACGGCCTTGTTTACTTAAATCATATGTTCTTGGATTCATAAATTTTTTAAAAAACCACTTTCTTCCAAATTCGAAAGTTTCTTTTTTTTTACTATTTTTTTTACCAATATTTGAAACTGCAATACTTGTTTTTTTATTTATTGTTTTTATACTTCCTTTTTTTAAATTTAAAAGTTTTGCAATTTCATTCCATGCTTCCGGAGGATTCTTAACATACAAATATGTTTTTTGTGTTTCACTTTTGCGTGTTCGTTCTGCTGTGCTTTTGCTAGCTAAAGAGGAACGTGAATAATTTTTCAAATTTTTTGTGTCTTTTTGAAAACTTTTTAATAAAAAATTTGGAGATATTACAGATTGAAAAATCATTTTTTCGTTTAAACCCATTCCTATTAAAAACCATAAAAGTGGTATTTTTGGTCCTTTCTTTAAACGAACCCACATACAATAATCTTTATCGATTTCGATTCTTAACCAAGTGCCTTTTAAACATATAATATCTGCATAAAATCTTTTTGCAACTGCATTTGGTTTTGGATTCCATAAATTACCATATATTTCATAAAAATTTTCTCGGAAATAAATTCCTGGACTACGTACTAATTGATTAACAATAACCCTTGCGGAACCATTCAATACAAAATGGCCTCTTTTTGTCATTAATGGTAATTGTGCTACAAGCATCCATTTTAAAAGAATTCTTTTGTTATTTCTGTCAGTATATTGGACTGGTACATAAAGTTTTGATATATAACTTTTTTGATAAAAAACAGCTTGTTGTATTGTATAAGAAGGTTTTGTCAAACAATAATATTCTGGATAAAAGAAAATTTCAATATTTTTATGAATATTTGTTATAGGATTTCTTTTTGCAAATTCTTCAATAATTCCTTTTTCCAAAAAATTTAAAAAACTTTGTCTTTGCATGTCCACAAAATCTGGTAAAAAATAACGTGTTTTTTTTTTAGGCATAAATAAATTGTTTAAATTTAAACATTCTATTTTTTCTTTAAAATTAAGACATTTTAAGTTTTTTTTATTTATTTGTACATTTATTTTGCATTATTTTTATGCTTCTTATTAAAAACCATTGATTATTCTTTTTGTTTGCTTAGCAATATCATAAATTATTCTGTTCCTCTTTGCGAAGAATACATCTAAGATTATTCTGAATCTTTGATTTAGATAGAAGAAGTGACACTCTTCCTGTAAGTGAAAGAATATACAAATTCAAAGAAAGTTAATAATCGTTGAGTTTGATCCTTCTTTAACGAAGCCGTTCTTTGCTCCTTTGCTCCTTCGCGTCAGCTCTGCCTTCGCTCCGCGAGTGAAAGAAGATATCTTTGACTTTTGCTTTTCCTCCGGCTTTTGCTTGCGCAAAAGCTATGCATTGCGTAGCGAAGCGCAAGAGCAAAAGCTTTGCATCTTCGCTCCTTCGCTGCGCTCCGCATGCGAAGAAGAAGCTTCCTGTCTTCGCATGCGGAGCGCAGCGAAGGAGCGAAGGAGCGCAAGTTGATGAAGAAGTGCAGAGCACAGCAAAGAAGTGAATGATTTTCAGGATTAATTTTTTCTGAATTTTATTTTTTTATAAAAAAATAAGTGAACAGAAAGAAATTTACTTTTTTTAATAAATTATTAAGATAAATTATTAAGATAAAGAATTTATTATTTTTGTTTTTAATTTTTTAAAAACAAAAATAATAAATCATCCATGATTTTTTATTTCTGAAAGAAATTTAAGAAGGAAGAAAATAAATGAACATTAAAGATGATTAACTTAAAATTAAGAAAAAATATTAAAAAACATATAAAAATTTATTTGGTTTGATTTTTTTATTTGAAAAAAAATTGAAAAAAAAAATTCTTTTAAAAATAAACAATCTTTAAAAATAATCTTTCTTTTTAAAGATTTGCTATTTTTAAAAGAAATTATTAAATGACATAGTAATTATTTAATTTACTTTTGCTCGCTCCTCCGTTTCTTCGCTCGCGGAGCTTCTTCGCTTCGCGAACCGGAGCGAAAGATCTTCCTGTCTTCGCTTCTTCTTCGCTCCTTCTTTGCGCCTTCTTCGCGCCTTCTTCGCTCCTTCGCGGAGCGAAGAAGAAGGAGAGCTTCTTCTGCGCTCCTTCGCGGCTTCAGTGCGCTAGCGCGACCGAGCTACATGCGAAGAAGAGTGGAAGTTAAATAATGTAATATTTGTTTGTTTTTTTTTAAATATTTTAAAAAAGTAAAAATGTTAATATTAAATTTTTGTGTTATAATAAAAATGAAATTTATTCTTACACTTGTGTTTTTTATATTGTTCAAAATTCTATTTTGAAATTTGAAAAAAATTTAAAATCAAAACTGTTATGTCTATATCTGAATCTGAATTCAATTTTAGCATTTTACTTTGGATTCATTTGCTTTGTCAATCTAAGATTGATAACTGCAAAGTAGTAAAATTGAATAGCAACAAAAGTGAAAAAAATTAAATACAATATTCTTTATATTAAAAGAAAGCTTTTTATGTTTTATCTTATATTTAAGACAATATTAAAAAAGTAATAATGTTTTTTGATAAAAAAGCAGTTTATATTTTAATGCATTTTAACAATTTTTATTTTTTTTTTTAAAGTATTGAATTACTCTCTCTTTATTCTTTTGTTTTAATTGTAACTATTCTTAAAGTTTTTTAACCGCTCCGCTCTTTTGCGAAGTGCAAGTAAATTCAAATTACAATTAAAACAAAAATAAATTTGTGTGCTTCTTAACTTCAGTTTCAAAACTATGCTGCACTGCAAATAAAACTGTGAAGCAAAAGAAAAAGAAGCAGTAAAAGATTAATTTTTTTATTTTTATTTTAAGTCCACCCTAAAGGGTCCGTTTAATACGGATATCTTCATTTTATAAATTAAAAATTATAAAAAATAACATTGGATTATTGGGACATTTTTTTACTTTCATTTTTTTATCTTTTTTATTTTATATAAAATAAAAATAATGACTTTATTTTATAAATAAATTTTAATATTAGAAATTGTTATATTTTTAATACTTTTAAAAAATGTACCCCACCAGAAATATTGATTTCAAAAAATTTATGACAACAAGAAAATCAACAGAAGCTATTACTTATCCAATTTTCACTGTACGTTGGTTATCTATTCATGCATTAGCTGTTCCAACAATTTTCTTTTTAGGTTCAATTACAGCAATGCAATTTATTCAACGATAATTTATTTTATATAAAATAATTGGTTTTTTTATAATCCTTTTATTTTAAGTTTGCTTTTGTTTTAACTAAAAATGCTCAAATTTTCCTATATATAACTAAAAAAAAAATTTTTTTTTTATTTAAATTAAAGAAAAGCATTTTTTTATATATTTATACGTCAATTTTTTTAGAACTAGGCTAGATTTTTTTCTTTTAAAGAATAATAATTTTTATTTAAAAATTTAATTTTTTTCTTACTTTTGTTCAACACTTTGCATTTGCATAGTGAAACAAAGTAAAGATTTTATTAATATTGTTTTAAAAAGAAAATTTTTTACTAGACCTATTAATTTTTTTCTTTATCTATGGCTAGACCTAATCCCAATAAACAAGTTGTTGAACTTAACCGTACTAGTCTTTATTGGGGACTATTACTAATCTTTGTATTAGCTGTTTTATTTTCAAGTTATATTTTCAACTAATTTGATTTAAACAAAATTAAAACCAATAAAATCTTTTTTTAATTAACTAAAAAACTTATTAGCAGTTTTTAATATGTTTTTTTATTTTTTTTTTATTTCTAATCAAAAAAAATATTTAATTAAGAAATTTCTTTTTTTATGAATTTGTTTGTTGTGAATATTTTATATAAATATTCACATTTTTATTTAAAGTTAAAAAAAAAATTGAGTTTATAAAAGATATAAAATATTTCATTTTTAAATTTTACATTTTTTTTATATTGGATAGCACTCCTTATTTTGATTACATTTGTTGTGCATTATTTCTACAACAAGTAAAAGTGTGCAAATAAGTAAATATAAACAAGTAATTTTATCTTTCAGCATAAAAATTCTGAATAATCTTCAATTCAGAATAATTTATGAATTCTGTGCAGATTAACTTCTTTTCATTCGTATAGCAAAGCAGTTTAAGTTAAAAAAGAAACATTTAATATTCCAAAAGAATGAAAAAATTTAAAATTTTTTATAATATATTTAATCTTTTTTTTTGTGTTTTTTAGAGAAAAAATACATAAAAAAAAATTTTTTACATTCGAATCGAATTTTTTTAATTGAAGTTATTCATATTTTTTTCTTGAAAATAAAAAATGAAAAAAAAAATAAAAAATGCTATAATATTTATATAAAAAAAAATAATTATGGGGATATGGCGGAATGGTAGACGCTACGGACTTAAAAATATTCAATTTTTGAGCCTTTTTAAAAAATTTTAAAAAGTGAAAGCTTTCAAAATCAGAAAAACTTTTTGTTAAAAAAAATAATGTCTCTATAAAAACAAAAAGCAATACTGAGCCAATAGATAAGACTTAAAAATTTTTTTTTGTTTTATTTTAGGTGCAGAGACTCAATGAAAGCTATTTTTTAGTAAAAGATAAAGATAGAGTCCAAAAAAACGTTTAACAAGTTTAAATAAATAGAAAATCCGTTGATCTTTGCGATCGTGAGGGTTCAAGTCCCTCTATCCCCAATAAAAGATAGTTTGCAGTTTGGAATTTTCGATTCCAAAAGAAGATTGAAAGTGTGTAGTGCAGAAGAAGAAACCCACTGAAAAGCAATGAAGCAAAGAATAATTTTAAAGAAGTGAGATTTATTAATAAAAAATAATTTTTATAAATTTTTTAGAAAGTTTATTGATTTTGATTTCTGATTTTAAGTAAAAAAGCAAAAATTTTTTTTTTTCTTAAAAATTGTCTTTGTTTAAGTAACCTTACTTAAATTTGAGTTTTTATTTTAAAAGTATTAAATCATTGATTTAATATTTTGACTTTTGCTCGCTCCTTCGCTTTGCGAGAGCGCGCAAAAGCTATGCTTCTTACTCCTCGCGCTAGCGCACCGAAGGAGAGCTTTCTTCTTCTTCGCTCCTTCGCGAAGTGAAGAAGAAGCGAAGCGCAAGTTAAATCTTTGATTTAATCAAAGACAAAAACAGATTTTATTTTTAAAAACAACAATTTTTTATTTATTATGGTAGAACCTTTACTTTCTGGAATTGTTTTAGGGTTAGTTCCTGTTACTATTGCTGGTTTATTTGTTACAGCATATTTACAATATCGTCGTGGAGACCAAGCAACTTGGTAATTGTCATTTTATTTGGCACAATAAAAAAAAATTGTGCCAAATAAAATAAAACCTATACAATTTCATATAGGTTTTAAATTCTTTGATTTATTAAAATAATTGCTTTTTTGACTTTTGCTCGCTCCTTCGCTTTGCGAGAGCGCGCAAAGCGAAGGAGCGAGCAAAAGTCAAAATATTAAATCAACGATTTAATACAAAATTTTTATTTAATATAAAAAAAATTTAATATATATATATTCCATTAAATTTTTTTTAAAATGCAATTAAGAGAATATCCTAATTGCATTTTAAAAAAATTAAACTGTTTAAAATGTTTAAAAAAACTGTCAAAAAAATTTAGTGCTTTTTTTTCTTTCACTTTCTTTTGAAATTTTCTTTTTTTGTCAATCTTAGATTGAAGATAATCCAAGATTATTCAGTATGCTGCGCTTTTATATTGGTGCGCTTGCATTCACTTTAGTTCTTTTGCTTTGGTTAGGTTCCGCTAGTGCATCAAAGAGCCAATGTGACAAAGCGGAAGAGCCAATGCAAAGAACTGAAGCGAATCTTTGCAAATGAAAGAAAGACATGATTCCAAAAACCAAATTGATTTGCATTTCTTTCTTCTGCGAAGACTCAAAGAAGTCAATATAAATGTAAAATAAAAATGAGCATATTTTTTTTTTATTTTTTAGCAGTTGTTTTAGCTGCTCCTAATTTTACACCATATTTTGAGCGACTTTGCACACGATTTTTTACTCCTGCCGTATCTAAAGTACCACGTACAATATGATATCTTACTCCAGGCAAATCTTTTACCCTACCCCCCCTTACAAGAACTACAGCATGTTCTTGTAAATTATGACCAATTCCTGGGATATAAGCTGTAACTTCAAAACCAGATGTTAATCTAACACGAGCAACTTTTCTTAATGCAGAATTTGGTTTTTTAGGTGTTACTGTATAAACACGTAAGCAAATACCTCTTCTTTGAGGACAAGATTTTAAAGCAGGAGCTTTTGTTTTTTTTGTCATTTTTTTTCGAGCTGTTTTAATTAATTGTTGAATAGTAGGCATATAATATAAGTAATTTTAAATAATTTATTGAAAGTGTTTGTTAAAAAAAAAAAATTTAACAAATTATTAATATTTCTTTAACTTTAAATTTAATTTTCAGAGTTTATTTTTTTTCTGAATAAAAAACATTTTATCTGAATCTAAGATTTAGAATTATCTAAGATAGTTTGAAGTTTTTGTCAATCTAAAATTGACTTCACTCCTTTGATTCTTTGCTCCGCAAGCACTTGCGCAACCGAACCGCAAGCGCACCGTGGAGCCGAATCGAAGAAAGTAATTATTTAATTTACTTTTGCTCGCTCCTTCGCTTCTTCGCTTCGCGAAAGAGAGCGCGCAAAAGCTATGCTTTGCGAAGCTTCCTTCGGTCCAGAGGAAACAAGTTAAATAATGATGATAATCAAAAATTCTTTTTATTTTTAATAAATTAAAAATAAAAATAATAAATTCCAAAAGAAGATTGCAAAAAAAGAACAATAATAGAACAAAAAAGATAAAAAATTGTCTTTTCTGAATCTAAAATTCAGAACAATCTAACTTTGATGGCAGAAAATATTCCAAAAAAAAGTTAAAGAAATAAATAAAATATTTATATTTAATTTTTATTAAATATAAATATTTTTAATATAATAATTTTTTTCACATTTATTTTTTATTTTAAACCAAATTTTTTCTTTCTTACTCCTTGAATTTCTTCCTTCTTTTTATTAGTGCTTTGCTTATGTATTAACATTAAAAAGAGAAGAAGTAGCACAAACAAGATAAAGATCTATTAGCTAAGCAGTAAAAGAAAACAACTGAAATAATTGAAGATAAAAAAAAGAAGTTTCAATCTTTGAATTTGTTTATGTGGCATCTTTTTTGAATATTTGATATTTGTTTGCATACATTCCTTTTTTTTAATCTTCTTTGAGATTTTATTATTTTGAAATTAAAAAATTTTAATATATATATATTATAGTTTACTAAAGTTATAAAAACAAATTTTTATATAACAAAATATAGAAAAAATATAATTAAAATTCTTACTTTTGCTTTTCCTCCGGAGGAAAAGCAAAAGTAAGAATTTTAATTATATTTTTTTATTTAAAAACTAAAAACTAATGGATCTGGGAAGAAACGATTAATTTCAATTAATAAAGCAGCTGTTACTGTAAACCAAGCAAATGCAACAACAGGAGCTGTTGATAAATAAGTTGTAAAGTCTTTCATAAATAATTTTTGTATAAATATTCTATTTTAAATTGACTAGATTTTATTCTTCTTTTTCATTACTTTGTTTTTTATTATAACTGAAAATTGTAAAAAAAATAATTTTTTGTTCATTATTTTAGAACTTTTTTTCACAATATAAAACTAGAAAAATATTTGATTTTTCCTTTTTCATTTTTTTTGCTTGTAAACTTTGTTTACAAGTTTAATTTTTTTTTGCAATGTATGATTACAAGTTTGGATTTTTGCATTTCACCTGCAAACAAAGTTTACTTCTTTGCTTCGTCAATCTTCGAATCATCATTATTTAACTTACGCTCCGGAGGCAGCTTCGCGATGCAAAGCTTTTGCGCGCTCTCTTTCTTCGCTTCGCTCCGCGAGCGAAGAAGTGAAGGAGCGAGCAAAAGTAAATTAAATAATTACTGCTTTGCTCCTTCATGCTTCTTCTTCGCTCGCGGAGCGAAGCGAAGAAGCGAAGGAGCAAAGCAAAGACATCTTTGATTGACAAAGATGAACGGTTGTCAATGCTGGTCGCCAAACGAAGATTGACACAGCAAAAGAAAGAATGAAAAAATTTAGAAAAAAAAAAGAAACTGAAAAAACAATATTTGTTTTGAATTAATATAAACAGAATCTTAAAAGAAAAAGCAAAGAATAGTAAAAATGTAAAGCAAGACAAAAATAAAAAAATACAAAATATTTTTTTATCTATTATAAAAGTTGTCATAATCAATTTAAAAATTTCTCTTTCTTAGTAAATATATGATAAAAGGTTTGTTAGAATTTGAATTAATATAAAAAGTTAAAATAAAAGTAAATTCTTTAACTTTAAATAAGATTTAAAGTCAAATAATAAATTCCTTGATATTTTAAAGTTTTTATATTTTGTTTGAGAATCATAGATGCTTCTTTAGTTCGTCACTCACTTCATCTTCTTGGCAAAGCCAAGGCTTAGCGGAGCCTAAGAAACAAAGTACTAACTTTTGCTTTGCCATAGCAGTTTGTCTTCTTTTGCAATAGAAGATTGCAAAAGAAGACATAAATATTTTGATTAAATTCTATAAAATTATAGGATTTAATCAAAAAAGTAGTTATTTGAGTTATTTTAACTTGTGCTCCTTGTTCACTTCGCGAAGGAGCGAAGAGGAAGCTTCTTCGCAAAGCGAAGATGCATAGCTTTTGCGCGCGCGGAGCGAGCAAAAGTAAATCAAAGCAATAAATTAAAAATTTTTCTTTTTAGTGGTGATCTTCAATAGCTTCTCCAATATATGCACCTGCTAAAGTTGCAAATACTAAAGCTTGAATTGCACTTGTAAAAACACCAAGTAACATTACTGGAATTGGAATAATTAAAGGAACAAGACCTACAAGAACTCCTACAACAAGTTCATCAGCTAAAATGTTTCCAAATAAACGGAAACTTAAACTTAAAGGTTTACTAAAATCTTCAAGAACGTTAATAGGTAATAAGAAAACAGCTGGTTGAACATAACGTTTAAAATATCCAAGCCCTTTCTTTCTGATACCTGCATAAAAATATGAAATTGAAGTTAATAGTGCTAAAGCAACTGTTGTATTAATATCATTTGTTGGGGCAGCTAATTCTCCATTAGGCAGTTCAATTAAACGCCAAGGTAATAAAGCTCCAGACCAGTTTGATACTAGGATAAATAAAAATACAGTCCCTAAATAAGGAACCCATTTTAAATATTCTTCTTCTCCAATTTGAGTTTTAGCTAAATCACGAATAAACTCTGTTACTAATTCAGTGAAATTTTGAAATCCTTCTGGAGTTGATTTTAAATTGCTGTTTCCTAAAAAAGATAATGCAAAAATAATTGCTAAAACAAACCAAGACATCATTAAAACTTGACCATGTACTTGATAAGGACCTAATTGCCAATAAAAATGTTGACCTACAGAAACTTCAGCAATTTCTGAGAATGGATTTAAAACAAATTCACTCATTTCTTAATTTTTTATTTAAAATTTTTTTTTTAATCTTTAAATAAAATCTTTCTTTTATTAAATCATTCTTTAATAAATTAAAGAATTACTACGTCCTAAAAGATTATAGGATTTAATAAAATAAATTCTTTCTTTTGGTTAATCTTTTTTTCAATATTAGAAGAATTTACTTGTGCTTCGCTTTGCGATGCATAGCTTTTGCGCGCTTTCTTCTTCGCTTCGCTCCGCGAGCGAAGAAGCAAGGAGCGCGCAAAAGTTATTTAAGTTTTTAACTTACTTTTGCTCGCTCCGCGCGTAAACAAAGTTTACGCTTTCTCTTGCGCTCCTTCGCTCCTTCGCGAAGCGAAGACAGGAAGCTTCTTCGCAAAGCGAAGATGCATAGCTTTTGCGCGCGCGGAGCGAGCAAAAGTCGAAAAAGCGGTTAAAAACTTAAAGAATTTTTAAAAGAATTATTTAAACTTTAACAATTAAAAATTAACAATTTTCTTTTTATGTTATTTTATTTAAATCATTAATCTAAAATTTTTCTGAATAAAAGATTCAGAATAGTATGAGAATAAACTTTAAACATTTCAAAAGTTTATTTTTTTTATAAAATAAATTTATTATTGATACTTTCGCTCCGTAGGAAGCTTTGTGATGCATTGCTTTTGCTCACTTCGCGCATGCAAAGCAAGCAAAAGTAAGAAAATTGATAAAATAAAGTATTGGGTTCAGGTCACTACGCAACCTACATTTTTTTTAAGTCTTACAATTTAAGACTTTATTATTTATTTTAAATAAAAGTAGTATTAATATTTTAGAATTTAGCATTTTGCTTCTGTGCTTTAATTTATTTTTTTCTTAGCTCCTGCATCTTCTTTGGCTCAGCTCCCCTGAAACGTTAGCGTATCAAAGCAAAGAAGAAGACATCTTAGATTGTTTTGAATGTTTGATTCAGAAAAGACTGACAAAAAAGCAAACACAGAGTGCATAAATTTATTTTCAAACTAAAGCTGCATAGCTAACAAAAACAGAATTCTTTGCTTTGTGTATTCATTTCATGTGCTTTTTTGAGTTTGTATTATAAAGGAAAGTAAGAAAGGAAAAGTTAAAAATTTAAAATTGTATATATTTTTGTATAGTTTTTAAATAATGAAAATTATTATTTAAAAACTATACAAAAATATATATATAGTAAATAAGATAGTAAATAAGTAACTTTTTTTACTATAATAATAATAGCTAGCTTTTTATTTTAAAAATTAAACATTGTTTTAGTTTTTTATAAAGAAGATCCTAAACCAACATATGAACCATAAAAGAAAATTGCTAGTAACCCAATAGCAGCTGTTCCAACTAATGTACCAACTAACCATAATGGAATACGTCCAGTAGTTCCTGTATTAGACATAAATAAAAGTGTAATCTAAAAATTTGCAGTAAAATCAAAAACAAAAATAAAGTACATTCACTTTTTAGGTTTTTAAAGAAAAAAATCAAAAAGTTTTTTTGACTTGTATGAAAAAATCAAACCTTGTTTTTGGGAGCTTTTTTTTAAATAAAATATATAAAAATCAATCAAATTTTTTAAAAATTTATTCTTTCTTTTTGAATAAAAAGATTTTTCAGTTTTTTACCAAATGAAAATATAAAAATATGCTCTTAATTAAATATTTAAATATTTAATTAAGAATTCAGGAGCATCTTTTATTCAGAAATACTAAAAAAAAAATTTGATTGTTTTAAGAAAGCAGCCATTTTTTTATATTAAAAAAAATCAAATAAATTTATTATTTTATTTACTTTTGCATCGCTTCGGCAGAGCCGAGCGAAGCGCAAAAGCTATACATCTTCGCTTTGCGAAGAAGCTTCCTTCAGAGTGCAAGTTAAAATAAATAAATAAAATAATTTATAACTATCTAACTAAAAAAATTTAACACGAATGTACTCAATAAGTTGAATAGATTAAAATTTTGGAATTGATCCAATTTTTTATAATTTGAAACCATAATACTAATGATTTTTTATTATAAATCTTATTGAGTTTCCTTATACTTTAGTTTTAAGAAATAAAAAACATAGAATATTTAATCAAAAAATCTAAAGCATTTATACGTTCAATACAAGAAATAACAAATATTTAAAAAAATTAACAATTTTTTTAAATATTTGTTAAAGGTAATTTTTTTACTTTATTAACTTTTTTTATTATTCTTAGCTGTCTTTTATTCCAATAATATTTAGTAAAAAATAATAACTTTTGCTTGCGCAAAAGCTATGCTTGCGCAAGTAAATTTTTAAATTAAAGTGGAGACTTAAAAATTTTTTTAATAAAAGCTTATTAAAAATTACCTTTTTGGTTTTTTTAGTTTTTAATTTACTTTTGCACGTTTTTCCGCTTCCTTTGGAGAAAAGCTTCCTCTTTGCTCCTTCTTCGCTTCGCGAAGAAGCGAAGAAGGAGCTCAAATTAAAAACTAAAATAATTGCTTCTTTCCTTCTTTTATAAAATTATTTAAATTAATGTTTAATTGTAGTTTTTTAGCTTTTATTCTTTCACTTTGGTCCTTCATATTTACTTCTTTAATTCTTTGTACATGGAGCACTTTGAAAGAAAGAATGAAATGCTTCACTTCTTTATATCAGCTCCTTTTGCAACAAGGAGTATTATGAAGAAGTGAACAAAGGCTTCAACCAAGTCAATGCAAAAGAAGAAGTGTGATAAAAATTTGAGATAAATCAACCAAAAGAACTATGAAGCAAAAAAAAATTTTTATAATCTAATTTTATTCTTTAAGTTTTTAATTTACTTCTTTTGCTCTTCCTCCGGACCGTAGGAGGCGCTTCCTCCGGAGCAAAAGCTATGCTTCGCGAAGCTTCCTGTCTTCGCTTCTTCGCGAAGCGAAGAAGGAGCGAAGGAGCGCAAGTTCAATTTTATTTACTTCGCTCCTCTGACTTTTGCTTGCGCAAAAGCTATGCTTGTGCAAGAGGAAGAGCGGAGCGGTTAAAAACTTAAATAATAGATTCAAATTAAATAAACCACATAAGCTTAATAAATTGTTTTTAAAAACAATTTACTTTAACTTAGTTTAAAATTTCTTTGTATGTTTTCGTATCGCACCCACTTAACCAAATAAAGATAACCCCTAGTTGTCCAAAATGAGCACTAAAAACTTTTCTTGAAATTTCTTCTAAATCACTTGTATGACTGTCAAAGTCATGCGCATCAGCATGTAAGTTCCAAATCCAAGTTGTTGTATTAGGCCCTTTTGAAAGAGTTCTTGAAAAATGTCCTGGTTTAGTTAGGTTTTTTATCTTAAATAAAATTTAATACAAACTTTTGCTCCCTCCTCGCTTCTTCGTAAAGCTTCCTCCTTCATCGCTTTGCCTCCTTCGGAGCGAAAGCATAGCTTTTGCGCGCTCTCGCGAAGCGAAGAAGCATGCAAAAGGAAGTAGTGAAGAAGAACAAAGTGCGCAAAAGCTAGGCATCGTAAAGCTTCCTGTCTTCGCTTCTTCTTCGCAAAGCGAAGAAGCGAAGAAGGAGCGAAGGAGCGCAAGTTGACATAAAATTTAAATAATATAAAGAGTTATAATTTAATGTTAAATTTTATATTTGCAGGTTTTTCTTTTGTTCAGAATCTTTGATCCTGAACAATCTTTGATCTTTTATAATCTTTGATTCAGAATTAATTTCTAATAAAATTGATTAAAAAGCAAAAATAATAAGATTGATTTATTTTAAAAAATCAAATAATTATTTTTTTAATTGTTACCAAATTTCCAAATATATACAATTCAAACTATAAACATTATATTGTCTTTAAGATAAATACCCTTTAGAACCATACGTGCTCTTTTAAAAGCATATGGCTCACATACTCTTTAAAAAATAAAAAAAATATAATAGATTATTAAATGAATTGATTTAACCAAATATTTTAATAATATATCTTTTATTATAAAGGAAAATGGTTTTATTCATATAAATATTTTTTATCAAATGTTTTTTCTATAGTATTTATAAAATTTATAAAAAAAAAACTATAGTTAATAAAAATATTTATTCTATAAAAGAGAATCAAAAGAATTTATAAATGTGATTTACTTTTGCTTTTCCTCCGGCTTTTGCTTTTCTTCGCATGCGGGTCTTCGCTCCGCGAGCGCTAGCGCACCGAAGCAGCGAACCGGAGCAAAAGCTATGCTTGCGCTCCGAAGGAGAGCAAAAGCCATGCATCTTCTCCGTAGGAGCTAGCGCACCGAAGGAGAGCTTCCTCTGCGCTCTCCTTCGGTGCGCTAGCTCGAGAAGGAGAGCGCAAGTTAAAATTAATCAAATAAGACCATTCTTTTGTCAATCTTTGAATTTGCTTCTGTTCAATGCACATCTTTTGCAATCTTTGATTACAAACTATCTATTGGAGAAAACTCTTTTTCGACTTTGCCAAAAAGTGCTAGTGCACCAGAGCTAAAAAACCAAGCGGAGACGAAGTAATTATTTAATTTACTTTTGCTCGCTTCTTTGCTTCTTCGCATGCGGGTCTTCGCTCCGCGAGCGCTAGCGCGTCGCTCCTTCTTCGCTTTGCGAAGAAGCGAAGAAGAAGCAGCAAAAGAGAGCGCGCAAAAGCTATGCATCTTCCTCCTTTGCGAAGCGAGGGTGCTTCCTTTTGCTTCTTCGCAAAGCGAAGAAGCAGTGCAAGTTAAATACTGACAATATAAAAGATTAGATAAAAATTGTTTTATTAAATATTCAATAAAACAATTTTTATCTAATTAAAATTTTGTTCAGGTTTGGTCTTTTCAATTCCAAACACAGTGAACAGATTTAAAATAACTCAAAAAAAAATTTTAAGTTAAAAAATTATAGAGCGTTACCACGAGGTAATACTTCTTCTGGGAATACTAATTTTTCGTGAGGTTGGTCTTGTGCAGCCATCCAAGCACGAATACCTTCATTTAATAAGATATTTTTAGTGTAAAAAGTTTCAAATTCTGGATCTTCAGCTGCTCTAATTTCTTGTGAAACAAAATCATAAGCACGTAAATTTAAAGCTAAACCAACAACTCCAATAGCTGACATCCATAACCCTGTTACAGGAACTAGAAGCATAAAGAAGTGTAGCCAACGTTTGTTTGAGAATGCAACACCAAAAATTTGTGACCAGAAACGGTTTGCTGTTACCATTGAATAAGTTTCTTCTGCTTGAGTAGGGTTGAAAGCACGGAACGTGTTTGCACCATCTCCATCTTCAAATAAAGTGTTTTCAACTGTCGCACCATGAATTGCACATAATAAAGCAGCTCCTAGTACACCCGCAACACCCATCATGTGGAATGGGTTTAATGTCCAGTTGTGAAACCCCTGGAAGAATAAAATAAAGCGGAAGATAGCTGCTACACCAAAACTAGGTGCAAAAAACCATCCTGATTGCCCTAAAGGGTAGATTAAGAAAACAGAAACAAAAACTGCAATTGGCGCTGAGAAAGCAATTGCGTTATAAGGACGTAAATTTACTGAGCGAGCAATTTCAAATTGGCGTAACATAAATCCAATAAGACCAAAAGCACCGTGAAGAGCTACGAAAGTCCATAATCCACCTAATTGGCACCAACGTGTAAAATCTCCTTGAGCTTCAGGACCCCATAAGAATAAAAGTGAGTGAGCCATACTGTTTGCTGGAGTTGATACCGCTGCAGTTAAGAAATTACAACCTTCTAAATAAGAAGTTGCCAATCCATGAGTGTACCAAGATGTTACAAATGTTGTACCTGTTAACCATCCTCCTAAAGCAAAGTATGCACAAGGTAATAATAAAAGTCCTGACCAACCTACAAAAACAAAACGGTCTTGACGAAGCCAGTCATCTGCATCATCAAACCATGTACGTTTTTCTTGATATGAACTACCAATCGCAATTGTCATTACGCGATCTCCAATTATAATTTTATAGAGTTCATCTTTACGTATAAGTAAGAAAATTTTGAAATTTGTTACTTTTATTTTTTACTGGTGAAATAATATATAGTTGCCAATCTTAGATATGTTCTAGCGATTCTTTGCGCTTTGGTGCGCTAGCGCGACCGATGTTCTTTGCTTCTTTGATGAAGCCTTAGAAGACAAAGCGAAAGAAACCGTCACTCTATGAGCGAACAGAAAAAGCTAAGAAGCAAAAAATTCCAAAAGAAGAAAAAGTAACAAAATAAAATAAATTAAAACCAATATTATAATAATATTATAACATAAATTTTTTTAATAAAAAAAGTAAAATATTTATTTTTTATTTTTTTTTTTTTTCTATTTTGTTTTTTAAAAAATAAAAAAATTTTTTGACTCAAAGTTTTTTGTAAACATAAAAAAAAATTCTTTACTTTTTACTAGTGCACAAACTCAAAGATTACAACTTATTCAGAATCATAGATTTTTTTAAACCACAGAATCAGAAAGAAAAATTTTTGATTGTCTTTTCTAAATTGAAGATTCAGAATGTTTGAAAATTAACAAAAAAAAATCTTTGAGTTTGTGCACACAAGCACATTTAAGAATAATCTTTCAATTAAAAAAGAAAAATCAATTTTAGATTGTCCCTAAAATAAGATAATCGTTTATCTTAGATTGATTGATTGATGCAATTTTTTTGAGTCTTTTATTGCAAAAATAAAATATTCTCAAAAAAAAGTTTAAATAATTAATTTATATAAAATTTAAAACTGGAAAATATATATAATTAAATAGCAATTCATCAAAAAAAAAATGAATTGCTATTTAATTATATAAAATTTTAAAAAGATTTTTAACACATTTTGCACTTATAAAGTTTATTCTAACTTTTGCTTTTCCTCCGGCTTTTGCTCGCTCCTTCGCTTCTTCGCTTCGCGAAAGAGAGCGCGTAAAAGCTATGCATCTTCGCTTCTTCGCGAAGCGAAGAAGGAGCGAAGCGCAAGAGCAAAAGCTATGCTTGTGCGCTTTCTGCTTCTTCGCAAATCGAAGAAGCAAGCAGCGCATAAAAAATTAATTAAGAATTAACCTACTGCAATAATACGTGCTAAGAAGAATGACCATGTTGTGGCAATTCCTCCTAAAAGATAGTGTGCAACACCAACTGCACGCCCTTGAGTAATACTTAAAGCGCGAGGTTGAATAGCTGGAGCTACTTTTAATTTTGAATGTGCCCAAATAATTGATTCAATAAGTTCTTGCCAATAACCACGCCCTGAGAATAAGAACATTAAAGAGAACGCCCATACGAAGTGTGCTCCTAAGAAAATTAAACCATAAGCTGATAAAGCAGAACCATATGATTGAATAACTTGACTTGATTGTGCCCAAAGGAAATCACGTAACCAACCATTAATAGTATTTGCACTTTGAGCAAAGTTTCCTCCAGTAATATGAGAAACCCCGTTTGCTGTAACAGTCCCCCAAACATCTGATTGCATTTTCCAAGAGAAATGGAAGATAGCAATTGATAAAGAGTTATACATCCAGAAAAGTCCTAAGAACACATGGTCCCAAGCAGATACTTGACAAGTACCCCCACGTCCAGGTCCATCACAAGGGAATCGGAATCCTAAATTTGCTTTATCAGGAATTAAACGAGAGCTACGAGCAAAAAGAACTCCTTTTAATAAAATTAACACTGTTACATGAATTGTAAATGCATGGATGTGGTGAACCATAAAATCTGCAGTTCCTAATGAAATTGGCATCATAGCTACTTTTCCACCAACAGAAACTACATCACCTCCCCAGCTAGCACTTGTTGCTGCAAGAGCATTTGGTGCTGTTAATTGTGGTGCTAAGAAATGTGTTTTTTGGATCCATTGTGCAAAAACTGGTTGTAATTGAATTGCAGTATCAGAGAACATATCTTGAGGTCTACCTAAAGCACTCATAGTGTCATTGTGGATATAAAGACCAAAACTGTGGAATCCTAAGAAAATACAAACCCAGTTTAAATGAGAAATAATAGCATCTCTGTGACGAATTACACGATCTAACAAGTTGTTATAATTATTTGTAGGATCATAATCGCGCACCATAAAGATTGCAGCGTGAGCTCCTGCTCCAACAATACAAAAACCTCCAATCCAATTATGGTGAGTGAATAAAGATAATTGTGTACCATAATCTGTTGCTAAATAAGGATATGGTGGCATTGAATACATGTGGTGAGCAACAATAATTGATAAAGAACCAAATAATGCTAAGTTAATAGCAAGTTGAGCATGCCATGAAGTTGTTAAGATTTCATAAAGACCTACGTGCCCTTCTCCAGTGAATGGGCCTTTGTGTGCTTCTAAAATCTCTTTCATTGAATGTCCAATACCCCAGTTTGTACGGTACATGTGACCTGCAACTAAGAATAAAACAGCGATAGCCACGTGGTGGTGAGCTGTATCACTTAGCCAAAGACCACCAGTTACAGGGTTTAATCCTCCGTTAAAAGTTAAGAAATCACTGTATTCACCCCATTGTAATGTAAAGAAAGGTGCTAAACCTTTTGCAAAACTTGGATAAAGATCTGCCATAATTTGACGGTTTAATAATAAATCATGTGGTAATGGAATTTCTTTTGGATCTACTCCAGCATCTAATAACTTATTTACTGGAAGAGAAACGTGAATTTGGTGTCCTGCCCAACCTAAACTACCTAATCCTAATAACCCTGCTAAATGGTGATTTAACATTGATTCCACATTTCTAAACCATTCTAGTTTAGGTGCAGCTTTATGATAGTGGAACCAACCTGCAAAAAACATTGCTGCTGCCATTACTAAACCTCCAATAGCTGTTGTGTATAGTTGAAGTTCACTTGTAATCCCGCTTGCTCTCCATAATTGGAAGAATCCTGAAGTAATTTGAATACCTTGGAATCCACCTCCTACATCACCATTTAAGATTTCTTGTCCAACAACTGGCCATACTACTTGTGCACTTGGTTTAATGTGAATTGGATCACTTAACCAAGCTTCATAATTTGAAAAACGTGCTCCATGGAAATACATAGTTAGGTAAAGTTAAATAAAAATAAAAACAATATTTACTTCCCATTTAATCCGTGCATGCAATTTTCACTGCACACGGCTTTCATTCGTGTTTTATTAGAAATAAAAACTATCTTGATTTGTGTTTGTGTACTTTTATTCTTTCTTTTGCTCGCTTCTTCGGCTTTTGTTTTTCTTCGCTCCACGAACCGGCTTTTGCTTTTCCTCTGGCTTTTGCTTGCGCAAAAGCTATGCTTGCGCAAGAGCAAAAGCTATGCTTGCGCAAGAGCAAAAGCTATGCTTGCGCAAGAGCAAAAGTTATGCTTGCGCAAGAGCAAAAGCTATGCTTGCGCAAGAGCAAAAGCTATGCTTGCGCAAGAGCAAAAGCTATGCACCTTTGCTTTGCGAAGGAGCGGAGCGCTCCGAAGGAGAGCAAAAGCTATGCATCTTCGCTTTGCGAAAGAGCGAAGCGCAAGTTACAAGTGTTATTTTAGCCCCTTTGCATGCTTTCATTTTTCACTGCATCTTGCTTCAGTTTTTTCTTTCTTTGCTGAAGAAGGATCAAATATTGTTCATTATAAAAAAGCCTGAACAATAGAAGGAATTCGAAGAGCAAATGTGAAGTGGCTAACCTCTAAAAGCAAAAAAAGCAAATGAAAGCAAAAAAAATTTAAAGCTTTACTCCCCAGGTAGGACTTGAACCTACGACCTATCGGTTAACAGCCGACCGCTCTACCACTGAGCTACTAAGGAAGAAATTTTTACTTTTTTTGGTATTTATCTATAATTATCTTATCATTCTTTTTTTTTTTGTCAATATTTAAAATTAATATAAAAAACAGATATTTTAAAGGTGTTTATTGCTTCTTTATTAAATGGTTGACGCAGTAATTGACTTGCGCGCTCTCGCGAAGCGAAGGAGCGAGCAAAAGTAAAATATTATTTTTTCTATAACTTCTTCGCTTGCGGAGGGAAGGAAGAGCTGACGCGAAGAAACAAAAGTAATTCTTTACTTTACTTTTGCTCTTTCTTTGCTTCTTCCGGTGCGCTAGCGCGAGGAGGAAGCAAAGTTAAAGAATAATTTAATAAAAAATATTAAATCTTTAAGTTTTTAATTTTTTAAAAACTTAAAAATTTAATACTTTAAAGTATCTGTTTTTTATATTAATTAAATTAATTTTACAATTTTAACAAGACCAAAGTAAAGTGCTAAAGTAAAACCTAAAGCAACAACTAATAAACCAACATAACTTGTAATTGTTAACATAAATTTTTTTATTAAAAAAAAATTAATTCACTTAATAATTAATAAAAAGGAATTCAGAAGCTATTTTTATTTTTTTTATTAAATTACTTTTTTTATTATTTAAAATTTTAAAAATAATAAAAAAAGAATTAACTTGCGTTCCTTTGCTCCTTCGCTGCTTCGGCGAAGCCGACCCGCATGCGAAGACAGGAACGTAAATTAAAAACTTAAAGAATTACTTCTTTTTTTAGAAAGATAAGAATATTTTGGGATTAAAGATGCTTTTGTTATCTTCTTTAATCCCAAAAATTTTTAAAACTCAAATAAAAAAAAATTTTTAAAAAAGTCAAATTAATAAGCTAACCCCATACTACGTGTACTTTCTGAACCTAAATAAACACGAACGCTTAAAAAATCTGTTGGGCAAGCTGTTTCGCAACGTTTGCATCCTACACAATCTTCAGTACGAGGGGCAGAAGCCATTTGTTGGGCTTTACAACCATTCCAAGGTACCATTTCTAAAACATCTAAAGGACAAGCACGAACACATTGAGTACAACCAATACAAGTATCATAAATTTTAACAATATGTGACATAAAAAAAATTTTATTGAATTTAATACAAAAAAAGATCGAGAATTTCAAATATAAAAAAAATTAAACTTTTTTTGTCATAAAAGAAAGTTTAATTTTTTTAGAATACTTTATTTTTATGACATAGATATTTACCTTTTTCTTAACTTTGTGAATACAAAAAAAAAAAAAATATCATTAAATATTAATATATCATTTAATAATATTTTTGTAAATATAAATTATATATTTATATTATTTTGGAATGTATAATTTGTAATGAAATTTGCAGGAGCAGGATTTGAACCTGCGACCTTAGGATTATGAGCCCCACGAGCTACCAGACTGCTCTATCCTGCTATTATAATTAATATTAGAAAGTGAATTTTTTTTTTATGTTTTTGTATTTTATTTTTTTGTTATTTTTGGATATTCTTGATTTTATAATCTTTTTTTTTTTTTTGTCAATTAAAATTTTTTTTTTTGCTTTATTGCATTTACAATATCTCATTATTTTATTAATTTGCTTTTTTCACATTTTTCTTTTTTCTTTTGCAATTTACTTAAGTTTTAAACACGAAACAAATGAAAAACCAGTCAATTAAATTTTTAATATTGTAAAAAATTTAATATAATTAAAAAATAGTTGAATTGATAATTTAATATTTTTATTTTAAAATTTAATGTTATAATATATAAAAAATTTGAATTAATAGGTTAAAAAAAAAACAAATATTTATTTTATGAAATTAGCATATTGGATGTATGCAGGTCCTGCTCATATGGGAACTTTAAGAGTTGCAAGTTCTTTTAAAAATGTACATGCTATTATGCATGCTCCATTAGGAGATGATTATTTCAATGTAATGCGTTCAATGTTAGAAAGAGAAAGAGACTTTACTCCTGTAACAACAAGTATTGTTGATCGTCATGTGTTAGCACAAGGTTCTCAAGAAAAAGTTGTTGAAAATATAACACGCAAAGATAAAGAAGAAAATCCTGATTTAATTTTACTTACTCCAACTTGTACCTCTAGTATTTTACAAGAAGATTTACAAAATTTTGTAAATCGAGCTTCATTAGAGTCAAATTGTGATGTTATTTTAGCTGATGTTAACCATTATAGAGTAAATGAACTTCAAGCAGCAGATCGTACTTTAGAACAAATTGTTCGATTTTATATTGAACGTGAAACTAAAAAGAAAATTGATAATTCTTTTGTATCACAAAACACATCATTTGAAACATCAAATGATTCAAAATCACAAGGTATTGAACAACTCGTAGAAAAAACAGAAAAACCTTCTGTTAATATTTTAGGTATTTTTACTTTAGGATTTCATAATCAACATGATTGTAGAGAATTAAAACGTTTATTAACTGATTTAAATATTGAAGTAAATTTAGTTATTCCTGAAGGAAGTTCTGTTCATGAATTAAAAAACTTAACAAAAGCATGGTTTAATATTGTACCTTACAGAGAAGTTGGTCTAATGACAGCAGATTTTTTAGAAAAAGAATATCAAATGCCATTTATTTCAACAACTCCAATGGGAATTCAACAAACTTCTCAATTTATTTCACAAATCCATCAAGTTTTAGAAACTTTAATTTGTTCTACATTTAAAAATAAAAAAATAAAATTTAGCTCTTCTTCTAATGAAAATGAAGACAAAAAAAACGCACTTCTTGCGAAGCAACAGAAAGAATCTTTGATTTTAAACAATCAAACAAATTTATCAATAATTTATGGAAAATATTTGAATAAAGTTTTTTTTCAAAATTATATAAAAAAACAAACTCAGTTTATTTCTCAAGCTGCGTGGTTTTCTCGTTCAATTGATTGTCAAAATTTAACAGGAAAAAGAACTGTTGTTTTTGGAGATGCAACGCATGCGGCTGCTATGACCAAAATATTAACAACAGAAATGGGACTTCAAGTTGTTTGTGCAGGAACTTATTGCAAGCATGATGCTGATTGGTTTCGTGAGCAAGTTTTAGGATATTGTGATCAAGTTTTAATTACAGATGATCATACTAAAGTTGGAGATATGATTACTCGTCTAGAACCAGCTGCAATTTTTGGAACTCAAATGGAAAGACATATTGGTAAAAAACTTGAAATTCCTTGTGGAGTTATCTCTGCTCCTGTACATATTCAAAATTTCCCATTATCTTATCGCCCTTTTCTTGGTTATGAAGGTACAAATCAGATTGCTGATTTAGTTTATAATTCATTCACTTTAGGAATGGAAGACCATTTACTTGAAATTTTTAATGGTCATGACACAAAAATGCAAGTATCTTCTTTAAAAAGTAAAGAGATTAATTCTTTGCAGTCACCTATTAGCAGTCACCAATCTAAAATTGATGAAGGCAACCAAAATGAAAATAATAAATTCAAATGGTCTGATGAAGCTTTAAAAGAATTATCTGGAGTGCCTGGTTTTGTTCGTGGAAAAGTTAAAAAAAATGTTGAAAAATTTGCTTTGGAAAATAACCATTCATTTATTACATTAGAAATAATGTTTGCAGCTAAAGAAGCTGTTAATGCTTAATAATACTTTAAGTTTTTAATTTACTTCTTTTGCTTCACTCCTTAGCGAAGTGAAGAAGAGCAAAAGTTATGCATCGCTCCTTCTTCGCTTCTTCGCTCGCGGAGCTTCCTCCGGAGCGAAGAAGGAGCGATGAAGCGCAAGGCAGAGCGAAGAAAAAGGAGAGCGCAGCTTCCTACGGAGATGAAGATGCATAGCTTTTGCGTGCCCTTCCTTTGGTTCACTCCTTTGCTGAGTGCCGCATGGAAAGAAGGAGGAAGAGCAAAAGTAAATTAAAGAATTACTTTGTCGTTAATTTTAATATTTTGATTAAATCCTATAATTTTATAGGATTTAATCAAAATATTACTTCAATTTTTTATTACTTTTTGATTTTTTTTTGATACTAAATTTTAATTTTTTCTTATATTTCATTTTATGAACGTAGATATTATTATTCAACTTGCTAGTTTACTTTTAATTGTTGCTGCTGGACCTATCGTAGTTGTTTTATTATCAGCTCGTGGTGGGAATTTATAAATAACTTGCAAACAATGTTTGCAAGCAAAAGTATAAAATAATTTAAACTTCTATTTTGACTTAAAATTCAAAATAGAAGTTTAAATTATTTTATATTTTATCTTTATATCTTTTTATAAAATTTTTCTTTCCATTTAAAAAAAATGTGATCTTGAATATATATATATTATATAATATTCAAAAAAAACTAATCATTGATTCAAAATAAAACAAACAAAAATTTATAAAACCTTGTAAAATTCTATAAAATTTAATATATTTATTTATATAAATATTTTCTTTTTATTAAATTTTTTTTATATATATATAATTTTATTTTTGTCAGGGTTACTAACTCAATGGTAGAGTACTCGGCTTTTAACCGATTAGTTCTAGGTTCGAGTCCTAGGTAACCCAAAAGTTTTATATAAAAAAATTTTTTATACTTTTTATTAAAAAAAAAATTATTTAACTTTAAATTTTATATTTGAAGTTTTGAATATTTTTTTTTTTACGCCAATATAAAGAACCCCCTCTAACAAAATTTAAAATAATTATTTCAGTAAAAATGTATATTGGAAATATAGAGTTTAAATTGCTTTTTATTTATTTATAAAAAAAATATATTTTAAAGATATTTATCTATACTTTTTAGACTTTATTTTTATAAAATAAAATGTTAAAATTATTTTATAAATATTTGTTTTATAAATATTTAATAAGATATCTAAAATATGGCGGGCGTAGCCAAGTGGTAAGGCAGTGGATTGTGACTCCACCATTCGCGGGTTCAATTCCCGTCGTTCGCCCATTAATTCAAAAAAAAATTTTTATATATTAAAAAAAAGTAATTTTATCTATATATATTTTTTCTAGATTAGATTACTTTTTTTTAAGTAAGGCTAAAAAAAAATTATTTTTTTTTGTATGTTTAAAACTTTTAAGTCTAAAAATAGATTTTTATATCTATAAAAAAAAAATAATATTTTAGTATTCCAAAATATATTTTAGTTTATTTAAACTATTTATTTCGGAAAGGGAGGGATTCGAACCCCCGGTGACCATAAAGCCACGCTGGTTTTCAAAACCAGAGCATTCAACCACTCTGCCACCTTTCCTTTATTATGTATTATGTAAAAATATTATAACATAATTAACTAAAAAATCAATTTTTTAAATAAATAATTATTTTATTTATTTGTTCATTTATTTTTATAAATCAAAATATTAAATCTTTGATAGTATCCATCTTTGAGTTTGCTTACTTGCTTCAGCAAAGTCTTTGCTCTTTAACATAGATGCCCTTGAGCAACTGAAGCAAAGAGCAAAAAAAGTCAATCTTTTAATTCATCACATTAGGCTTTACGCAAAGACTTGAGTTGTGCATTGTTAATCTACAATTGACAATGCTCACTGAACAAGATGCAGATGCAAATATTTTTAGTTTTTAATTTATTAAAAATAATAATTTTTTAAAAAATAAAAAAAAATGTAAAATAATTTTTATTTGAATTATTTAATTCAAAAATTTATTTGATTATTATTTATAGATAGAATTTCATTGCATTTTTAATTTAAGTTTTCAATAAAATAAAAATGCAATGAAATTCTATTTATAAATTAACGACCACCACTAACAACTTTTACAACTTGGAAACGAGCTTTTGCACGTTTAAAAGCAAAATTTGCTTCAACTTTTTGTTTTACACCTTCTGCTGTTTCTAAATTTTGTTTTGCAATTTCAAAAGCATTTTTAGCTTCATCAGCATCAATTGTTTCAGCAGCTTCTGCTTCATTTGCTAAAATTGTAATTTGATTTCTTTTTACAACTGCAAAACCTCCCATTACTGCAACAGAATTCCATTGTTCTTTAGTGCGAATTAACATTGCACCAACATCTAATCCAGTAATAATTGGAGCATGGTTTTTTAAAACACCCATTTCTCCAGTTTCTGTAGGTAAAATAATCTCTTCTGCTTGACCATTCCAAAAAGGACGTTCAGGAGTTAAAATTGAAATTTGTAAACTCATTTTTTATTTTAATTTAATAATTTTTTTACTTGTTAAAAACTCAGATCTATACTTTGTAATTTTAAATTATTAAAATAATAAAACTTTTCTTTTATTTATTAAAAGAAATAAATTTGTATTAATTATTTAAGTTTTTAACTTGCGCTCTTCTTCGCATTTCCTTCGGTTTGCTCTTTCCTTTTGCTTTTGCTCTTGATTCGCTAATTGAATAATCAAAGATTTACAAAAAATAAACAATCAAATAACTTTTGCTCGCTCCTTCGCTCGGTCGCGCTAGCGCACCGAAGCGAGAGCGCGCAAAAGCTATGCATCGAGGAGCTTCCTCTTCGCTGCTTCTTCGCTTCTTCTTCGCTTCGCGAAGAAGCGAAGAAGAAGCAAAGAAGAGCGCAAGTAAATTTCTTTTTTAATTTAAAGATAATTTATAAAATTGGATGTTTTATGCAGTTGCATTTAAGACATTTAAAATAAGTTGTGGGCGATTTGAATACATTGCATTATTTGCTGCAATTTTATGCAGTTCTTCTTTTTTTTTGATAGCATTTCCTTTTTGTTCATATGCATCTAAAATTTCAGATTTTAATTTTGAAACCATTCCTTTGCTTGATTTTTTTTCACAAGATTCTAAAATCCAACGTAAAGCATTTGCTTGTCCACGTTCAATGGAACTTAAAACTTTTGGTACCATTTGTACTGATCCTGCTCTACGTTTTGGTTTTACTTCAACTTTTGGCATTACATTTTCTAATGCAACATCAAATACTTCAACTGGATTTTTTTGAGTTACTTCACCAATTTCTTTTAATGTTGTATAAACAATTTTATAAGCTAAAGATTTTTTTCCACTTTTCATTACACGGTTTACTAGCATATGTACAGAAATACTATTATAAACTGGATCTGGTAATAAAACGCGTGTTTTCTTTATTGGTCTACGAGGCATAAAAAAGATAAAAACAATTTTTAATAAATTTCAAAAACCTGAATTTTGAACGAATTAAACAGAAAGACAAAAATGAATAAAGATTTAATAAATACGGGATTGACGGGACTCGAACCCGCAACTTCTGCCGTGACAGGGCAGTGCTCTAACCAATTGAACTACAATCCCTTTTATTATTTTAATTATTATATAATAATAATAAATATTTTTCAATATTTTTTATGAAATGTATTTAATCTTAAATAATTCTTTTTTGTACAAATATGTATATATACATAGATATATAAAATTAATTTTTATTAAATTTAATTTCTAATGATGCTTTAGTGTTTTCTTTATGCATTTGTGTGGGTGTTAGGACCTTGCAACTAAACACTCCAGAGGGTTACTGGATAATCTGGTTGGTTTACCTTATATGTAGAAAAGGAAAAGAAGAAGGAATCTAGGAGAAATCCTATGGGGTAAATAACATGCCAACTTAAGAGATCGTTACTGTTTTTAATACCAGTCTGCTTAAAAAAGAATATGCTTATTAACTGATACTAAGCTCTTATAACCTAATACCAGGGGGCAGATATGGACGCTGATAACCTGAAGCAATATTAGTCGTGCATACTTGGCTAAGATCTTACCATCATTCATTTAGTTGACCTTTGATCAACTAAATTTGTATATGTAAACATACATCTTAGTGGAACTCTCATCAAGTAATCAGGATGAAGAGACAAGACAAAAAGAATTAAAAGCATATAAAAAGAAACTACTAGAAGAAAAGAAAATATACACAGAAGAGCACTTAGCAAAATATACTAACACAATCCCCAAAGATCATACAAAAGATTGAAGCAGTCCACTAAAATTTTGACAATTTAATGGAACAGCTAACAAATTCATATTTTCTATGGAATGCTTATGAACATTGAAATCAAACAATGGAGCATGCCAAGATGAACTGATGAAAAGAAAGCAGATGATATAGGACAGAGTTTTAGAAATTAGTTAAAAAAAAGAACAAAAGCCAGAAGTTATTGGAAAGTACCAATCAAACCAAATATATACAATATGCAGATGGCTGGATCATATTAACAAACTTATCTATAGAAAGATGTTAGGAACAGAAATATTATAACTAATTCTTTATAATAGAAAAAACAAAAGTGACGAACATAACCCAAGACTATGCATACTTCCTAAATTTTAGATTTTGAAAGAACCAAGAAAGAGCCGCTAAAACTAGATATGAAACAGCAAAGAATAAAATGAAAGACCAAAGAATGTCCTGAGACCTTTTTGTTGATATAGAATACTCAACAGTAACCAACAGACTAAATATATAAAAATTATTTAACAGAAAATTTCAAGACTAAACAAAAGGGCATTTTATGTAATATTAAAAGAACATGAAATTGTTAGTAGATTTAAAGCAGCTATTGAAGGATTTTTTATGTATTATAAATTAACACAGCAAAAAAGTAGTGAAAATTGATAGAATTTATTTTTAATAAATATCTAATTAATTTTTAAAACTTGCAAACTTTGTTTGCTTCAATTTGCGAAGCAAAGAAGACCTTCATCTTCTTTTGCAATCTTCTTTTGCAATCTTCAATTGCAAACTATCTTTGAATTTACTTCTTCGGTGCACTAGCGTAAACGAAGCGCTAGTTCACCGAACTAAAGAAGATAAATAATTGATAAATAAAATATAATTTTACTTTTGCTTTACCTCTTGCACTCCGGAGTGCAAGAGGTAAAGCAAAAGCCGGAGCAAAAGCTATGCATCTTCCTCCTCTCCGTAGGAGCTAGCGCACCGAAGGAGAGCTTCCTCCGGAGTGCAAGTCAATTACTTTCACGAAGCAAACTTTAAAATTGACTAAGCAAAAGAAAGTCATTTTATTTACATATAGAATAAAATAAAAACAATTAATCTAAAAAGGTTAACAAAAACCTAAAAAAAAGTTTTTATTAACCTTAATAAAAATTATTTTTTTTTTATTATTTCAATAAAGTAAAATTTTGTATTTTATTAAACACGTCGTTTTTTAGGAGGGCGACAACCATTATGTGGAATACCAGTTTTTTCTCGTATAACACTAACTTTTACACCAGCTTTAAAAATTTCACGAATAGCTGTTTCACGCCCTTGTCCTGGACCAGTTACTAAAATTTTAACTTCTTTCAGCAGAAAATCACGAGATTTTTTAGCAACAACTTCTGCAGCTTTTTTTGCTGCAAATGTAGTCGCTTTTCTTTTTCCTCTAAATCCGCATGATCCAGCTGAACTCCAACATAATACTTCTCCACGTACATTTGTAAGAGTAATAATTGTATTATGATGACCTGTTTGAATATGAACAAGACCACGATATGCACGTCTTCTTAGCTTCATAGGGGTTGTTTTACGAATTTGTTTTGCCATCTTTTATAATTTTAAAAATTTATTTTTTTAATTTTAAGAAATTATCCTTTTTCTTTTTTTTATTTCAAATTGAAAATGATTTTTTCCAAGTATTTTATTGTTCTTTTTTTTTATAAAACAATGTTCTTTACTTTGTATTTGTATATTCTTTTTTTGTATTTACATTCATTTGTTTTATTTTTTAAATTATTTATATTTTTGGAATTGTTGATGTTTTTGTATTGTATATTGTTCTTTACTTTTTCACTTACACAAAAAGAATAAACTTGCTATTTTATTATTGCAAAAAGTAAAAAAAAAATCAAAGTTGCAAAAAAATAATTTACAATCAAGGATTTTCCCCAATTTTTCATTGACAAATTGAATTGAAAGATTTGGAAAGAATTTACTAAACACCCACAAAATGTAAAATAAATTTCCATGTAGAATAATCGTTTGTTTTGATTTTTTAATTTAATTTTGAATTTATTATTTAAGTTTTTAATTTACTTTTGCACTTCTTCGTAAAGGAGCGAAGGAGCAAAGCAAAAGACAAAATATTTTTGTCTTCACTCTTTTGCAAAGCAAAGGAACAAAGTCAATTATAGATTAATAATGCAGAGCACAGCAAATTCAAAGATAGCACTTCTTCTTCACTCCTTCGCTGCGCTCCGCATGCGAAGAAGAGCATGGCAGCTTCTTTCGCAGATTGAAAAAGCGTGATGGAAGCGTGACCGAAGTGCAAGCGCAAACAATGTGTAGAAGTAATTATTTAATTTACTTTTACACGCTTCACACGCGCAAAAGCTTTGCATCTTCGCTCCTTCGCTGCTTCGGCGAAGCCGACCCGCATGCGAAGAAGAAGCGAAGCTCAAGTTAAATAATGATTTTAAAAAAGTGAACTCAACAATTTTATACTTTCACATCATTTACAATTTATTATTGTAAATGAATTTATAGATTATAAAAAAAAATTAATAAGTAAAAAAAAAGAAAGAATAATATCTAATTGTTAAATACAAAAGTAAAAATCATTTTATTTTTAAATATTTTTACTTTCTTTTACATCTTCGCAAAGCGAAGCACTTTGTCAAATGAAGATTGACTTCTTCGCAAAGCAACCCACGTGTGTACTAATACAAACCAAACAAAGTTTGTACGGTTTAAATTAAAATAAATATAATTTTCTATTTAAAAATTTTGAAATAAAAATAAAGTATTTGTATATTATAAATAAACTATACATTTTAATATAGATTTATTTTATAGAAGGAATATTTTCAATAAATTAAGTAATAGTTCTGTTAACTTTTTTTACTTTTTAACTAAAAATTTTATTTTATATTTCCAAACAATATGTTCATTTTTTTTTGGGCCGAGTCGGATTCGAACCAACGTAGGAATAAACCAGCGGATTTACAATCCGCCCCCATTAACCACTCGGGCATCGGCCCTTATTTTTTTGCTCTGCTGTCATGCTAGTGCAACTTTGCTTTGCGAAGAAGTGAAGCACTAATAAAAAAATTTATCTTAAGTTGATTATAGCAAAAATATTATTTTTTAACAAGGTTTAAAAAATTTAATATTTAATAAAAGATTATTATAAAAAATGTAATAATCTTTTATTAAATATTAAAATAACTTGTAAATAAAATTTACAAGCAAAAGTAAGAAAATTAAAGTTTGTCGATAGTTTCGAATTCAAATTTAATTTCTTTCCAAACTTCACAAGCCGCTGCTAATTCAGGACTCCATTTACAAGCTGAGCGGATAACATCACCACCTTCACGAGCTAAATCACGACCTTCGTTACGAGCTTGAGTACAAGCTTCTAAAGCTACACGGTTTGCTACAGCACCTGGAGCATTACCCCAAGGGTGACCTAAAGTACCACCACCGAATTGTAAACAAGCATCATCTCCAAAGATTTCAACTAAAGCTGGCATGTGCCAAACGTGAATACCACCTGAAGCTACAGGCATAACTCCACTCATAGAACACCAGTCTTGAGTGAAATAAATACCACGGCTACGGTCTTTTTCAATGTAGTCATCACGCATTAAGTCTACGAAACCTAAAGTTACTTCACGTTCCCCTTCTAATTTACCTACTACAGTACCTGAGTGAAGGTGGTCTCCACCAGACATACGTAAAGCTTTTGCTAAAACACGGAAGTGAATACCATGGTTTCTTTGACGGTCAATTACAGCGTGCATTGCACGGTGAATGTGTAATAAAAGACCGTGGTCACGACAGTAAATCGCTAAAGAAGTGTTTGCTGTGAACCCACCTGTTAAGTAGTCATGCATTACAATCGGTACTCCCAGTTCTTTTGCACATTGTGCACGTTTTAGCATTTCTTCACAAGTACCTGCTGTAGCATTTAAATAGTGACCTTTAATTTCACCTGTTTCTGCTTGAGCTTTGTAGATTGCTTCTGCAACAAATAAGAAACGGTCTCTCCAACGCATGAATGGTTGTGAGTTTACGTTTTCGTCATCTTTAGTGAAGTCTAAACCACCACGTAAGCACTCGTATACAGCACGCCCATAGTTTTTAGCTGATAAACCTAATTTTGGTTTAATAGTACATCCTAATAAACCTCTACCGTATTTGTTTAGTTTGTCACGTTCAACTTGGATACCATGAGGAGGTCCTACGAAAGTTTTAACGTAAGCAGGAGGAATACGAAGATCTTCTAAACGTAAAGCACGTAAAGCTTTGAAACCAAATACGTTTCCTACAATTGAAGTGAATAAGTTAGTTACTGAACCTTCTTCAAAAAGGTCAATTGGGTAAGCAACATACGCAATGTATTGGTTGTCTTCTCCAGCAACTGGCTCGATGTCGTAACAACGTCCTTTATAACGGTCTAAGCTAGTTAAACCATCTGTCCATACAGTTGTCCAAGTACCAGTAGAAGATTCTGCAGCTACAGCTGCTCCACACTCTTCAGCAGGAACACCTGGTTGAGGAGTCATACGGAATGCAGCTAAAATATCAGTATCTTTTACAACGTAATCTGGAGTGTAGTAAGTTAGACGATAGTCTTTTACACCAGCTTTAAATCCTGCACCGGCTCTAGTTTCAGTTTGTGGAACCATAAAAAAAGTTCATTTAAATATCTTGTCGATCCTATAAAAATCTATCCGAGTGTTTTTTATTAACTTGCGCTCCTTCTTGCTTTGCTTTCTTCTTTGCTTTGCCTTGCGCAAGCATAGCTTTTGCGCGCGCGGAGCGAGCAAAAGGAAGGAGCGACGCGCTAGCGCGATAAGGAGAGCAAAGAGGAAGATGCATAGCTTTTGCGCAAGAGAAAGCCGAAGGAGCGCGCAAAAGTAAATAAAATTGTAAAAAAAAAATACAATTTTTATTAATTAAAATTAATTACTAATATATATTATTGTTTTAAATTTGTCAATCAATTTTTGCTTTTTTTTTATTATACAAAAAATTTTTTAAAATTATTAAAAATTAAAATTGAATTATATATATATTTTATGTTTTTTTTTAATATAAAAAAAAATTATTAGATTTACAAATTACTTTTGCTCCCTCCTTCGCTCGGTCGCGCTAGCGCACCGAAGCGAGAGCGCGCAAAAGCTATGCGTTGTGGAGCTTCCTCTTTGCTCAGCGAAGGAGCACAAGTTAAATAATATTTGATAATTTGTAAATCTAACAATTTTTTTTCGAAAGAAATTTAAGGGTTATATTCTGTAAATCTTGAAACATAGAAATTATTTACAACTACATGATAAGTTGAATCTAAACCTTTATTTAAACGTTCTTTTACTCTACTCATAATGCGTGAAATCACATAAATATAAGCTTGTTTAAATGCTTTTTGTTGATAAAATTGTACTGTTTCTTGTTTGAATTCTTCAAGTTTTGATAATCTTTCTTCATGTTGTGAAACACAGTTATTAACTTCTTGTGTTGCTCTTAAAACACCTTCTTCTCGAATTTGTTGAGCTTTTTTCTTTGCTAATTCTAATTGAGCTTTTGCTTGATTTAAGCGTTCTTGCGCTTCTGCAGCTCTTTGGCTTGCTTCTTGTAAGTTGCCTAAAATTGTTTTTTTACGATCTTCTAATAAAGCTGTTAAATTTTTTCCAACAAAAGAAATAACCACTGCAAGAACTGCAGCAAGGTTAATAATATTTGTTTCAAAAATATTTGTATTAATACCAAAACCTTCAGCTAAATTTAGCCCAAAATTTGAAATTTGTAATAAAGACAGAGAAATATGCATAAATTTTTATGTAAAATTTAATTAAAAATCAATAAAAAATTGATAAACTATATAAAATATTTAAAGAAATAAAATTTTTTTATTTCTTTAAGATTTATATCTTAATATATATAAATATTATATTTTTTCTTTATTTTTGCTTTCTTGTTTATTTGTTTTCATTCTTTTGCTTTGCATTTGTATAGCAAATGCAAATAAAGAATTTTTTCAAACAATATATAGTAAAATAAAAGTAAAGAATTATCAAATTTTTTATTGATCTTTTTAAGATCCAAATTTAATTTTTATTTGTTAAAATTTGAAAAATTCTCACTGAATCAGTGGACCCTTTTTAAGGGTGGATTTGTTATAAAAAAAAGTTCAATACTTAATTTGATTTTTCAAAATTATTTTTTTTTCTTAATTTATTTTTCAGAATTATTATATAATTCTTAATTTGCTTTTTTATTTTTGTAATTAAAAATTATTTGGATTTATTCATTGTGTAAATATAAAAAAGTGAACTTGCGTGCGCGAAGCGTGCAAAAGAAAGTAAGATTTTGCTGATTTTATATACTAAAATTTTTTTGATGTTAATATTGTTTGATATTATAAATTTTTAAAAATTGCAAAAATCTGTATGTATAAATAATTTTAAATTAAAAAAATAAATAAAATTAATAAAAAAAAAACGAAAAGAAAACGAAAAGAAAGTAATAAATAAATAAATAAGATTCAATCGTATAAACTTCTTATTTGATAAACTTCTTATTTCATTTTTCATTTTTCATTTTGATTAATTTCTTATAAGGCTTAGAATGGAGAAATTCCAAACGCGCTTCTTTTCTTCTTCTCCGGCTTTTGCTTTTCCTCCGGCTTTTGCTTTTCTTCGCTCCGCGAACCGGAGCAAAAGCTATGCATCTTCGCTTCTTCTTCGCAAAGCGAAGAAGCGAAGAAGGAGCGAAGCGCTCCGAAGGAGAGCAAAAGCTATGCATCTTCCTCCTCTCCTTCGCAGAGCGAAGAGCTAGCGCACCGAAGGAGAGCTTCCTTTCGCTTCGCCTTGCGCAAGCATAGCTTTTGCGCAAGCAAAAGGAAGGAGCGCAAGAGGAAGCTTTGCTCTTTCTTTGGCTCTTTCTTTGGCTCTTTCTTTGGCTCTTTCTTTGGCTCTTTCTTTTGCTCTTTCTTTTGCTCCTCGCTTCTTCGCAAAGCTTCCTTCGGAGCGCGACCGAAGAAGAAGAAGCGAAGCGAACTTGAAAATCCCGAAAGAAGCAAAGAAAAAAGTAAAATAAAACCTATTATATTATAAGGCTTATAATTAATAAGTTAATTAATTAATTAATTAATAAGTTAATTAACTTGTAAATTTTATTTACAAGTTAATTAATAAGTTAATAATAAAAAAATAAAATTAAGAAGCGAATGGGTTAGCGAAAAGTAATGCTAAAGCAACAACTAGTCCATAAATTGTTAAAGATTCCATGAACGCGAAAGATAGTAATAATGCACCACGGATTTTACCTTCAGCTTCAGGTTGTCTAGCAATCCCTTCAACAGCATAACCAGCCGCTGTTCCTTGTCCCATACCAGGACCAATAGCAGCAAGACCTACAGCTAAACCAGCAGCAACAACAGATGCAGCAGCAACAATTGGATTCATATGAATTTCCTCCTAGTAAAAAATCAGTAAAATTATAACAACCAATTTTATTATATAATATTACTGATTTTTTTTCAACTTTCGCTTCTTCGCATGCTTCCTCCGGACCGGAGGAAGCAGCGAAAGAAGAAGAAGCGAAGAAGAAGCGAAGAAGAAGCGAAGAAGAAGCGAAGACAGGAAGCTCTCCTTCGGTGCGCTAGCTCTTCGCTCTGCGAAGGAGAGGAGGAAGATGCATAGCTTTTGCTTTTCCTCTTGCGCAAAAGCTATGCTTCCTCCGGAGCAAGAGGAAAAGCAAAAGTTAGAAGTAAAGAAGTAAAGTAAAAGTAAAAGTTAAAAGTTTAAAGCAAAAGTAAAAATTAAAAGCAAAAGTAAAAGTTAAAAGTTAAAAGCAAAAGTAAAAATTAAAAGCAAAAGTAAAGAGCAAAAGTAAAAGTTAAAAGTAAAACTTCCTTCGCTTCGGAATCTTAGTTCGAACTCAAAGTAAAGAAGTAAAGCGAACCTTCCTTCGCTCCGCTTCGGTAGTTCGAACCATTAGAAGTAAAGAAGTAAAGAAGTAAAGAAGTAAAGAAGTAAAGAAGTAAAGAAGTAAAACGTAACTGCCTACGCTCCGCTTCGGAACTTATTAGTTCAAACCACTTGCGCTCCTTCGCTCCTTCCTTTTGCACGCTCCTTCGCTTCTTCGCATGCGGGTCTTCGCTCCTTCGCTGCTTCGGTGCGCTAGCGCGTTCTTCGCATGCGGGTCGGTCGCGCTAGCGCACCGAAGCAGCGAAAGAGAGCGCGCAAAAGCTATGCATCTTCCTCCGGAGGAGCTTCCTGTCTTCGCTTCTTCTTCGCAAAGCGAAGAAGCGAAGAAGGAGCGAAGGAGCGCAAGGCAAAGCGAACCGGACCGCATGCAAAGAAAAGCAAAGGAAGCTTATAAAAGACAAAAAGAAATTCTTACTTTATTTAACAGATTAGAAAAAGAACACAAAGTTAAACACGATCAACTACCTTTTGCTTTTCCTCCGGCTTTTGCTTTTCCTCCGGCTTTTGCTTTTCCTCCGGCTTTTGCTTTTCCTCCGGCTTTTGCTTTTCCTCCGGCTTTTGCTTTTCCTCCGGCTTTTGCTTTTCCTCCGGCTTTTGCTTTTCCTCCTTCTTCGCTCCGCGAAGCGCTCCGAAGGAGAGCAAAAGCTATGCATCTTCGCTTCTTCTTCGCAAAGCGAAGAAGCGAAGAAGGAGCGAAGCGCTCCGAAGGAAGCTTCTTCTTCGCTTCGCCTTGCGCAAGCATAGCTTTTGCGCAAGCATAGCTTTTGCGCAAGCATAGCTTTTGCGCAAGCATAGCTTTTGCGCAAGCATAGCTTTTGCGCGCGCGGAGCGAGCAAAAGGAAGGAGCGAAGAAGAAGGAGTCGCAGATTTTTTAGAAATTGTTAAAAATAAATATAATATCGAAATAACTCTTATTGCTAGTTCAGATGAAGATTCATAATCTTTATCTTTTTATTTTTAAATTATTTCTAAAAACATAGCTATAACAAAAAAATTAAACTTTCCGATCACCATGTTACAAATATAACGTGGTTGATCAGGAAGTGCAAGTTCAGCATTTTATAAAGGATTTCTAATATTCAACTATATTATGGGGCTTTTGCTTTTCCTCTTGCGCTCCTTCCTTTTGCTTGCGCAAAAGCTATGCTTGCGCAAGGCGAAGCAAAAGCAAGCTCTCCTTCGGTGCGCTAGCTCTTCGCTCTGCGAAGGAGAGGAGGAAGATGCATAGCTTTTGCGCAAGCATAGCTTTTGCGCGCTCTCGCTTCGGTGCTTCGGTGCTTCGGTGCTTCGGTGCTTCGGTGCTTCGGTGCTTCGGTGCTTCGGTGCTTCGGTGCGCTAGCGCGACCGAGCGCGCGACCGAGCGCGCGACCGGGCGAAGAAGCGTGCAAAAGCCGGAGCAAAAGCTATGCAAAGAGAAGCAAAAGCAGTTTTGCTTTACTTCTTTATCTACTTCTTTCTTTACTTCTTTACTTCTAACTTTTGCTTTTCCTCTTGCTCCGGAGCGCAAGTGGTTCGAACTATTATTAATTTATTTAATTAATTTAATTAATTTATTTAAATATTTAAAAAATTAATATTGACAAAAACTTTTTATTTGATAAAATACTGGAAGGGGGTTCCGGCGGTCGGTTGCGGTTGGGTTAAGCCTCGTTGTCTTTTGTTGAGTATGCGAACTAAGTGGGCTCGTGGGCTTCGCTCCGGGAGTTCGAACAATGGTGTTTCGCCCTCTTACGGATTGCCTTCGCTTCGCTCCGGGAGTTCGAACAATGGTGTTTCGCGGAGCAAGCAGGTTCGCAAAGCAAAGGAAGTTCCGTTTTATGCTTTACTTCTATTGTTCGAACTCCCGGAGCGCAGCGTAGGAAGTTCCGTTTTACGCTTTACTTCTATTGTTCGAACTAAGGGCTTTGCTTCTTCTCCGGCTTTTGCTTTTCCTCCGGCTTTTGCTTTTCCTCCGGCTTTTGCTTTTCCTCCGGCTTTTGCTTTTCCTCCGGCTTTTGCTTTTCCTCCGGCTTTTGCTTTTCCTCCTTCTTCGCTCCGCGAAGCGCTCCGAAGGAGAGCAAAAGCTATGCATCTTCGCTTTGCGAAGGAGCGAAGCGCTCCGAAGGAGAGCAAAAGCTATGCATCTTCGCTTCTTCTTCGCAAAGCGAAGAAGCGAAGAAGGAGCGAAGCGCAAGAGGAAGCTTTGCCTTGCGCAAGCATAGCTTTTGCGCGCTCTCTTTCGCGAAGCGAAGAAGCGAAGGAGCGAGCAAAAGGAAGAAGCGAAGGAGCGAGCAAAGGAAGTTCCGTTTCACGCTTTACTTCTAATGGTTCGAACTAAGGGCTTCGCAAAGCGAAGGAGGTGCCGCTTTACTTCTTTACTTTGAGTTCGAACAATGGCTTTGCGGAGCAAAGGAAGTTTCGCTTTACTTCTTTACTTCTAATGGTTCGAACTAAGGGCTTCGCAAAGCGAAGGAGGAAGCTTTGCCTTGCGCAAGCATAGCTTTTGCGCACTCTCTTTCGCGAAGCGAAGAAGCGAAGGAGCGAGCAAAAGGAAGAAGCGAAGGAGCAAGCAAAGGAAGTTCCGCTTTACTTCTTTACTTCAAATGGTTCGCATTACCGAAGCGAAGCGAAGGAAGTTCTGCCCTCTTACGTAATGCCTCTGCTCGCTTTGGGAGTTCGAACAAAGCAGGTCCTAACCTCTTACGTAGTGCCTCCGCTGCGCTCCGGGAGTTCGAACAAAGCAGGTCCTAACCTCTTACGTAGTGCCTCCGCTGCGCTCCGGGAGTTCAAACTAAGGGCTTCGCTTCTTCTTCGCAAAGCGAAGAAGGAGCGAGCGAAAGAAGTTCCGTTTCACGCTTTACTTCTATTGTTCGAACTCCCGGAGCGCAGCGGAGGAAGTTCCGCTTTACTTCTAACTTTGAAATGGTTCGAACTAAACCGGCTTTTGCTTGCGCAAAAGCTATGCTTGCGCAAGAGCAAAGCTATGCATCTTCCTCCTCTCCTTCGCAGAGCGAAGAGCTAGCGCACCGAAGGAGAGCTTCCTGTCTTCGCTTCGCCTCCTTCTTCGCGGAGCGAAGGAGCGAAGACCCGCATGCGAAGAAGCGAAGGAGCGAGCAAAAGGAAGAAGCTAGCGCGAGAAGGAGAGCGAAGGCGCTTCCTCTGGAGCAAAAGTAAATTAAAAACTTAAATAAATTCTTTAATTTCATTTAATTAATTTCATTTTATTTCATTTCATTTAATTAATTTCATTTCATTTCATTTAATTAATTAATTTATTTCATTTCATTTAATTAATTAATTAATTAATTTATTTCATTTCATTTAATATGATTGACAAAGTGAAAGAAGCAAAAGAAGCGAAAGAATAAATTATTAAAATAAATAATAAATTCCAAAAAAAGCAAAGCGAAAAAAAAAATATTGACAAAAAAATTTTTTTTGATAAATTTATAAATTAGGAATGTTCAAAAAAACAAAAGCTTATTAAAAGCTAAATTGGTCTTTTGCAAAAAAAGATTGATACTTTTCTTAGTCATTCTTTGATTAAACTTGCGCTTCGCTTCTTCTTCGCTTCTTCTTCGCAAAGCGAAGAAGCGAAGAAGGAGCGAAGATGCAAAGCTTTTGCGCAAGCAAAAGTCAAAGAATTACTTCGTCATTATTTAACCGCTTCGCGCGCGCTCCTTCGCTCCTTCGCGAAGCGAAGACAGGAAGCTTCTTCGCTGCTTCGGCAGAGCCGAGCGCGCGTTCTTCGCATGCGGGTCGGTCGCGCGCTCGGCTCTGCCGAAGCACCGAAGCAGCGAAGGAGCGAAGACCCGCATGCGAAGATGCAAAAGTAAATTAAATAATTATCAATCTTACATATACTTACTTATATAATATAAGTAAATATATTACAACTGCATTCTGAATATTTATATGATTCAGAAACTCATTTTGTCTTTATATTAAATGTTATTATTATATTAATTATAATATTATAAGATTTAATACTTTTTTAAACCGCTCCTTCTTCGCTTCTTCGCTGCTTCGGTGCTTCGGCAGAGCCGAGCGCGCGACCGACCCGCATGCGAAGAAGAAGCGAAGAAGCAAAACTTGTAAATAAAATTTACAAGCAACTTGCGCTTCTTCGCTTCGCGAATCGGTCGCGCGCTCGGCTCTGCCGAAGCACCGAAGCGATGCAAAGCTTTTGCGCAAGCAAAAGAAGGAAGAAGAAAGAAAGCCAAAATTAAGAGAAAAATTTTTTGGAGAGTTTGATCCTGGCTCAGGACGAACGCTGGCGGTATGCTTAACACATGCAAGTCGTACGAGATGGAATTTAATATGCTTTCGGGTATATTGAATTTTATTCTAGTGGCGGACGGGTGCGTAACGCGTAAGAACTTACCTTTTGGTGTGGGATAACAGCTGGAAACGGCTGCTAATACCGCATAGTGCTGAGAAGCTAAAAGTGAAAACTGCCAAGAGAGAGGCTTGCGTCTGATTAGCTAGTTGGTGGAGGTAAAGGCTCCCCAAGGCGACGATCAGTAGCTGGTCTGAGAGGATGATCAGCCACACTGGGACTGAGACACGGCCCAGACTCCTACGGGAGGCAGCAGTGAGGAATTTTCCACAATGGGCGAAAGCCTGATGGAGCAATACCGCGTGGAGGAAGACGGATCGTGGTCTGTAAACTCCTTTTCTTAGAGAAGACAACCGACGGTATCTAAGGAATAAGCACCGGCTAACTCCGTGCCAGCAGCCGCGGTAATACGGGGGGTGCAAGCGTTGTCCGGAATGATTGGGCGTAAAGCGTTCGTAGGTGGTTCTTAAAGTCTACTGTCAAATCCCAGAGCTCAACTTTGGACAGGCAGTAGAGAACTCAAGGGCTAGAGGACGGTAGGGGTAGAGGGAATTCCTAGTTAAGCGGTGAAATGCACAGAGATTAGGAAGAACACCGGTGGCGAAGGCGCTCTACTGGGCCGTTACTGACACTGAGGGACGATAGCTGTGGGAGCGAAAAGGATTAGATACCCTTGTAGTCACAGCTGTAAACGATGGATACTAGGTGCTGTCAAAAACAGTGCCGTAGCTTACGCGTTAAGTATCCCGCCTGGGGAGTATGCTCGCAAGAGTGAAACTCAAAGGAATTGACGGGTCTTAGCACAAGTGGTGGATTCTGTGGTTTAATTTGATGCTACGCGGAGAACCTTACCAGGGTTTGACATCCCAAGAAGAACTTAGAAATAGGTTTGTGCTCTTTGAATAAAAGAGAGCTTGGTGACAGGTGGTGCATGGCTGTCGTCAGCTCGTGCCGTGAGGTGTCGAGTTAAGTCTTTTAACGAGCGCAACCCTTGTCTTTAGTTAAATAATCTAAAGAGACTGCCGGAGTAATTCGGAGGAAGGAGAGGATGACGTCAAGTCAGCATGCCCCTTACATCCTGGGCTACACACGTAATACAATGGTTGAGACAATCGGCAGCAAACCCGTGAGGGGGAGCGAATCTGGCAAACTCAATCTCAGTTCGGATTGTAGGCTGCAACTCGCCTACATGAAGTTGGAATCACTAGTAATCGCCGGTCAGCTATACGGCGGTGAATACGTTCCCTAAGATTGTACACACCGCCCGTCAAAGGTCGAGAGCAGATTGAACCCGAAGTGGCTTACTCTAACAGAAATGAAGAGGGTTCCAACGGTTTGGTTTGTGATTAATCTTAAGTCGTAACAAGGTACCCCTACTGGAAGGTGGGGGTGGAGAACCTCCTTTTTTTATTTGTTCCTTTTGGAATATTTAAATTTTTTTTTTTACTTTCTTTCCTTTTAAAAGAAAGAATTTATTATTTAAGTTTTTAACTGCTCCGCTCTTTTTTCGCTCCTTCTTTCTTCGAAGGAGCAAAGAAGAAGCGAAGTAGCGAAGTAAATAAAATTTACTCACTCCTTCGAAGAAAGGGCAAAAGTAAATTAAAAACTTAAATAATATCTTTTATTTGTTTAAAACAAAGCTTTAAAACAAATTTTTAAAGCTTTGTTTTAAACAAATAAATTTCTATTTCCTCTTCTTTGACTTTTGCTCCGGAGGAAAAGCAAAAGTAAATTAAAGAATTGCTTGGACCATTAGCTCAGCTGGTTAGAGCGCATGCTTGATAAGCATGAGGTCGTTGGTTCAAGTCCAACATGGTCCACATTTTTCTCTTAACTTTCTCTTAACGTTCTAAGATTGACGAACAAAAATTATTTCTTATAATAAATGAAATAATAATTCTTTTTTTTTTTATAAATTAAAAACTTAAATAATAAATTCTTTAATTTACTTTTGCTTCGCTCCTTCGCTCCTTCGCTCCGCCTTGCACTCCTTCGCTCCTTCTTCGCTTCTTCGCTTTGCGAAGAAGAAGCGAAGACAGGAAGCTCTCCTTCGGTGCGCTAGCTCTTCGCTCTGCGAAGGAGAGGAGGAAGATGCATAGCTTTTGCGCGCTCTCTTTCGCTGCTTCGGTGCGCTAGCGCGTTCTTCGCATGCGGGTCGGTCGCGCTAGCGCACCGAAGCAGCGAAGGAGCGAAGACCCGCATGCGAAGAAGCGAAGAAGCGTGCAAAAGGAGAAGCGAAGAAGTCATTCTTTATTTCTAATATCTTTATTTCTAATAAAGGGGATATAGCTCAGTTGGTAGAGCGTCTGCCTTGCACGCAGAAAGTCAGGAGTTCGAATCTCCTTATCTCCACCATTTTTGTAATCATATGATTGCGAAAAAAAACATATGTTTTCTTAAACTTGCACTTCATCGTCAACTTGCGCTCCTTCGCTCCTTCGCTGCTTCGGTGCGCTAGCGCGACCGACCCGCATGCGAAGACAGGAAGCTTCTTCTTCGCTTCGCGAAGGAGCGAAGATGCAAAGCTTTTGCTCTTGTGCTTCGCTCCTTCGCTGCTTCGGTGCGCTAGCGCGACCGACCCGCATGCGAAGATGCATAGCTTTTGCCTTCGCTGCGCTCCGCATGCGAAGATGCATAGCTTTTGCGCAAGCAAAAGCCGGAGGAAAAGCAAAAGAAGGAGGAAGCAAGTGCAAAAGTATAGAAATCATATGACTTGCGCAAGCATAGCTTTTGCGCAAGCAAAAGTTAGGTCAAAAAAACGAAGGCTCACGACGGAGACCTAGGCTCTCAGAGACGATGAAAGGCGCGATACCAGCGATATGCTTTGGGGAGTAGGAAGAATGCATAGATCCAAAGATTCCTGAATAGGGCAACCTGTCCGACTATCTATGAATTCATAAATAGATTAGAGGCAACCTGGTGAACTGAAACATCTCAGTAGCCAGAGGAAAAGAAAGCAAAAGCGATTCCCGTAGTAGCGGCGAGCGAACTGGGACCAGCCTAAACCAATTTAATTGGGGTTGTGGGAAGACAAACTTGCATCGTCATTGATAAAATTATATTTTATCAATGACAATGCAAAAGAAAGTAAGAAAAAAGACGAAGCAGCTGAATCCTGCACCATAGATGGTGAAAGTCCAGTAGTCATATTCAATTCTTTAAGTTTTTAACCGTTCCTTCGAAGAAAGCGTAAACTTTGTTTACGCGCGGAGCGAGCAAAAGGAAGCAACTAAAATGTCTATCCCGAGTAGCATGGGGCACGTGGAATCCCGTGTGAATCTGCGAGGACCACCTCGTAAGGCTAAACACTCCTGAGAGACCGATAGCGAAATAGTACAGCGATGGAAAGGTGAAAAGAACCCCCGTAGGGGAGTGAAATAGAACATGAAATCGTGAGCTGACAAGCAGTGGGAGGATTTTTTCGAATCTGACCGCGTGCCTGTTGAAGAATGAGCCGGCGACTTATAGGAAGTGGCAGGTTAAAGAGTAAGATCTGGAGCCTAAGCGAAAGCGAGTCTGAATAGGGCGCAAGTCACTTCTTATGGACCCGAACCTGGATGATCTAACCATGAGCAAGCTGAAGCTTAGGTAACACTTAGTGGAGGGCTGTACAGACCGGTGTTGAAAAATCGGCTGATGACTTGTGGTTAGCGGAGAAATTCCAATCGAATTCAGAGCTAGCTGGTTCTCCCCGAAATGCGTTGAGGCGCAGCGGCAATGATGGGCAATCTAAGGGTAGAGCGACTGTTTCGGTGCGGGCTGCGAAAGCGGTACCAAGTCGTGGCAAACTCCGAATATTAGATTTGCTTTCCATGTGCCAGTGAGACAGTGGGGGATAAGCTTCATTGTCAAGAGGGAAACAGCCCAGATCATCAGCTAAGGCCCCTAAATGGCTCCTAAGTGGAAAAGGATGTGAGAATGCTGAAACAACCAGGAAATTTGCTTAGAAGCAGCCATTTTTTAAAGAGTGCGTAATAGCTCACTGGTAAAGCGTTTTTGCGCCGACAATGGCCGGGACTAAGGAGCCTGCCGAAGCTATGAGATTTTTTGTTTTTTTTATTTAAAGAATTTAAATAAAACTTGTAACTTGCGCTCCTTCGCTTCTTCGCGAAGCGAAGACAGGAAGCTTCGCTTCGGCAGAGCCGAGCAAAAGATAAAATTTACAAGCAAAAAAAAAAAAATAAAAATCGGTAGGGGAGCGTTCAGCATTGGGTGAAGCTTTGATGTAAGTTTGAGTGGACGATGCTGAAGTGAGAATGTCGGCTTGAGTAACGAAAACATTGGTGAGAATCCAATGCCCCGAAAACCTAAGGGTTCCTTTACAAGGTTCGTCCATGAAGGGTGAGTCAGGACCTAAGGCGAGGCCGATAGGCGTAGTCGATGGCAAACAGGTTGATATTCCTGTACTTTTTTGAAGGGGAACCGAGGGACGAAGTCGGCTAAATTGAGTCTGTGAATGGAATGCAGTGGAAGTGTCCGAGGTTAAACAGATCGAAGAAAAACGAATCTGTAGCTAAGGCATGATCCCACTCTCCTGAACTTGTTCGGGTAGAGTGTCAATGATGTCATACTTCCAAGAAAAGCTCGTACACCATCTTTTTAAGAATAAACCTTCAAAAAACCTGTACCTGAAACCGACACAGGTAGGTTGGTAGAGAATACTAAGGGGCGCAAGAGAACTCTCTCTAAGGAACTCGGCAAATTGGCCCCGTAACTTCGGGAGAAGGGGCGCCTTTGATTTTATCAAGGGCCACAGTAACAAGATTCATGTGGATCTGGTCATTTACTACTTAAGCATGTTTTCATAATTAAGTGAGTAAAGACAAAAATTAACTAGGTGAATTGCAAGAAAGAAGAGACTTTTTTATAAGTCTTGCTAATTTGCAGCATAGCTTTGTTTGAAGCTTGTATTAGTTTTGCTTACTTCTCTTTGCAAAAGAAAGAAAGACAAAGAATGTTCAACGATTAGAAGGTGAAGTAGCTTCACTAATAAACCTTCCAAGAGTGCCTGGGACTTGCAAAAGTAAAATTTGAAGAAATTCAAGTTCATAGTTCTTACCTTACTAACTGGGTGAAAGTTAGGCAATTTATATTAAGGTTTTCAGGTAATTTCGAATCTGATGTAATGTTGATCGCGCAGAAGGGATACTCCCTTAAGGCTAAATTATTAAATTTAGCTTAATTAAATTGTTGAAATTAGGCAAAAAGGAGAAAATTTTTATGGGTTTTGGATCTAAAAGAGCAAAAACTTCAAAAAAAGGTTTTCAAAATCTTACTGAAGAACTTGCTTTAACTTCTTTAGCAATCTCAATTAGAGATAAAAAAATTTATGATGAAATTGCTAAAAAGTTTAAGGATTTAAAAGCATCTGCAAATAGTTATGGGGTTGGCGCCATTGTTTATCAAGGTTTTTCTTGGGCAAATGATTCAGTTTTCTTAGGGTGGTGCGACGCATTACAATCAGGAACTTTTAGGTTCCTTGGGAATGATTCAAAAGAAACTCTGGAAGATTTTAGAAAAAACTTCATTAATAAGAAAGAAAACTTAGATAAGCTGGAGAAACTTTCTGTAACAGGTTTTGAAGGTGTGTGTGAACTTACAATTTCAGGTGTAAACCTTCAAAGTGACTTGGATGCATTGTTTGAAGAAACAATGGTAGATCAAGAAACAAAGCAACCAAAAGTGTCTTTAGACAAAAAAGGAGCTTTAATTATTGGAAGTGTTTCAAATAAAAATTATGTAAAATTCTCTGGAATTTCTAATAAAGATAAAAAGCTTGAAAAAGTTATTTTACAAGTTATTATAAAGGTTGATGGTGCTGGTTTAGCATATTTTCTAAAATTTAACCCAGATTCAACACCAGAAGATCTTTTAGCTTCTTTAGTTAATCAGAAATTTTCAAAAATTAAAATGGTAGGAATTGTAAATATAGCACAAACTCAACTAGCAAAATTTCATAAATTGTCCACAATTAAAGAACAATTTAAGAAAGACACTGTAGAAACTTCTAAATCTGGGAAAACAACACATAGAGCACTAAAAACTGTTGAAAATAAACTTTCTAAAAAAAATGAAACAGAGGAAACTCAAGAACTTTTATTAAAATGGCTTAATGCTTTAAAAGCAATAAGTGTTAAAGGAGTCTTTGAAGGTTCCAAACTTTCTGACCAAATTGTAAAACAATTAGGTAAAGTGAAATCTTCTACAGCACGCTCTTCAAAAACTCAAACAATTACTACAGATGCAGCAGCTGAAACTCAAGAATCAGCAGCTGAATCCAGCGATGTTCTAGCTTCAACTGACGAAGCAGCAGAATAACTTTATATTCTGGTTTGATTTTGTTACCATTTTTAGGTTAACTTGCGCAAGCAAAGCTTTTGCGCAAGCAAAAGACAGTTCTTTCTTAGCTTTTACAGGTTAAGACATAATCTGAACTTTAAGGAAAACTTAAAGAGAATAAGGAATAAACATCCTTATATTCACCAAATTAATCCAAAGGTCATTTTAAAAATTATGAAATATTGTTTTAAATATAGAAAAGGTACAATTGTTGGACTTTTTGATAGTGATGGAACTTACGCTGCAAGAATTACAAAAAGGCAGCAAAACAAAATAGGATTGGCGCTTTCTTGTACTCTAACTCAAAAGACAGCAAACGAAGATGTTCTTAGAATTCTTAAAGATCAATTAGAATCTACTGTTAAAATTAATAGTGGAGATTTATCTAAAAAGAAAAGTCATTCAAGTTTTACTGTATCTTTTGATACTGTACCTGGGAAAAAAATCATGAAAATTTTAAAGTCATTTCCACCACTTTCACCAGGAAAAAGAAAAGATTATCTAATTGGTATTAAACTTTTGGAATATTCAAAAAAAAGATGTTTTGCAGAACTTGAAACAAATAACCTTTATTCATCTGAAGAAAAGGAGAAAATTAGTGCAGTTTCTGCAGGCATGTTAGTGTATAACATGTCAAATAATGTTAGTTCTATTGTAAAACAAAGCAAAAAAAAGGAAAAAACATTAAAAGATTGGCTTATTTATATGAAAGTTGATCCAGTGTTTAAAAAACTTGGCTTTGATTTAGGAAAAAAATTTTTAACATCTATTCAAAAAACAGTTAATAATCTTAAAAATTCTTTAATAAATGGTAAACAAATTCCAAAAGACTACATTGTTGGTTTTCATATCGGAGATGGTTGCTTAGGTGTTGGTGTAACTTTTACAAGAGGAAATCAACTCATGGGAGTTAGCCCATACTGGTACTTGGACGAAGTGAAAGGCAGTTCAGCCTTATTACATGCAATTAAAGCAACTTTGAAAGTTGGTAATGTTGGAAAGCATACACATGCTGACGACAAATTGCAAGTAACTGGATGGAAATCCTGCTTTCCTATAATTCAACTACTTGGTAAGTATAATTTACCAAAATCTAGGCAAGAACAATTTAATAAGTTTTTAAAATGTTACTATATTTGTGGGCGTCGCGGAGCGAAGGACTTCATTATGGTCCAAAAGGTTTTCAAACTTTTTTAGATATTTCTTATACAATGAACCTAGAAGGTAAATTGAAAAGAAGACCTAAAAAAGAGATTGAGCAAAGTTTTGCTGAATATTTAGCATACAGAAAAACTCAACCTTTTAGTTTAAAAACAAAAGCTCGCAGATTAAAAGAAGATTTCAGAAAAAGATTTGAATCTTCTTAAGGTGAAATTAACAAAATTGCAGGCAACTGTTTACCAAAAACACAGGTCTCCGCAAAGTCGTAAGACAATATATGGGGGCTGACGCCTGCCCAGTGCCGGAAGGTGAAGGAAGTTGGTTATTTGGGCCTTGTGCTCAGAGAAGCTGACAACCGAAGCCCCGGTGAACGGCAGCTGTAACTATGACAGTTCTAAGGTAGCGAAATTCATTGTCGAGTAAGTTTCGACCTGCACGAAAGGCGTAATGATCTGAATACTGTCTCAGAGAGAGACTTGGTGAAATAGACTTATCCGTGAAGATGCGGATTAACAACATTTGGACAGAAAGACCCTATGAAGCTTGACTGTATCCTGGAATTGGGTTCGGGCTTTTCTTGCGCAGTCTAGGTGGGAGGCATTGAAGATTTCTTTCCGGAGAGATTGGAGCCATCAGTGAGAGACCACTCTGGAAAGGCTAGAATCCTAAGAGTGATCCCTAATCGGGACATTTGACGTTTTCAGGAAGGCAGTTTTTTTGGGGCGAAAGTCCTCCTAAAAGGTAACGGAGGCGCGCAAAGGTTTCCTCAGTCTGGACGGAAATCAGACGTTACAGAGTGTAAAGGCAAAAGGAAGCTTGACTGCAAGACCTACAAGTCGAGCAGGGGCGAAAGCCGGCCTTAGTGATCCGACGGTGTCCGTGTGGAAGGGCCGTCGCTCAACGGATAAAAGTTACTCTAGGGATAACAGGCTGATCTTCTCCAAGAGTTCACATCGACGAGAAGGTTTGGCACCTCGATGTCGGCTCATCACATCCTGGGGCTGTAGTAGGTCCCAAGGGTTGGGCTGTTCGCCCATTAAAGTGGTACGTGAGCTGGGTTCAAAACGTAAAATACTGCGTATATTCCTAGAAATCGGAATATTATTATTTAAGTTTTTAACTTGCGCTTCGCTCCTTCTTCGCTTCGCGAAGGAGCGAAGATGCATAGCTTTTGCTCTTGCGCTTCGCTACGCGATGCATAGCTTTTGCGCAAGCAAAAGCCGTAGGAAAAGCAAAAGTTAATTAAAAACTTAAAGAATAAAAAATATTGGCTTATATCGGTGAAAGCCTTTGAATATTGAAAACTGTATTTCAATGGCAACGCCGAGGGAAGATATATTTTTAAAAATATATCCCCGTAGAGACTTCCTTTATCAGGAGATATGCTAATTTAATGGTAGCGTATAAAATGCCAACTACTTTCTTTTGCTCGCTTCTTCGCTTCTTCGCTCGCGGGTCTTCGCTCCTTCGCTGCTTCGGTGCGCTAGCGCGACCGACCCGCATGCGAAGAACGCGCTAGCGCACCGAAGAAGCGAAGAAAGAGAGCGTAAATTTTATTTACAAGTGATTCTTAAAAGTAGAAGACATAGTCCTTTCCTTGGTGAAAGCTAAGGGCAAAGAAGTCAACAATTTAACTTTCTTCTTTTGCGCGCTCCTTCGGAGAAAGCGTAAACAAAGTTTACGCGCTCTCGCGAAGCGAAGCGGTAAAATTGTTGACTTCTGAAAGCGTAAGACAGTTTGGTCCATATCCGATGTTGTCGTTAGAGCGCTGAGAGGACCCTTAAATAGTACGAGAGGATTTTTAAGGTCGTGCCTATGGTGTATCAGTTCTCTCTCCAGAGGGAAACGCTGAGTAGCTACGCACGGTTTAGATAACCGCTGAAAGCATCTAAGTGGGAAGCTTTCCTCAAGATGAGCGCTCTCCATTATGCCACAGCTAGACAAGCTGATGATAGGTATCAGGTGAAAGGTCTGCAAGGATTTGAGCCGAGATATACTAAAGGCCAATTGATTTTGACCAATTTTTATTTCTTTCTTCTTTCTTCTTTTGCTTGCGCAAAAGCTTTGCTTGCGCAAGTTGCTTGCAAACTTTTTTTGCAAGTCTTATAATGTAATGAAAAGAATACACGCCGGAGCTTTGCTCCGCTGAAATTCTGGTGCTCTATGCTAAAGTGGAACCACGCCAATCCATCCCGAACTTGGCTGTGAAACTCTTTAGAAGTTGATGGACTTGTTGGAAGTCTGGCAGGAAAACTCAACTAGCGCCAGGATGATCTTTCTTCTTCTTCTTTTGCTCGCTCCTTCGCTCTTTCTTCGCTTCTTCGCAAAGCGAAGAAGAAGCGAAGCGCTAGCGCGACCGAAGCGAGAGCGCGCAAAAGCTTTGCATCTTCGCTCCTTCGCGAAGCGAAGAAGAAGCTTCCTCTTCGCTCTGCGAAGGAGCGCAAGTTGCTCGCTCTTTCGACTTTTGCTTTTCCTCCGGCTTTTGCTTTTCTTCGCATGCGGGTCGGTCGCGCTAGCGCACCGAAGCAGCAAACCGGAGCAAAAGCTATGCATCGCTCCTTCTTCGCTTCTTCTTCGCTTTGCGAAGAAGCGAAGAAGAAGCGAAGAAGGAGCGAAGAAGCGCAAGAGCAAAAGCTATGCATCTTCCTCCTCTCCTTCGCAGAGCGAAGAGCTAGCGCACCGAAGGAGAGCTTCCTCTTCGCTCTGCGAAGGAGCGCAAGAGAAAGCGCGCAAAAGCTATGCATCTTCCTCCGGATATGATAATATGATAAAAAGTCAATCATATTATATGATGTTATATGATGTTCTTTCTTTCTTCGCTTTCATTTGCTTTCATTTTATGAGATTGTATAAGTTACTTGCGCTCCTTCGCAGAGCGAAGAGGAAGCTTCTCCTTCTTCGCTTCTTCTCCGGAGGAAGCTTTGCGAAGCTTCCTCCGGAGAAGAAGCGAAGAAGGAGCGAAGAGGAAAAGCAAAAGCCGGAGCAAAAGGAGAGATGGCTGAGTGGTCGAAAGCGACTGATTGCTAATCCGTTGTACGATCTTTTTCGTACCGAGGGTTCGAATCCCTCTCTCTCCGTATTTCATCCATCTTTTGCACGCTTCTTCGCTCTTTCTTCGCTTCTTCGCAAAGCGAAGAAGAAGCGAAGCGCTAGCGCGACCGAAGCGAGAGCGCTTCGCTTCTTCTTCGCTTTGCGAAGAAGCGAAGAAAGAGCTATGCATCTTCCTCCGGTCCGAAGGAGAGCTTCCTTTCGCTTCGCCTTGCGCAAGCATAGCTTTTGCGCAAGCAAAAGGAAGGAGCGCAAGTTACTCCTTCATTTTATATTTCTTTTTATATTAAATATTATATTTCTTATAATATTTAATATTTCTTTTAATATATCTTTCTTATATAATATTTCTTATAATATTTAATATTTCTTATATAATACTAAATAATATAAATAATATAAGATTATTTCTTTCTTTTTAATTACTTCTTACTTCTTTTGCACGCTTCGGCAGAGCCGAGCGAAGCGCAAGTTGCTTGTAAATTTTATCTTTTGCACGCTTCTCCTTCGCTCCTTCCTTTTGCACGCTTCTTCGCTTTGCGAGAGCGCGCAAAAGCTATGCATCTTCGCTTCTTCGCTCCGGTTCGCGAAGCGAAGAAGCTCCGCGAAGAAGGAGGCGAAGCGAAGACAGGAAGCTTCTTCGCTCGCGGAGCTTCTTCGCTTCGCGAACCGGAGCGAAGAAAGAGAGCGCGCAAAAGCTTTGCATCTTCGCTCCTTCGCGAAGCGAAGAAGAAGCTTCCTCTCCGGAGGAAGCTTCGCGAAGAGCGCAAGTTACAAGTTATTATTATTAATTACTTCTTAATTATATGATTTAATTATATGATTCAGAAAGAAGAAGTGAAATAATAATCTTCCTTTTGCTCCGGAGGAAGCTCCTTCGGCTTTAGCTTTTCCTCTTGCTTCGCTACGCGATGCATAGCTTTTGCGCAAGCAAAAGCCGGAGCAAAAGCTATGCATCTTCCTCCTCTCCTTCGCAGAGCGAAGAGCTAGCGCACCGAAGGAGAGCTTCCTCTCCGGAGGAAGCATGCGGTCCGGTTCGCGAAGCGAAGAAGCAGCGAAGAGCGCAAGAGAAAGCGCGCAAAAGCTATGCATCTTCCTCTTCGCATGCGGGTCGGTCGCGCTAGCGCACCGAAGCAGCGAAGGAGAGCTTCCTCTTAGCTCTGCGAAGGAGCGCAAGTTAAAGAAGAAGCACAAGGATAAAAACTTATTTGTTGAATTTTTTTAGCATAATGAATCGCATTTTAAAGCCTATAAAATAAAAAATTAATATATTTTTTTTTTTTACTTTACTTTATTTATATTTAAATGAAAAGCAAAGTTAAAAAATAAAAATTTCTTTCTATCTTTTGCTCGCTCCGCGCGTAAACAAAGTTTACGCGCGGAGCGAGTAAAAGAAAGTTGAACATTATAAAACATTTTCAGTTATGAAAAAAAAACAAATGAAAATTTTAATAAAATTTTTTTAATTTAAAATATGATTAAATTTTAAAAAATAAAATTAAGTTGAAATATAAAAAAATTTCTTATATTTATATATATAGCATTTTGCCGAATTTAAATCCATCTATATAAATTATTCTTTAAGTTTTTAACCACTCCACTCTTTTTTTGCTCCTTTACGGAAGTAAGAAGAAGCAAAATAGCAAAGTAAATAAAATTTACAAGCAACTTGCGCTCTTCTTCGCATTTCCTCCAGTCCCAAGGAGAGCACAACGAAGGAGCAAAGGAGCAAAGCTTCTCCTCCGAAGGAAGCGGAGCTTCAAACAGAGAGGAAGATGCATAGCTTTTGTGCGCTTTCTCTTGCGCTTCTTTGCTCCGCAAAGGAGGAAAAGCAAAAGTCAAAGGAGCAAAAGCTATGCATCGCAAAGCTTACTTCTTCTTCGCTTCTTCTTCGCTTCTTCGCAAAGCGAAGAAGAAGCGAAGAAGGAGCGAACTGGAGGAAGCAAATTAAATAATGAATTTTAATTTTTATATATATGTGCAATTAATTGATAAAAAATTTTATTAACTTTATAAATTATGAATCAAGAAAAAAATCTTGAAAATTTACAACAAACCCCTTTAGGTATTAAAGAATCAAAAGTTGAAAATGAATCTTTCAAAACAAAAGAATCAATTTCAAAATGGAGAGATTCAATTCAATCAAATTTATCTCCAGAAAAATTAAAACTAAATTTTATTAAATATCCAGTTCGAACAGAAAAAGCCTTTGCTGCAATGTTTAAAAATCAACAATATACTTTTGATGTTGATCCTAGATTAACAAAATCTCAAATTAAAAAACTATTTGAAGATTTATTTCAAGTTAATATTGTAAGTATTAATACACACCTTCCTCCACGCAAAAAAGTGCGTGTTGGTACTGTTCAAGGATATCGTCCGCGTTTAAAACGTGTTATTTTTACTTTAAAAAAAGATCAATCAATTAAATTTGATTAATTTAATTTTGCTCTTCCTCTGGTTCGCTCCTTCGCTGCTTCCTCCAGACCGCATGCGAAGAAGTAGGAAGCTCATGCAAAAGCTATGCATCTTCGCATGCGGTCCGGAGGAAGCAGCGAAGGAGCGAAGCGCAAGTCATGTTTTTATGAATGATTTCAATTAAAATAAAGTAAAAATAAAACTTGCAAATAAAGTTTGCTTTTTTGCACGCTTTCTTCAAAATAGCGCACAAAAGAAGTAATAAAAAAAATTATAAAATTTTTCTTTTTATAAGAATATATATTCTTATAATAAATGACTTTTTTTATCTAGGTTCTTTTATTTTCAAATCTATTCAAAACATATTTGAAGTTTTATTGTACTAAATTCTTTTAAGAATATATATCAGAATTATTTGGAAAGAACTTTAAAATTCAAATATAAAAAAATATAGATTTGTAATTTATGTTTGTTTTTTATATAAAAAAAATAAATTTACTTGCTTTGCTCGGTGCTTCGGTGCGCTAGCGCGACCGAGCGCGCGACCGAAGCGATGCATAGCTTTTGCACACTCTCGCGAAGCAAAGAAGCGTGCAAAAGTTATTTGGTTGTTTTAAATCTTTGATTTAAAACTTCAAAAAATTTATTATTTAACTTAAATTTTCTCTTTGGCATTTATCCTTTTGCTATGTTTGCTCTTTGTCAAACAAAAAAAAATTCTATAATTGTTCTGAATTCTATAATTATTCTAAGTGGAAGATTCAGAAAGAAAAATCTAAGATTATTATCAATTTAAAATCATTTAAAATTGACGCAGTAATTATTTTATTTAACTTACGCTGCTTCTTTGCTTCTTCGCAAAGAAGCGAAGAAGCAAAGAGGAAGCTGTGCGATGCATAGCTTTTGCTCTTGACGAAAAGCAAAAGTCAAATAATGACAAAGCAAGTTTGGGGTTTCTTTTGATTCTATGATTCAAAAAAATCGTTGCAATCTGCGCTCCTTCTCTGCGCTTAGGCAAAGACTTCACTCCTTCGCTCCACTAAAGAGCACACCAAGTGAAGACATCTAAGATTTTAATTAAGTTGTCAATCTAAGATTGACAAATAAATTGGCGAAGAACATCAAAAATTTAGATAAAATCAGTCTAACAATGTTCTGAATTATATAATAAGAAAAATTAATCTTAGATTGATAAAGCAAAGTGAAACAAAGAAAAAAAAAATTAGAAAAAAAGTTAAAAATTTTTTTATAAAATGAAAGTATTAAATCTTTAACTTGCGCTCTTCTTCGCATTTCCTTCTTCTTCGCTTCTTCGCAAAGCGGAAGAAGAAGCGAAGAAGGAGCAAACCGGAGAAAGAAGCATAGCTTTTGCGCGTGTTTCCTTCGGTGCGCTAGCGCGAAGAGGAAGAGCAAAAGTCAAAGAAACAAATCCATTTGAATTGTTTATTTTTTAAATTTTATAAACTTATGGGAATTCGTTTTCTTAAACCATTTACTGCAGGGACTAGAAATCGATCAGTTTCAGATTTCAGTGAAATCTCTAAAAAAGCATCCAAACCAGAAAAATCACTTTCATTTGGTATTCAACGAGCTAAAGGACGTAATAACAGAGGAGTAATTACATGTCGTCATAAAGGGGGTGGTCACAAACGTTTATATCGTGAAATTGATTTTAGACGTGATAAAATTGGTGTTCCAGCAAAAGTTGTTTCAATTGAATATGATCCAAACCGTAATGCAAGAATTGCTCTTTTAAGATATGAAGATGGTGAAAAGCGCTATATTTTACAACCTCGTGGTTTATTTGTTGGAGATGTAATTTTATCAGATATTCAAGCACCTCTTTTAGTAGGAAACTCTTTACCTTTACGTAATATTCCTTTAGGTGCACAAGTTCATAATGTTGAATTTCAGCCAGGTTCGGGGGGTCAGTTAGGTAGATCTGCAGGTGCTGTTGTAGAAGTATTAGCTAAAGAAGGAAATTTTGTTACTTTAAGATTACCTTCAAAAGAAATTCGTTTTGTTTCAAAAAATTGTTGGGCAACAATTGGTCAAGTAGGAAATATTGAAGCTTATACTTTACGTATTGGAAAAGCGGGACGTAATCGTTGGTTAGGTAAAAGACCTACTGTTAGAGGTTCAGTAATGAACCCAGTGGATCACCCACATGGAGGAGGTGAAGGGCGTGCTCCAATTGGGCGTTGTAGACCTGTTACTCCTTGGGGAAAACCAGCACTTGGGCAATTAACTCGTAAACCTAAAAAATATAGTTCAAAACTAATTTTAAGAAAAAGAAAATAAAATTTTCTTAATAGAAGTTTTTCTTTTTATTCATTCAATGAATTATTTGATTTACTTTTGCTCGCTTCTTTGACTTTTGCACGCTCCTTCGCTTCGCGAGAGCGTGCAAAAGCTATGCATCTTTGCATGCGGGTCGGTCGCGCTAGCGCACCGAAGCAGCGAAGGAGCTTCCTGTCGCGGAGCGAAGGAGCGCAAGAGAAAGTGCGCAAAAGCTATGGATCTTCCTCCTTTGCGAAGCGAGGAAGCTTCTTCTTTGCTCTCCTTCTCGCGCTTCCTATGGAGTGGTTAAAAAAAAATCAAATAATCACTTCTTTATTTTATTGTTAAATAATAATAAGAAAATTTTTTTTTATTTATTTTATTTTGGTAAATTTTTGATTAAATTTACATTCTTTTTAAATCTGGAATCTTTTTTTTTTAATTATTAGAGAGAAGGAATAAAAACAGAAAGTAAATGTTATAGATTATAAAATTTAAAACAAATATTTAAACTAACCTTTAATTTAGTATAAATAATAAATTAATATCATATAGTTCTTATTATTAAGATTTATAAAATGAAATTATATAAATCTAATGTAACTTTTTTAGGCTATTAAAAATTTTTAAAAAAAATTTTAACTTGCGCTCCTTCTTTGCATGCGGTCTGGAGGAAGCAGCAAAGGAGCGAAAAGGAAGCTTCCTCGCTTCTTCTTCGCTTCGCGAAGAAGCGAAAAAGGAGGAAGATCCAGAGCTTTTGCGCGCTTTCTTCTTCCTACGGAGGAGCGAGCAAAAGTAAAAAGTATTAAATTTTTGATATCGCCCTTGATAAAATTATATTTTACTTTTGCTTGCGCAAATCAATTAATTTGTCATTCTTTAATTTATTAAAAAATCACTGCATCAATCTTTGATTGATGCAAATATTTTTATTAAATTGTTGAGTTTGCTTCTTTGCTTTGGCGAAGCCTTTGTTCCTTTGCTTATTCAGCTTTGACAAGCTGAATAGATTTTGCTTTGCTTTGTCAATCGTAGATGGCGCGGAGCGCAGAAGTGAATAAAATAAAACAATTTACTTTTGTATTAATTTTTTTAAGAAACTAAAAAAGCTAAGTAAAAAAAAAATTTTTAATTATTATGCCACGTTCAATTAAAAAAGGTCCTTTTGTTGCAGACCATTTATTAAAAAAAATTGAAAAATTAAATCAACAAGGTCAAAAAAAAGTGTTAACAACTTGGTCTAGATCATCTACAATTTTGCCAATGATGATTGGTCATACTATTTCAACTTATAATGGAAGAGAATTTATTCCAGTATTTATTACTGATCAAATGGTTGGTCATAAATTAGGGGAATTTGCACCAACACGCACTTTTAAAGGTCATGTTAAAAGTGATAAAAAAGCAAAAACAAGACGTTAATAGAATTTTATTCTATTAATTTTTTTTTAATTTATGAACAAAAAATTACTCAAATAATTTAAAAAATTAAACTTTTCTAGCTTTTGCTCTTTCTTCTCCGGCTTTTGCTTTTCTGCGCTCCGCGAACCGGAGCAAAAGCTATGCATCTTCGCATGCGGGTCGGTCGCGCTAGCGCACCGAAGCAGCGAAGGAGCTTCCTCCGGAGCGCAAGAGGAAGCTTTGCGAAGAAGCAAGGAGCGAGTAAATTTTTTTTTGCTCTTTTAAAATATTTTAGTTAAAAATAAATAAAAGAAATAAAAGTTTAATTAAAAAATTTATATTAAATTTAAAAAAAGAAAATTAAAAGTAGTAAATTGTTGACTTCTTTGCTTTGCTCCTTCGCTTTGCGAGCGAAGAGTGCAGAGGAAACTCCTCTTGCGCTTCGCTCCTTCGCGAAGCGCAAGAGGAAAAGCAAAAGTCAAAAAAGTAATTATTTGATTTTTTAAAATAAATTAAAAAACAAAAAATCTGAATACAAAACAAAAGTAAGAAATAAATTTAATAATATTTCATCTTTTCATTCTTTTCATTCTTTTTATTGTTTCTTTTTCTTAATCAATATATTAGGCAATCTTATATTTTTGTCAAATATTAGGCAATCTTATTTTTTTGTCAATTAGAGATCCTCGGCAATCTTAGATCATTCTGAATTGAAACTTATTCAGGGTTTTGATCTTGAAAGAAAAGAAGCAAAGCTAAGAAAAATTTGTTCTTTCCATCTTTGGCTCCTTTGTTCAGTTGCATGTCGGGCATGCTAACACGCTAAAGCACCGAACCAAAGCAAAAAAGCAAAGATATCAAATATTACTTTAAATAAAAGATTCAAAAAAAAAAGAATACAAAAGATTCAAAAAAAACCCCAAAAATTTTCTTTTATTACTTTTACAATATTTTATTGTGAATAAATTCAAAGAAATATTATTAAAAAAACTTCAACTAAAGAAATTTACTTGTGCTCTTGTTCGCTTCTTCACTTTGCGAAGAAGAAGCGAAGAGGAAGCTCTCCTTCGGTGCGCTAGCTCCTACGGAGAGGAGGAAGATACATAGCTTTTGCTCCGGCTTTTGCTTGCGCAAGAGGAAAAGCAAAAGTTATTTGATTGTTTTAAATTTTTGATTTAAAACATTAAAGAAGTTTAAGATTATAAAAAAAATAACTAATATAATTTTTTTTTATATTAATAAAAAAAATTACTTCTTATAATATTAATAATAAGATTTTGATTTACTTTTGCTTTTCTTCGCTCCGCGAACCGGAGCAAAAGCTATGCATCTTCGCTTCTTCTTCGCAAAGCGAAGAAGCGAAGAAGGAGCTTCCTGTCTTCGCTTCTTCTTCGCAAAGCGAAGAAGGAGCGAAGGAGCGCAAGAGGAAAAGCAAAAGAAGAAGTAATTATTTAACTTGCGCTCCTTACTTTGCTTCTTCGCAAAGCTTCCTCCAGAGAAGAGAAAGCTCTCCTTCGCTCCTTCTTCGCTTCTTCGCAAAGCGAAGAAGGAGCAACACGCTAGCGCTCGCAGAGCGAAGACCCGCATGCGAAGAGTAAGATGCATAGCTTTTGTGCAAGCAAAAGTCAAAATAATAAATTCTTTATTTTAATTTTTAATAAGAAATTATAAATTAATAATAATACATTTTTTCTTATTAATTAAGAATGATAAAAAATTAAAAAAATTTAATAATATATGGCAAATAAAGCAATGATTCAACGTGAACTTAAACGTCAACGTTTAGTAATGAAATATGCAAAAAAACGTTCAATTTTAAAGCAACAAATTAAAAAAGCTTCATCTTTAAAAGAAAAACTAACTTTACATAGAAAATTGCAACAACTTCCACGAAATAGTGCAGCAGTAAGATTACATAACCGTTGTTTAGTGACTGGAAGACCAAGAGGTTATTTTAGAGATTTTGGTTTATCAAGACATGTTTTACGTGGAGCGACTCGTTTGTCTTAACTAGAAATATTTGAATATTTTTCAGGAAAAGACAGGATTATGTGATTTATACATAATAATAACTTTATATGGATGAAGGTAAAAACCCTTCCCACATTGCTATACTAAGTGGACTCTTAAATCTTGATAGAAGGGTTTGCTACCTTCTCAGTTAAGCAAAGATTTAAGTAGGTGCTATGGATAATTAAAGTAAACCAATTTAAGCTTCTTCCATCAAAATTTATAAAGCAAAAAATTTTAAAGATGGCTTAATATTCAATTTCATTTCTATCGCTTGGTCTGCAATTGGCTCTCCAGCAGAACCAAACCAAAGCAAAGCAAATGCTTCTTCCTACGGAGAAGCACACCGCTTCTTTTGCAATCTTTGATTGCAAACTATCTATAAATCGTCAACTTGCGCTCCGGAGGAAGCTTCGCGATGCAAAGCTTTTGCTCTTGTGCTTCGCTCCTTCGCGGAGCGAAGATGCATAGCTTTTGCGCAAGCAAAAGCCGGAGGAAAAGCAAAAGTCAAAGATTAGTGAAGACAATGTGGTTTGGCTTTTTGGTTGTGCTAGTGCACCCGAAGCAAAGAAGCTGAAGTAAAGGAATATTAAGTATGGTGGCACAATATTTCACGTAATATATGTGCGTATAGCTGTTGATTGAAACATAAAGGAGTATTGTTGGATCCTAAGGCACTTGAAAACCTATATAAGGAACGAGGAAACCCTTTTTTTGTCCCTATAAGGTAGGGGGTAAGCTGTCCCCAAAATACAATAAAAGGAACACGATTGACCAAAAAGCAAATGCTATTCGGTAATCGAATAGATATGCCCACATGGTCACTTAGTTTATAAACTTTTGGTAAAAAAATTTTTTGGAATATTCTTTCATTTGTTCACAATGGTTCAGTGGGCTAGCGCATAGGCTTCTTTCACTGTACTCCGTCGTGTTGGTGCTTCAGTGCGCTAGTGCGACCGATAACACAAACCAAAGCATCGTCAACCCTATAATATTATAATATTATAATATTATAAGATTGACTTTACTCCTTCATATGCGGTCGCAGAGCGAAGGCTTAGCCAAAGCAGTGAAAGAGTGTGGCCGAAGCGCACTCTGCGTTGTGAAGAAGCGGAACAAAAATTTTGCCAAGCCAAAGAGCCAATGCAAAGAAGCAAACTTTGTTTGCAAATGGAATATTTGATCTTTTGTTTACTTCTTTCATTTGGTTTGTCAAGTGTTTCATTAACCTAAAATTGATGAAAAAATAAGATTTCAAAAGAAAAAGCAACTTGCGCTCTTCTTCGCTTCTTCGCTTTGCGAAGAAGAAGCGAAGAGGAAGCTTCTTCGCTTCGCGAAGGAGCGAAGATGCAAAGCTTTTGCGCGCTCTCGCTTCGGTGCTTCGGCAGAGCCGAGCGCGCGACCGAGCGAAGAAGCGTGCAAAAGAAACAAAAGTTTATATAAAAGCTAAGAGGAGCTGTGTGCGGTGAAAGTCGCATGCACAGTTTTGAAACAGAGTTTAATAAGGCAACTTATTATCCGACTGGCTTCCAATTAGGAAGATTGAAATGGCACATGAAGGTTTATTACCAGGCGTAAGAAAAGCGAGTTGGTAATATTAATAATAAAAGACTTATAATTTTCCTATAAAAAACAAATTCTTTAGGAAAATTATAAGTCTTTTTTTTTATTATTTAAATGCTTTTAATTGAAGATTTTTTAAAAAAATATAAAAATCAAAATATTGACTTTTTTTTTTTATTACGTTAACATATATAAAAATTAATGCGGATGTAGCTCAGTTGGTAGAGCGTGGTCCTTCCAAGTCCAATGTCGCGCGTTCGAATCGCGTCATCCGCTTTTAAGAACCTTAAGTTAGTGATTTAATATAAAGTTTTTTACTTTTTTATTTGTTAAAAATTCAAAAAATTTCAAACTTGATTATCTGAGTTTCTGTTATTCACTTTGTTTTTGCAAACAAGGATAATAAGAGAAGATCTCAAAACACAACATATATTGTGTATATTTAATCCAATATCTCTTAGATTAAAAAATATTTAACCGCTCCGTAGGAAGCGCGCGCTTCGCTTCGCGATGCAAAGCTTTTGCTCTTGCGCTTCACTCCTTCGCTGCGCTCCGCATGCGAAGATGCATAGCTTTTGCTCCGGTTCGCTGCTTCGGTGCGCTAGCGCTCGCGGAGCGAAGACCCGCATGCGAAGAAAAGCAAAAGCCGGAGGAAAAGCAAAAGTAAATATTTCTTTTAACTTTAAATAATATTTAAAGTTAAATGACTTTTGCTCGCTCCTCACTTCTTTGCAAAGCAAAGAATAAGAAAATGCGCAAAAGCTATGCATCTTCCTCTGCGCTCTGCTTTGGACCGGAGAAAATGCAAAGAAGAGCGCAAGTAAATTCTTTATTAATTGTTTATTTGATATTATTAATCTTTGAGTGTGCTTCTATGCTTTTTCACTTTGGTTTGGTGCTTCTTCATCAAAGCTCAGTCTTCTTTGCTCCTTTGCGAAGCAAAGAAGAAGCTTCCTCCTTGCGCTAGCGCACCGGAGGAAGCTTCTTTTGCAATCTTTAATTGTAAAGTATCTACAAAACCTTTTTGTCTTCATCAACTTGCGCTCTTGCGCTTCGCTCCTTCGCAAAGCGAAGATGCATAGCTTTTGCTCCGGTTCGCGGAGCGAAGAAAAGCAAAAGCCGGAGGAAAAGCAAAAGTCAAAGATGTTTTTGCTCCAGTTCGCGTAAGCAAACCCAAGCAAAGGAGCAAAGAAAATGATGCAAATACTGAAGAACGTGGCAAAAAAAAATGCAGAAGATGAAAATAAATAAAATAACAAATTTTTTAACTTTAAATTTTATATTTTATATTTGGGGTTTTAAAATTGAAAATCTTTTCAAGATTGATTTTTTTTTAGTATTAAAAGTTCAATTTCTGTTTTAATAATGATTTATAAACAAAATTGAATACTAATTTAATATTTTATTTTTTAATTAAAAAAAATTTATGACAATGCGTACACCAGAAGAATTAAGTAATTTAATCAAAGGACTTATTGAAGAATATACTCCTGAAGTAAAAATGGTTGATTTTGGGATTGTTTTCCAAGTAGGAGATGGGATTGCTCGTGTTTATGGATTAGATCGAGTAATGTCTGGAGAACTATTAGAATTTGAAGATGGTACTTTAGGAATTGCTTTAAATTTAGAAGCAAATAATGTTGGAGCTGTATTACTTGGGGATGGTTTAAAAATTACAGAAGGAAGCCGAGTACGTTGTACTGGAAAAATTGCTGAAATTCCTGTTGGAGAAAATTACTTAGGTCGAGTTGTAGATTCTTTAGCACGCCCAGTAGATGGAAAAGGACCTATCCCAACTTCTGAAAATCGTGCCATTGAATCACCTGCACCAGGTATTATTGCAAGACGTTCTGTTTATGAACCTCTTCAAACAGGTCTAGTTTCTGTGGATGCTATGATTCCTATTGGACGTGGTCAACGTGAATTAATTATTGGAGACCGTCAAACAGGAAAAACAGCAATTGCAGTTGACACAATTCTTAACCAAAAAGGAAAAGGTGTAATTTGTGTATATGTTGCAATTGGTCAAAAAGCATCGTCAGTTGCTCAAGTATTAAACAGTCTTAAAGAACGTGGAGCATTAGATTACACAATTATTGTAATGGCAAATGCAAATGAACCGTCAACTTTACAATACCTTGCTCCTTATACAGGTGCAACTTTAGCAGAATACTTCATGTATACAGGAAGACCAACTTTAACAATTTATGATGATCTTTCTAAACAAGCTCAAGCATATCGTGAAATGTCTCTATTATTACGTCGCCCACCAGGTCGTGAAGCTTTCCCAGGAGATGTTTTCTATTTACACTCTCGCCTTTTAGAAAGAGCAGCAAAATTAAGTAATGCTTTAGGAGAAGGAAGTATGACAGCACTTCCAGTAGTAGAAACTCAAGAAGGAGACGTTTCAGCATATATTCCTACAAATGTAATTTCAATTACTGATGGACAAATTTTCTTATCAGCAGATTTATTTAACTCTGGTATTCGTCCAGCAATTAATGTAGGTATTTCAGTATCTCGTGTAGGATCAGCTGCTCAATTAAAAGCAATGAAAAAAGTTGCAGGAAGCTTAAAACTTTCTCTAGCTCAATTTGCTGAATTAGAAGCTTTCTCTCAATTCTCTTCAGATTTAGATCAAGCAACACAAAATCAATTAGCAAGAGGTTCTAGATTACGTGAAATTTTAAAACAACCTCAAAACTCACCACTTTCTGTAGCAGATCAAGTTGCAAGCATCTATGCAGGTACAAATGGTTTCTTAGATTCTTTAAATGTTGACCAAGTTCGTCCATTTTTATCTGGATTTAGAAATTATTTAGCACAAAATTGTCCTCAATATGGTGAAATTGTAGCAAAAACATCAGATTTTACTCCTGAAGCTGAAGGTTTATTAAAAACTGCAATTCAAGAATATCTTGAAGATTTTAAATCACAAAATGTTGCTTAATTTTAATTAAAAAATTATAAGAAATTATATGTTATAATATATATTATAATTTTTTATAATTTTTTTAATTAAAATTTTAATTTATATAACTAATTAAAATTAATTAAAAAAAAATTAACTTTGTGTCTATAAATCGCGTAAAATTGTAAATTTAACAATTAGAGATGTTAACACTTAAAATTTTTGTTTATACTGTTGTAACTTTCTTTGTATTCTTATTTGTTTTTGGATTCTTATCTAATGACCCAGCTCGTAACCCTGGAAAAGGTAATTTAGATTAATTGAAAAATGGGGTATTTTAAAATTAAAAAAAGAAATGGATTTTAAAATCTATTTCTTTTTTTAATTTTTTTTGAAAATTTAAATTTATAATAATTTATACCTAGATATTTATATGAACGTAGAATTTTAGTTTTCTATTAATTTTGTAATTTTACTTGTAATCTTTGTATTTGTTTTAAAACTTTTTGGTTTTTCTTTTTATTTTTTTTGAAACTTTTGAAGTAATTATTTAACTTTAAATTTTATATTTGGAGTTTTTTTGAAATCATAGATTCAAAAACTTCTTTGATCTCTTCGCTCTGCTCTTTCATGTAGCAAAGGCTGCGCTGAACCGACAAAAAAGTGATATTAAAGATTCAGAAAAGAAAATAAAGTTAAAGAATTTACTTGCTTCCTCCGGTGCGCTAGCGCAAGGAGGAAGCTCCTTCTTCGCTTCTTCGCTTTGCGAAGAAGAAGCGCAAAAGCTATGCATCTTCGCATGCGGGTCTTCGCTCCTTCGCTGCGCTCCGCATGCGAAGAACGCGCTAGCGCACCGAAGCAGCGAAGGAGCTTCCTCCGGAGCGCAAGAGGAAAAGCAAAAGTTATTCTCATTAATAACCTTTGTTTTAATTATATCTTTCTTTACTTCTTTTTTTGCTCTTCCTTTTTCTTCACTTCGCGAAGGAGCAAGTAAATTTTATTTACAAATTTAATTTTTGCTTTTCTTCAATAGTCTTATAACACAAAAGAACGGTTCAAAAAAATAAACAAATAAAAGAAAAAATCATATGTTTAAAAATTAAAAAACAAAAACAAGAAATATGTCTTACAACTTAATAACATTTTTAGTGCTTTGCATTAGTCTAGTCAAGCAAACGCAAGAAAAATTCTTAAAATTTTATGTTGAATTTTATTTTTTATATCAAAAGAAGTTATTTTTTTTGTTTTTAATTTGTGCTCTACTTCGGACTGAAGGAAGTAGAGCGAAGAGGAAGCTCTCCTTCTTCTTCGCTTTGCCTTGCGCTCCTTCGCTCCTTCGCTCCTTCGCTCCTTCGCATGCGGGTCGGTCGCGCTAGCGCACCGAAGCAGCGAAGGAGCTTCCTGTCTTCGCTGCTTCGGTGCGCTAGCGCGACCGACCCGCATGCGAAGATGCATAGCTTTTGCGCGCTCTCTTTCTTCGCTCCGGTTCGCGAAGCGAAGAAGCTCCGCGAGCGAAGAAGCGAAGAAGCTCCGCGAGCGAAGAAGCGAAGAAGCATGCAAAAGGAAGGAGTGACGCGCTAGCTCCTACGGAGAGGAGGAAGTTCCTCCGAAGGAAGCGAAGAAGGAGGAAGAGCAAAAGTAAATTAAAAACAAAAAGAAAATATATTTCTTTCATTCATTTTATTTTAGAAAAAATAATGGATAAAAAAACCAATAATAAATCAAATTTGTTTAATTGGTTATTTAAAGATATTAATCTTTCTTTTTTAACTTCTAATAAAATTAATAATCCATCTCGTTCTATTGGAATTTTTGAAACCAATATACCTTCACAACCATTAATTCAAAAAAAAAACAAAAATACTAAAATTTATTCAAAAATGAATTCTCAATATGATGAAGACCAAAGTTTTAATAAAAATGAATTAAATGTTTTAAGTCATCAATCTAAGATCTCGCGCAGCGAGGGCAAAGCCAAAGAAGACAATCAAAAATTGTCTGCGCTCCGTGTTGGCTTTTCTGAAGCAAAAGAGCAAAGCGAAAAGCAAAGATTTTTGAAGTCTAAAGAAGAAAAATATAATAAAAAATTATTAAATACAAAAAATATTTTAAATAAAGATTATTCTTTTGGAATATCCAATAATTCAGAAGTTTTTAATGAAAATTTAAATGCAGAGAGTTCATTTAATAAAAAAAAATTGTCTTATAAAGATAAAGAAAAATTAAATACAAGCTCATCAAAATCTCGTTTTATTGAAACATCAAAACAACAAGTTGTATCTATTACTTATGAAGAAATTGGTTTATTTCCTAGATCATTTAATCGTGTTTTTGATCGGTTTTTTAAACAATTATTCTTTGATGTTGAAAATTTAGTAATTCAAGAATATCGTTTTTATAGATATTTATTTTTAACTACTGTAAAATGTGTTTTTATTCTTCTATTTGTTCCATTAACAATTAATTTTATAGCTAAAAATTATTTTGTAAGACCAATAACTGAATATTATTGGAATTCACATCAAATGGAAATTTTTTTAAATTCTTATCAACAAAAAAAAGCTTTTACAGAATTAAAAAATTTTGAAGAAAAAATTTATTTTGAATCATTAATTTTTCCAATGAATTCTTCAATTTGTTTATCTTCTTGTTTACCAGAAAATAATAATGAAGATATTTCTTTTGCTCATCAATCTTTTAAAGACAGAACAAAACAAAGTGCAGGCATAGCAGAGCAAAAGCAAAAAAAGGAAGAAGATCCTTCTGAATTAAATAATAAAAAAGAAAAATCTTTGAATAAATTTTCATTACTTCACTTTGGTTCTTCACTTCTGCGTTCCGCACCATCTACAATTGACAAAGCGGAACGCAGCAAAAGCATCGAAGATGCAAATGCAAGTTCAGCAAAAGACACTTTATATATGAGTGAAACTAAAAGTAGTGAAAGTTTAGTAAATTTAAATGAACAGGATAAAATAAAACAAAACTCAAAATTTTCTCAAAAGTTTACAAAATCTATTCAAAACCGTTTACAATTACAGACAGTTGAATTAGCAAAACATTATAATGAAGAAAGTATTGAAGCTATAACAAATTTTTTTGCAGATTTAATTAGTTTAAGTACTTTATTTGTATTACTTAAACTTTTAGAAATCCAAATTAATATTACAAAATCTTTTTTATTAGAAGTTTTTTTTGGACTTGATGATAGTAAAAAATCATTATTAATTTTATTTATAACAGATTTATTAGTAGGTTATCATTCTCCAAATATTTGGGAACTTTTTTTCTCAACAATTTTTGACCATTATGGATTGCCTGAAAGTCAAACAACTATATTTTTACTTGTAGCTACTTTACCTGTTTTATTGGATGTTTTATTCAAATATTTAATATTCCGTCATTTAAATCGCGCTTCGCCAGCTACAGTAGCAACTTATCATGCTATGATTGAATAGATAATTTACTTGTGCTCTCCTTCTCGCGCGCTCTTTCTTCGCTCCTCGCGCGCTCGGCTCTGCCGAAGCACCGGAGGAAGCAAAGCGAAGAAGCTCCTTCGGAGAAAGAGCGAAGAAGCGAAGCGCTAGCGCGACCTTCCTTCGGAGCACTGGAGGAAATGCGAAGAGGATGATGCATAGCTTTTGCGCACTTTCTTTGAAGAAACAAGCAAAAATTTGAATTACATTATTTTGAAAAAATAAAATTTATTTCAAAATAAGTTTTTATACAAAATAAAATCAAATTCTTTTCTTTAGAATGTTAAAAATCTAGTAAAAATTCTTTTTTTTATTTACATTTTGTGTTATTCTTTTTTTTTTTCTTTATCATATCATTAAGAACAATCTGTGATTTTTTTAGTACTTGCACTTCGCTTCCTCGCTTCTTCTTCGCTTCTTCTTCGCTTCTTCTTCGCTTCTTCTTCGCTTCTTCGCGAAGCGAAGAAGAAGCGAAGAAGAAGCGAAGAAGAAGCGAAGAAGGAGGAAGGTGCATAGCTTTTGCTCCGACTTTTGCTTTTCTTTGCTCCGCGAACCGGAGAAGCTAAGCAAGAGGAAAAGCAAAAGTCAAAAATTATTTGCAATAAAACATAACAAAAAAATAAAAGCAAGAAAATAAATGAGAATAAAATAAATTCTAAAATCTTTCAAAATTTTCTTTTTTTTTTTATAATATAAGAAAAAAATTTTAAAATTTTGTTTGCTTGATATTTTGGTATCAAATATTATACTTTATTTTTTTTATTGAATATTATAAAGAATCAAAAAATTATAATTTTTTATTTTGTTATATTTTAGGCAGTTTATTTGTATTTTTGGATTAAAATTTATTATATTTTAAATATAATAAATTTTAGGACAAAGTTTTTGAATTTATGAGATTTATTAAACATTTTTCTAGTTAAAATGTAAAACAATTTATTATTTAACTTTAAACATTATATTGGTAGAGATTCCAAATCTATGATTGTCACTTGCCCTTTTCTTCAGGGTGTTAGCTCCTACGGAGAGGAGGAAGATGCATAGCTTTTGCTCCGGCTTTTGCACGCTTCTTCGCTTCTTCGCTTTGCGAAAGAGAGCGCGCAAAAGCTATACTTGCGCAAGAGGAAAAGCAAAAGTCAATCTAAGATTAACAATGTGAAAGAGAAAAAAAAGATTGTAAAAAAGTTAATGAAAAAGATAAAAAACTTTTTTGTTTTAAATTAAAAGCTTTAAAAATTTAATATTTCAAATAAATTTCATAAGAAACACTAATTATTTTATGAAGGAATATTAATGTCTACTGTAAACGAAATTCTTGAAAAGTTAAAAACTTTAACTTTATTAGAAGCTTCTGAACTTGTATCTAAAATTGAAGAAACTTTTGGAGTTGATGCGTCAGCACCCGCAGGAGGTGCTGTAATGATGGCAGCACCTGCAGGTGCTGCTGCGGAAGCTGCTCCAAAAGAAGAAGAAAAAACATTATTTGATGTTGTTTTAGAAGAAATTCCAGCAGATAAAAAAGTTTCAATCTATAAAGTTGTTCGTTCAATTGCAAATATTGCTGTAAACCAAGTAAAAGAATTTACTAGTAGTTTACCAAAAGCATTAAAAGAAGGAATTTCAAAAGAAGAAGCTCAAGCTGCAAAACAACAACTAGAAGATGCAGGTGCAAAAGTAAAAATTGTTTAAGAATAAGCATTTCATAGTCAAAAGGTGCTTTCTTTTATTTTAATAAAATATAAAAAGTAATATGTATCATTAAATGATACATATTACTTTTTATATTTTATTAAAATTTTGTCTTTGCTTAAATAAAAGATTTAACTTGTGCTTTGCTTCGCGTTGTATAACTTTTGTGTGCGCTTCCTTCGGTGCGCTAGCGCAAAGAGGAAGAGCAAAAATCAAAAATATTGAATCATTCTTTAACTTGCACTCTTCTTTGCATGCGATCCAGAGGAAGCAGCAAAGGAGTGAAGAGGAAGCTTAGGGATGCATAGCTTTTGCGCGCTCTTCCTACAATCCGGAGAGCAAAAGTAAATTAAAGAATTACTTTTGCTCCTGCGCTTTGGGAAGAAGTCAACGATTTAATACTTTATTTCAAATTTGATTTTGAAATTTTTAATAAAAAAACACCCCCCCCCCTCCCTCTTTTTAATTGAAGTTTTTTTTCTATCTTGATTTAAATCTTTTAAAATGTTATTATTTTAATATAAATATTATACTTTAAGAAATATGGTAAGCCGGGGTAGCTCAGTGGTAGAGCAGAGGATTGAAAATCCTTGTGTCACCAGTTCAATCCTGGTTCCTGGCAATTATCTAATATGTAGATGCAATACACAAAGTGCTGAAACAATCAAGAAATTTGAATTGACCTAATCTGGTCCGTAACTACGGAAATGTTTGTAACAATACAACAATTTAAATAAAAATTAAAATAAGATTTCTGTTTTTCTGTTTTCTTATAAAATAGAAAAGCTTGAATTCATAGTTTTTTCAATTAATCTTATATCTTAAAAAAAATGAAAATTTTATGGCAGTACCAAGTATTATTCATTAAGAAAAAAAATTTTTCTTTTATTTAAATAAATTAATTTAGAACATTTTTTTTTATCAACTTAAAAAAAAGTTGAATTTTTTTTTGTAAAATAAATAGAAAAGTTTTGAGATTTATACAAAACTTTATTTTTTTCAAGATTCATTAATAATAATAATAATAAATTAACACTTTTTTTTTTGAATAAAATATTATTTTTGGACATAATATTTTATATAAAATATCTATAACTTTTTATTAATCTAAGCTATATTTTCTAAATTAATGGATAAATTTAACAGGATTGTTTTTTAAATAAATTATTTTTTTTTAATAAAAATGTTTTATTGCAAAAAAATAGTTATTTAATTAAACACTTACTAGAAAAAATTTAACGTAAATTATTAGTATAACATTGTTAATTTTTCACTAAATATCTAAAAATAAATATAAGTGAAAAATTAACAATGTTATACTAACTTTTGCACGCTCCTTGTTTCTTTCTTTTGCTTGCACAAAAGCTATGCATCGCGGAACAAAGCGCAAGGCAAAGTGAAGAAACAGAAAGCACGCAAAAGCTATGCATCTTACTCTTTACTCCTCCGAAGGAAATGTGAAGAAGAGCGCAGCGAAGAAGGAGAAGCTTCCTGTTCGCTCCTCCAAAGGAAGCTGCACTCTTCTTCTTGTGCTAGCGCACTGAAGGAAATGCGAAGAAGAGCGCAAGTAAAGTTTGAAACTTATTTTTTTACAAATTGACAAAAAGAAAAAAATAAGATAATATAAAGAAAATAAATTTTGATTTTACTTTTGCTTTTCCTCCGGCTTTTGCTTGCGCAAAAGCTATGCTAGCGCAAGAGCAAAAGCTATGCATCTTCCTCTTTGTATTTCCTCTGGTGCTCCGAAGGAAGCTCGCGCTAGCGCTTTGCTTCTTCGCTCTTTCTCCGAAGGAGCTTCTTCGCTTCGCTTCCTCCGGTGCTTCGGCAGAGCCGAGCGCGCGAGGAGCGAAGAAAGAGCGCGCGAGAAGGAAATTAAATTAGAAAAAGGAGCTCAAGTCAAAATATAAAAAGCCCCCATCGTCTAGAGGCCTAGGACACCTCCCTTTCACGGAGAAAACGGGGATTCGAATTCCCCTGGGGGTAATAATTAAAAATTACTTGATTTAAAAGTGTAAAATATTAATTTTTTTTTTGGCTTTGATATACTTTTAAAAGTATATTTTTTTTTATAAAAACCATTTTATATGTCAAAAGTAAGAAAATCTCTTAAAGTGTTCGTATAAAAAACATCATGTAAAACAGAGATACTTTTTTCTGGAATTCATTCTTTAAAATTTTCTTTGCACTTGCGCTCCTTCGCTCCGCGACAGGAAGCTCCTTCGCGAAGCGAAGATGCATAGCTTTTGCGTAAGCAAAAGTCGGTGTGCGCACATGTCAGTGCGTTGGCGCTTCAGTGCGCTTTACGCTCTTGCGCGGCCCCAAGGAGCAAAAAACCGAACCAAAGAAGTTAATCTTTGACTTTTGCTTGCGCAAGTTGACGAAGCGGAACAAAGGATTCAACAAGCTGAAGCAATGCACATTAAAGTAATTTAGAAACCAGAAAATTTCTAGAAAATTTCTAGAACCAGATAAAAAGTTCAATGCATAATTTTTTCGAGAAAAAATCGAAATTTTAGTTTATAGCTCATAGTCTTTTCTGTTTATATTAAACAAAGATTTAATATCTAATTATTACATTTTATTTAAAAAAAAAACTTTTTAAATGTATTAATTAGTAAAATAAAGATGACTTTAGATTATTTCTATAATCTTAAATAAATTAAATAAATTTATCTAACTTTTGCTTGCTTCTTCAAATAAAGTGTGCAAAAGCTATGCATCTTCCTTTTCGCTCCTCTTGCGCTTCGCTCCTTCGCGAAGCGAAGATGCATAGCTTTTGTACAAGCAAAAGCCGCAGGAAGCAAAGCAAAGAAGGAGAATCTTCCTCTGGTGCTTCGGTTGCGCTAGCGCTTCGCTTCACGAAAGAGTGCGCGAGGAAGCAAGTAAAAACTTAAAAATAAAAGGCTATATTTTTTATAGAATAAAATTTAATAGTAAAAAACAATTATATTAAAATTTTATTTATGAGATAAAATTTTAAAATTCTATTATAAAAAAGTAAATTTTAAGTCTTGTTTATTTATTATAGATTTTATAAAAAATTTTTATTTAAGAGACTAAAAATATCCTTTATTTTAAACAGAATATTTTTTAGGATTTTTAACAAGTAAAAACTAGTTTAAAATTTAGAATTCTGATATATTAAACGTAATATTACTTAATTAAAAAAATATTATTTAATTGAAAAAAAAAAGTGTAACTCTTTTCGTTTTTAATATATTAAAAACAAAAATATTTTCATCTTCGTTTCTGTGCTCTGCGTTATCTTTGTTTGATGAACTGCTTTGCTTTTTCAGCGAAGCAAAAGATTTAATACTTTTTTTTGATGTTTACAAATGATATATTTTTTAAATAAATTAAATAACTTTTGCTCGCTCCTTCGCTCGGTCGCGCGCTCGGTCGCGCTAGCGCACCGAAGCACCGAAGCGAGAGCGCGCAAAAGCTATGCATCTTCCTCCGGTGCGCTTCTTCGCTCGCGGAGCAAAGCGAAGAAGAAGGAAAGCTTCCTCTTCGCTCTGCAAAGGAGCGCAAGTAAATAAAAAAATATAAAAATATTTTTTATATAGTAAGTTCGTAGCGCTTACATAACATTTATTTTTAATTAATAAAATTATTTTTATATTAATTTTGTTAATAAAAAAAATAAAATTGACTATTTTTCAAAATTAGAAGGTTTTTTTTACTTATTATTTATTTGTTTGCTTCAAATTATAGAAAAGAAAAAAAAACAAAATAACTAAGAAAAACTAAATGTATTAAAAAGCTTTTATTTTATAAATAAATTTTTTTATTATAATTTATTTTATTTACTTTTGCTTGCGCAAAAGCTATGCTAGCGCAAGTTAAATGTTTGATATTTTTTCATCAATCTATTTTTTTTTTCTGAATCTTCAATTAAGAATGATCTTAGATTGACTTTTGTGCACTCCTTGTTTCTTTGCAAAGTGAAGAAGAAGAAAGCTCGCAAAAGCTATGCATCAAAAAGCTTCCTGTCTTCGCTTCTTCGCAAAGCGAAGAAGCGAAGAAGGAGCGAAGGAACGCAAGTGAAAATCTTTGATTCAGAACAAATAATAAATTCTTTTTTTATATATTATTCTTTAATTTTTTAAAATAAATTAAATAACTTTTGCTTCACTCCTTCGCTTTGCAAAGAGCAAAAGCTATGCATCGCAGAGCTTCCTGTCTTCGCTTCGCGAAGGAGCGAAGGAGGGAGCTCTGCTTCCTTCGGAGGAGCACAAGTAAATTCATAATATAATAATATATCAAAAGACATAAATATAGAAGCAAAGTTCGCTTTGCAAACACTGAGCAAATTAGGAGTCAAAAAACATATTATATGGCAACAAAATTGTTTCCTAAATTTAGCCAAGGTTTAGCTCAAGACCCAACTACTCGTCGTATTTGGTTTGGACTAGCTGTTGCGCATGACTTCGAGTCACATGATGGGATGACAGAAGAAAATTTATATCAAAAAATTTTTGCGTCTCATTTTGGACAATTAGCAATTATTTTCCTTTGGACTTCTGGAAATTTATTCCATGTAGCTTGGCAAGGAAATTTTGAACAATGGGGAGCAGACCCTTTACATGTACGCCCAATTGCTCATGCTATTTGGGATCCTCATTTTGGTCAACCTGCTGTTGAAGCATTCACTCGTGGAGGTGCTTCTGGACCTGTAAATATTTCTACATCAGGTGTATATCAATGGTGGTACACAATTGGAATGAGAACAAACCAAGATTTATATGTTGGTTCTGTTTTCTTAGCATTAGTGTCTGCAATTTTCTTATTTGCGGGTTGGCTTCATTTACAACCAAGTTTCCAACCATCTTTATCTTGGTTTAAAGATGCAGAAAGCCGTTTAAATCACCACCTTGCTGGTTTATTTGGGGTTAGTTCTTTAGCTTGGACTGGTCACTTAGTTCACGTAGCAATCCCAGAATCTCGTGGAAAACATGTTGGATGGGATAATTTTTTAACACAACTTCCACACCCTCAAGGTTTAACACCTTTCTGGACAGGAAATTGGGCAGCTTATGCACAAAATCCAGATTCTGCAAGCCACATTTTTGGAACTTCTGAAGGATCAGGACAAGCAATCTTAACTTTCTTAGGTGGTTTCCACCCTCAAACTCAAAGTCTTTGGTTAACAGATATTGCTCACCACCATTTAGCTATTGCTGTTCTGTTCATTGTAGCAGGGCACATGTATCGTACTAATTTTGGTATTGGACACCGTATGTCTGCAATTTTAGAAGCACATGTTCCACCAGGAGGTCGCTTAGGTCAAGGACACAAAGGATTATTTGATACTGTAAATAATTCTTTACATTTCCAATTAGGTCTTGCTTTAGCTTCTGTAGGAACAATTTGTTCTTTAGTTGCTCAACACATGTATTCATTACCACCATATGCTTTCTTAGCAAATGACTTTACAACACAAGCAGCTTTATATACTCACCACCAATATATTGCAGGATTTATTATGTGTGGGGCATTTGCACATGGTGCAATTTTCTGGATTCGTGATTATGATCCAGAACAAAATAAAGGAAATGTTTTAGCACGTATGTTAGATCACAAAGAAGCAATTATTTCACATTTAAGTTGGGTTTCTTTATTCTTAGGATTCCACACTTTAGGTCTTTATGTACACAATGATGTAATGCAAGCCTTTGGAACACCAGAAAAACAAATTTTAATTGAACCTGTTTTTGCTCAATGGATTCAAGCATCTCATGGGAAAGCTTTTTATGGTTTTGATTTCTTATTATCTTCTCCAACAAGCTCAGCAGCTTCTGCAAGTCAAAGTTTATGGCTTCCAGGATGGTTAGATGCAATTAACAATAATCAAAATTCTTTATTCTTAACAATTGGGCCAGGTGACTTCTTAGTTCACCATGCAATTGCATTAGGTCTTCATACTACAACTCTAATTTTAGTAAAAGGAGCTTTAGATGCGCGTGGTTCTAAATTAATGCCAGATAAAAAAGATTTTGGTTATAGTTTCCCTTGTGATGGACCAGGTCGTGGAGGAACTTGTGATATTTCAGCTTATGATGCTTTCTATTTAGCTGTTTTCTGGATGCTTAATACTATTGGTTGGGTTACATTTTACTGGCACTGGAAACATTTAACTTTATGGCAAGGAAACCCTTCTCAATTTGATGAATCTTCAACTTATTTGATGGGCTGGTTGCGCGATTATTTATGGTTAAATTCATCTCAATTAATCAATGGTTACAACCCATTTGGTATGAACAGTTTATCTGTTTGGGCATGGATCTTCCTTCTTGGACACTTAGTATATGCGACAGGATTTATGTTCTTAATTTCTTGGCGTGGTTATTGGCAAGAGTTAATTGAAACTCTTGTATGGGCTCATGAAAAAACTCCTTTAGCAAACTTAGTTTATTGGAAAGACAAACCTGTAGCTTTATCAATTGTTCAAGCTCGTTTAGTTGGATTAGCACACTTCTCTGTAGGTTATGTATTTACTTATGCTGCTTTCTTATTAGCATCAACATCAGGTAAATTTGGATAAACCTAATTTTTTTTAAATAAATTCTTTAACTTTAAATAAAATTTAAAGTTAAAGAATTTACTTGCACTCTTCTTCCGCTCCGGAGGAAGCTCCTTCGCTGCTTCGGTGCGCTAGCGCGTTCTTCGCATGCGGAGCGCAGCGAAGGAGCGAAGACCCGCATGCGAAGAAAAGCAAAAGCCGGAGGAAAAGCAAAAGTTATTTGATTATTTATTATTTAAATTTATTTGTTAATAATTATAAATATATTTATTTAATATTTACAACAAATAAATTTAAAATATAAAAAAAAATTGAACTTTTAAAAAGTTATATATTCATTAAAAATTTGAATTTTTAAATTTCAAATTTAAAATCATTTTAATGAATAAAAGAAATATATTTATATTTTTTATTTTTGCATAAGATTTTTAAAAAAGGAGCCAATTTTAAAAGCCCAATTGCAATAAATTTCTTTTTCTGAATTAAAATTCAGAACAATCTATTATTGTGAATGAATAATTTTTTATTGCAAACAAAGCAAACTATTAAATCTTTGAGTTTGCTTCACGTAAAGGAATTTATAAAATATAATTTGACTTTTTTTTTTAATAAATAAAAGTATTAAATCATTGATTTAATAAAAAAAGCAAATTGTCATTGATCTAGAAACAATGAAAGAAAAAAACAGTTTATACATAAAATTTGTGGAAATTTATTATAATATTTAATAAAAAAAATGAATATTATTCTTTTAAACAAATATTCGGAAATTCATTTGAATTTTCTTTATCTTTAGTCATCAGAAAGAAAAATAGACCAAAAATTTTTGTTTTTGCTATATAAAAAAATAAGTTTAAAAATTTTGTTATGTTTTCTAAATTATCTTTTATTAAATTAACAATTTAATTAAAAGATTTTTATCTTTGCATTTGCGCAAGCATAGCTTTTGTGCAAGCAAACACGCATTATCAACTTGCGCAAGCAAAAGTCAAAAATTGACTTCTTCTCAGGTGCGCTAGTGCGACCAAGCCTTCGCTCCTTTTTGTCAGTTCTGCCTTCGCTCCGTGAGTGAAAGAAAGAGTTCTTCACTGCTTCTTCTTTGGGGCGCTAGCGCCCCAAAGAAGAAGCAAATTCAAAGATTGACAACATCAAAGATTTAAAACAATGAAATAACTTTTGCTCGCTCCTTCGCTCGGTCGCGCGCTCGGTCGCGCTAGCGCACCGAAGCACCAAAGCGAGAGCGCGCAAAAGCTATGGATTGCGGAACTTTCTCTTTGCTCTCCTTCTCGCGCTAGCGCACCGAAGGAAGCGAAGAAGAGCGCAAGTAAATTTGTTTTTTAAATTGTTGATTTAATAAAATAATGAATTCATATCTTTAAATAATAATTTAAAAAAATATATAGAAATTTGTAATGACTTTAAAAAAATTTAATGATAAAGAGGGTTTATTTAACCGCTCCGTAGGAAGCTCTCCTTCGATCCGGAGGGGGCTAGCTCCTACGGAGAGGAGGAAGATGCATAACTTTTACGCGCTCTCGCGAAGTGAAGGAGCTTCCTACGGAGCAAAAGTAAAATTAAATAAAAACTTAAATAGAAAAAACATACTAAAAATGTCTTATTTTCAATTGGAAAATTTTTTTTCAAATTTTTCCTTCTTAATTTTATTTGTTTCAATGATTTACTATTGGATAAATATTGCTTTTAATTTAAAAAATAAAAATTTAGGGACTTTTGGAATGATTCTAGCAAATTTTTCAATTTTTACTTTATTAATTTTGCGTTGGAAAGAATCAGGCCATTTTCCATTAAGTAATTTATATGAATCTTTTCTGTTTTTATCTTGGAATTTAACACTTATTCATTTAATTTTAGAAAAAATGACTCCTTTTTCTAATAAATCAGATAAATTTTTAGGTGCAATTACTTCCCCAACTGCATTATTTACAAATGCTTTTGCAACATTTAGCTTGCCAGAAGACATGAGATCACCTTCTCCACTTGTGCCAGCTTTACAATCAAATTGGTTAATGATGCATGTAACTGTTATGATTTTAAGTTATTCTGCTTTGATTTGTGGATCTTTATTATCAATTGCTTATTTAATCATAACTTTTTACTTGCGCAAGCATAGCTTTTGCGCAAGCGAAAGTAACAAAAATTCAAAAGAAAAACTTTTATTTAGCTTCAGTGAAGCTGAAGCAACATCTGATAATATTATCTTACAATCAGAAATTGAAAAAAAACAAAATATTATTTCAAATGAAGACTTAAATAACTCTTTAAGTAGCACTTCTCCAATTTCTACAAATTCAAGTATATATTCTTTGAATTTTTCAAATAATTTATATAATACAAATTTAAATAATGTTAATGTTGTATCTAAAAAAATAAAATTAGCAGATGATTTAGACAATTTAAGCTATAGAATTTTAGGAGTAGGATTTCCTTTACTTACAATTGGTATCTTGTCAGGAGCAGTTTGGGCAAATGAAGCATGGGGTTCTTACTGGAGTTGGGATCCCAAAGAAACATGGGCTTTATTGACTTGGTTAGTTTTTGCTATTTATTTGCATACTCGAATTATAAAAGGATGGCAAGGTAAGAAACCAGCCCTAATTGCTTCATTAGGATTTTTTATTGTTTGGATTTGTTTTTTAGGTGTTAATTTATTAGGTGAAGGGTTACATAGTTATGGTTTTATTAAAATGAATGGATAATTTAATGACTTTTGCGCTTCTTCGGTTCGGTTGCACTAGCGCTCTTTATTTCTGCGAAGGAGCGAAGAAGCGCAAGCGCTCTTTCTTTCTTTCTTCGAAGGAGCAAAGGAGCGCAGATGCAAAGGAGTGACTTGAGCTCCGAAGGAAGCTTTTCCGGAGGAAGATGCATAGCTTTTGTGTAAGCAAAAGAAGTAATTATTTAATTTACTTTTGCTTTTCCTCCGGAGCTGCTTCCTTCGGAACTCAAGTTAAATAATATAATATTTACTTCTTAAGTTTTTTATATTTTGATTTTAACTTTACTTGAACCAAAATACAAAAAATTTAACTTAAATTAAAAGTTTAAAAAATTAAAAGTTTAAAACTGTGGTCTTCTTTAAGTTTTTAACTTGTAAATAAAATTTACAAGCAACTTGCGCTCTTCTTCGCTTTGCTTCCTTTGGTCTGAAGGAAGCAAAGAGGAAGCTCTGCGAGGAAGCTCTGCGAGGAAGCTCTGCGAGGAAGCTCTGCGAGGAAGCTCCGCAACACATAGCTTTTGTGCGCGCAAAGCTTCCTCTGGATCAAAAAAAGTAAATTAAAAACTTAAATAATAAATTCTTTAACTTTAAATTTTTATATTTGGATTTTATTTGGAATCATAGATCTCATCAATCTTAGATGTCTTCACACAATGCACATCAGCGAAGTCAAAGCGCTTGCATCGTATTCACTTCAGTTCGGTTGCGTTAGCACTTTGGGCCAGTTACACAAGCGCTCGCAGAGCAAAGAATAAGAAGCACAAAACCAATGAGAAGACTTTGCCAAACCAAAACAAAGGAGCAAAGAAGCAAAAGAAAGATTCCAAAAAAAGTTAAATAACTTTTGCTCGCTCCTTCGCTTCTTCGCATGCGGGTCTTCGCTCCGCGAACGCACTAGCGCACCAAAGCAGCGAAAGAGAGCGCGCAAAAGCTATGCATCTTCCTCATCGCGCGAGCGCACCGAAGGGAGCAAAGCAAAGAAGAACGCAAGTAAATTTAAATAATTTAATAAGTTTATAAGTTTAATAGAATTTTTTAAATATGTTTTCCAATTAGGTTCCATTTTCCTGGACAAGTTTTAAAAGAAAAATTTTAAAATGAAACATTTTTATATGATTAAAATAAGTAGATCCTTTAATTTTTATATTAAAGATATTGTTTTTTTTTACATAAAAAAAATTTTTTCATTATTTTTCTTTTTGGTTTTCTATATGAAGATTTTAAAAATAAAAGATTCTTAATTCGTTTCATATTTTAATAAAAATTAAAAATTATTGTTTCTGTATTCATTATTATTCAAATGTTTATAGAAAATATAATAATAAAAGAATATTTTTATAATTAATAATATTCTTACTTTATTAATAAGAACAATAATAGATTCCAATCAAAGATTAAAAAAATGAAAGAAAAAAAAGAAAAGATGTTTAAATTTTAAATTAAAAAAAAATATCTTTTATTCTTAATTTTAATAATTTATTAAAATTAAGAATTACTTTTTTGAAATTTAAAATATTTCTATAAACAAAAAACAATAGAGGTTTTTAATAAAAAATGCATAGCAACAGTTTTTTATACTTCTTTATTTTGTAAAATGGTCTTTTTTTTCTCTTTATTTTTTAATTTAATAAAAAAAATAATAAATTCTTTAATTTTTTAACTTGCTTCTTCCTTCTTCGCGAAGAAGGAGCAAGCGCAAAAGTAAATTAAAAAACTTAAATAATAAATTCATTATTTTGAAATTATAAAATTTGAAAAGAAAGGGCAAACAAAATAAAAGTATTAAAGAATGTTTGTTTACTGATTTTATAAAAAAAGTTTAATATTTTTTTAAACTAAATAAATAATTCTTATGCCTCTTCCCAAAAAATTATTTCTTAAAAAGAGAAAAAATTCATATGACATCAATTCTTCAAATTGCATTATTAGCCCTAATTGCTGTTTCATTTGCTCTAGTTGTTGGAGTACCTGTAGTTTTTGCAACACCTAATGGTTGGTCTGAGAATAAAGGAGTTGTTTTCTCTGGTTTAAGCCTTTGGCTTCTTTTAGTATTTGCTGTTGGTATTTGCAATTCATTTGTAATTTAATTAAAAGAAATAAGTAGAAATAAAAAAGAGAATATTTTACTTTTAAGGACAATATTCTCTTTTTTATTTCTATTTATGGATTTTTATAAAATAATATCAATTATTTTATTAATAAAAGCAAACAATATTATTGTTTTTAAATTTAGTATAAATTTTTCTTAATCTCCTTTAAAGGTTCAGTTATTACTGAAAATTGTTTTTATGAAACATTACTTTTTCATTTAAAAAATTCAAATATTTCTATTTGACTTAAAAAAATCAAATTTTTTATAGTTTTTTAACTATAATACAAAATTTGTCAAAATCGAATAGAAGCTTTTAAAAAATAAAGCTTTTAAATATTTTTTTATTAACTTTTTAATAAACTTAAAAAATAAATTTTCGTTTTTTTTTGCTTAATTATTTCTAATTATACTTTTAACATTTATATTTATTAATAATATAAATGTTAAAATTTTTTTTTAAGTTTATTTTTTATAGATTAATAAAAGATTTATTTAAAGATGTAACAAATTTTAATAAAAATTAAAAACACCATGGAAGTAAACATTTTTGGTCTAACTGCAACTGCATTATTCATCATTATCCCTACTTCATTTCTTCTTATTTTATATGTAAAAACAGCAGCAAATGAATCTGCTTAAAAATTAATAAACATAAGAAATTAATATATATTAATTTCTTATGTTTATTAATTTTTTTTTAATATTTTAATTCTAGAAGAATAAATAAAAACATAAAAAAACTTGATTTTATTATGAAATTTATATAAAATATTGCTATATTAACTTTTTTATTTTAAATTTTATTTAAAGTTTAAAAAGTAATTATTTTATTTATTAAAGCTTTGATATTGTCAATCTTTGATGTCTTTACTTCAATTTTTCACGTGTTCACTTCGGCTCAGCTTCTTTTGCTGCACACCAATGCGAAGAAGCACAAGCGCGCCAAAGCTAAGATGTGAAGGAGCGCAGCAAAAGAAGCCGCCAAAGAAGCAAAGCAGCAAATAAAATGAATAAAAGAACTAAATTTTTATTTTTTTATTACAAGAATTGAAAATAAAAGGGCTTGTAGCTCAGTGGACTAGAGCATGTGGCTACGAACCACAGGGCCGGGGGTTCAAATCCCTCCAAGCTCATAAATAAAATTACATTGTTAAAATGTAGACAAATCAATTGTTTTAAAAGTAAAATTTTGACGTAATAACTTAACCAATTTGTCTGAATTATAATAAAATTTTTTTGATGTTTATTTTTTCTGAATTATTTATTTAGAAGAGTATATAATAGTGTTTGCCTCAGGCCACTAGCATGGCCATATCAAAAAAGTTTTTCGTCAATGTTTGATAGTTCTGAATCTTAGATCTCTTTAAGGAAGTGAAAGGGAGTAAAGAAAAGATAATCTTAGATTATCATAAATTTTTGATTGTTCTGAATTGAAAATTCAGAAAAGACAAAATATCTTTGATTTAAAACAATCAAATAATAAATTCATAATTTTATTAAAATAAAACTTTAAGTAATATATCTTTTTTATAAAAATATAAAAAACTTTTATTTCATTTTTTCAACAAATACTTTCAAAATAATAAGATTTACAGATAATTTAAAATATTACTTTATTCTGATATTTTTTATTTTTTAAAAATCTAAAAAAAAATTTTTGATTTTATCAATCAATAATTATTCTTTTTAAATTAAAAGAAAAAAAACAAAAAATTTTTTTTTCTTATTAAATTAAATATTGAAATTTTTCCATCAAAGAGTTATAATATAATTTAATATTATCTAATATAGAACGGGATGTAGCGCAGCTTGGTAGCGCATATGCTTTGGGAGCATGGGGCCGCAGGTTCGAATCCTGTCATCCCGATCAAAAATGTAAAATTTATATAACTTATGCCATAATAAGTTATGGCATATATCTTAAATAAGTGTTAGATTAACTTTTATAACAACAAAATTTGTCAATGGCAAACTTTTATTTCCATTTATTTAAAATGCTTTATATAAATTTATATAAAACAAAAGTTTTGTATATATAAATTATATATATATATATTTTTTTCTTCAATCTATTTTTCAATTTTAAAGATTGACGAAGTAATTATTTAATTTACTTTTGCTCGCCTCCTTAGAAGAAAGCGCGCAAAAGCTATGCATCTTCTTCTTCGCTTCGCGAAGAAGCGAAGAAGAAGCGAAGAAGGAAGCAAGTTAAATAATGACAACTTGATGGCAATCTATAATTTTTTCATTATTTTTAAATAATTTGTATGAAAAGACTAAAAGAAAATACCTATTAGCGCATTTTAAATTTATTATTAATATTTCTTTAAATTTAATAAAATAAAAGATTATTTAAATTTTTAAATAGTTGTTTTTATTTTATGAATTATAAAAAATGTTTTAGTATTCTAAAATTTTTTTTATTGTCTTCGCATAGGGTTTTTGGTGCGTGTTAGCTTCTTTTGCTTCGGTTCTTTGCTCCTGCGTTCTGCGAAAGAGCACTAGCGCTTTGGGGCGCTAGCGTGACTGAGGTGAAAGAAGTATGACCAAACCAAACCAAAGTGAATTCTTAGATTGATGAAGTAATTATTTAATTTTTGCTCACCTCCTTCGACTTTTGCTTGCGCAAAAGCTATGCTTGCGCAAGAGAAAGCGCGCAAAAGCTAGGCATCTTCCTCTTCGCTTCTTCTTTGCTTCTTCTTCGCTTCTTCGCGAAGCGAAGCAAAGAAGGAGCGAAGAGGAGGAAGCAAGTTAAATAATGACAACTTGATGAAAAAAAGAAATATTTTTAAATAAGTTAAAATTATAAATATTCTTAATTATAAGAAGTTCTTTTTTTATGAGCGATTCTGTAAATACAAAAAACATCGGACGTATTGTTCAAATTATTGGACCTGTTTTAGATATTGCATTTGGTCAAGGGCAAGTACCTAACATTTATAATGCATTAACAATCTCATCTAAAAATGCTGCAGGACAAGAAATGAGTGTAACTTGTGAAGTACAACAACTTTTAGGAGATAGTTGTGTTCGTGCAGTTGCAATGAATCCAACAGACGGTTTAATGCGTGGAATGGAAGTTTTAGATACAGGAAAACCATTAAGTGTACCTGTAGGTAAAGCAACTTTAGGACGTATTTTTAACGTTTTAGGAGAACCTGTAGATAATATGGGTCCTGTTAAAAATGAAGAAACTCTTCCAATTCACAGAACACCTCCTGCTTTTGTGGACTTAGATACTCGTTTATCAATTTTTGAAACAGGTATTAAAGTTGTAGATTTATTAGCACCTTACCGTCGTGGAGGTAAAATTGGTCTTTTTGGGGGAGCTGGGGTTGGAAAAACTGTTCTTATCATGGAACTTATCAATAATATTGCAAAAGCTCATGGTGGTGTTTCAGTATTTGCTGGGGTAGGAGAACGTACACGTGAAGGAAATGACTTATATGCTGAAATGAAAGAATCTGGTGTAATTGTTGAAAAAAATTTAGCTGATTCAAAAGTAGCTTTAGTTTATGGACAAATGAATGAACCACCAGGAGCACGTATGCGTGTTGCTTTAACAGCATTAACAATGGCAGAATATTTCCGTGATGTTAACAAACAAGACGTTTTATTCTTTATTGATAATATTTTTCGTTTTGTTCAAGCTGGTGCAGAAGTTTCTGCTTTATTAGGACGTATGCCATCTGCAGTAGGTTACCAACCAACTTTAGCAACTGAAATGGGTACTTTACAAGAACGTATTACATCAACTAAAGATGGTTCAATTACTTCAATTCAAGCTGTTTATGTACCTGCAGATGACTTAACAGACCCTGCTCCAGCAACAACGTTTGCTCACTTAGATGCAACAACAGTATTATCACGTGAATTAGCTGCAAAAGGTATTTATCCAGCTGTATCACCATTAGAATCAACTTCAACAATGTTACAACCTTGGATTTTAGGAGAAAAACATTACGATTGTGCACAAAGTGTTAAAAGAACTTTACAAAGATATAAAGAACTTCAAGACATTATTGCAATTTTAGGTCTAGATGAATTATCTGAAGATGACCGTTTAATTGTTGCTCGTGCTCGTAAAGTAGAACGTTTATTATCACAACCTTTCTTTGTTGCTTCTGTGTTTACTGGAGCAGAAGGAAAATATGTTTCTTTAGCTGAATCTATTGAAGCATTTAATAAAATTTTATCAGGAGAGTTAGATGATTTACCAGAACAAGCTTTCTATCTTGTTGGTAATGTTAATGAAGTATTAGCAAAAGCAGCTTCTATGAAATAATAAAATTTTTTAATTTTTCCTTCTTTTGGACTTTCTTCGGTTCTTCACTCCTTCGCATGCGGGTCTTTGCTCCTTCGCAAAGCGAAGAGCGCTAGCGCGTCACTCCTTCGCAAAGCGAAGAAGAAGCAGCAAAAGAGCGCTTGCACAACCAAAGTGCTAGCGCTCCAAAAAAGCAAAGTAGCGAAGTAAATTTTATTTACAAGTTTTAATTATTATCTTTTATTGGTTTTTCTTTTGGCTTCTTAGAAGCCAAAAGAAAAACCAATTTTTAATTTTAAAATTTTCTTTTTATCTTTGCTTCAAAACTATCTAAGATCGATAAAAAAAAAATAGATTGACAAAATAAACTTCTTTATTAATTAATTATTATTATTAAAATTTATTAATCAGCTCTTTGTAAGGTTTTAATTATTGGTTTATAAAATTTTTAAAATTAATTTTTTTAATTTTTAATAGTATGCATTTTTACTTTTTCATATTCATTCAATTTGCGAATTTTAAATGATTCCAAAAGAACATGAAAAAATAAATGGAAAGTTAATTTTTTTCTTTATGAATTTTAGATAATTAAGAAGTGAAAAAAGTCATCAATTATTTGAAAAGACAAAAAAGCAAACTTCTAGTTTTAAAAATATAAATTTATATCTTTTTTTTTACAATTTTTTTTTGTATATTAAAAATAATATTTGGAAAATTGGCTTATACACAAAAATTTATTTATGAAAAATTTTATGGCACGTGCAAAATTTGAACGTAAAAAACCACACGTAAACATTGGAACAATTGGTCATGTAGACCATGGAAAAACAACTTTAACAGCAGCAATTACAATGGCTTTAGCAGCTCAAGGTGGTGGCGCAGGAAAAAAATATGATGAAATTGATTCTGCTCCAGAAGAAAAAGCTCGTGGTATTACAATTAATACTGCACATGTTGAATATGAAACAGAAAATCGCCATTATGCACACGTAGATTGTCCAGGCCACGCAGATTATGTAAAAAATATGATTACAGGGGCTGCACAAATGGATGGTGCAATTCTAGTTGTTTCAGGAGCAGATGGTCCTATGCCTCAAACAAAAGAACACATTCTTTTAGCAAAACAAGTAGGTGTACCAAATATGGTTGTTTTCTTAAACAAAGAAGATCAAGTTGATGATGCAGAATTATTAGAATTAGTTGAATTAGAAGTTCGTGAAACTTTAGATAAATATGAATTCCCAGGAGATGAAATTCCTATTGTTACAGGTTCAGCATTATTAGCATTAGAAGCTTTAGTTGAAAATCCATTAACAAAACGAGGAGACAATAAATGGGTTGATAAAATTTTAGATTTAATGGAACAAGTTGATAAATATATTCCAACTCCAGAACGTGAAACAGACAAACCTTTCCTTTTAGCTGTTGAAGATGTTTTATCAATTACAGGGCGTGGTACAGTAGCTACAGGACGTGTTGAACGTGGAACTTTAAGAGTTGGAGATAACGTTGAACTTGTTGGTCTAAAAGATACAAAAGCAGCTGTAGTAACTGGATTAGAAATGTTCAAAAAAACATTAGATGAAACAATGGCTGGAGATAACGTAGGGGTGTTATTACGTGGAGTTCAAAAAAAAGATATCCAACGTGGTATGGTTTTAGCAAAACCTGGAACAATTACTCCACATACAAAATTTGAAGCTCAAGTTTATGTATTAACAAAAGAAGAAGGTGGAAGACATAGTCCATTTTTAGTAGGTTACCAACCACAATTCTTTGTGCGTACTTGTGATATTACAGGAAAAGTAACAGCATTTAACCATGTAGAAATGCGTACACCTTCTTCTGTAGCAGAAGAGCATTCAAATAAAATGGCTATGCCTGGAGATACAATCTTAATGACTGTTCAATTAATTAGTCCAATTGCAATTGAAAAAGGTATGCGATTTGCAATCCGTGAAGGTGGTCGCACAGTAGGTGCAGGTGTTGTTACTAGTATTGTTGAATAATTTATTCTTTATATTAAATCATTATTTAATTTACTTTTGCTTTTCCTCTTGCGCTTCTTCGCGAAGAAGCGAAGAAGAAGCGAAGAAGAAGCGAAGAAGGAGCGAAGGAGCGCAAGAGGAAGCGAAGACAGGAAGCTCCGCATCTTCCTCTTCGCTCTGCGAAGGAGCGCGCGCGAAGCGGTTAAATAATGATTTAATACTTTTATTTTAATATTCTAAAAATATTTAACTTTTACTTTTTTTTTATTTTTATAGGAAGAAAGTAAAAGTTAAATATTTTTTGTTTCTTTTTAAATAATAATAAGAAAAGAAAATAAAAATATTAAATTTACAATTTAATACTGTCTTTTGCAATATTTGAGTTTGTTCATTTGCTTCATTTTTTGAATAACTCTAAGAGTAATAACAGCAAAGCAACTTTGGAATCATAGATTGTTCTGAATATAAGATTATTCACGATTGTAGATCATTCTTTCACTTCTTCACTCGGTTGTGCAAGTGCTCTTTTTCTTTTGTTCGGTGCATAAGTTAGGCGCTTTAGCTGCGCTCTCCTTCTTTTTCGCTTTGCCTCCTTCGGAGCGCAAGAGGAAAAGCAAAAGGAAGTAGTGGACCAAAGCAAATGCAAAGAAGTGTGACCAAAATGAAGAGACAATGCAAAGACCGAATAGCCCATGCAAATGAGTAAAAGCTTCGCTGAACCAAAGCAAAAAAGTGAACTTTAAGATTACAGTTTAGCATATTTGATTTCAAAAGAAAGAAACATCAAAGATTCTTTTTGTTTTTAACTAGTGCTCCGGAGTAAACTCCTTCGCTTTGCCTTCTTCGCTTCGCTAAGGAGCGCGGAGGAAGATGCATAGCTTTTGCTCCGGCTTTTGCTCCGGCTTTTGCTCCGGCTTTTGCTTGCGCAAAAGCTATGCATCGCGGAGCTTCCTCCGGAGCGCAAGAGGGAAAGCAAAAGTTGAAGAAGTGAGCAAAAGTAAATTAAAAACAAAAATAATAAATACCAAAAGAAGAAAAAATAAATTGCCAAATAAAGTGCAAAAGTAAGTTTGATTACTTCATGAACAAAAGTTAAAGAATAAATTTTAAATTTCAAAAGAAGATGAAGCACCAAAAGAATAAGACAAAATAAAAAATATTAAATTTGAACTTTATTAAAAACTTGCAAATTTTTTTTTTATTTTATATAATATTTAAAAATAAAAGGCCCATAACTCAGTTGGTAGAGTGATTGCCTTACAAGCAATAAGTCATCGGTTCAAGTCCGGTTGGGCCTATATCTTTAATATGAGAAAAAAACTTTTATATTATGTAAATTGATTCTTTTACAAGAAATAAAAAGAATTTATTTTTTTTATTTTGTTTTAATAGGATTAAAAACTAAGTATAAAATTTAAAAAATAAATCAATATAAGTTTTATATTATAATTAATAATATTTAATTGCAGTAATTTTTTTTTTATTTTTTCTTTTAGAAAAGTTGATTTTTCTTTTTTTTTATGTTATATTATTAATCAAGCCCAATACTTTAAAAAAATTTAAAAGAAATCGTGTCAGGACTTTAATAGTAGCAGCATAGACTTTAAAATTTTTTTGCAAAGTATTTGCTAGAATTTAAATTCTAGGTTGAGTTTTTTTAAAACTCTTCGGCAATTTTTTATCTTATTTGACCATATTAAACCATAAAGTTTATTTAAAAATTTTAATTTATAAAATGGGGCGTAGCCAAGTGGTAAGGCTGCGGTTTTTGGTACCGCCATTCGTAGGTTCGAGTCCTTCCGCCCCAGATTATTGCTTTTGATGATTAAGTGTTTTTTATATTTTGCATCTTCTTTTATGCTTAGTATGCATTACTTTACCAAGTAGCACAAGAAAAAAAATTTTTTTTTAATTTTTTTTAACTAAAAATTGATTTTTTAAAATTTATTATTGCTCCTCTAAATTTTTTTTTTTGAATCTTTTGTTTAAACTTAAAAATAGAAGAATGAAAATAATAAATAAACAAAGAAATGTATAAATTATTATTTCTAAAAAAATCAACTATATTGTCAATCTTTGAATTTGCTATGCTTCTGCGCTACTTCACTCCGCCTTGCGCTCTTCTTGGTTCCGTGAAGGGGCAAAGGAGGAATCTTCTCCTCTGAAGGAAGAGAAGCTTACTACGGAGAGGAAAATGCATAATTTTTGTGCACACTTTCTTCGGAGCAAGTTAAATAATAATGATAATAAATAAAACATTTTCTTCAATATATTCTTGAAGAATAATTTTTTTTGATGGTTTATAATGAATACATATTCAAATCTACTAAAAAAAGAAAATATTTTACTTCAAAAAAATCAAATAACTAAGAGTTCATCTCAATTTAGATTGGTTTTTTTTCAAAAAGAAAAATATGGATTCTTTTTTATTAAAAAAAAGTTAAAAAATCAAATTTCTACTTTTGGAATTGCAAATTGTCTTCGTCTTGGTGTATGCACTGACCAAAGTCAATCTATGATTAACTTTGGTCCTTCACTCCATGAAAGAGCACAAACCAATGCAACATCTAAAATTGATGACAAAACTAGATCTAGTAAATATTCTATAATTTGTTCAGCAATTAAAGAACAAACAAATTATTTTAACTTTTGCTCGCCTCCTTCGACTTTTGCTCGCTCCTTCGCTTCGCGAGAGCGCGCAAAAGCTATGCTTGCGCAAGAGAAAGCGCGCAAAAGCTATGCTTGCGCAAGTAATAATTTAAAATTAAATAATTCTTTTACTTTACAAAAAAATAAAGTTGATTATAGAGTTAAAATCTATAATTCAACAAAATCTTCAACTTTTTCAGAATCAAAAATTCAACTCTTCGGCAAAGCCGACCCGCGCGTAAATAAAATTTACTCACTCGTTTGCATGCAGGTCGGCTTTGCCGAAGCAGCTAAAGAGCAACTCGCTCTGCGAGCGCAAGCAAAGCTTCCTTTTTGCGCCGCTCCTCCGGAGGAGCGCACTTTCGCGAACCGAAGAAGCGAGCAAAAGAAGAAAGAAAAAAAAAATTATAATTTAAATTTTTTAAAAAAATTAAATTCTTTTAATTTTCTTTTTGAAAAGAATGCAACAAATAAATGGGTAAATTGGGTTTTAGAATCAAAAATTCCAAAAAATAATGTAAATGTTGAATCTTTCAATAAAATTGCGCCTTTTACATCAAATTCGCAAGTACAAAGAAGTGGACTTGTAAACAAAGTTTACTCACTCGGCCGCTCCGCAAAAGAGCAAAAGGAAGAAAATCTTTTAAGTAAAAATTTTTATAAATCAGGTTATTCTAAAATTCATGAACTTAAACTAGTTAGTGTTGAAATAGCATCTCCAGAAAAAATAAAAGAATGGGCAGAAAAAGTTTTACCGAATGGAAAGGTTTTTGGAGAAGTTACAAATGCCAATACTTTACACTATAAAACATTTAAACCTCATAAAGGGGGATTATTTTGTGAACGTATTTTTGGTCCCTTAAGAGATTTTGAATGTGCTTGTGGAGTACGTTCAAAACCAATTGAATTGGAATCTTTTCTAAATGAAAATCAACAAAAAAAACGTTTTTTTTGCATGAATTGTGATGTAGAATATACTTGGTCTGTTATTCGTCGCTATCAATTAGGTTATATACAATTAATTTCCCCAGTTAGCCATATTTGGTTTTTAAAAGCAAACCCAAGTTATTTGAGTCTTCTTTTAGATTTTAGACGTAGTCATTTAGAATCTATAATTTATTGTACAGAAGCAATCACATTGGAGAATCTTTGGAAAAATTCACAAACCCTTGGTCTAGATACTTCACCTTCTACATTATATTCAATTTGGCAAAAATTATTAGAAGAAGAAAAATTGATAACAAGAAAGCATAAAGAAACTAAAAAAAGCCACTCAATTTTCACAAAGGGTAGGACAAAAAATATAAATTTTTCTATTAATTATCAATTAAAGCAAAATAAAAAACGTTTGAATTTAATGTATTTATATACAAACAATAAAGATTTATTTTATAAAACAACAAATATAATGTATGATTATATACAAAATTATTTGTATAAAAATAAAATTTTATCAAATAATCAATTTTACAATTATGAAAAATCTTATGAAAAAAGTTTAAAATTGATATATAAAAAAACATTTTTTCAAATTTTAGCATCTTCACAAAGCAAAACTAGCAAACAAAGTTTAAGATCAACTTGTGCAAGCATAGCTTTTGCGTGTTCTTCTTCTTTCGCTCTTTCGCTCTTTCTTTCGCTGCTCTTTCGCGAAGCGAAGGAGCGAAGGCTTCGCCGAACCGCATGCGAAGGAGCAAAGGAGCGAAGCGAAGGAGCAAGGCGAAGAAGCGAGGAGCGAGCAAAAGCAGAAAGAAAAAATCTTCATTTAAAAAATCAAATTATTTCAAATATATATGAAAAAAAGATTATGGAATTTAAAGATAATTTTTTAGTATTAGCAGAATCTATTTTTCAAATTTATTTTATTAAATTGTATCTTAAAGACAAGAATTTTATAATACAAATACCAAATAATATTCTACAACTTTTTTGTGAATTTTTTCTTCTTTATTGTATACAAATTCAATTTCATTTTTATATTAAAAAAAATCCTTTAAATAATTTACCAAAAATTTTATCTGTTAATAAAAAGAAAAAAAGTTCAACTTTTCATCCTCTGCGTTCTTTTGCTTCAGCGGAGCCAATGAAAAGTAGCAAAAGCAAAGTCTTCACTCCGCAAGCAACCTCTTTGATTGATGATTCAAAGGTACTTCTGAATCATACAATAAAAAAAGAAAATAAAAATAATAATAATAACTTGCGCGAGCATAGCTTTTGCACGCTTTCTTCGAAGGAGGCGAGCAAAAGTAAAATTTTTCATTTAAAAAAAATAAAAGAAGAAAATAATAAAATTTTAAAAGTATCTTCAAAAATTAAAAATGGAATTCATGGGGCAACAGGACTTTTTTATTATACAGGTATTTGTGTCTTTAAAAAACAAATAAAATTAAATACTTTTTTTCAAAAAAATAAAAAAATACATTTCAATTTCCCTTATAATAAAGAAACAACATACAAAATTAATTTTAATAAAAAAGATAATTTATTTGAAAATGTTAAACTTTTTTTGAATTCAATTAAATTTTCATCAATTTCCATTTCCAAATCATTCATTCAAAATGTACAATCAAAAAAACAAACAAATTTACTACAAAATTTAATAAGAGAAATTCATTCATATAATAAGAATGATATTTTGTCTCAACAAAAAAATAGAAAAAATATATCAGAAATTTTATATCTTTTATATGAATTTTATAAAAAAGAAATGGTTTCTTATAAAAGAATACCAAAAATTGAATATAAAGTTGTAAACAAAGTTTACTCGCTTCTTCGCTCTGCGAAAGAGCAAAAGAAAGATAAAAAGTATAGTATATTAAATGACATTTACAGCTTAAATACATTTTTGACTCTGTTTTATATAAAAAATCATAAATATAAATTTTCAGAAATTATCAATTTTAACAATCTTATTAATTATCTTTGTAACATTCCAACAAACTTGCAAACAAAGTTTAAGAGCAACTTGCGCAAGCATAGCTTTTGCACGCTTACTTCTTCTTTTGCTCTTTCGCTTGCGGAGCAAAGCGAAGGAGCGAGGCAAAGAAGCGAGGAGGTGAGCAAAAGAAGAAGTAAGAAAGATAAAATTCTTAAAATACAATCTAAAAATGTAATAAATTTAACAAAAAATTGTTCAAATTTAAATTTGAACAAAAAAAACACCCTTAATCAAAGAAAAAAATTTTTATTTTTACAAAAACAAAAATCTTTAATTTTACGAAATCCACAATTTTTTTCATCCATCTATTCTAAAAAAACTTCAAAGAATATATATTCTTCACAATTCTCTGATAATTATAAGAAAACAAAAGAAAGACAATATAAAGAAGATTGGCAAATGTCTTTAAAAAAAAAAATGTTAAAGAATGATCTTTATACAATTTCTTATAGTCATTTATGGTCTTTAAATGCAGATTGGAAATCATTTTTTTATTATAATTCAGCACCAAAAGATTTTGAAGATACACATATTTATTATTCATATCGAAAAGGAAGCTTTTATAATAAATCAAATAAATTTAGTACAAAATTGGATATTCTTTCTCAAATTGATGATATTTTTGTATCAGATTCTATGATTCAAGGTCAAAGAAGCACTGAAGATTTAAAATATAAAAAAATCTTCACACTTTTGCAAAGCGAAGGAGCAAAGGCTTTGTCAAAACGAGAGCAACCAAAAACAAAAGATCCTTATTTAAAATCTTATTTTGGTAGGCAAAATGCAAATAATCAAAGTTTTTCACTTTCATTTCCTCTTTCACTTCGCTCCTTCGCTCCTTCGCATGCGGGTCGGCTTCGCCGAAGCAGCAAAAGAAAGAAAAAAGAAAGCTCAAAGAGTTTGTTTGCAGAACGAATAAAAGAACGAGAAGCAAAAATTATAAAAACAACTGAATTCCTTTCCAAAATTAATACACCTGTTGCAGGAGCAGCAATTGTGAAAAAATTACTTTCTGAATATACACCTTCTGAATTAAAAAAAATGGTTAAACAACACCAAGTATTATTACCTAAATTAAATCAAAATATAAGACAACTAAAAGAAAAAGCAATTAAAAAATTTGATTTTGTTAAAATACAAAAGTTATTAAATAAAAGAGACCATATAATTAGACGTTTAAAATTAATTCGCAAATTTTCTCGTAAAAATGTTGATCCTACTTCAATGATTTTATCTGTTCTTCCTGTTTTACCCCCAGATTTAAGACCTATTTTAAAACTTCAAAACCAAATTGCTGCTTCAGATCTTAATAGACTATATCAAAGAATTATTTATCGAAATGAAAGATTAAAAAAATTTTTAAAAGATCCTTCAACAAGTCAATCATTTGAAATGAAATATGCTCAAAGATTACTTCAAGAAGCTGTGGATAATCTTATCCAAAATGGAAAAGGCAATGTTAAACCTGAAACAAACTCTCGTGGTCAAGCTTTAAAATCCCTTTCTGAAATTTTAAAAGGAAAACAAGGACGATTTCGTCAATATTTACTAGGAAAACGTGTTGATTATTCAGGACGTTCTGTTATCGTAGTTGGACCTAAATTAAAATTATATGAGTGTGGATTGCCTAAAGAAATGGCTATTGAACTTTTTTTACCTTTTTTAATAAAAAGAATTTTACATTATAAAATTGCAAGAACAGTAATTGGTGCAAAAAATTTTCTTTATTCAAATAAAACATATTGTATTAATTTACTGAATGAAATTATGAGAAATCATCCTGTTTTACTAAATCGTGCGCCTACTTTGCATAGACTTGGAATACAAGCCTTTCAACCAAAATTGGTTGAAGGGCGTGCCATTTTATTACACCCTCTTGTTTGTCCAGCTTTTAATGCTGATTTTGATGGAGATCAAATGGCTGTACATTTACCAATTACTGTAGAAGCAAGGGCAGAAGCTTGGACTTTAATATTTTCTAGAAATCATTTAATTTCTCCTGCAACAGGAGATCCTATTGTTTTACCTAGTCAAGATATGGTTTTGGGTTGTTATTATTTAACAAGTGAGAAAAAGAATATTAAAAGATTCCAAAAGCATAACAAAGATTTTGTAAATTCACCAAACCAACTTCTTTCTTTGCACGCAGAGCAAAGTCAATTTATGATTGACAAAGACAAAGATGTAGAGCTTTGCGAAAGCGCAAGCACTCACGGAGCTAAGAGCACTGCACTTTGTACACATACAAAAACAAATGAAAATTTAAATATTAATGATAAAAAATATAATCGTTTCTTTTGTATTTCAAATTTATTTAATTTGGAAAAAGTTTTAAATGCTTACCAATTAGGTAAAATATCAGTCCAATCGATTGTATGGATAAAATGGAAAGGAAACATACAATTTGCAAATGAACCTTTATCTATGTTAGAAATTCGTTTAACTCGTTACGGTATTCGTGATCAAATACATTCAAAATCTTATAAAAGAATTGATAAAGAAGAAAATATTTTAAATCAATATATTCGAACAACTCCAGGACGTATTTTAATAAATAATATTGCTCAAAAATGTATGCTTTTATAAAAAAACCTTTAATTTTAATATATTTAAACTTATAAATTTTGTATTGGTTTTTTTGAACAAAGTTTGGTTTTTCTTTGCTTTTTTACTTTGAAATTGTAGGTCTTTGGGGGAATAAAAGACTTTTATTCCCCCAAAGACCTACAATTTCAAATAATTTTGTTTCTTTCATAGATTTCAAATAATCAAATAAAACAAAAAGATACTATAAGTAAAGTAATTATTTTATTTATTTTCTTTTTTGAATCTTTGATGATCCTCTATTTTAGATTTCTTCACTTCTTCAGCTTTGCCAAAGTGCCAGTGCAACCTTTTTTGAATTGGCTCACCAGCTGCATTTGCTTTGTGAACAGCCAATGAGCCGATTCAAAAAAGCAAGCAAATTCAAAGATTGGCAAAGAAGACAATATCTTTTATTTAATAAATAAAAGAAAAATAAATTCTTTCAAATTTAAATTGTTAAAGATGAAAAAAATTAACTAAATGCACCGTATAGGAATTGAACCTATCTTAAATCGATTATGAGTCGATTGCCTCTTCCGCTCAGCCAACGGTGCTTTTGTTTAAAAAAAAATATAAACAAAATATAATAATAAATTGTGTGCTTCGTTTGGAATCCAAGAGTCCAAACGAAGCACACAATTTATTATTATATTATATAAAAAATTTATTATAGAGGACCTGAAATACCTTGTTTACGAATCATTAAGAAATGTGCTAACATAAATACTGCTGTAATTAATGGTAATAAGAAAGTATGTAAACTATAAAAACGAGTTAAAGTTGCTTGTCCTACTCCTACACCACCTCTTAAAAGTTCAACTAAAGGACCTCCTACATAAGGAATTGCTTCTGGAACCCCTGTTACAATTTTAACAGCCCAGTAAGCAACTTGGTCCCAAGGAAGAGAATATCCTGTTACTCCAAAAGATACAGTACATACAGCCATGATAACTCCACTTACCCAAGTTGATTCTCTTGGTTTTTTAAACCCACCAGTTAAATAAACACGACAAACATGTAAAATCATCATTAATACCATCATACTAGCTGACCAACGGTGAATTGAACGGATTAACCATCCAAAATTTACTTCTGTCATAAGATATTGAACAGAAGCAAATGCTTCTGCAACTGTAGGACGATAATAAAAAGTCATTGCAAAACCTGTTGCTACTTGTACAAGGAATAAAGTAAATGTAATTCCACCTAAACAATAGAAAATATTTACATGAGGTGGTACATATTTACTTGTAATATCATCTGCAATCGATTGAATTTCTAATCGTTCTTCAAACCAGTCATAGACTTTACTCATAAAAAGAATTAAAAAATTGTGTTGCCATTAAACGTAAAATTAATTTTTTTGAATTACTGACCTTCTTACTTTTCTTTTACATCTTTGCTCTGGGCCATCTACAATTGACGATGCATTTTGCTCGTGGAGCAAAGATGCAAAAGTAAATTTTATTTACAAGTTTTGGTTTTTTTCTGTTCTTTTTTTTCCAATTTTTTGTATTCCTTCTTCACTTTGCTTTTTTTTTTAATTTAAGAATGTTCAGGATTGAAAATTGTTCTTTTGTTCAAGATCTTTGATATTCTGTGTCAATCTATTTGTCAACTCGCTCCTTCGCTTCGCGAAAGAGCGCAAGCAAAGCTTTTGCTCTTGCGCAAGCATAGCTTTTGCGCAAGCAAAAGCCGGAGGAAAAGCAAAAGTCAAAGATTATCTTTTCTGAATAATATAAAATTAATAACTTGTAAACAAAGTTTACTCACTCTGCTTGCGGAGTTAAAGAAAGAGCAAAAGTAAATAAAAAAAAATGATCCTAAGAGTGTTCATGATCTTTTATTATTCTGAACCCTATAATTAATAAGAAAGAATAATCAAAGAATAATTAAAGAATGGGAAAGAAAAAAGGAAACAAAGAATCTAAGATTTGAAAAAACCAAAAAGTGAAAAACTAAAAGACCAATTTTATTAGATACCATAAAACATAACTAAAAAAAATAAAATTATCTAAAAAAACCTTTTTCTTTTGTTACAAATGGTAATAGACCCATAATTCGAGCACTTTTAATTGTTTTTGCAATATAACGTTGTTGTTTTGCACTTAATTTTGTTTGTCTTCGAGGTAGAATTTTCCCTCCTAATCCAATATATCTCTGTAATAAACCACAGTGTTTATAATCAATAATTCTTGAGTTATAAATTGCTTTTTCTGGTTTTTCTTTTAATAAAATTAAAAATGATTTTGGTGGAATAATTGGTTTCATAGGTTTTTTACTTTTACGTTGCTCTAACATTTTTTGTTTTTGTTTTGTAGCACGTGCTAAAATTTGTGAAACAGATAAAACTTTACGTCTTGATAATCCACGATTTTTAGTATCTTTCATTTGTGATTTAAATGCTTTTACTTTACTAAAATTTTTTGTTAACATATTTATATTATATAATATTTAAAAACATTACTATAGTATATATTATTTTTAATATTTAAAACAAAATGTTTTAAAATCATAAAAAAACTTTAATTAATAAATTTTATATACTAAATAGCTATTTGTTACTTTTTAAAAATTATTTACTTTGTTTAAACTTTAATATTTAAAACATAACTTTAGCTTTTCTTTTTGTGCAAGCATAGCTTTTGCGCGCTCTCTTTTGCTGCTTCGGTGCGCTAGCGCGTTCTTCGCATGCGGAGCGCAGCGAAGGAGCGAAGACCCGCATGCGAAGAAGCGAAGAAGCGTGCAAAAGCCGGAGCAAAAGCTATGCATCTTCCTCCTCGCGCTAGCGCACCGAAGGAGAGCTTCCTCTTCGCTTTGCAAAGAGCGCGAGTTAACAAGTTAAAAATTATTATTTATAATTAATATATGTTTATATATATATAAAGATTTTATTTAATCAAACCATACACTTTTATTATTGATAATAGTAAAAATGTTATTTCTTTTACTATGCTTAGCTTTGCTACTCAAACATGCACAAAAAGATTTCTAATCAAATTTTAATATAGATTAAAAATATTGTCAAGAAAGAAAATTTTATTCTTATTTTTTTTTATTATTTCCTTTTGGTTGATTCAAATGGTTGATTTAAAAAAAATTATTTGTGCTGCTTCTTCATATTGAATATTTTTCTTTTACTTTCATTCAAAAATAGAAAGAGAAAAGTATATTGTTTTTTTCTGAATTTTTAATTCAGAAAAAAACAATATATTATTTAAAGAAGAAGTTGTATATTAGAATTATGAATTCTAAGAACTTGCAAACAAATTTTGCAATCAACTTGCACTCTCCTTCAGTCTGAAGAAGAGCGTTGTGGAAGAAGCATAGCTTTTGCGTGCTTTCTTCTTCTTCGCATGTGGTCTGGAGGAAGCAGCAAAGGAGGAAGTTTTGCCTCCTTCTTTGCGAAGCTTCCTACGGAGCGCAAGCATAGCTTTTGTGCGCTTTCTCTTGCGCTCCGTAGGAAGCTTCGCGATGCATAGTTTTTGCGCGCTCTCGCGAAGCGAAGGAGCGAGCAAAAGTCGAAGGAGCGAGCAAAAGGAAGAAGCGAGCAAATGAAGAAGGAAAAAATGAAAAAAATCTAAAATTTAAAAAATAAAAATGCAATAAAATTTAATTTTGTGTTTGTGTATCTAATCCAGATGTTGCACTTTCACGACTTTCTAATAGTTTTTGTTGTTGGCTATCATGATAATCCCATACTTTGCTAGTCATCTCCATAATATCTTGAAGAACTTCATTTGTTGCAATTTCATCAGCTAACCCATAATAAACGGCTTCTGTGGCTGTTAGATAAAAATCACGATCTAAATCACGTAAAATTTTATGTCTTGGACGATAAGTACTTAATGAATAAATTTCAGCAACATCTAATCTAATTTTCATAATTTCAAGAGAATCAATCCAAATATCAGAAGCTTGACCAGAAATTGCACTTTCTGGTTGGTGAATCATAACGTGGCAACCTTCTGTAACATAACGTTCTCCAATAGTACCACCTGCAAGAGCAAGAGAAGCTGCTGAAGCTGCAACTCCTAAAGCTAATGTCATAGAACCTGCTTTGATAAATTGAAGAGCATCATGTACTGTAATACCATTACCAACAGAACCTCCAAATGAATTAATTACCATAAAAACTTTTTTAGATTCTTCATCTTGTAAAGAACGTTCTGTTTGTTTTCTATAATAATCACGATATTCTCTATAATTTGCTTCTGTTGTTTCATAATTATTTAAACTTAAATAATTTGCTGAACCATTTTCTTTATAAGACATTTCTTTTGCATAGTCTCTACGTAATTGTCGTTGAGCAAATGCTTTTTCTGTATTTGAAAGTTGAACTTGTTTCTCTTGCATTTTTGAAAAAAATTCTTTTTGAGCTTTATAAGACTGAAATTTATGTAATTTTTCTTGTGCTCCTTCATGTGAAGAGTTTTGAGAAAGAGGTGTTTGATTTTGCAATTGTTGTAATTTTGTTAAAAAATTATTATTATTAGAAGACATATTTAAATCTTTAACGGACAAAGATGTTAAATTTGATAGAAATCGAAATGGGGAATAAATATCAAAACCATTATTTAAATTTGTATCATTGAAATTTTTTTTATTTAAAATATCTTTGTTAGAAAAAAGTTTAAAAAGAGTCATTAATTTAGAAAATTCATTATTATTTGAACTCTCTAATGAATTTTTTAGATCATATAAAAGTCCAGCTTGATCCCCAGTTACATCTTGAGCTAATAGTTCTGCTAAATAAAATAAATAAGGTTCATCTGAATAATCAAAAAACTGAGCATTCCAATTTAACCACTCTAATGAAATTTTTTGAAGTGTATCTCGTTCTAAACGATAGTTTTCATCAATTGCTAAATCTTCTTCTGAAATCATTAAATCTTCAAGAGATCTTTCTTTTTTCTTAAATTGAGAATCATTTGTTATTGAATTTCCTGCAAAATTTGATGCAGAACCATCACCTGGTGATGGAGAACGTGAGGTTTTCTTTTGTGAACTTTTAAATAAACCACTATTTTCCATTTCTTTTTTTTCCAATTCTTTTGATCGGTCTTCCATGTGGATGTTAATTAACAGTCCACAGATTTGGTTACAAAGTTCATCATCTAAATATTGCATTAAAAAAACCATTCTTCTACGAAAAATAAAATTATAAATATCAGTCCATTGTGCTGGAAGTTCTTCTCCCCAACAATAAATAATTCTAGGTACTCCAATTGGCATTTTTTTTAATAAAACAAAAAATTACATTTTTTTAAATATTTTATATTTATGTTTGTCTTTTCTTTTTAATCAAAAATTGTTCTTCTTTTGCTTTTCCTCCTTCACCACGCTCTGTACACGAAGAAGAGCGCACGTGAAGCGGTTAAAAATTAAAAGAATACTCTTTGATTTGAAGAAAAAAATTTTTTTTTCTTTGTTTTTTACAATTTTTATAAATAAAAAACTTTTATAATATTTCAGAGATAAAAAACCAATTTTTGTTTTGATTAAAGACAAAAAAAATAAAATTATTTTTTTAAATTGTTATGTAGACCTTTTTTTTTATTAACAAATTTCATTTTAATGCCTTCGGTCGGACTCGAACCGACACGCACAAGTGCACTGGTTCCTAAAACCAGGATGTCTACCAATTTCATCACGAAGGCTTAAAAAAAAAAAATATTTATGTTTTTTAATTATACTATAAATTTTAAAAGAATTCTATATAAATTAAAAAAATATATTTATTAAATCATTCTTTAATTTATATAGAATGATTTAATAAAGAAACTTGGAATTTATTTGCGCTTTGCTCCTTCGCATGCGGGCCGGTTCGCGAAGCGAAGAAGCAGCGAAGAAGAAGGAAGTGCATGCAAAAGCTATGCATTTTCCTCTTCGCATGTGGGTCGGTCGCGCTAGCGCGTCGCTCCTTCCTTTTGCACGCTTCTTCGCTTCTTCGCTTCGCGAAAGAGAGCGCGCAAAAGCTATGCTTGCGCAAGGCAAAGCGAAGAAGAAGCAGCAAAGGAGAAGGCGCTTCCTTCTTCTTCGCTCCTTCACGGAGCGAAGAAGAAGCAGCAAAGGAGAAGGCGCTTCCTTCTTCTTCGCTCCTTCACGGAGCGAAGAAGAAGCAGCAAAGGAGAAGGCGCTTCCTTCTTCTTCGCTCCTTCACGGAGCGAAGAAGAAGCAGCAAAGGAGAAGGCGCTTCCTTCTTCTTCGCTCCTTCACGGAGCGAAGAAGAAGCAGCAAAGGAGAAGGCGCTTCCTTCTTCTTCGCTCCTTCACGGAGCGAAGAAGAAGCAGCAAAGGAGAAGGCGCTTCCTTCTTCTTCGCTCCTTCACGGAGCGAAGAAGAAGCAGCAAAGGAGAAGGCGCTTCCTTCTTCTTCGCTCCTTCACGGAGTGACAAAGGAGCTAAGCACAAGTTTAATAATGAATAAAAGTTTTTAAATACCAATTTTTTTAATAAAATTTGTTTTTTTATAAAGAATCATTTAATTTAAATTTACGAATTCCTTTATCTGTTTTTAAAGAAATAGTATCTTTTAAACTACAAATATAATTTGGAAATAAAATTTTTCTGTTATTAACCTGCACATTTCCTTGATTAATTAATTGAAGTGCATTTGTAATTGAAGATGTTAAATTTCTTTTATATAAAACATAAGCTAATGTTTTTTCTAACCCTTTTTTATAAAAACGCATTTTTTTATAATATTCTTGTAAATTGCGGTGAACTAGTTTTAATGATTTTTCTTTCATTGCTACAGAAATAACATCTTTTGGTTTACACATATAACTTGGAATATTTACTTTTTGATTATTAACACGAATATGTCCATGGCCAATTAATTGGCGAGCTGCTACAATTGTGGGAGCCATATTTAAACGAAACACAATATTGTCCAATCTCATTTCTAATAACTGTAATAAAACTTGACCTGTTGACTCTTTCATTTTTTTAGCTTGACGCACATATTTAACTAATTGTTTCTCATTAATACCATAATTATAGCGTAATCTTTGTTTTACTTTTAAACGAATTAAATAATCTGATTCACTTGAATCAAAAGGACGACTTTTGAATAACTTTGTTAATCCATGTTGTCCAGGAGGTAATACTTTTCCTTCTAAAGCTCCTCTACCTTTAAAAGATCTACGGAAAGGTTTTTTTCTTGTAAAACCTCTTAATTTACCAATTCTACGAATAATTCGTAAACGTGGACCTAAATATCTTGACATAATAAGAATTTATTTACATTTTTATTTACTTTAATAAATCGATTTCAATTTCTATGTTTTTCTTAACTTTGTGAAAAGTATGTATGCTTTACTTTGATGTATGCTGATCTGAAGTAAAGCCATGTTTCAAATACAGTAGAAAAAGCAAAGAGCAAGACAAAAAAATTAATGAAATTTTGGTTTACCCCCAGGGGAATTCGAATCCCCGTTTTCTCCGTGAAAGGGAGGTGTCCTAGGCCTCTAGACGATGGGGGCCTTTTTTATATATTTGTAAATTATGTTATTTTATTTATAATATTTTACAAATATATAAAAAATTGTCAAGAAAATTGAAGTTTATTAATAAAGTATTTTAAAAATATTCAAATCTTTAAAAATTTTATTTGATATTTAGACAATATAAAATTGACACAAAAAAATTAATATGTAATAATATTGTGTATATTTATTAATTTTTTACTAGATATATCAATATCTATTTATAATTATTATTTTTATCTTGAAAAATAAAATAACGCTCTTAGTTCAGTTGGTAGAACGCAGGTTTCCAAAACCTGATGTCGTGGGTTCAAGTCCTACAGGGCGTGAATAATAAAAAAAACTTTTTTCAAATTTGAACTTGTAAATAAAATTTACATTGCTCTCCTTCTTCTTAGCTCCTTAGCTGTGCTCTACTTCTCGCGCTAGCGCACCGAAGGAAATGCGCAGAAGGAGCAAATCGAAGGAAGTGGAGCAAAAAAGTCCAAAAGAAGGAGATTAGGCAAAATTTCTAGAAAAAACTTCCAAATAAAAAAATTTAAGGTTTCTTGTAAATAAAATTTACTTCAATACTTCGCTCTGCGAAAGAGCAAAAGTTAGTTCTGTATCAAAATTTTTTTAATAATCAAATTAAAAAAATTTTGATACAGAACTAACTTTTAAGTGATATACAAAAGTTAGTTCTATATCAATCAAACTTGTAAATAAAATTTACGTTGCTCCTTCGCTCTCCTTCTTCTTCACTCCTTCGCATGCTTCCTCCAGACCAAAGGAAGCGGAGCGCAGAAGAGCAAAAGTAAGTTTTTTTAATTAAACTTATTGGTTACAAAGTAATTGAGAAATAGAATTTCAAAGAATCTTCAACTTTCTTGTAAATTTTGTTTACAAGCAAAAGTTAGACTATAAATAGTCATAAAATAATCATAAGTATATGAAATTTTAACCAATATTCTTTTATTATAATTTATTATAAATGATTAAAACCGATTTTTAATTTGGAAAAAAAAATAAAACTTGTAAACAAAGTTTACAAGCAAAAGCTAAAAAAATGAAAATAAGCATTCGCGGAGCGATTTATGCTTTTTTATAAAAATATTTTTATCTTTTCAATTTTAATCCTTTTTCATTTAATTTTTTTATCAATAAAATTAAAGATTGATTCCCAATTCCTGGAACTTTTTTTAAATCTTCAATTTGATAATTTAAAAGATTTTGTATACTTATTATATTTACATTTTTTAAACTATTTTTTATACGAAAAGGTAAATCAAGAGAATCTATAGTACAATTTTCTTTTTGAAAATTTTGTTTCAGAATATTTAATTCTGGATTATTTTTTATTTCATTATTTGAATTTGAAAAGGGAGGAATTTTTTTTTTTTCAATAATAGACAGTTCGTTTACTTCTTTTACATCTTTTTCTAGTTGTGCTCTGTTTTTAGAAAAATGAAGAAGTGGGTTTGTTTCTTTGGCAAAGCCTACGTGCTCCTTTGCATTGGCTCCGTCAAAGCGCAAACTAGAAGATTCTTTATTATAAGATTGTGAATAACCAGAAATTTCAAATAAATTTTTTTTTAATTTTTTTAAATTATTAGATTTATAAAAACTGTAATCATATTTTACTTTTTTAATAATTTTAGAATAAAATTTATTTTCTTTTAAAATTGATTTTGCAAAAATACTATTTAATATTTTCATTTGTTCAAGTTTTGAAAAAATTAAATTTAATTGACTTAAGGCTGAATATACAGCATCGCGGGGGTGTATGCTGCCATTTGCCCAAAGTTCTAAAAGAATTACCTGATTGCTTGGATTTAATTCTAAAGAGCCATAAGACTCAATGATATAATTAACTTTCAAAATTGGTGTAAATACTGGATCTAACCATAAAGTTTTTGTATTTTTAAATATTTTTTTATTTTCTTCACTTCTTTCTTTTGGCAAAGCAAAAGTGGAGTTCATTGGCTCTTTTGCATTGGCTTTGCTGAAGCGGTTCTTTGCTCCTTCGCTTCGCTCCTTCGCTCCTTCGCTTCGCGAAAGAAAGAGCGAAAGAGCGCTTGCGCGAACTGAAGAAGAAGAGACCTTTGAATTTGCTTCGCGAAGACGATAGAGAATATTTTTTTCTAGATTTTTATTAGAAAGAGTTTCATTTTTTTTAAAAGTTTCACTTTCAAATAACCATGAAAATTCTTTTTCAACTAAATTTTTATTTATTTGATTATATTTTACTTTTGAATTTTGCATTTTTGTAAAACCTTCACAAATTGTGAATCGAATGTTTAAAAAACCATCTGTAGTAAGTGTTGCTATATATTGATTTGGGTCAACACTTATGACAGATGCTGGCAATTTTAAATCTGAAGCTCTAATAATTCCAGGTCCTCTTGCTTGTAAATATCCGTAAAGTGGTTTTTTAGTTGAATTCAAATCAGATTTTGGAATCTGATAAAATTCTTCTTTGTTTGGTAAAAATTCTGAAAATGTTTTTTTTTGTTGATTATTATTATATTTTAACACTATTTCTTTAAAATTTAATAATAAATCTAAAATTGACTCCCTAATTCCAGGAAAAGTACAAAATTCATGTTCAACTCCTTCTATTTCAATACTTTCAATACCTAATCCAGGAATTTCAGATAATAAAGTTCTTCTTAAACCATTAGCAACTGTTAAACTTTGACTTGAATTAAAAGGACCTAAATAAAAACAGCCATAAAAATTTGTAGGACTTTCTAAAATACATTCTTTGCAAGTCAGAAAAAAATTTGTCATATTATATGATTCTGAAAAAAAAATTTCTTTCTTACTTTTGCTCGCCTCCTTCGACTTTTGCTTGCGCAAAAGCTATGCATCTTCGCTCCGCGAAGGAGCGAAGTGCAAGAAAAAACACGCAAAAGCTATGCATCTTCCTCCTTCTTCGCTTCTTCGCAAAGCGAAGAAGAAGCGAGGAAGTTTCCTCTTTACTTCGCAAAGGAGCGCAAGTTAAAATAAGGAGTTTTGTTTGTTGCCATTAATTATATTTCTTTTTTTTTAATTACAAATTGTTCTCACTAAATTAAATTTAAAATAATAACTTTTTTAAATAATAAAATCTGGTTTCAAAAATTGTCATAAACAAAAACTGACAAAATATTTTTAATTTTGAAAAAATAATCTTATGTGGTTTGTGAAAAGCAATAAAATTTAAATCTTTGATATTTTTATTTTTTAAGGAAATGATTTTTAAAAAAATTAGAATAGTTATATAAATTCAAGAAAAACACAAATTTTTAAAAAATTGTTAGAGTAAAAAGTAAAAATAACAGTAAATCAAAGATTCTTTAATTTACTTTTGCTCGCTCCTTCGGCTTTTGCTTTTCTTCGCATGCGGAGTGTAGCGAACCGAAGCAAAAGCTATGCATCTTCGCTTCTTCTTCGCTTTGCGAAGAAGGAGCGAAGCGCAAGCAAAAGCACGCAAAAGTTATGCATTGCATAGATTTCTCTTTGCTCCTTCTTCGCTCCTTCGCTGCGCTCCGCATGCGAAGAAGAAGCGTAGAACGAGCGCAAGTTAAAATAAATAAAATAATAAAATTTAAGATTAACAAAATAGCTATTATACTTAAAGGATAATTTATTATTTTAATTTTTAATTTACTTTTACTTGCGCAAGTTAAGAGCTAAGATAATATGTTTATAAGTTTTTTAATGCCTACTACTAGATTCGAACTAGTGACTTTCCGCGTATGAAACGGATGCTCTGGCCAACTGAGCTAAGTAGGCAAAAATTTTTTTTTAAGGAAGTTTTAAATAATAATTTATCATTTATGATGATTTTATCTTATTATTGTAAAATTTTCAATAATTAAATATATCTTTATATTTAAAATATTTAAATAGTAAAAAACTATTTTTTTAAATTTTGCTCTATTTTATTAAAATTAATATTTGAGCTTAGTAGGAATCGAACCTACATTAGAAACTTAGAAGGTTCCTGTCCTATCCATTAGACGATAAGCTCTAAAATTGTTTTGAAATTATTTTGCTTGCTCCTTCACTTTGGTTCAGTGATTTTTTGTATTGGCTTCACAGAAGCAAGCAAGCACACCAAGCAAAGACAAAATAATTTTTTAATAATTAACAGAATTAGAAAATAAACAAAATATATATTATATAAAGAAATAACAACATTATTTTATTTAAAAAGCAAAATTTTGTCAAATATTAAAATTTGTAAATACTTTATTACTATAAAAATACAATTATGTATTATAAGCACTTTTTTATTTTTTATAAAAAAACTACCAACAACATAATTGTATTTTATAAATATTTTATTAGAATAAACCAAAAGTTAAACTAATTTCAATTGGTAATGTTGCACCAATTCCTAACCATACTGCAACAAAAGTACCAAAAAGGAAGAAAGTTGTAGCTACTGGTCTACGGAATGGATTTTGAAACTTATTAATATTTTCAACAAATGGAATTAACATTAAGCCTAAAGGTACAGCTGCCATGAACAGTACACCTAATAATTTGTTAGGCACTGTGCGTAAAAGTTGGAATACTGGGTAGAAATACCATTCTGGTAAAATTTCTAATGGTGTAGCAAAAGGGTTTGCTGGTTCTCCAATAGCTGCAGGGTCTAAAACAGCTAATCCAATTACACATGCAAATGTTCCTAAAATACAAACTGGGAAAATATATAAAAGATCGTTTGGCCAAGCTGGTTCTCCATAATAGTTATGACCCATACCTTTTGCTAATTTTTCTTTTAAAACTGGATCTGATAAATCTGGTTTTTTTGTAACTGACATTTTTTATTTTATTTTTTAAACAGCGTCAATACTATTTTTTTTATTATAAACAAATAATTTAACTAATCTTACTTCTTTTGGGCACTCCTTCGAAGAAAATGTGCAAAAGCTATGCAGCTTCTTCTCCGGAGGAAGCTTCACAAAGGAGCTTCCTCCTCTCCGTAGGAGCTAGCGCGTTGCTCCTTCCTTTTGCACGCTTCTTCGCTTCGCGAGAGCGCGCAAAAGCTATGCATCTTCGCTTCTTCGCGAAGCGAAGAAGGAGCGAAGCGCTCCGAAGGAGGCAAAGCGAATAAAGAGAGTGCAAGTTGCTCTTTGGGTCAGTGCGCTAGAAGGAGCAAAGTTAATTTACTATTGACAAAGTAAACAAAGTTTACAAGTTCTCTCAAAATAATTGTAGATTTTTTTTAATTTATTATCTAACTTTTTTTTAGTGTAAATAAAAGATTGGCACTAATTTTTAATTGAGAACAAACATAGATTAAAAAAAAAGATTAAATAATCTTTTTATATTTGAAAAATAATAAATTCTTGAAAATAAAGGTTCATAATTTTTGAAATTTAATTTTAATAATTGAATTTGCTTTGCATGCGGGTCGGTCGCGCTAGCGCGTTGCTCCTTCCTTTTGCACGCTTCTTCGCTTCTTCGCTTCGCGAAAGAGAGCGCGCAAAAGCTATGCTTGCGCAAGGCGAAGCGAAGAAGAAGCAGCGAGTGAAAGAATTGCTTTTTATTTTCTTTTTTTAGAATATGATTCTTTTAAAATCAGAAATATAAAAGCAATAAAAGATAGTAAAAGAATTAATTCTTTTGCAATTTTTATATGATCTACAATTTAAGATTGACGAAGTAATTATTTAATTTACTTTTGCTTTTCCTCTTGTGCTTTGCTCCTCCGGAGGAAGATGCATAGCTTTTGCGCAAGCAAAAGCCGGAGCAAAAGCTATGCATTGCGAAGCTTCCTCTTTGCTCTGCGAAGGAGTGCGCGCGAAGCGGTTAAATAATGATGATAATCTAAAATTGACAACTTGTTCTTTGCTCCCCCAAAGAAGCAAAAAACAAATAAAATTAAAATTTCGAACCTTTTAAACAAACTTTTTTTATTTGCTAAGAAAATTTTTTTTATATATTTAAATTTTTAAACCGCTCCTTCAAAGAAAGTGTAAACTTTGTTTACGCGCGGAGCGAGCAAAAGTATGAAAATAATACTAAATTAAAGAGAAAAAAAATATTTAAATATTCTTTCATTAAATCTTTGATGTCAAATTATCATTGAATTTTCTTATTTGGCTTGGTTCTGCAAAGCCTTTGCTCCTTTGCATGAGGTCTTCGCTTCGCCTCCTTCTTCTTCGCTCCTTTGCGGAGCGAAGGCAAAGTAATTGACTTGCGCTTCGCTCCTTCGCGGAGCGAAGATGCATAGCTTTTGCTCCGGAGGAAAAGCAAAAGTAAAATATTATTTTATAAATTACTTTCAGAAAGCAAACTCAAAGATTGACGCAGTAATTATTTGATTAAATCATTCTTTAATTTATTAAAGAATGATTTAATCAAAGAAGTGATTATTTAATTTACTTTTGCTCTTCTTCCAGACCAAAGGAAGCGCTTCTTCGGTGCGTTAGCACGACTGACCCGCATGCGAAGAAGAGCGCGCGCGAAGCGGTTAAATAATGACAATATAAAGAATTTTAACTAAAAAGTCAGAATAAAAAAAGATAAAAGGTTTAAAAATAAAAAGTAAAAAGCAAAAAATTATTTTGAAAAAAATTAGAAATTCATTTCAGCTAATTGTACTTTTTCAAATTGTTTTTTCTTAAGAACTAGTAATACTTGAGCTAATAAAACAGTAAAGAAGAAAGCTAATAATCCTTGAATACGAGCAGGGTTTTGTAAAACAATTTCTTCATCTTTTTGTCCAAATCCACCAACATTTGGATTATTTGTTAAAGGTTGATCTTGTTGTACAGTATCTCCTTCTTTAACTAATAATTCTGGACCAGCAGGAATTTTTTCTACAATAGATTGTCCATTTGATGTTTCAATAGTAATTTCATATGCTTTTTTCCCAACAACTACACTTGTAATTTTACCTGTTGCTGGTGAATTAAATAAATTATTATTTGATTTTGAACCATCTGGGTAAACTTGACCACGTCCTCTATTTCCTCCTAAATAAATCGGATATTTTAAGTAAGAAACATTTTTATTTGTGGCAGGGTCTGGAGATAAAATAGGTACTACCATTTCACTATAATTTTTACCAGGTACTGGACCAACAATTAAAATATTTTTTTTCTCTGGACTATATGGTTGATAATATAACTTTCCAACTTTCTTTTGCATTTCTTCTGGTACACGATCTGCTGGAGCTAATTCAAATCCTTCTGGTAAAATTAAAACCATTCCAACATTGATGTCTCCTTTTTTCCCATTTCCTAATACTTGTTGTACTTGTTTATCATAAGGAATTTTAACAACAGCTTCGAAAACTGTATCAGGAAGTACTGCTTGAGGAACTTCTAATTCAACTGATTTTTGAGCTAAATGACAGTTTGCACAAACAATTCTTCCATTAGCTTCACGTGGGTTTTCATAGTTTTGTTGAGCAAAAACAGGATATGCTTGTGCTGGTGACATTCCATTAAAAATGATACCAAAAACAATCCCCACAGATAAAATCATTTTTTTAAATGACCCTTCAAAATTATTATATGACATAATATTTCTTTTGTTTAAAATAAAGAGTTATCAAAAACAACTTCAAATAATTTTTTATAAATTTTTTTTTGTTTTTTTAGTATTCTTTGATATTTCTTTCCTAATATAAGATATTGCGCTCCTTTGCGAAGTGAAAGGAAGCGTCTTCTGCGCTCCTTGAAGGAGCGCAGAAGAAGGAAGTTCTTTGCGCCTTCCTTTTGCTTGCGCAAAAGCTATGCTTGCGCTCCGGAGGAGACAAAGTGAAGAAGAGTGTAAGTTAAAAACTAAAAGAACATTTAAATTATTTGATTTTATCTAAAATTTAAAGTTAATTAAAAAAAAGAAGTAATTATTTTTTTTAATAAATTATTAAAATAAAGTTTTAAATCCTATAATTTTATAGGACATAGTAATTTTTTAATTTACTTTTGCTCGCTCCTTCGCTTTGCGAGAGCGCGCAAAAGCTATGCATTGCGTGTTGGTCGCGTGCTCGGTTGCACGCTCGGCTCTGCCGAAGCACCGAAGCACCGAAGAAGCAAGTTAAAAACTAAAAGAATAATAGATTTTAAATAATCTGCTATTCTAATAATAAAAAATTTCAAATACTAAACAAATAGTTTTTTATTTTTTATATATATTACTTATTATTTTTAAAAATAACTAAAAATAAAGAAATTTTCTTTTTTTTTTATTTACTAATAATTTTTTATAAACAAAAATTATTGGTAAATTTATTTTATTTTATATATTGTTTTATACAAATTTTGTTATTATTTTTTTATAATATTTATTTAAAAAAATTAAACTGCTCTGCGCGTAAACTTTGTTTACGCGCGGAGCGAGCAAAAAATAGATAATTTTATTAATTAATAACAAAAAAATTTTAAAACTTAAAGTTTAATTTTTCTTCTCTATATGATTATTATATCATAATAATTTTTATAAACATTTTTAAAATATAGAAAAATTGTTAAAAAAAATTGTACTTTTGCTCGCTCCTTTGCTCCTTCGCTTCTTCGCTTTGCGAAAGAGAGCGCACAAATTATAAATTAATTATGCTTAATACTAAAGTTAACCTTGACGTTGTTTATGTTTTGGATTTGTACAAATTACCATAACTTTACCTTTTCGACGAATAAGTCGACATTTTGTACAAATTTTTTTTACAGAAGAACGAACTTTCATAATTTTGAAATTTTCATTTTTTTTAACTATTGTTCAAAAATACAATAATATTTTTTGTATATGAACTTTATTTGGAATCTTATTCTTTCTTTAATATTTTGACTTTTGTTCACTCCTCCGTTTCTTCGCTCTTTCTCCGAAGGAGCTTCCTTTGGAGCGAAAGAGCTTCCTGTCTTTGCTTCTTCTTCTTCGCATGCGGAGCGCAGCGAAGGAGCGAAGAAGAAGCGAAGGAGAAGAAGAAAGCGCGCAAAAGTCAAAATATTAAATCATTCTTTGAGTTTTTGCTTGCTCTGTGCGTAAACAAAGTTTACGCGCAGAGCAAGCAAAAATCAGAATAATCAACAATTCCAAAAAAACCAAAAACATTTGACACAAATAAATAAATAAAATTAAACTAAAAAGAATTCAATGTTTTCTTCTTTTATTTGATTTTCTCCAGATATTTTTAAAGGATTTTGTTCATATTTATTATTATTACTAGTTGGATTTAAATAAAAATCTGACAATAATGAAAATAAATTTGAATCTGATAATTCTCGTGGAATAACACCTTCTGGTTCTGTAAGTAATTGATCTGCAATATTTAAATAATAATCACAAATAAAAGTAATTGTTTTTTCTGTTTCAGCCATTTCAAATAAAGTTTTACCTTTAACTCGAGAAATACGAATATCTTCAATTAAAGGAAGAACTTCTAAAACTGGGATTGGGCAAGCTTCAACATATTTTTCAATTAAATCTCTTTTATTTGTTCGATTTCCAATTAAACCAGCTAAACGTAAAGGATGTGTGCGAGCTTTTTCTCTTACTGAAGCACAAATTCTGTTTGCTGCAAAAAGTGCGTCAAAACCATTATCTGTAACAATAATACAATAATCTGAATAATTTAATGGAGCAGCAAAACCTCCACATACAACATCTCCTAATACATCAAATAAAATAATATCATACTCATAAAAAGCATTTAATTCTTTTAATAATTTTACTGTTTCTCCAACAACATAACCTCCACATCCAGCCCCTGCTGGTGGCCCTCCAGCTTCTACGCAATCTACCCCTCCATAACCTTGATAAATAACATCTTCAGGCCATACATCTTCATAATGATAATCTTTTGATTTTAAGGTATCAATAATAGTAGGAATCATAAATCCAGTTAATGTAAATGTAGAATCATGTTTTGGATCACAACCAATTTGTAAAACTTTTTTACCTCTTCTTGATAATGCTAAAGAAATATTACAACTTGTTGTTGATTTTCCTATTCCTCCTTTACCATATACAGCTAATTTCATAATTATAAAATTTATTTTTTTTTTCAAGAACCACTTCCGTTTTTTTATTTTTAAATACATGAGCTCCCTTTTAATAAAACCATTTGGGTTACTCCTACCATTCCAAAAGTCCCGGGCTATTCTCCTGCTTACACAGTACTGGCCATTATTGGATACAGTAATTGTGGATGGTTATTAAACCTTCCAGCACTTGTGGATCAAAACTCAATCTGATCACCAAGAAAGTTCTAGAGAAAGAACTGACTGGCAGATCAAACTAGACATTACAAACAAAACCTAAAAGCTTGCGCTTCCACTATCACGTCCTGTCATTTTTAACCAGTTTTGAGCTTCAATATAATTTGTTGGTGCTAATCGAATGGCTTCTTTCCAATAATCTGCAGCTTTTTCAAATAAAATTTGAGAAATTTCTGATTGTCCATTTTCAATTGCTTGTTCTCCACGATAATGGTAAATTACTGCAATATTATTTAAAGCACTAGGTAGTGATGGATTTCTTTCAAGAGCTTGGTAATAATATTCTAATGCTCTTCCATGTTCTCCATTACTAGTATGAATCAATCCAATATTATATAAAATATAACTTCTATCATATGCATCTACTTCTAATCGCATTGCTTCAAAATAATTTTGTAAAGCTTCCGCATATTCCCCTTCCGCTTGTGCTGACATTCCATCACGATAATAAATGAAAGCTTGTTTTTCACGTTGAGAAGTTGGCAAAACTTTTAATAAGATATCTGCAATAACAGTAAAAGTTTTATCGATAAAGTTATCGTTCCTTTGTGAACGAGGCATAATTTTATTCTCATTTTTTTTGAGGAGACCAAAAATTAAAATTTAAAGAATTTATTTATTTATTTATTTCTTTTCTTTGTTAATCTTTTATTATTATTTATTCTAAAATTTATAAAAAATAATAAACGATTTAATATATAAAAATATTATAAAAAAATAATTACTTTTTGTTTTTAAAAATTTATTCTTTGGACTCATTATTTTATTGAAATTTCCCTTTTTTTAAAAGTTAAAACAATATTTGAAAAATATATTTGTTTTTAAAAATTATATTTTATTTTTATCACTTTTTTTTATTTTAGTAATAAATTAAAATATACTAAAAATAATTTCACTATAAAACTTAAAATTTGAGAAAAAGATATTTATTATATTATCTTTTTTCCTAAATTTAGTACTTTATTGCTTTACTTTTGGAATATATAATTCCAAATTAACTCTAAACATGCTTCTTTATTTTAGTATCCTTTAATCCTGAATAATCTTTGATTTTTGTCAATCTTAGATGTTGCTTCTTCTTCAGCTTGTCTTCTTTTTACAACACAGAGTGTTGCAAAGAAGCGGTTTGCTGTTGCTCTGCTGAAGCGGAGACCAATGTGAAAAGATTAAATATTCCAAACCCCAGAAAATCTTTGATTGACTTTTGCTTATGCAAAAGCTATGCTTGAGTGCTTTCTTCTTCACCGTAGGAAGCTCTTTCGCTCCTCGCGCGCTCGGCTCTGCCGAAGCACCGGAGGAAGCGAAGCGAAGAAGCTCCTTCGGAGAAAGAGCGAAGAAACGGAGGGGCGTGTGAAAATCTTAAATAGTTAAATATTCAGAAAAGACAGAAAGTAAAAAAGTAAAATAAAACAAAGCACATAAAAGCAAGAAAATTTTTTATTAAAAGATTTTATAAACCTTCTAAGGAAACTTGTAAAAAGTTTGCTAATTCAGAAGCTTGTTTTTCAATTTCCTGAATTGTTAAAGGTTGTCCAATTCCAGTTAAAGGGATTTCACGTTTCCCCTTTAAGGTCATAAAAATTGTTCTTTGAGAATCAAACCCTTCTTTCAATTCTACTCGAATAGATTCAACATCTTTTAAAGTATAGGACAAATCAATTTTGCGGTTTTTGCCTGGATACCCCCATCTAAAAATACGAATGATACCTTCTTTTTTATTAAATTCATTAAAACCACCACCAACATTCCAAAAAATTAAAAACCACCAATAAAGACTAAGTAATAGACCTAAACTACCATAAAAGCACATTAATAATCCTTGCGGAAAAAATGAAATATTTGTGTTTGGAATAAAAGATTCTGAAACAAAAACACTATTTTTTGTCCCAATATAACTTGATACGCCAGTTAGTAAAAAACCAATAGCACCAATTAAAATAATGGTAGCCCACCAATAATTACTTAATCTTCTTTCTCCAATAATAACATAACGGCGAATAAAATTTTCGTTATTCATAATAATATAAAGTATAATTTTTTAAAAAGTTTAAAAATCTTATAAAAAAATATTTTTTTTAAGATTCAAAAAGAAATGTAAAACTTTATAAGATATAAAAATATTTTATAAAAAAAATATTTAATAAATATTAAAAATTTTTAACTTTTATTTTTATAGGTTTGTAAAAACATCTCCTTAATATTTTAATAATCAGTTTCATCTAAAATATCTTTAATAAATTGAATTTATTCTTTATTTTAATAAATTAATCAATAAATTTATTATTTAACTTTAAAATTTATATTTGGTATTTAGTCTTTGCTTCCAAAAAAAGTAAACAAATTTACTTGCTTTGCTGCGCGATGAATAGCTTTTGCTCCGGCTTTTGCTTTTCCTCCGGAGCAAAAGCTATGCATCTTCGCTTTGCGAAGGAGCGAAGCACAAGAGCAAAAGCAAAAGTTATTTGATTGTTTATTTTTTATAAATCAGAAATTATTTGGGATTATAGATTATTCTTTCATTAAGGATCAAAGAGATCACATTGTTGCCTCGGTTGCGCTAGCGCATCGAAGCGACGCGACGCGCTTGCACGACTGAAGTGATATCTTTGATACCAAACTTGCTTTTTCTTAATAATAATAAGATAGAAGAATAATAAGAAAGAAGAGCAAGATCAAAGATTCAGAAAATAAAAAAAGAAGAAAAAAAAGTTGATTAATCTTTTTAAAAGATATTTAAAATATTAACGTTTATTATATTGTGGTGCTTTTCTTGCTTTTCTTAGTCCGTATTTACGACGTTCTTTAATGCGTGAATCTTGAGTTAAATATCCTTTATCTTTTAAATTTTTGCGAATTTCTGCAGTTCCATTCATTTCACAAACTGCTCGCGCAACAGCTAATCTAATGGCTTCTGTCTGTCCCATTAAACCGCCCCCTTCTACTTTTACATGTGCATCAAGATTTGAAGGGATCAAATGCGAAAGCATTTGATTGTTTAAAGTTGTTTCTGAACTTCCTTGAGAATTTGTTGAATTTTGATCTTCCTTTTTTTCAAGTACTTCTTGTTTTTGTAAAATTTCAAATGGAGCTTGGATTGATAAAATTGAATTTGAATTATTATGTAAATAATCAGAAGCTGGTTTATTATTGATTAAAAATTTGCCAGTACCTTTTACAATTTTAACTTGAGCAACAGCTTCTTTGCGTCTACCAACTGCTCGTACTAAAATTTCCATTTTTTCAGTTTGTTGAGACATTTTTTCTTTATAAATAAATTTTTTTATGTCATTATATCAAAAATTTTTTTTTACATTCTTTTTTGTTGAATTGACTTGCGTTCTTCTTCACTTTGCAAAGGAGCGAAGAGGAAACTTCGCAATGCATAGCTTTTGCGCGCTTTCTTTGAAGTTTTTCACTTTGTGAAATAAAAGAACTTTTTTGAAGTTTATTTGGAATCTAAGATTCCAAAAAATCTAAGATTCACTTTCTTCTTTTGCTCGCGCCTTCACAAAAAGTGCGCAAAATCAATGCATTACTTCTTCGCGGAGCGAAGAAGTGCAAGTTGCTCTTCAGGGGAGCGAAGGAGTAACGTAAACTTTGTTTACAAATTTATTATTTATTTTAGTTATGACATTAATAAAATTAAAAAATAAATATATTCAAATTTTTTTATAATTTTAAAAACAAAAGACTTTCTTTTGCTCTTTCGCTGCTTCAGTCACGCAAGTGCTCTTTCCTCGCTCCGCAAAGGCGCAAAGGAGCGCACACGCATGCAAAGTAGTGAAGTAACAAAGTTTACAAGTTTATTAATAAAAATAGATTTTTATTAAGAAAAAAAATAATAAAAAATTAAGTATGCATTCTTTACTTTAAGTTTTTAATTTATTAAAAACTTAAAGTAAAGAATGCATACTTAATAAAAAAAAGTATATATTTTATACTTTTATTTTTAATTGACTTTTGCTTGCGCAAAAGCTATGCATCTTCCTCCTCTCCGTAGGAGCTAGCGCAACAAAGGAGAGCTCTCCTTTGTTGCGCTAGCTCCTACGGAGAGGAGGAAGCAAGTTAAATTATTGTTGAGATAGTTTTTTAACTTGTTCTAATGCATTAAAACGATCTGTAATTAATGGAGCATCTTGACGATCTTCTGTAAAATATTCGTTAGGTCTAGGACTTCCAAATACGTCATAAGCTAAACCTGTACTTACAAAAAGCCAACCTGCAATGAATAAAGCTGGAATTGTAATACTATGAATAACCCAATAACGAATACTTGTTAAAATGTCTGAAAACGGACGTTCAACGGGTTTACCTGCCATAATTTTATTTTTATATAAAACATTTTTTGAACAATTTGTGTGCTTAAATTTCTTTAATATTTATTATATCATAATAATATAAATTATTATATATTTTTCATTACTGTTAATTAATCTTAGATTTTTTGTAATTTTCTTCTGCGCAGAGCGCAGCAACATCTTAGATATCTTTGCTTTTTCTTTGCTTATTTTTGCTTCTTGAACCAAAGCAAAGTTGTCTATCAATCTTCGATTGACTTAGCTCAATGAGCAAAGATAAGCAAAGATTCTTTAAGTTTTTAACCGCTCTGCTCTTCCTCTTGCGCTTCGCTCCTTCGCGAAGCGAAGATGCATAGCTTTTGCGCAAGCAAAAGTTGAAGGAGTGAAGTAAATAAAATTTACAAGCAACTTCCTACCTCCTCGCGCTAGCGCACCGAAGGAAGCAAGTAAATTCCAAAAGAAGATTGCAAAAGAAGAGTGATCTTTGATCCTGAAAGAAAAAAAAAGATATTTCTTAAAAATTTATTAAAAAATTATGAAAAGGTAAATAAAAAATATTTTTTTTAGATGATTTTGAATTAAAATTTTTTGGTAAAATACCAAAAACCCATTTTTTATTTTTTAAAGAAAAAAAATATTTTTGCTGAATCCATTTTTTACTTTTATTAGGATGATTGCGGCAAGCCCATTTCCAAATCAGTTTATAGATTAAACTATCACAATAATAAAATAATTGAGAATTTGTTACTATTTTATAGTAGTAACTCCAATTAATAATTTTGAAACTCAATTTATAAAGAAGTTTTTTTTGAGTTTGAGAATTATATTTTAAAATAATATTTTTTAATAAATTTAAATGTTTTTTTAATAACTTTTTTGAAGGTATTAAGCCAGTATTAATTTTAAAATTAAAATATTGAGAATAAAAATTTTGCACTTTGTGATTTTTTAAAATAAAAATTTCTTTTTTTACTTTTGCACGCTTCTTCGCTTCGCGAGAGTGCGCACAAGCTATGCTTGCGCAAGTTAAATAATCTATAATTAAAGATTCTTTTGTATTAAATTTTTCTTTTTTGCTATTCAATAAACTATCGGATATAAAAAATAAAAAAAAACCTTTAAAATTTAATCCATTTTTCTTTAAGGAATACATTTTTTCTACGCTTAATATTTTTTTTTTTAAACAGAAAATATTTTCTTCACTTCTTTGCTCTTTTGCTGCGCTCCTTTGTGTCAGTGTGTTTGTACTTTGGTTTGGTGAGCTTGCACGAACCGAAGCACAAGAGCAATTGATATTAAATTTTTTATTCCATGCAATGGTAGCCGCGGCAAATTTATTAATAATATTATATTTACTATTTAAAACAAAAATATTATTTTTATCTGTTATTAAACAATTTGCAAATTTGCTGTTATAAAAAATATTCGAATAATTTGTTTCATAAAAAAATGAAATTTTATTCTTTTTCCAAATATAATTTGATATTTTTTGATATATTGTTTTTAAAGGATCCCATTTTTTTATTAAAAAAAATTTGCTTTTGTTTTGTATTTTAATTATTTGAAAATTTTTATAGATTGTAAAAAAAGAATAATTAAAAAAAAATTTTTTAAAATTATATAAAAATAAATTTTTTTTTTTTAAACTTTTTTTATATTTAGTGCAGAGTGAAAATATTGATGTCTTTTGCTTTGATTCTTTGCACACTTCTTCACAAAACTTTGTGTTTCTGCACTCCGCTTCATCAATCGTAGATTGATGAAGCGAATACAAGCGCTTCAGCGGAGCTGACGATGCAAAGGAGTGCAGATATTTTTTTTTCTTAATTTTTTTATTTAAATACAGTTTTTCTAAAACAGATTTGAAAAATTTATATTTAAATAAATTTATTTTATATATTTTAAAAAAATTTTTATTCAAAACAATATGACGTTTTCTGGATCTAATTTTAAATAATTTCAGTTTCTTTCTTTCAGGATGCAAAATATGCCTCAATAATCTTTTATTTTTGTCAATTTTAGAACCCATCAATCTAAGATTTACTTTTCTGAATCTTCTTTTTTTCTGTATTTTTTTTGCGCTTTTTTTTTGACAAAGCCTTCGCATTGTTGAAGTCAAAGCATGCAAAGGAGTGCTCTTTCTTTCACTGCACTCTGTTTTGTCAATTGTAGATGTTGCGGAGCGAAGAAGCAAAGGAGTGAAGGAGCGAAGGCTTTGACAAAAAATAGATCTTTGATGTCGCTTTGCTGAAACCTTTGCTCCGCGTGCTAAGATAATCTTTGATTGCAAATTCAGAATGCGAAGAAAAATCTTTAAAAAAGAGATATAAAAATTTTTATAAAGAATATTAACAATATCAAAAATATTTATATTAAAATTTAATAAAAATGATCCATAATGAAAACCTATATTATATAATTTTATATATTCAATATTTGTATTTTTTTGTTTCATATTAAATGACATACTTTTGCTCTTAAATAAAGTTTGCAAGTTTATTTTTGTAAATTTTGTTATAAGAAAAAACATTTTTAATTTTAAATAATTTTCAATTTCAAAAGAATTTAAAACAAAATTAGAAGTCTTGTTATATGGGTAAAAAGATTTTAATATAATATTAAAATAAAAAAAATTTTTTAAGTTTTTACTTTTGCTTGCTTTGTGAGCGGAAAAGCTATGCTTGCACAAGTTAAAAGATAAATATCTTTTAAGATGTAATATAAATTTAAATGGTCTAATTTGTTTTAAAAATTCAATTAATTGTTTTAAAACATAAAAAAAATTTTGATTATTAATAACTAAATTTTGTTTTTTTGATAACAGTTCATAAATTATATTTTTTTTAATTAAAATTTTTTTTAGAGCTTTGCTTGTTCTTTCTGTCTTTATTTCTTTGCTGTTTTTTCTTATTATATGATTCAAAACAATCTTTGAATTATCAATCTTCAAATTGTCTTCACATGGTTCTTCTTCAGCAAAACCAACCCATGGAGTGTTGCAAAAGAACCCTTCGGTGCGCTTCTGCGCTCCAAGCCAGTTACAATTTGCTTTGCTACGCGCGCACAGCAAATTCAAAGATGGATGAAGACGAAGACCAAAAAAAGAAGATTCCACTGGCAAACTTTGGTTGCAAGCAACTTGCTTCGCTACGCGATGCATACCTTTTGCACGCTTTCTCTTGCGCAAGCATAGCTTTTGCGCAAGCAAAAGTCGAAGGAGGCGAGCAAAAGAAGAAGAAAGAATAAAATTGTTTTCACTTTGTGAAAGCCTAGTAAAAGAAGAGCAAGAAAAATTATTTAAAAAATTTTTTTTATAGAAATTTAGACAATCATAAAATAAAAAATCGCTTTTAATTGTTTTAATTGATTGTTTTATAAAGGAATTGAAAGTATAATAAGATAAAATATTACAATAAAGTTCAAAAGATAATCCAAATTTTAATGGGCCTAATATTATTTCAATTATTCTGTTGCTTTTTTTCACATTATTTGAAAAAAAATTTTTTGCTTGAAGTTCTTGAATCTTATAATAAAAACTATGTTCATGTTGTGAAAGCAAAAATGCATTTTTTTGTAAAAAAGAAGTTAAAAAAACAAAAGAAGGTGCCAAATAAGCATTATAAAATAAAGTTGAAGACATTTGTATTTTTTTAACATTTAAAAACATTTTTTTTTTTTTTTTTTATATTTTTAAATTTCTTACTTTTGTTTTCTTTGATTTGTTTTAATTCTTCGTGCACTTCAGCTGCAACTTTGCTTTGCTTCATCAATGTATGATTGACTTTGCTACGCTTCTTTTGCAACACAGAGGGTGTATTCGCTCCTTTGCTTTTTTGATGCTTCGGCGAAGCCGACCCGCATGCGAAGGAGTGAAAAACCGAAGAAGAAGATGATTTTGTTTGAAAGCAAAAGTCAGTATATTTTTTCTTTGAAAAAATAATGGAATACAATGTTAAAAATGATTTTTTTTTTAAAATAAAATTATTCCATAAAAGTTTTTGAATTTTAAAAAATAAAAATTTTTTTATTTTATTATAAAATTTTTTTTTTGAGAGAAAATAAGTCATTTCAATACAATAAAATATTTTTTGAAATTTTAAAAGTAATGTTATATTGTAAATATTTTGAGTTAATTTAGAACATTTTAAAGTTTTATATTTTTGATTGACTTTTGCTTGTGCAAAAGCTATGCTTGCACACGTAGAGCGTGTAAAAATTGAAAAGTAATTATTTAAAAATAAAACTCTATTATAGATTTCAAAAATCATATTATTTAAACAATTTTTATTGTTGAATAAAAAAAACATATTATTATTTAGAGATAATTTACTTTTGCTTGCTTCTCGCTCGCAAAAGCTATGCTTGCGCAAGTTAAAAAATTTAGTGTTTTTTTGATTTATTTTATAAATGAAATAATTATTTCTTTCATTTGCTTTTGCTTTTGCTCTTTCTTGCACTCCGAAGGAAGGACGTGAGCTCAGTGTGCTAGCATGAACTGAAGCACCTATGTTAAGGGGCGAAGGAGTAAAGTAAAAATGTTTCTTATTATATGATTCAGACAGAAATGAAGTAGTAAACAGTGTATTTTTTTTTGAAGAATGTTTTATTGAAAAAGTTTTCATTATTATAATGTATTGAATTTTTTTAAATGAGAAACAATGAAAATGAAATAGAAGATTAATATAATAATAAATATGTTTAGAAAATATAAAATAAAATAATTCTTTTTTTTTAAAAAAAAAAAAATTAAAAAAATTGTTTTTATTTTTATTAACTCTATAATTTTTTACATTTTTAATAAAAAAATTATTCTTACTCTGTACAATAAAAAAAACCGTTTTATCATACTTTTGCTTGCAAAATTTGTTTCCAAGTTTATAATGCTCTTCTTTGAATAAATTATTTGATTTACTTTTCCACGCTTCGTGCGCGCAAAAGCTATGCTTGCGCAAGTGACTCTTAAACAAAGTTTGCAAGTTTAAAGAATTAAAAGTAAAATACTTTTTAAAACTTGTATTTAAATTTCTATTTTTTGTAAATTTAATATTTGACTCTTTTAAAGAATCAAAATCAACTCTTTTAATATTTTTTAAGTATTTATACATACAAAAAATACATGCTTTTGCTTGCAAACTTTTTTTGCAAGATTTTTTTCAATCAAATCTAATTTAAAAATAGATTTTTTATAAAAAATTTAATGAAATATATATTTATATTTTTAACAAAATACATTCTTCTTCTTTTGCTTTTCCTCTTGCTACGCGATGTATAGCTTTTGCTCCGGAGGAAAAGCAAAAGCTGGAGCAAAAACTATGCATCGCTTTGCTTCCTCCGGAGCGCTAGTTGTTCACTCCGCATGCGCAAAAGTGATGCATCTTCCTCTTTGCTCCTCCAAAGGAAGCAAAGCAAAGCAAAGCGAAGAAGGAGAAGCTTCCTCTCCGTAGGAAGCTCCGCGAAGAAGGAGAGCGCAAGTTGCTTGAAAAAAAAAATTTGCAAGTTTAGAAAAATAATTTTTAATATTTTCTTTTAAAGTGCTTCACTTCTTCGCTTTGCGGAGGAGCGAAGAAGCAATCCGCTTTGTCAATCGAAGATGCGCAGGAGCAAAGCAAAGAAGGCGTAAAAGTAATTATTTAATTTATTAAATAAATTAAAAATTTTTTTTATCATTATTTAATAAATTAAATAATTTATTATTTAAGTTTTTAATTTACTTTTGCTCACTCCTTGCTTCTTCGCAAAGCGAAGAAGGAGAAAGCGCGCAAAAGTTATGCGGCTTGCTCCGGAGTGCTTCCTCCTCTCCGTAGGAGCTAGCGTGTTGCTTTGCGAAGGAGGAAGCAAGTTAAAAACTTAAATAATTTTTTTTTGGCTAGGTTTATTATATAAACTATAATTTACAATATCTAATCCTTTTTTCAGGTCACACGCCCATTTTTCGAAACTTGTTTCAACAGCATTGCGATCTACCGCAATTTTTACTTTTTTAGCTTCGCGTTCTGGTGAACTAATTGTCATATTATAGAATGTTTTTTAAACAACTCTTAATTATATTGAACCATTTACTTGATTTGTATTTTTTAATAAAGCTTACGCTTTTTTTTAATTTATTAACTATTATTTTGTTTTTTTTTCTACATAATAGAGAAAAAAAAATGCAGTATAATTTTTTTTCAAGTAAAAAAGTCAATTCTAAAACTTTTATTAACAATGCATAGAAATATAGTATTAAAAAAAAATTTATCCTTCGCTTTTTCATATTTGACCTTTAATTTTGAATTGTAGCTTTCATCTATTTTAGATAGATGAAAGCTACAATTCAAAACAAAGAAATAAAAATAAAATAACAAAGAAAGAAAATTTATTGCTTTTTAATATAAATATATTATATCTAAAAAATTTTTCTCTTTCAAATTTTTAAATGTTTGTATTAAAAAGAAAATTTTTATATAAAAATAATTAAAGATATTTTGTTTTATATTATTAATAAATCAAAACAAATCATATTTTATGTTTGTTTAAATCATATAAAATATGATTTGTAATATTTATTATTTATTTAAATAAATAAGATTTTTTACCAAATTGAACATAAAACTTCACCCCCAATACCTAAAGATCTTGCTTCTCTGTCAGTAAGAAGTCCTTCTGGTGTTGATAAGATGATAATACCTGCACCTCCTAAAACACGAGGAATTTCTTTATGATTTGCATAAATTCTTAATCCAGGTTTACTAATTCTTTTTAAATTAGTAATACAAGATTCTTTGCGTTTTGTATTCCCAATTTTTTTTGATCTATATTTTAAACGTAAAATTAAATTTTTTGAATCTTCAGAAATTTGGAAATTTTGAATAAACCCTTCTTTTTCTAAAATTTGAGCAATTTTTTGATTGATTTTTGTAAAAGGTACTAAAACTGTTCCTTTTTGAACCATGCAAGCATTTCGAATGCGAGTTAACATATCACTAATAGTATCGTTTACCATATATATTTTATTATTAAAATTTTATCATTCTTTCGGGATCTTCTTTGCTTTTAGTTGTTCTTTTCTTTTATTTAAACCCTTCATTTTCTATCAATCTTTAATTGAAGTTTAAGATGTTTTTATTTTTTTATTCTTTTTTTTTGCTTCTTTGCTTTTTTTTTTTGCGCCTTCTGCTTCTTAGACTGGTTGCATTAGCGCACCCCAAGCGAAACAACAAAGTGCATTGTCATTGACTTGCACAAGCATAGCTTTTGCGCGCGCGAAGTGTGCAAAAGTAAAATATAATTTTATCAATTACTTCGTCAACCCTATAATATTATAGGATTGACAAGCGTCATGAAAACTCTTACACTTCAGCTCTGCCAAAGATCAATTTAGCGAAGAAAAAAAAGTAAAGAATTCAAAGAAAAAAATGATTTACAGGATTGCAAATGAAACAAGCAAAACCCGAACAAAATTTAAGGATTATAATAATCCTTTAAGAAAACGCACAGAAAAAATTTTTCTATGAATAAAAAAAAAATTAAATTGCAATCGTCATTATTTAATTTTTAAAATAATGATGAAGTAATTGCTTGCTTTGCGCGCACCAGCATAGTTTTTGCGCGCTTTCTCTTTCTTCGCAAAGCAAAAAATCGAGGAGCGAGCAAAAGTAAAATATAATTTTATCATTATTTAACTTGCTTCTTCTTCTTCGCTTCTTCTTCGCTTCTTCGCGAAGCGAAGAAGCGAAGAAGAAGCGAAGAAGAAGCGAAGAAGAAGCGAAGAAGAAGCGAAGAAGAAGCAAAGAAGTCGATGACGGCTTGATTAATTAAAGTTTAAAAGGAAAACCAAATTCTTTTAATAAAGAAAGACCTTCTTCTTGATTTTTTGCTGTTGTAACAATACAAATGTCCATTCCTCGAATTTGATCAATTTTATCATATTCAATTTCTGGAAACATTAATTGTTCTTCAAGTCCTAAACTATAATTTCCATTTTTGTCAAAACTTTTTGGATCAATTCCTTGAAAATCACGTACTCGAGGAAGAGCTAAATGAATTAATCGATCTAAAAAACCATACATACGTTCTCCTCTAAGTGTAACAGAAACACCAACAGGCATTTTATCTCTAATTTTAAATCCAGCAATTGATTTTTTTGAACGAGTTACAACCCCTTTTTGTCCAGAAATAAGACCTAATTCTTTTAAAAAAGATTCTAAAATCTTGTTATTTTGAGAAGCATCTCCTATTCCTCGATTTAAAACAATTTTTTCAATACAAGGCACTTGGTGAATATTTTTGTAGCCAAATTGGTTATATAATGTTGGGACAATTTTCTCCATATAATATTGTTTTAAACGCTGAGTCATTTTTTATTATAAATAAATTTTATTTAACTTATAATAAATGAATTTACTTGCGCAAGTAAATTCATTTAAAATTCCATTTTTTTTATATTAAAATTTTTTCATACTTTTGAAATTTAAAAACTTTTTATTCCTACTTCTTTTACTCGTCCCTTTGAAGAAAGCATGCAAAAGTTGGAGGAGCGTAAGTTGCTTGCAAACAAAGTTTGCAAGTAAATTATATACAGGTTTATATTTATAAATTCATTTTATTTTATTTTAAGTAATATATTTTTAATAAAATGTAAAGATTAAAAAAATAACAAAGATATTTGTATTTTTTTATTAATTTTTCATAATTTCTTTCTCTTTTACCTTACTTCTTTACTTGTTCTTTACCTAGTTATTATGTTTCTTCTTTCACGTTCATTTTATGAAGCATTCAAAAGAACAAAAAAAAACAAAGCAAAAGAACATGAATATTTATTTGGAATTCCAAATTGTTCTTATTATAAGAAACATCTTGAATTTAAAAAGTAAAAAGTGATATCCTAAATTGTTCTAAATTTTATAATAAAAATTTAAATATATAAAAAGAAAAAAAAATAAATTTTAATCTGCATAAAATAATAAGTAGTATTTAATAATACTTAGAATAAAAAATTTAATTCATTTAAAACAAAAGAGAAATTAAAATTTTTCTATGTTTTTTTATTTTTGCTCTTTTGCTGTGCTACATTTTGAGCAAGCACTCACGGAGTGAAGAACACATTAAAAAAAAACAATTTCTTTGACTTTACTTCTTCACTCTTTCACTCCTTGCTCTATGAAGACATAAAAAATTGACGATGATCAAAGATTTAATATTTTGTTTTGTTAAAAATAAAGAAAAAAACAAAGAAAAAGAAAAAAAAAGTTAACTTTTAAATAAATTGAATTTTTTAAACTACTTCTGGTGCTAAAGAAACAATTTTAGTAAAATCACGTTCACGTAATTCACGAGCAATTGGTCCAAAAACACGTGTTCCGCGAGGATTCCCTTCTTTATTAATTACAACAGCTGCATTATCATCAAAACGTAACATCATTCCATTTTCACGGCGCACACCTTTTGTTGTACGAACAATAACAGCGCGAATAACATCTGATTTTTTTAATGGCATATTAGGTAAAGCATCTTTTACTACTGCAATAATAACATCCCCAATACCAGCAGTTTGTCGTCCACCACCTAAAACACGAATACACATTAATTTTCGAGCTCCACTATTATCAGCAACATTTAAATATGATTGTGGTTTTATCATAAATTTATTAAGAATATTGAAACTTTATTTTCATCATATATATATTAAATTCTTTTATTAAAAGATTCTTTTATTTACTTTTGCTTTTCCTCTTGCGCTCCTTCGCGAAGCGAAGACAGGAAGCTCCGCTTCCTTTGGTCCAAAGGAGAGCGCAGCGAAAGAAGCCTTTGATCCTTCGCTCCTTTAATTTTAGTGTATTAGCGCTGCGCTTTTTCTTTACTTCTTTGCATTGGTTCAGTTGCGCTAGCACACTAAAGAGTCTAAACAAAAGAAGCTGAGCTGAAGAAGATGCAAATACATCAAAAATAGTTCTAATTGAAGATTCAAAAACAAAAATAAATAAAATAAAAATAACTTTTGCTCGCTCTGTGCACACAAAAACTATAAATCTTCTTCCTTTGCAAAGCGAGGAAGCTTCCTCTTTGCTCCTTCTTTGCTTCTTCTTCGCTTCTTCGCAAAGCGAAGAAGAAGCGAAGAAGAAGCAAAGAAGAGCGCAAGTAAATTCTTAAATATATAAATTTTTAGTTATTTTCAGCTTTTAAAAACTTTGTTTTAATTGGCATTTTATAAGCTGCTGTTTTTAAAGCTTGTTTTGCTAAAACTTCAGAAATACCAGTAATTTCATAAATAATTTTTCCTGGATGCACTACAGCAACCCAATATTCTGGAAAACCTTTTCCAGAACCCATACGAGTTCCTGCTGGTCTAACTGTTACAGGTTTGTCTGGGAAAATGCGAATCCATAATTTACCTGTACGACGTACATATCTTGTTAAAACACGTCGTCCTGATTCAATTTGTCTTGAAGTAATCCAACAAGGTTCTAATGCTTGTAAAGCAAAATCTCCAAATGCAATTTTATTTCCGCGGCTAGCTTTACCTCTTAAATGTCCACGATGATGTCGACGAAATTTTGTTCTTTTAGGACTTAACATAAATTCTATTAAAAAAAAAATATATATTTTTTTATCATTAACTAACTATAAAATAAAAATTGAGTTAATGATTTTGATTTTTCCACTTTTAACATTTAGTAGAAATATATTCCAAATGTATTTTTTTGAAATTTGAAGCAACTTCCTGAAAATTTATATTTTCTTCTTTCTTGCGCTTCGCTCCTTCGCGAAGCGAAGATGCATAGCTTTTGCGCAAGCAAAAGAAAGAAAATATCTAATGGTTTTAGATACCTTTAACCAATTTTAAGGCGGCACTCAGATTCGAACTGAGGGATAAAGGATTTGCAATCCTCTGCCTTACCACTTGGCTATGCCGCCAAAATTTTTTTTTTAATTTTTAAAAATTTTAAATTTTTTATAATAATCAAATTTTTAAACTTTTATAAAAATTTAAAAATTTGATTATTATATTTTATCAAAAAAAATTGAAATAGTCTATAATAAAAAACTGTTTCTTTAACTTTTTTTGTGGTCAAGTTTTTAATCTTAGATTATTGACAATAATCTAAGATTAAAAATCTTGACCACTTTGTTTCTTTTATTCAGGATTTTTTATTGTTCTTCTTTGCAACATTAATCAAAGATTGACTTTACTCCTTTGCATCGGGGCACATCGTTAACTTGCACAAGCAAAAGTCAAAGATTAACATGTGTGATCGAGCCGAAGCAAAGCAATCTAAGATTATCAAAGTGCAGCAAAAGAAAAACAAAAATAAAAGTTTTTGTTATAACTTAAAAAGTTAAATTTTGTGATTTTTGTAAACGTTTTTTTAGAACTTTTAAATTATGTTTTTGTAAGAAATATTTTTTTGGTTGTACTTGCCATTCTTGAATAACACGACGTTTTTTCTTACGAATATTTCTTTGTTTTTCAGAAAATTTTAAATTTGTTGACTTCTTCGGCGAAGCCGACTCGCGCATAATTGTATTAATTTGAAGTTTAGGAGCTTTTACTAATTCTAATCTTAAATAATCTCCAGGCCAAACAAAACCACCTGATTGTGGTTTGTAACGCCATACAGGGCGGAAAACTTGTCTTTGAACTCGACGTCTTAATTGGCGTAATCTGATATTATCTTTTGAAACTTTTTGTTTTTTATTTAAATCTGTTTTTTTCTTATCTTTTGTTAAAAGTTTTTTGCGTAGTTTAAGTTCTTTAAGTTTTTGACTTTCAGAAATTGGTCTAAAACGAATTTTTTCATCTGCAAATCCTCTGAATTTTCTTCTTTTTAAATGAGCTAAGAAATCTTCATTTTTTCGTTTCATTTTTACATTTTTTCTATGATATTTACGTTTTGGTTTTGCACGTTTTCGTAATGTATAATCTGTCCATTGATTTAAATTTTTTATAAAAGGTTTTAAATCTTCATTTTTATTACGTCTTAATTTTCTACGCACATATCGGTCTCTTGGTAAACGATAACGTTTATAGAAAACATAAATATAATGAACAGGTAATACTTGATTTGCTAATGTTCCTGAAGGGAACCAAACAGGAGGTCTTGGATGCTTTTTAACTCGTTTATAACGTTTTTGAATTCGATTGTAAAGATTGATTTGATTTTGGCGATTTTCTTTGTTATTGATATCATTTTTATAATTATCAGAAATTGCAATACTTGACTTTTGCTTGCGCAAAAGCGAATGCTGCGCAAGTTGAGTTTGGGAAGTAATAGAATTTTGTAAAGTTTTATTTATAAATTTAATATGAAGATCTTTTGAAAATTTGTTTGAATTTGAAGTTAAAGTTGATTCAATTTTCTTAACTAAAATTGGTTTTGTAGTTTGTTTTGAAGATTTAAAATGGAAATTTCTCCAACCAATAGGTGAAAAACCATCCATTCCTAAAGCAAAAAATTGATCAGGATCATAAGTTGTAAAAGGAATTTGCCAATATAAGGTTGTAGGTGCATTCATACCATTAAATGGTGCTTTTAAGTATTCAGTAAATGTATTTTCATTATTCATAAAAGAATAACCTGAATCTTTTCTTGATAACAATCTATTAGTTAATACAAATTTACGAGAACTTTCATCCCAACCAGCATAAAAAGGCATTGGATTTGTAGCTACCATAAAAGGAGAACTTTTTTCATTATTATTGGATAATAAATTTACTGTGTTTTGAGATTCAAAAACTGACGGATTTAAAATGTTAGTTGAAATTTGATCTACAATATTTTTTGAATTTTTTATTCTTTTAACTTCTTGTTCTTTGCTTCTTTCGCTCGGTGAAACTGAAGATGCGCGAATTGTCTTCGCATCCCTGTTTGATTTTGACGAAAAAGAAGAGATTTTAGATTGTTGAATTGAATAAATTTCTTGGTTTTCCATTTTTTCTTCCACTACTTTTTGTGTTTCTTCTAAAGAATTTAGAGTTTCTACAGATTTTACTACAGATGAAGTCATTTGATTTAAATAAGCATCACGAATTCGAATTGCTTCAGGAATTGCTAATGGTTTATAATCTTTATCTCCAATTTGTAGAATATTAGGATTTATATTATCATGTTCTAAAATTTCAGGAATAGATAATTCTTTTAATTCATTTTTTATATTATTATATGATAATGTTTGCCAAACATTATCTGTGTTCTTTTGGAAATTTGGTAAAAAATCTTGCCACCACCATTTTTTTACATCATTATAAGCTTTTATATTTTTTAATTTTTTATTTAAAACTCTAATTTTTGCTTTTCCATAACGGCGTCGCTTTTTAATTTTGCGTCTTGCTAGAGCATCTTTTTGTTTTTTATGTTTTTTCCAAAAACGGTGTTTACGGATACGAGTTCTTCTTTGTTTTATTTCACGTGTTTCAAATTTTTTAGAAGAGGTTTTTTGATTTTTTTGATTCAATAGATTATTGAATATTAAAAGTTTTTTATTTTGAATTTTTTCCTGACTATTTGTATCCATAGAACTTTGTGCTGAACTAGCTGCATATTTTTTTAAAAATCGAAATTGACCTTTTAATTTTTCTCCTAATGTTCGCTTTTTAATAGGCCCACGCCCTTTTAAAAAACGATAACGTCTCATGCGTGAGCGTCTTTTTTTGAATTTTTTTGTAAATAAATTTTCTACAAAATTTTGAGAATTTTTTGTATAATTTTGCCAAGTTTTTTCTCCTCTTGAACTATATAATTTGTTAACATTATTTTCTTTCTTTTGCTCTTTCGCAGAGCGATCGAGTGAGTAAACATTATTTACAATTTTAAGTTCTTCTAAATCTTTCTTTTTTCTTACATTTGATGAAGGAAATTTTGTAACAAATTTTTTAAAATCTTTAAGATTATTACTTTCATAATTATTATGAATATATGATAAATTTTTATTATTTCTTAATCTTTTTAATGTTTTACGAATTTTTTTACGTCTTGATAATACTGTTTCATTTTTTCTCCATTGATTTAAATCTTTTTGTCCTTTAAATAAATTGACACGCTCCTTCGCTTCTTCGCTTCGCGAAAGAGAGCGCGCAAGCATAGCTTTTGCGCGCGCGAAGCGTGCAAAAGTAAAATCTTTTTTATTTAATTTTAAATTTTCTTTATTTAAAATTTTAGTTTTTAAAAATTCAAATGGCATTAAAGTGTGACGTATTACAAAATTCATCATTTTTTCTAAATTGCTTATATTATCTTGTTTCGCGGAGCGATGCATAGAACCAGCAGGATAATTTGAATTATATGCTTTTTTGAAATTTTGTTCGAAGTTATAGATTTTATTAAAAGAATTTTCTAAACGGATGTTTAAATAATTTTTTAATAGAATTTTTTGACTTTTTGTAAATTTTTGAGATTTTGTTTGTTTTGTTTTTCTATTTTTAACACTTGTATTATAAGCTTCTTTTATTGCTTTAATATAAGATGATGATAATCCATTATAAGAAAGCACATTTTGATATTTTGAAATTGAAGAATCTGAAACATACCAATTTTTAATACGTTCGATACGTAATTTTAAGTTTTTTTGTTTTCTTTGTTTTTGTTTTTCATGTTTATCAACTCGACTTAATACATAATTTTTTAAAGCTTTTTGATCATAAAGTTTATTATGACATTTTTTTAAAAGTTCAAACCATAAAGAATTATTTTTCAGGACCATAGATTGTTCAAGATCTTTGTTTCTGAATGAACCATCATTGATTTCAAAACTATTTGATAATACTGATTTTTTTAATAAAGCATTTTTTTCTTGTAATAAAAAGTCTTTTTCATTTGTGATTGGACTCACTCCTCTTAATTTTCTACCACGAAATAAAAATTTTGTTAATTCAGAATAATCTTTATTATTTAATAAATATTTTATGTATTCTTCACGAATTGGTGTTGATTTTTTTAAATATTCACGAATAATATCAGCAGATTGGTTTTTTAAATCAGTTATTATTAATGTTGAATATACATTATTTTTTTGTGTTTCATTTTCTTTCTTTTGTTCTTTTGCTTCTTCGCTTTGTGAAAGAGAATGTATTGAATTTGAGGGAAAAGAACCAAATGAACTATTGGATTTTGACGAAAAAATCCATTTAAAATCTTCATCTGCTAAAATTTCTTCATGAAAAACTGAATCAGATAATAAAGATTGATTTTTATCATTAGAAAATTCATTATATAACGGTTGATCAAATTTTAAAATTGTTTGATCATTTGAAAAAGGTGTTATTGCAAATAAATGACGAATTTTTTTAAAAGTTCCAATAAATTGCTGATTATATACACGACTAGTTAATGTTTTTGTGCCAGAAATTTTTGTTTTCATTGAATCATAATGTTGCATGTGTGTATACCAACGTAGTGAATTATAATATTCTGACATTAAGAAACGTTTAAAATGCAATAAACTTTCATCTTTTTTTGTTAAAAAATGATTTTTTGGTTGTCGACGAATAAATGAATCCACATCAAATTTCAATAATAAGCGATTGAAAGGACTATAATACCAATGTTGTAACACATCTTTATAAATTTCATATCTATAACGACTTGCTCTTTTACTAACTAAAGAATAAAAATGTGTAGGTTTTTGAATATTATTTAATTTTATTAACTCCTTATTTGAACTTGCGCAAGCGTTGCTTCCTTCAGAGCGTAAGCAAAAGTCAGTTAATGTTTCATTAAGACTTTTTGATTGTTTATTTTTATTTAAAAAATCAGAAGAATTTATTGTTATTCCAGTTTTTTCTTCACTTTTTGCTCCTTTGCTTTGCTCCTCAAGTGAAAGCATAATTGTAGATGTTGCTAAGGCTTTTGTTTCACTGTTAATATTTAATTTTCTTGGAATTCTAGAACCCTTACGTCTTGCTTTTCTCATTGTAGCAACTCTCATGGTTCTTTCCCAACGTAATGTTGGTTTATAATAATAAAAAAATCTTTTCATCATAACTCGAAAATAAGGTGCATTTTTTTCAATCCCAAAATTTCTATATTGATTTACTCCATAAAAATTTAATTTCTTCTTAAAAGCTTTTTCTTGTTGTAAATAATACTTTAATGGATGTAATAATGTAATTGGTTTATAAAGTTTATATGGCGCAGAACTTGCGCAAGCATAGCTTCCTTCGGAGCGCGCGCGAAGCGAGCAAAAGTCATTTAATTTATTTTTTTTATATGTTTCTTTAGTTTCCTTTATAGTGGAAGATTTTTCATTCTTATTATATGATTTATTTAATAATGAAAGAGTTTTTATTTGAGATTCTTCCATATTTTTTATATTTTGATTACTATTAGTGTTTTCACTTTTTAAAAAAGTTTTATATCTTAAAATAAGACGCTCATTATTAGAAAGTTGTTTTTGTATATCTTGTTTAAAATTTTCATTTTTATTAAAATTCAACACAGAATTTTTGTAAAATTTTTCTAATAAAGTTTGTTCTAATTTTAAATTTGCTTTTTTAGGATTATGTGAAATTTTTGAAAACATATATTTCCATCTTTTTGAATAAATTGGTTCAAGATTTGCTGTTTCAGATTTCATAAAATTATAAGCTTTTTTGTTTAGAGTTGTTTTTTGTAATTGTCGTTGTATTTTTGCTAATTTAACTCTGTTTTCTGTTTTGCGTAAAAATTTGCGTAAAGCTGAATTTTGTGTTATTACATTTTGTTTCTTTTCTTTTAATTTTTGATCAAAATAAATTGAAACATTTCGTTGATTTTGTTTAAAATTTTCTAAAGGTATCATTATTTTTTCATTTTGAAAATTTGAGATTGCACGGTTCTTTGTTCCTTTGCTTTGCTCCTCCATAGGAAGCGAAAGAAAAGTTGTTGCGTTGGTTTGCGCGCTCTCTTTCGCTGCTCGCGGAGCGAAGGCAAAGCCGACACGCATGCGAAGAAGCGAAGGAGCGAGCGCTTCATTATTTATTGAATTTTCTATATTTTTAGTTGATTTGCTTTTAAATTCATGAAATTCTGGATGATATGCTTGTTCAAATAAAATTCTGAAAAATTCAATTCTAGGACCCATAAATGATTCTAATCGCGGACGAGTTAATTGTTTTTTAAATGATCTCATCCATGGACCTGGGAAAAATCGAAATCTTACTCTATGGTTTCGAATTTTACGTCTTAACCAAAAACGGTCAAATCCATAATTTAAATCTTCAATTGTAAATAAATCATAAGTACCTTGATCATATAAAGATGCATCAAAAGTTCGGTAACGTCTGACTCTACGTTTCCATCTTTCTCTACGACCATGACGACCTCTATTTCTTCTTGTATTTCGATCTGATGCTTTACTATTTAAGAAAGAGGTTTCCAATAAAACTTTTTGTTCCACTAATCGATCTTCATGGGTAAAGCCTAAAGGATTTGTTATAGTATAATCTAGGCCTAAATAAGTAACATTTGAAATGGCACAAATCATTGTTAAGTATAAAAATAAAAAGTTTAAAAATTTATAATAAAAAGTTGTTGTTACTTTAAATGATGAAATAATCCAAATATAAAAATTATATGCAGGATTTTCCCAAAACCAGCAAGTTAATTGTAGAAGGCTTAAACTTCCAACTAAAATACCAATTAAATAAAATCCATGAATCATAAAAAATTCAAACATATTTGTATTTAAACTTGGGAAAGTTTCTAGTAATGTAGAATCGGAACCAACAGAAATATTACTTAAAAAAGGAAATAAATTTGTTTGTTCTGTAAAAGCTAGTAAGAAGTTTAGAAGGAATATTTTATATTTGGAAAGATCATCTAAAACTGAGCGTCTTTCAGAATAGCTGTCCCACATATATTTTACTAATAAAATAAAACCTAATAAATATCTTAAAATATCAAAGGATAACCATGGAATTACTAAAAATCTAAAGCCAAATATTACACTTCCAATCCAAACAAAATTTCCTGCAATGGTACCTAAACCAGCAATATATCCTGCTTCTAGTCCTTGCATTACAAATCGACGTAAAGTTATAATATGAGCTGTAGATGTTGGCAGGAATAAAAATACACTATTCATTGCCCCAATCATAAACTTTTCTAAACAATAGAAAAATAGATTTTGGTTTCCATATGATATTGGTTGTTCTAGCAATGTCATTGAATTTTGGAAAGATCCATTAAAAATGGATATTTCAGATATCATTGCTGATGCAATATCAGGAACCAATGTTGGAATTGACCAAATGGTTTGTAACCATTTTAAACTAAAAAAATTTGCAAGAATTTCTTTAGTAGCTAGAACTAAAAAAGTTGTTCCAGCTCCAAAATCGTAATAACTATTTAATCCATTCATTGAATCTGTTTCAATTAATTTATGAAGGACTTCTATATAGTCTTTTACTGAAGTAACTAAAGATAAAATTGTTAACATGATTTTTCTTTTATTTAATTATTTTCTATTTGCTTTCTTGTAGAAAATTTTGTTACGGTCTTTATTGATTTACTTGTAAACTTTGTTTACGCGCGGAGCGAGCAAAAGATAGAAAGAAATTTTTATTTTTTAACTTTGCTTTTCATTTAAATATAAATAAAGTAAAGTAAAAAAAAAAAATATATTAATTTTTTATTTTATAGGCTTTAAAATGCGATTCATTATGCTAAAAAAATTCAACAAATAAGTTTTTATCCTTGTGCTTCTTCTTTAACTTGCGCTCCTTCGCAGAGCTAAGAGGAAGCTCTCCTTCGCTGCTTCGGTGCGCTAGCGCGACCGACCCGCATGCGAAGAGGAAGATGCATAGCTTTTGCGCGCTTTCTCTTGCGCTCTTCGCTGCTTCTTCGCTTCGCGAACCGGACCGCATGCTTCCTCCGGAGAGGAAGCTCTCCTTCGGTGCGCTAGCTCTTCGCTCTGCGAAGGAGAGGAGGAAGATGCATAGCTTTTGCTCCGGCTTTTGCTTGCGCAAAAGCTATGCATCGCGTAGCGAAGCAAGAGGAAAAGCTAAAGCCGAAGGAGCTTCCTCCGGAGCAAAAGGAAGATTATTATTTCACTTCTTCTTTCTGAATCATATAATTAAATCATATAATTAAGAAGTAATTAATAATAATAACTTGTAACTTGCGCTCTTCGCGAAGCTTCCTCCGGAGAGGAAGCTTCTTCTTCGCTTCGCGAAGGAGCGAAGATGCAAAGCTTTTGCGCGCTCTCTTTCTTCGCTCCGGTTCGCGAAGCGAAGAAGCTCCGCGAGCGAAGAAGCTTCCTGTCTTCGCTTCGCCTCCTTCTTCGCGGAGCTTCTTCGCTTCGCGAACCGGAGCGAAGAAGCGAAGATGCATAGCTTTTGCGCGCTCTCGCAAAGCGAAGAAGCGTGCAAAAGGAAGGAGCGAAGGAGAAGCGTGCAAAAGATAAAATTTACAAGCAACTTGCGCTTCGCTCGGCTCTGCCGAAGCGTGCAAAAGAAGTAAGAAGTAATTAAAAAGAAAGAAATAATCTTATATTATTTATATTATTTAGTATTATATAAGAAATATTAAATATTATAAGAAATATTATATAAGAAAGATATATTAAAAGAAATATTAAATATTATAAGAAATATAATATTTAATATAAAAAGAAATATAAAATGAAGGAGTAACTTGCGCTCCTTCCTTTTGCTTGCGCAAAAGCTATGCTTGCGCAAGGCGAAGCGAAAGGAAGCTCTCCTTCGGACCGGAGGAAGATGCATAGCTCTTTCTTCGCTTCTTCGCAAAGCGAAGAAGAAGCGAAGCGCTCTCGCTTCGGTCGCGCTAGCGCTTCGCTTCTTCTTCGCTTTGCGAAGAAGCGAAGAAAGAGCGAAGAAGCGTGCAAAAGATGGATGAAATACGGAGAGAGAGGGATTCGAACCCTCGGTACGAAAAAGATCGTACAACGGATTAGCAATCAGTCGCTTTCGACCACTCAGCCATCTCTCCTTTTGCTCCGGCTTTTGCTTTTCCTCTTCGCTCCTTCTTCGCTTCTTCTCCGGAGGAAGCTTCGCAAAGCTTCCTCCGGAGAAGAAGCGAAGAAGGAGAAGCTTCCTCTTCGCTCTGCGAAGGAGCGCAAGTAACTTATACAATCTCATAAAATGAAAGCAAATGAAAGCGAAGAAAGAAAGAACATCATATAACATCATATAATATGATTGACTTTTTATCATATTATCATATCCGGAGGAAGATGCATAGCTTTTGCGCGCTTTCTCTTGCGCTCCTTCGCAGAGCGAAGAGGAAGCTCTCCTTCGGTGCGCTAGCTCTTCGCTCTGCGAAGGAGAGGAGGAAGATGCATAGCTTTTGCTCTTGCGCTTCTTCGCTCCTTCTTCGCTTCTTCTTCGCTTCTTCGCAAAGCGAAGAAGAAGCGAAGAAGGAGCGATGCATAGCTTTTGCTCCGGTTTGCTGCTTCGGTGCGCTAGCGCGACCGACCCGCATGCGAAGAAAAGCAAAAGCCGGAGGAAAAGCAAAAGTCGAAAGAGCGAGCAACTTGCGCTCCTTCGCAGAGCGAAGAGGAAGCTTCTTCTTCGCTTCGCGAAGGAGCGAAGATGCAAAGCTTTTGCGCGCTCTCGCTTCGGTCGCGCTAGCGCTTCGCTTCTTCTTCGCTTTGCGAAGAAGCGAAGAAAGAGCGAAGGAGCGAGCAAAAGAAGAAGAAGAAAGATCATCCTGGCGCTAGTTGAGTTTTCCTGCCAGACTTCCAACAAGTCCATCAACTTCTAAAGAGTTTCACAGCCAAGTTCGGGATGGATTGGCGTGGTTCCACTTTAGCATAGAGCACCAGAATTTCAGCGGAGCAAAGCTCCGGCGTGTATTCTTTTCATTACATTATAAGACTTGCAAAAAAAGTTTGCAAGCAACTTGCGCAAGCAAAGCTTTTGCGCAAGCAAAAGAAGAAAGAAGAAAGAAATAAAAATTGGTCAAAATCAATTGGCCTTTAGTATATCTCGGCTCAAATCCTTGCAGACCTTTCACCTGATACCTATCATCAGCTTGTCTAGCTGTGGCATAATGGAGAGCGCTCATCTTGAGGAAAGCTTCCCACTTAGATGCTTTCAGCGGTTATCTAAACCGTGCGTAGCTACTCAGCGTTTCCCTCTGGAGAGAGAACTGATACACCATAGGCACGACCTTAAAAATCCTCTCGTACTATTTAAGGGTCCTCTCAGCGCTCTAACGACAACATCGGATATGGACCAAACTGTCTTACGCTTTCAGAAGTCAACAATTTTACCGCTTCGCTTCGCGAGAGCGCGTAAACTTTGTTTACGCTTTCTCCGAAGGAGCGCGCAAAAGAAGAAAGTTAAATTGTTGACTTCTTTGCCCTTAGCTTTCACCAAGGAAAGGACTATGTCTTCTACTTTTAAGAATCACTTGTAAATAAAATTTACGCTCTCTTTCTTCGCTTCTTCGGTGCGCTAGCGCGTTCTTCGCATGCGGGTCGGTCGCGCTAGCGCACCGAAGCAGCGAAGGAGCGAAGACCCGCGAGCGAAGAAGCGAAGAAGCGAGCAAAAGAAAGTAGTTGGCATTTTATACGCTACCATTAAATTAGCATATCTCCTGATAAAGGAAGTCTCTACGGGGATATATTTTTAAAAATATATCTTCCCTCGGCGTTGCCATTGAAATACAGTTTTCAATATTCAAAGGCTTTCACCGATATAAGCCAATATTTTTTATTCTTTAAGTTTTTAATTAACTTTTGCTTTTCCTACGGCTTTTGCTTGCGCAAAAGCTATGCATCGCGTAGCGAAGCGCAAGAGCAAAAGCTATGCATCTTCGCTCCTTCGCGAAGCGAAGAAGGAGCGAAGCGCAAGTTAAAAACTTAAATAATAATATTCCGATTTCTAGGAATATACGCAGTATTTTACGTTTTGAACCCAGCTCACGTACCACTTTAATGGGCGAACAGCCCAACCCTTGGGACCTACTACAGCCCCAGGATGTGATGAGCCGACATCGAGGTGCCAAACCTTCTCGTCGATGTGAACTCTTGGAGAAGATCAGCCTGTTATCCCTAGAGTAACTTTTATCCGTTGAGCGACGGCCCTTCCACACGGACACCGTCGGATCACTAAGGCCGGCTTTCGCCCCTGCTCGACTTGTAGGTCTTGCAGTCAAGCTTCCTTTTGCCTTTACACTCTGTAACGTCTGATTTCCGTCCAGACTGAGGAAACCTTTGCGCGCCTCCGTTACCTTTTAGGAGGACTTTCGCCCCAAAAAAACTGCCTTCCTGAAAACGTCAAATGTCCCGATTAGGGATCACTCTTAGGATTCTAGCCTTTCCAGAGTGGTCTCTCACTGATGGCTCCAATCTCTCCGGAAAGAAATCTTCAATGCCTCCCACCTAGACTGCGCAAGAAAAGCCCGAACCCAATTCCAGGATACAGTCAAGCTTCATAGGGTCTTTCTGTCCAAATGTTGTTAATCCGCATCTTCACGGATAAGTCTATTTCACCAAGTCTCTCTCTGAGACAGTATTCAGATCATTACGCCTTTCGTGCAGGTCGAAACTTACTCGACAATGAATTTCGCTACCTTAGAACTGTCATAGTTACAGCTGCCGTTCACCGGGGCTTCGGTTGTCAGCTTCTCTGAGCACAAGGCCCAAATAACCAACTTCCTTCACCTTCCGGCACTGGGCAGGCGTCAGCCCCCATATATTGTCTTACGACTTTGCGGAGACCTGTGTTTTTGGTAAACAGTTGCCTGCAATTTTGTTAATTTCACCTTAAGAAGATTCAAATCTTTTTCTGAAATCTTCTTTTAATCTGCGAGCTTTTGTTTTTAAACTAAAAGGTTGAGTTTTTCTGTATGCTAAATATTCAGCAAAACTTTGCTCAATCTCTTTTTTAGGTCTTCTTTTCAATTTACCTTCTAGGTTCATTGTATAAGAAATATCTAAAAAAGTTTGAAAACCTTTTGGACCATAATGAAGTCCTTCGCTCCGCGACGCCCACAAATATAGTAACATTTTAAAAACTTATTAAATTGTTCTTGCCTAGATTTTGGTAAATTATACTTACCAAGTAGTTGAATTATAGGAAAGCAGGATTTCCATCCAGTTACTTGCAATTTGTCGTCAGCATGTGTATGCTTTCCAACATTACCAACTTTCAAAGTTGCTTTAATTGCATGTAATAAGGCTGAACTGCCTTTCACTTCGTCCAAGTACCAGTATGGGCTAACTCCCATGAGTTGATTTCCTCTTGTAAAAGTTACACCAACACCTAAGCAACCATCTCCGATATGAAAACCAACAATGTAGTCTTTTGGAATTTGTTTACCATTTATTAAAGAATTTTTAAGATTATTAACTGTTTTTTGAATAGATGTTAAAAATTTTTTTCCTAAATCAAAGCCAAGTTTTTTAAACACTGGATCAACTTTCATATAAATAAGCCAATCTTTTAATGTTTTTTCCTTTTTTTTGCTTTGTTTTACAATAGAACTAACATTATTTGACATGTTATACACTAACATGCCTGCAGAAACTGCACTAATTTTCTCCTTTTCTTCAGATGAATAAAGGTTATTTGTTTCAAGTTCTGCAAAACATCTTTTTTTTGAATATTCCAAAAGTTTAATACCAATTAGATAATCTTTTCTTTTTCCTGGTGAAAGTGGTGGAAATGACTTTAAAATTTTCATGATTTTTTTCCCAGGTACAGTATCAAAAGATACAGTAAAACTTGAATGACTTTTCTTTTTAGATAAATCTCCACTATTAATTTTAACAGTAGATTCTAATTGATCTTTAAGAATTCTAAGAACATCTTCGTTTGCTGTCTTTTGAGTTAGAGTACAAGAAAGCGCCAATCCTATTTTGTTTTGCTGCCTTTTTGTAATTCTTGCAGCGTAAGTTCCATCACTATCAAAAAGTCCAACAATTGTACCTTTTCTATATTTAAAACAATATTTCATAATTTTTAAAATGACCTTTGGATTAATTTGGTGAATATAAGGATGTTTATTCCTTATTCTCTTTAAGTTTTCCTTAAAGTTCAGATTATGTCTTAACCTGTAAAAGCTAAGAAAGAACTGTCTTTTGCTTGCGCAAAAGCTTTGCTTGCGCAAGTTAACCTAAAAATGGTAACAAAATCAAACCAGAATATAAAGTTATTCTGCTGCTTCGTCAGTTGAAGCTAGAACATCGCTGGATTCAGCTGCTGATTCTTGAGTTTCAGCTGCTGCATCTGTAGTAATTGTTTGAGTTTTTGAAGAGCGTGCTGTAGAAGATTTCACTTTACCTAATTGTTTTACAATTTGGTCAGAAAGTTTGGAACCTTCAAAGACTCCTTTAACACTTATTGCTTTTAAAGCATTAAGCCATTTTAATAAAAGTTCTTGAGTTTCCTCTGTTTCATTTTTTTTAGAAAGTTTATTTTCAACAGTTTTTAGTGCTCTATGTGTTGTTTTCCCAGATTTAGAAGTTTCTACAGTGTCTTTCTTAAATTGTTCTTTAATTGTGGACAATTTATGAAATTTTGCTAGTTGAGTTTGTGCTATATTTACAATTCCTACCATTTTAATTTTTGAAAATTTCTGATTAACTAAAGAAGCTAAAAGATCTTCTGGTGTTGAATCTGGGTTAAATTTTAGAAAATATGCTAAACCAGCACCATCAACCTTTATAATAACTTGTAAAATAACTTTTTCAAGCTTTTTATCTTTATTAGAAATTCCAGAGAATTTTACATAATTTTTATTTGAAACACTTCCAATAATTAAAGCTCCTTTTTTGTCTAAAGACACTTTTGGTTGCTTTGTTTCTTGATCTACCATTGTTTCTTCAAACAATGCATCCAAGTCACTTTGAAGGTTTACACCTGAAATTGTAAGTTCACACACACCTTCAAAACCTGTTACAGAAAGTTTCTCCAGCTTATCTAAGTTTTCTTTCTTATTAATGAAGTTTTTTCTAAAATCTTCCAGAGTTTCTTTTGAATCATTCCCAAGGAACCTAAAAGTTCCTGATTGTAATGCGTCGCACCACCCTAAGAAAACTGAATCATTTGCCCAAGAAAAACCTTGATAAACAATGGCGCCAACCCCATAACTATTTGCAGATGCTTTTAAATCCTTAAACTTTTTAGCAATTTCATCATAAATTTTTTTATCTCTAATTGAGATTGCTAAAGAAGTTAAAGCAAGTTCTTCAGTAAGATTTTGAAAACCTTTTTTTGAAGTTTTTGCTCTTTTAGATCCAAAACCCATAAAAATTTTCTCCTTTTTGCCTAATTTCAACAATTTAATTAAGCTAAATTTAATAATTTAGCCTTAAGGGAGTATCCCTTCTGCGCGATCAACATTACATCAGATTCGAAATTACCTGAAAACCTTAATATAAATTGCCTAACTTTCACCCAGTTAGTAAGGTAAGAACTATGAACTTGAATTTCTTCAAATTTTACTTTTGCAAGTCCCAGGCACTCTTGGAAGGTTTATTAGTGAAGCTACTTCACCTTCTAATCGTTGAACATTCTTTGTCTTTCTTTCTTTTGCAAAGAGAAGTAAGCAAAACTAATACAAGCTTCAAACAAAGCTATGCTGCAAATTAGCAAGACTTATAAAAAAGTCTCTTCTTTCTTGCAATTCACCTAGTTAATTTTTGTCTTTACTCACTTAATTATGAAAACATGCTTAAGTAGTAAATGACCAGATCCACATGAATCTTGTTACTGTGGCCCTTGATAAAATCAAAGGCGCCCCTTCTCCCGAAGTTACGGGGCCAATTTGCCGAGTTCCTTAGAGAGAGTTCTCTTGCGCCCCTTAGTATTCTCTACCAACCTACCTGTGTCGGTTTCAGGTACAGGTTTTTTGAAGGTTTATTCTTAAAAAGATGGTGTACGAGCTTTTCTTGGAAGTATGACATCATTGACACTCTACCCGAACAAGTTCAGGAGAGTGGGATCATGCCTTAGCTACAGATTCGTTTTTCTTCGATCTGTTTAACCTCGGACACTTCCACTGCATTCCATTCACAGACTCAATTTAGCCGACTTCGTCCCTCGGTTCCCCTTCAAAAAAGTACAGGAATATCAACCTGTTTGCCATCGACTACGCCTATCGGCCTCGCCTTAGGTCCTGACTCACCCTTCATGGACGAACCTTGTAAAGGAACCCTTAGGTTTTCGGGGCATTGGATTCTCACCAATGTTTTCGTTACTCAAGCCGACATTCTCACTTCAGCATCGTCCACTCAAACTTACATCAAAGCTTCACCCAATGCTGAACGCTCCCCTACCGATTTTTATTTTTTTTTTTTTGCTTGTAAATTTTATCTTTTGCTCGGCTCTGCCGAAGCGAAGCTTCCTGTCTTCGCTTCGCGAAGAAGCGAAGGAGCGCAAGTTACAAGTTTTATTTAAATTCTTTAAATAAAAAAAACAAAAAATCTCATAGCTTCGGCAGGCTCCTTAGTCCCGGCCATTGTCGGCGCAAAAACGCTTTACCAGTGAGCTATTACGCACTCTTTAAAAAATGGCTGCTTCTAAGCAAATTTCCTGGTTGTTTCAGCATTCTCACATCCTTTTCCACTTAGGAGCCATTTAGGGGCCTTAGCTGATGATCTGGGCTGTTTCCCTCTTGACAATGAAGCTTATCCCCCACTGTCTCACTGGCACATGGAAAGCAAATCTAATATTCGGAGTTTGCCACGACTTGGTACCGCTTTCGCAGCCCGCACCGAAACAGTCGCTCTACCCTTAGATTGCCCATCATTGCCGCTGCGCCTCAACGCATTTCGGGGAGAACCAGCTAGCTCTGAATTCGATTGGAATTTCTCCGCTAACCACAAGTCATCAGCCGATTTTTCAACACCGGTCTGTACAGCCCTCCACTAAGTGTTACCTAAGCTTCAGCTTGCTCATGGTTAGATCATCCAGGTTCGGGTCCATAAGAAGTGACTTGCGCCCTATTCAGACTCGCTTTCGCTTAGGCTCCAGATCTTACTCTTTAACCTGCCACTTCCTATAAGTCGCCGGCTCATTCTTCAACAGGCACGCGGTCAGATTCGAAAAAATCCTCCCACTGCTTGTCAGCTCACGATTTCATGTTCTATTTCACTCCCCTACGGGGGTTCTTTTCACCTTTCCATCGCTGTACTATTTCGCTATCGGTCTCTCAGGAGTGTTTAGCCTTACGAGGTGGTCCTCGCAGATTCACACGGGATTCCACGTGCCCCATGCTACTCGGGATAGACATTTTAGTTGCTTCCTTTTGCTCGCTCCGCGCGTAAACAAAGTTTACGCTTTCTTCGAAGGAACGGTTAAAAACTTAAAGAATTGAATATGACTACTGGACTTTCACCATCTATGGTGCAGGATTCAGCTGCTTCGTCTTTTTTCTTACTTTCTTTTGCATTGTCATTGATAAAATATAATTTTATCAATGACGATGCAAGTTTGTCTTCCCACAACCCCAATTAAATTGGTTTAGGCTGGTCCCAGTTCGCTCGCCGCTACTACGGGAATCGCTTTTGCTTTCTTTTCCTCTGGCTACTGAGATGTTTCAGTTCACCAGGTTGCCTCTAATCTATTTATGAATTCATAGATAGTCGGACAGGTTGCCCTATTCAGGAATCTTTGGATCTATGCATTCTTCCTACTCCCCAAAGCATATCGCTGGTATCGCGCCTTTCATCGTCTCTGAGAGCCTAGGTCTCCGTCGTGAGCCTTCGTTTTTTTGACCTAACTTTTGCTTGCGCAAAAGCTATGCTTGCGCAAGTCATATGATTTCTATACTTTTGCACTTGCTTCCTCCTTCTTTTGCTTTTCCTCCGGCTTTTGCTTGCGCAAAAGCTATGCATCTTCGCATGCGGAGCGCAGCGAAGGCAAAAGCTATGCATCTTCGCATGCGGGTCGGTCGCGCTAGCGCACCGAAGCAGCGAAGGAGCGAAGCACAAGAGCAAAAGCTTTGCATCTTCGCTCCTTCGCGAAGCGAAGAAGAAGCTTCCTGTCTTCGCATGCGGGTCGGTCGCGCTAGCGCACCGAAGCAGCGAAGGAGCGAAGGAGCGCAAGTTGACGATGAAGTGCAAGTTTAAGAAAACATATGTTTTTTTTCGCAATCATATGATTACAAAAATGGTGGAGATAAGGAGATTCGAACTCCTGACTTTCTGCGTGCAAGGCAGACGCTCTACCAACTGAGCTATATCCCCTTTATTAGAAATAAAGATATTAGAAATAAAGAATGACTTCTTCGCTTCTCCTTTTGCACGCTTCTTCGCTTCTTCGCATGCGGGTCTTCGCTCCTTCGCTGCTTCGGTGCGCTAGCGCGACCGACCCGCATGCGAAGAACGCGCTAGCGCACCGAAGCAGCGAAAGAGAGCGCGCAAAAGCTATGCATCTTCCTCCTCTCCTTCGCAGAGCGAAGAGCTAGCGCACCGAAGGAGAGCTTCCTGTCTTCGCTTCTTCTTCGCAAAGCGAAGAAGCGAAGAAGGAGCGAAGGAGTGCAAGGCGGAGCGAAGGAGCGAAGGAGCGAAGCAAAAGTAAATTAAAGAATTTATTATTTAAGTTTTTAATTTATAAAAAAAAAAAGAATTATTATTTCATTTATTATAAGAAATAATTTTTGTTCGTCAATCTTAGAACGTTAAGAGAAAGTTAAGAGAAAAATGTGGACCATGTTGGACTTGAACCAACGACCTCATGCTTATCAAGCATGCGCTCTAACCAGCTGAGCTAATGGTCCAAGCAATTCTTTAATTTACTTTTGCTTTTCCTCCGGAGCAAAAGTCAAAGAAGAGGAAATAGAAATTTATTTGTTTAAAACAAAGCTTTAAAAATTTGTTTTAAAGCTTTGTTTTAAACAAATAAAAGATATTATTTAAGTTTTTAATTTACTTTTGCCCTTTCTTCGAAGGAGTGAGTAAATTTTATTTACTTCGCTACTTCGCTTCTTCTTTGCTCCTTCGAAGAAAGAAGGAGCGAAAAAAGAGCGGAGCAGTTAAAAACTTAAATAATAAATTCTTTCTTTTAAAAGGAAAGAAAGTAAAAAAAAAAATTTAAATATTCCAAAAGGAACAAATAAAAAAAGGAGGTTCTCCACCCCCACCTTCCAGTAGGGGTACCTTGTTACGACTTAAGATTAATCACAAACCAAACCGTTGGAACCCTCTTCATTTCTGTTAGAGTAAGCCACTTCGGGTTCAATCTGCTCTCGACCTTTGACGGGCGGTGTGTACAATCTTAGGGAACGTATTCACCGCCGTATAGCTGACCGGCGATTACTAGTGATTCCAACTTCATGTAGGCGAGTTGCAGCCTACAATCCGAACTGAGATTGAGTTTGCCAGATTCGCTCCCCCTCACGGGTTTGCTGCCGATTGTCTCAACCATTGTATTACGTGTGTAGCCCAGGATGTAAGGGGCATGCTGACTTGACGTCATCCTCTCCTTCCTCCGAATTACTCCGGCAGTCTCTTTAGATTATTTAACTAAAGACAAGGGTTGCGCTCGTTAAAAGACTTAACTCGACACCTCACGGCACGAGCTGACGACAGCCATGCACCACCTGTCACCAAGCTCTCTTTTATTCAAAGAGCACAAACCTATTTCTAAGTTCTTCTTGGGATGTCAAACCCTGGTAAGGTTCTCCGCGTAGCATCAAATTAAACCACAGAATCCACCACTTGTGCTAAGACCCGTCAATTCCTTTGAGTTTCACTCTTGCGAGCATACTCCCCAGGCGGGATACTTAACGCGTAAGCTACGGCACTGTTTTTGACAGCACCTAGTATCCATCGTTTACAGCTGTGACTACAAGGGTATCTAATCCTTTTCGCTCCCACAGCTATCGTCCCTCAGTGTCAGTAACGGCCCAGTAGAGCGCCTTCGCCACCGGTGTTCTTCCTAATCTCTGTGCATTTCACCGCTTAACTAGGAATTCCCTCTACCCCTACCGTCCTCTAGCCCTTGAGTTCTCTACTGCCTGTCCAAAGTTGAGCTCTGGGATTTGACAGTAGACTTTAAGAACCACCTACGAACGCTTTACGCCCAATCATTCCGGACAACGCTTGCACCCCCCGTATTACCGCGGCTGCTGGCACGGAGTTAGCCGGTGCTTATTCCTTAGATACCGTCGGTTGTCTTCTCTAAGAAAAGGAGTTTACAGACCACGATCCGTCTTCCTCCACGCGGTATTGCTCCATCAGGCTTTCGCCCATTGTGGAAAATTCCTCACTGCTGCCTCCCGTAGGAGTCTGGGCCGTGTCTCAGTCCCAGTGTGGCTGATCATCCTCTCAGACCAGCTACTGATCGTCGCCTTGGGGAGCCTTTACCTCCACCAACTAGCTAATCAGACGCAAGCCTCTCTCTTGGCAGTTTTCACTTTTAGCTTCTCAGCACTATGCGGTATTAGCAGCCGTTTCCAGCTGTTATCCCACACCAAAAGGTAAGTTCTTACGCGTTACGCACCCGTCCGCCACTAGAATAAAATTCAATATACCCGAAAGCATATTAAATTCCATCTCGTACGACTTGCATGTGTTAAGCATACCGCCAGCGTTCGTCCTGAGCCAGGATCAAACTCTCCAAAAAATTTTTCTCTTAATTTTGGCTTTCTTTCTTCTTCCTTCTTTTGCTTGCGCAAAAGCTTTGCATCGCTTCGGTGCTTCGGCAGAGCCGAGCGCGCGACCGATTCGCGAAGCGAAGAAGCGCAAGTTGCTTGTAAATTTTATTTACAAGTTTTGCTTCTTCGCTTCTTCTTCGCATGCGGGTCGGTCGCGCGCTCGGCTCTGCCGAAGCACCGAAGCAGCGAAGAAGCGAAGAAGGAGCGGTTTAAAAAAGTATTAAATCTTATAATATTATAATTAATATAATAATAACATTTAATATAAAGACAAAATGAGTTTCTGAATCATATAAATATTCAGAATGCAGTTGTAATATATTTACTTATATTATATAAGTAAGTATATGTAAGATTGATAATTATTTAATTTACTTTTGCATCTTCGCATGCGGGTCTTCGCTCCTTCGCTGCTTCGGTGCTTCGGCAGAGCCGAGCGCGCGACCGACCCGCATGCGAAGAACGCGCGCTCGGCTCTGCCGAAGCAGCGAAGAAGCTTCCTGTCTTCGCTTCGCGAAGGAGCGAAGGAGCGCGCGCGAAGCGGTTAAATAATGACGAAGTAATTCTTTGACTTTTGCTTGCGCAAAAGCTTTGCATCTTCGCTCCTTCTTCGCTTCTTCGCTTTGCGAAGAAGAAGCGAAGAAGAAGCGAAGCGCAAGTTTAATCAAAGAATGACTAAGAAAAGTATCAATCTTTTTTTGCAAAAGACCAATTTAGCTTTTAATAAGCTTTTGTTTTTTTGAACATTCCTAATTTATAAATTTATCAAAAAAAATTTTTTTGTCAATATTTTTTTTTTCGCTTTGCTTTTTTTGGAATTTATTATTTATTTTAATAATTTATTCTTTCGCTTCTTTTGCTTCTTTCACTTTGTCAATCATATTAAATGAAATGAAATAAATTAATTAATTAATTAATTAAATGAAATGAAATAAATTAATTAATTAAATGAAATGAAATGAAATTAATTAAATGAAATGAAATAAAATGAAATTAATTAAATGAAATTAAAGAATTTATTTAAGTTTTTAATTTACTTTTGCTCCAGAGGAAGCGCCTTCGCTCTCCTTCTCGCGCTAGCTTCTTCCTTTTGCTCGCTCCTTCGCTTCTTCGCATGCGGGTCTTCGCTCCTTCGCTCCGCGAAGAAGGAGGCGAAGCGAAGACAGGAAGCTCTCCTTCGGTGCGCTAGCTCTTCGCTCTGCGAAGGAGAGGAGGAAGATGCATAGCTTTGCTCTTGCGCAAGCATAGCTTTTGCGCAAGCAAAAGCCGGTTTAGTTCGAACCATTTCAAAGTTAGAAGTAAAGCGGAACTTCCTCCGCTGCGCTCCGGGAGTTCGAACAATAGAAGTAAAGCGTGAAACGGAACTTCTTTCGCTCGCTCCTTCTTCGCTTTGCGAAGAAGAAGCGAAGCCCTTAGTTTGAACTCCCGGAGCGCAGCGGAGGCACTACGTAAGAGGTTAGGACCTGCTTTGTTCGAACTCCCGGAGCGCAGCGGAGGCACTACGTAAGAGGTTAGGACCTGCTTTGTTCGAACTCCCAAAGCGAGCAGAGGCATTACGTAAGAGGGCAGAACTTCCTTCGCTTCGCTTCGGTAATGCGAACCATTTGAAGTAAAGAAGTAAAGCGGAACTTCCTTTGCTTGCTCCTTCGCTTCTTCCTTTTGCTCGCTCCTTCGCTTCTTCGCTTCGCGAAAGAGAGTGCGCAAAAGCTATGCTTGCGCAAGGCAAAGCTTCCTCCTTCGCTTTGCGAAGCCCTTAGTTCGAACCATTAGAAGTAAAGAAGTAAAGCGAAACTTCCTTTGCTCCGCAAAGCCATTGTTCGAACTCAAAGTAAAGAAGTAAAGCGGCACCTCCTTCGCTTTGCGAAGCCCTTAGTTCGAACCATTAGAAGTAAAGCGTGAAACGGAACTTCCTTTGCTCGCTCCTTCGCTTCTTCCTTTTGCTCGCTCCTTCGCTTCTTCGCTTCGCGAAAGAGAGCGCGCAAAAGCTATGCTTGCGCAAGGCAAAGCTTCCTCTTGCGCTTCGCTCCTTCTTCGCTTCTTCGCTTTGCGAAGAAGAAGCGAAGATGCATAGCTTTTGCTCTCCTTCGGAGCGCTTCGCTCCTTCGCAAAGCGAAGATGCATAGCTTTTGCTCTCCTTCGGAGCGCTTCGCGGAGCGAAGAAGGAGGAAAAGCAAAAGCCGGAGGAAAAGCAAAAGCCGGAGGAAAAGCAAAAGCCGGAGGAAAAGCAAAAGCCGGAGGAAAAGCAAAAGCCGGAGGAAAAGCAAAAGCCGGAGAAGAAGCAAAGCCCTTAGTTCGAACAATAGAAGTAAAGCGTAAAACGGAACTTCCTACGCTGCGCTCCGGGAGTTCGAACAATAGAAGTAAAGCATAAAACGGAACTTCCTTTGCTTTGCGAACCTGCTTGCTCCGCGAAACACCATTGTTCGAACTCCCGGAGCGAAGCGAAGGCAATCCGTAAGAGGGCGAAACACCATTGTTCGAACTCCCGGAGCGAAGCCCACGAGCCCACTTAGTTCGCATACTCAACAAAAGACAACGAGGCTTAACCCAACCGCAACCGACCGCCGGAACCCCCTTCCAGTATTTTATCAAATAAAAAGTTTTTGTCAATATTAATTTTTTAAATATTTAAATAAATTAATTAAATTAATTAAATAAATTAATAATAGTTCGAACCACTTGCGCTCCGGAGCAAGAGGAAAAGCAAAAGTTAGAAGTAAAGAAGTAAAGAAAGAAGTAGATAAAGAAGTAAAGCAAAACTGCTTTTGCTTCTCTTTGCATAGCTTTTGCTCCGGCTTTTGCACGCTTCTTCGCCCGGTCGCGCGCTCGGTCGCGCGCTCGGTCGCGCTAGCGCACCGAAGCACCGAAGCACCGAAGCACCGAAGCACCGAAGCACCGAAGCACCGAAGCACCGAAGCACCGAAGCGAGAGCGCGCAAAAGCTATGCTTGCGCAAAAGCTATGCATCTTCCTCCTCTCCTTCGCAGAGCGAAGAGCTAGCGCACCGAAGGAGAGCTTGCTTTTGCTTCGCCTTGCGCAAGCATAGCTTTTGCGCAAGCAAAAGGAAGGAGCGCAAGAGGAAAAGCAAAAGCCCCATAATATAGTTGAATATTAGAAATCCTTTATAAAATGCTGAACTTGCACTTCCTGATCAACCACGTTATATTTGTAACATGGTGATCGGAAAGTTTAATTTTTTTGTTATAGCTATGTTTTTAGAAATAATTTAAAAATAAAAAGATAAAGATTATGAATCTTCATCTGAACTAGCAATAAGAGTTATTTCGATATTATATTTATTTTTAACAATTTCTAAAAAATCTGCGACTCCTTCTTCTTCGCTCCTTCCTTTTGCTCGCTCCGCGCGCGCAAAAGCTATGCTTGCGCAAAAGCTATGCTTGCGCAAAAGCTATGCTTGCGCAAAAGCTATGCTTGCGCAAAAGCTATGCTTGCGCAAGGCGAAGCGAAGAAGAAGCTTCCTTCGGAGCGCTTCGCTCCTTCTTCGCTTCTTCGCTTTGCGAAGAAGAAGCGAAGATGCATAGCTTTTGCTCTCCTTCGGAGCGCTTCGCGGAGCGAAGAAGGAGGAAAAGCAAAAGCCGGAGGAAAAGCAAAAGCCGGAGGAAAAGCAAAAGCCGGAGGAAAAGCAAAAGCCGGAGGAAAAGCAAAAGCCGGAGGAAAAGCAAAAGCCGGAGGAAAAGCAAAAGCCGGAGGAAAAGCAAAAGGTAGTTGATCGTGTTTAACTTTGTGTTCTTTTTCTAATCTGTTAAATAAAGTAAGAATTTCTTTTTGTCTTTTATAAGCTTCCTTTGCTTTTCTTTGCATGCGGTCCGGTTCGCTTTGCCTTGCGCTCCTTCGCTCCTTCTTCGCTTCTTCGCTTTGCGAAGAAGAAGCGAAGACAGGAAGCTCCTCCGGAGGAAGATGCATAGCTTTTGCGCGCTCTCTTTCGCTGCTTCGGTGCGCTAGCGCGACCGACCCGCATGCGAAGAACGCGCTAGCGCACCGAAGCAGCGAAGGAGCGAAGACCCGCATGCGAAGAAGCGAAGGAGCGTGCAAAAGGAAGGAGCGAAGGAGCGCAAGTGGTTTGAACTAATAAGTTCCGAAGCGGAGCGTAGGCAGTTACGTTTTACTTCTTTACTTCTTTACTTCTTTACTTCTTTACTTCTTTACTTCTTTACTTCTAATGGTTCGAACTACCGAAGCGGAGCGAAGGAAGGTTCGCTTTACTTCTTTACTTTGAGTTCGAACTAAGATTCCGAAGCGAAGGAAGTTTTACTTTTAACTTTTACTTTTGCTCTTTACTTTTGCTTTTAATTTTTACTTTTGCTTTTAACTTTTAACTTTTACTTTTGCTTTTAATTTTTACTTTTGCTTTAAACTTTTAACTTTTACTTTTACTTTACTTCTTTACTTCTAACTTTTGCTTTTCCTCTTGCTCCGGAGGAAGCATAGCTTTTGCGCAAGAGGAAAAGCAAAAGCTATGCATCTTCCTCCTCTCCTTCGCAGAGCGAAGAGCTAGCGCACCGAAGGAGAGCTTCCTGTCTTCGCTTCTTCTTCGCTTCTTCTTCGCTTCTTCTTCGCTTCTTCTTCTTTCGCTGCTTCCTCCGGTCCGGAGGAAGCATGCGAAGAAGCGAAAGTTGAAAAAAAATCAGTAATATTATATAATAAAATTGGTTGTTATAATTTTACTGATTTTTTACTAGGAGGAAATTCATATGAATCCAATTGTTGCTGCTGCATCTGTTGTTGCTGCTGGTTTAGCTGTAGGTCTTGCTGCTATTGGTCCTGGTATGGGACAAGGAACAGCGGCTGGTTATGCTGTTGAAGGGATTGCTAGACAACCTGAAGCTGAAGGTAAAATCCGTGGTGCATTATTACTATCTTTCGCGTTCATGGAATCTTTAACAATTTATGGACTAGTTGTTGCTTTAGCATTACTTTTCGCTAACCCATTCGCTTCTTAATTTTATTTTTTTATTATTAACTTATTAATTAACTTGTAAATAAAATTTACAAGTTAATTAACTTATTAATTAATTAATTAATTAACTTATTAATTATAAGCCTTATAATATAATAGGTTTTATTTTACTTTTTTCTTTGCTTCTTTCGGGATTTTCAAGTTCGCTTCGCTTCTTCTTCTTCGGTCGCGCTCCGAAGGAAGCTTTGCGAAGAAGCGAGGAGCAAAAGAAAGAGCAAAAGAAAGAGCCAAAGAAAGAGCCAAAGAAAGAGCCAAAGAAAGAGCCAAAGAAAGAGCAAAGCTTCCTCTTGCGCTCCTTCCTTTTGCTTGCGCAAAAGCTATGCTTGCGCAAGGCGAAGCGAAAGGAAGCTCTCCTTCGGTGCGCTAGCTCTTCGCTCTGCGAAGGAGAGGAGGAAGATGCATAGCTTTTGCTCTCCTTCGGAGCGCTTCGCTCCTTCTTCGCTTCTTCGCTTTGCGAAGAAGAAGCGAAGATGCATAGCTTTTGCTCCGGTTCGCGGAGCGAAGAAAAGCAAAAGCCGGAGGAAAAGCAAAAGCCGGAGAAGAAGAAAAGAAGCGCGTTTGGAATTTCTCCATTCTAAGCCTTATAAGAAATTAATCAAAATGAAAAATGAAAAATGAAATAAGAAGTTTATCAAATAAGAAGTTTATACGATTGAATCTTATTTATTTATTTATTACTTTCTTTTCGTTTTCTTTTCGTTTTTTTTTTATTAATTTTATTTATTTTTTTAATTTAAAATTA